GGAAAAGACAGGATGCGACTTTCCGTGTCGTGATTACCCACCACTAGTCCTTGTACGCGGTAAAAGATCTAGTATGCTTTCTATGAAAGCTCGTAAGATCTGCTGAAAGAACAGAAAACCGATTCACTCGCTCAGTCTCTTTGACTAAATGGGTCAAGCACTGTTCCGGCTTACCTTTTTTCAGCTGCATCGTACCGTGGGTCAAACTCTGTATGTAGATAGAGCCCCTATGCTCCTAATGTAGAGCAGGAACTACAACTGTTACCGTGGAATCCGCGATCACACATTCGTTCCAGTGGTTTTTCCGGTGAAGCTAGTACTTTCCTTGAGTATACCAGACTTTTTGTGTTGGAAACACCCTTGTCACACGGATCTACTAAGAAGATTGACTGGCAGGTGAGCTAAAAGCCAACACCCGAGTCAGTCAGTCTTCCACTTCAGTTGCTGGTTGGGTAGGTCAAACCGCGAGTACGAGATAACTAATAGGCACTGTAATACCAATCGATGTTGGTTGTCAGTCTTCGGCAGGCATTGATTTTCCTTGTTTTCTATCCACTAAATGGATGTGAGCTTACCTGCTATCGAGCAGAATCCCGGAAAAAGAAGCCCAGGAGAATGGTAGATCCTAATTGATTGATTAATGGAATTAGCCCTGTAAGAAATCGGTACGATCGCTTGCTGTCTTGTTCACTGCCGCGAACTAGGAAAACGCTCTATCGTACTGCTACTACCCGATATCGAGAGGACTTTATGAAGCGTATTGTTCGTTACCCGCTTGAAAGAAGAAAAGTTGAGCTTGTTTTGTTCAAATGGAGGGCTCTTTTAGCTTATCAACCAAAAGAACAGAGCCTTTTCTGTGCTGCTAGCAATACTCGTCTTAGAAAACGTGCCTAAGAAGGATCGCCTTGATTCAAGTTCGTCATATTTCTCTTATACCTATGGAAGACAGGCGGCGTATAGGTCCTCGTCTGATCAATGTTAAGCTTTCACTTGAACTCCTTCTGTACCATCAACGTGTTATCGACGAACTCAAGCTAAACTTCTTCACCTCGTATTCGCTTCAAAATACCACAATCAATCGGTCACTTCTTCACTTCCTCACGCACTACTTTCTCTCTTCTTTACAGGGATTGGCTGCTAAAAGCGAACTAGCAAACCTCTGAGATTGATATCACAGTTTAGAGCTGAAGGTATACAGCTTTTGGCTGTGGCTGTGATTTGGCTGATGTGACACCAGCATTTAGCCTTTCATTGTTGGACATCAGAACTAGGAACTACTCTTTGTTTGGTTCACTCGGCTTTCCTCCCCGCGCTGGCTCTTCCCCTGGACGTCTCATTGCTACCTTTTGCTACTAGCTCTCTGGCTCTACCACTGCAATTGGCTAAGACAGTTCCCTCACGGGCGAATTCCTACACTCACTGTACTCCCCACATCTTTCGCCTACTGAGCTTGGGCTGGTAAGCTCCGGGCGGGGTCAGTCTCCTTCCCCTGTTATCCCCCCTCGCCTCCTATATTTCCTCTGGCTGGTCTTCTACAGATTTGCCTTTGAAGACGATCTTTGGACTTTGGAGATGCAGCCTGGAATCTACTGCCTCAGGTGCTGAACTGGTCCATTCTGGATTTTGGATGCCCGGTTCTTTGTCGGAGTTCCCGGTAGAAAGATCTGACTACAGGGACGGCAGTGACTTCTCTGTATGGCTGCGTCGTGAACGGGAGGAAGGTTTGATGTAATTCAATCCAGTGAGAATAGTCTTTGGGACTTATCCGGTGCTCTCTTTCCTGTAGTCGGAATATCTGATATCCTATTTGATTTTCCAACTAATGCCAGATCTGATTCAATAGGAACAGAACCTTCTACCCCGTCCGGTATTCAATCTACCGGCATAAGAGGAAAGAACGGACCAGCTAACCTAACTGCAAAGAAAGCAGGGATATCCTATTTTTGGCTGGATGTCGTGTTTGCGCACCAAGAGGAGTCCTTGCTTCTTTCAGTACATTCACAGTTCCAAGTCAATTCAATTCCGTTCGCGTAGTTCGTAGCCATCGTTCTAGGACAGAACCTGTATTACAAGGATTCATTAACTGTCAATCTGTCAATTCCTACCAGGGTCAGAGCGGATTCCCTTTCTTTAGCACTGGAATCGCGGTAAGGTTAGGGGGCTTGTCTTTAAGCAGCTGGCTTCCACGTAGCTACAGCTGCAGAGGATAGTCTCTAAAAGCTACACCCGTCTTTTCTTATTATTCTCCGAAAACATACAACGGTTTTGGCAATCACTATACTTACAGAGAACCTCAAAACTACCACAAAGCCTTTAGGCAGCGGAAATAGGAAATGCCGTCTTCCTTTCCTCTTCACCATACGAAATTCTAGCTCATCCTCGGAAAAAGCCCCTGAAGTCAGCAGCTTCCTTACTTATTCAAGTAAGTCAATTGGCATTACCAGGGCATTGACATCAACTCCGAAACCGTACCCAGAGAGCTTACATCAGGAAACCCCCAAGCTTTCCGAGGAAGGAAGAAAAGAGAGATAGACACCGAATAGCTATACTGATTGGGATTCACCACTTTACAATAACACAACCCCCTTTATATGAGCACGCAACAGGATCTCTCAAGGACTCTATGAATGTTCGAGAATACGCAGCAATAGAGCAGACCCTTGCAATGGAGATTCCCTTTTGAGGTCTATCGTATCGTATATAAGATGTTGTACAGACGGTCTCGACTGAGCTCCGGGTGAGGAGAGTTGCCTACATACCTTCGGATCAAGTCGAGTGTAGGTCGATCCACATAGGGGTATTGGGGTCGCAACAGAACAGAGCGGAGCGTTGCTAAAGTGGGTGCGCGCTCTGCCGGGGTACGAGAGGCTCATGACATTGCTTCTCCTAATAAAAGAAGAAGGAAAATTCCCTGCCCCAACACCCCACAAAAAAACGGTGTAGCCGAGAGGAAGAACCGGCATATTGAAGAAGTGTGCTGAAGCATGCTGCACGCCAGGAATGTGCCAGGGAGGTTCTGGGCCGAATGCATGAGAACGGCCGCCCACATCATTAACCGGCTACCTCAAGAGAAGATGGGTTTTGACTCTCCAAAACCCATTAACTCAAAAGATGCCTAGGCTTCCCGACTTCGTAACTACCTAACTCTACATAGATGGGGGAGCAAATAGGGGTAATTTAGGGATCTCCAAAAAATGGGAGGAGAGTAAGAGTATAAATGATTAACTACAATTTGTTTCAAATCCCAAAATGTAATAACCTTTTGTTGGCCAATGCAAAACTTGACTCACACTCTCCATGCTAGTGGCGGACTCGTGGTGTAATTTATGAAAATTCTTTCTGAAAATTAGCGCGTCTCAACATGGAATACACAAATGGAACACATAAATTCCAAAATGAAATCAAAAGTGCTAACCCTTTCCTTTTTTCACCTGTCTTGACTCAAAGTGTTCCTTCCACAAGTAACTTCTTTTTGAAACTTTGAATTGAAAAACAATTTAGCAGTAACTAGAACTTGATATGTTCTACAAGTTAACCTAAAAAAGGTGAAATATTTCGAATAATAGCAAGACAACAAATAGAAGCTCTACCTTTGCAATTGTTTTTGAACTTAGGCTTCAACCATAATATTCTACTTCAGAATTTCTTCAATTAAGAGAGCATATAGCAACATAAGTTTAGACAACTTTATATATCTGAAATCAAGCGAGTACTTTCCTATTTCAATACCCGAGTAAACTGAATACTTTTCATAGAACCTCAATCAATACCCTAGACAGAAAACCGTATACAAAAGTTCATAACTAGTATCGTTTCAGTGGGTACCTGTTTCAGTATATACTGGTTCAAATTTCAGCTTACAAAAGAAAAGAAAATACTTGAATGGTACCTACTATACGAGGCCCAATTGGCAAGGGATCTAAACATTACATATTATCCGACGCACCAGTGTAACTGTACTGGTCATGATCAGCACGATTTCGAAATAGATAAACAAGCTTACCTTGTGCAATTGTCTTTCACATCTAATAGCTTCACATCAGATAGCGTGGAGCTGTCTTTTGGTAGAGTTTGAGAAAAAAGTATTTATCCCCACCCAGGCTTCAGTACTTTTTAGGTCTGACTCCATTCAGTGGGTGTCGAATTTGTCTAGACTCTACCTGTCTTCCCTCGTTGTGAGGGAACTCTGAGTAGGAATAGTTATTATCTATCACCATCCTTGGGAAACCCAAAGTAAACACCTTCGCTGTGATGAACCAGACTAGCATAGCAAGTAGGGAACATCCAGGACAGTATTAGTAGACAGGGAGTGATACTATACATCGAAGATACAAGGGTGTGTGTAGCTCTGAGCTTTCATTAACTCTTAGCTATGGTGTGTGGAGAATGCCCCATAGGGACTAATTGCGCACAGCCCTCAATCCAGAGGCTAGATTAATAGAGACCAGGTACGGCGGGAGATAGCGAACTCACTACATTAGGGGCATAAACTTCTGTATGGACTCCTCCCTACAATATTCTAAATAAATATGAAAGTTTTCACTCACCGCTTAAACAGAATTTTCCTACTTTTCTTGAATTTCGTAAACCTTCTTAATAAGTCCACCAGTTATTAGAAGGAATAAACGTTATATGACTAGTGATAGTGATAGTATGTTTAGTGATAGTGAGTCAATAAATTCTTGTAATAGTTCTGATAGTGGAGATAGAGATGATGATTCTGGTCGAAAGAATACAGATGATTCTTTTGGTTATGTAACAGATTGTATCTTAAGTAAAGCTTGTTATGAACCACACTCTGGTTTGATGGTCCTAAATGTCTGATTTCAGGAACCATGCCCTAGCTCTGGTCATGTCAATTTTTGATATCTGTGCTTCGCTTATTGATGAAATATGCACTACCTGCCATAGAAGGTTACTCTAAATTCACACCTATACCATGACAAAGACATATGGGAATATCACTTATACGCTAGGTGAAGCTATTCCTTTAACTGATAAGTATGGAAAAGCTTATGAGAGGTCAGCATTCCAGAGAATGTTATGGAACTATATTTTGAATCAAACCAGATCAGATGACTCCAAAGAAGAAAGAATAAGTGGTATTACCTTGATACCGTTTCCAAAAGAAAGGAACGGCCACATCCCATACATATAGAATAGGAATGAGAAGAGTATAGAAGGTTTCGACGCATGCGAATTCTCATATCTAGTGTCGTTGTGTGTTTTTCCTGAATTTTTCTTTCTCGTTTTTTTGTTTTGTATTATGTTTTGTCATATAAAAGCGCCAAATAGTTGCGCTCCCTAAACTGGCATTCTGAAATATCATATAGAACTTTATTGGTATTTTCTTTCTGTATTCGCGCTCCCGTGTGTCCCAAAAAGTGGCATTTCTTCCTTCTGGTTAGAATTTGATTTAACTGAACAAATGAGGGTTCAGCGACACTCTTTCTAGCTGGGGTAAAGTCCCACAACTGATCTTGGGCTGCACAGGAAAGAAAGGGTTTTTCTGTAAGCTGAGGTAGCAGAATCCATTTGAACAAATAGTCACTCAAGCCAGACCTGGTCTTAGCGGATAGTGGGCTCCGGGCGGCTAAGTGTCGATGTTGGACCAATAGAGCAAAGCTAGCCATAAATGCTTATAGTAAGAGAGCACTTACATAGTATAGAGAGTCTTTTTCTTGGGTTGGATAATAGGTTATTCCTAAAGCACGTAGTTATCTTGCTTTAGTTTAATTGGAATAGGTTTCTCGCTTAGTGGATTTGGTCATTCGGTCCCGTGAGATCAACTCAAGAGTTTGGGTCTGTCTGGACGAATTTCACCTCTTTCTAGTTGAGTATCAAATCCTCTAACTCACGTATTGAGGCGGCGCTACACCATAGATAGCATGCCTCAGTACAACTTGATAGCGAGATACCTTGATGATTCGAGTCTTCTGATCGAAGCTCCTAACCCTAAGTAGAAAGAAGCCGTACTGGCAAAAGTCAAAATCAAGCTAGAGAACAAAGAGCTTCAAGTAGTGCTGTGTGACCCCGCAGTTGATGGATGAAGGGGCCAGGCTCAATTCTGTTTGGATCAAGAAAAAGAGTTTCCCAATTCCACTTTGGTATTTGAATGAATTTGAAAAGCAGGTAACCCATTTTGGGGTTGTTCTGGAGAACGATCAGAGAACCTTGAGCCAGAAGCACTTCAGAGAAGCCTGGATCAGGGTTGGGGTTACCATTTTCCCAGCTGGTTACCACTGGCAGGTCGAAAGCCACTCCCGACTGTACTTCTTTGGTTCGTAACGAACAAGCAACGGATTGAGTACTTCCATCATTCGTGAAATCCGCTTGTCAATTCTTGGTGTACGACTCACTCGTCAATTCCTTTGATTTTCATTCTTGCGACCGTACTCCCCAGGCGGGATACTTAACGCGTTAGATCCAGCACTGTACGGGCCGGTGCGCACAACCATAATGAGCATTTCCTATTTCTTTGTCCCCAGGACTAGACTTAATATATATATGTGGATTCTGAATTATCCGTCGCTACGCTGTTCCCAAGGACTAGCAAAATCGAAATAGCGAAATTCTTGGGCCTCCTTCCTTCATTATAATCCTTCTAGAATCCAAGTCGTAGTGAAAATCTTGACCGGGGGGGCCGGAAAGGTGAGACCGGGGTCGTACGCCGGGTCGTCGTCAAATTGCGGCAATGGACCAAAAAATTCAAGCAAGCAAGATAGTACGTTTTAATGGAGATTTATAGCATCATTCCAGTAAATACATATTAAGATCGTAAAAACATAAGCTTGTAATATAGCTACACCTAATTCCAGACCGGTTAATGCAAGAACTATAAATAAAGGACCAAAATCTCCTATGAAATCAAAAATGACATAAAATGAGACACCTGGCCAGAAAGCCTATCCGGATCTTTTCCAGGAATGCTTCCCCTTGAGTATATCAAAGAGCGGCTGATCGTCCGAAATGCCCAGGTTTTTTGCCTGATGCAGAACGTATCTCATCCGCTTGGCAGTATCTTCTTGTAACTCACATTTCTGAATAAATTCGTCCAAAAACCTAGCTTGTTGCTCCCTTGACATAAGTTCAGGGCACCCTTTCAGGCATCGTCCCTTGGCACCACAAACTCGTCGACAATAGTGGGCATACCAATCTAAAAGAGCGTCCCTCAACTTTTCGAGTTTTTTGTCGCTTCCACCACCGGAGGAGCCAGAGGCGCCTGACGAACCCCCCCCGGAGGCGGGTGCATTGTTCTGATTTGAAGATTCCATCAGTAGAATAAAAACAACAGATACTGCCAAAGCCGAAATGAGAATCAGGAAGAACAAAATATCGTGATGTAAGTCAATTATTCCTTGCATAATAGGTGTCGCCGCGTCTTGAAATCCTAATTGCCATGGTTCCGCTGCATCACAAAAAGCGATAGTGAGGAATCGATCAAAAAATTCATGAATCATCATTGTCAAATCTATCCCTTTTTTGACTCAGTCTCCCCAACAAGCAACGGATTGAGCTTTAGAAAACCTAAAGCACGCTCATCCTATTCTTGCTAGAGATATTTTCTGGTGTGGAACTCAGTGAGGAACTACTAATGTTGCGAACGAAAAAGGGTTTCTCAAAAAAGGCCAGAGAGTTCATATGATATTAGCGTGGGTTCTACCAACGAAAATCGAGAATGGGAAAGAAAGCTCCGACTGGCCGGAACAAGACAAACAAAAAAAACAAGGAACAAAACAACGTTCGACTTGCGTGTGTTAAGCATATAGAGCAAGTGCCTTTTGCTACGTACTCTATTCAGCGAAGCGAAATGCAATCCCACTTTTTCTCTTAGGCGAATCGGGTTACCGGCCACTACGGTCCCATTCCGGGACGCTACTGTAGAGCACTTTGGGCCGACGCTTTCTCAATCCAAAATGAGACACAAATCGCGTATTCCACTGAAAAACAGACTGCACTATATATGATATAATTGCAAAAAAAGACACTATTTACGAAAAAAATGAAATGAAAAAATAGACACTATTGTAGAGTTTCATGAAGAAGAAAAAAGGAGGAAAGGTTCTAGTTTGATTTCTGACTTTCCGGTTCAACGCCACCGACAGAAAACTCAAAGTCAGGTTCATCGTGGGTGCATTTGGCCAATCCTGTCTTTCTACTAAATGGATGTTGTCAATCTGGGGGCAATGTCCTGGCCTTCATACTTGTTTTTTTGAAATACTAAGCACCCCGGATTGTGTGAAGATACGCCATCCGAACCCTGGGCAGTTCCCTTGGCGCTATTGGTATCACGATCGTGACAAGATAACATTGGTGAGGTCCTAATCGTTCGTTTGGGTTTTGCTAACGAAAAGCTTGGGGTGGAAAAGGAGGTCGCCTAGAAAGGAGAGCTTTGAAAAGAAAAGAAAGAATTCTGACCTAGTCAAGAGAAGGTGATTGGTCGACTATTAGAGTTAGAGGACGTCGTCAAAGCGCAGCACATAAGCGCATATTCCGTATCGCAACCTTTCTTTGTGTGTTTGATTTCTTCCTCTTTTTCTTAAGACATTTATTCTCTGAAAGAAGGCTTATCTCCTATGCTTCCGTACCCTTCGGAGCGAGCCTATCAAAGTTTCCGAGTTAAGGTCTTTTTTTGCAGCACTAATCCATCTCGAAGACAGAAAGACTCCTTTTCTTTTCAGCTATAGAGCTCGCCTTCCCATAAATAAGGTCCCTAGTTGAAAAGGCACATGAAAGTCTCCGCTCTTCTTTGAATAGAAAAAACGCGCTTTTCTCTGCTTCGTCTGCTACTACTGGAGCTACATATGCTACTAGTTTGATTGGACTGCTCTTAGGTTCTTTTTGATCCCGTAGGATCAGCTGCTTATTAACACGTAAGCTTCTTCCTATATCTCTACAGGGCCTTCCTCTCGTATCCAAGATTCCATTCTGGCTCAGTTTACTAGCGGAGTTCTCCAAGCCAATAATAGGTAGCTGGTGAATCAAGTCAAGATTTGTTAGGAATAGCAAGGGAGGTTAAGAAGTTTTATTGAAACGGAAAGCTTTCTTATGAAAAACATTATCTACGAAATTCCGTAGCGGAGCAACAACTCTATATATAGTGTATTCTGTGGAACAAAAGGCACAAGTAGGAAAAAGACTACGTGCAATTCGCTGGAGTACATACAAGGTTGACTTTCAATAAAGGCGTGCGGGCATATCTCGAATTGAAAGAAGCAATGACCACTGCTCGCTCCTGTGTTTGTTTGTTGGCAATGCAAGCAAGTTTCAAAACCTGGGGACAGATGCAAGCGAGAAAGGCATAGGCCCCGTACTGATGCAAGGAAGGAGACCCATTCATTTTCTTCTCAAGCAAGAAGCAATAAAATGGATGCGCGTGCGATACACTACTAATGTTACGAGTGAAAAGAGTAGTTACTCGCTGGGTAGTGTATCGCTGGGTGCGTAGTTCTTACCCGCTTTAGATAGTAGGTAGAGTAGGGTTAACTATATATCTGTTCCTGGGAGTTCTGTTTACACCTATTCTATATTGAAATCCCATTTGTAAGCTAAGCTTATTCGAGTTCTAAGCATAACATATCTCTTACTTGAACATATGTAGTGAAAACGTCCTAACCTGGGCTATCCTGCTTAATATTGAGGTTGTGTTAGTGAGCTGGTTTATGCATAAGGAAAACCTAAGCTTCAAATTTCCGGGCTGTTCTCGCGATTGATTGAAGTATGCTTGCTTCTCCGCTAAATGATAATGTGGGTGGATTCGAGGACCTACTTTGTGACTGAAAGTCTGGTGGGAACTGCTGTGAAGAAGTCCGAGCATACCGTTAACTATGCTATAAGATAAGCCATATGCAAACCGAACTGCTCATGGGGGAACGCCAGCGCTCCGTCTTTCAATGGAGTTCAGTCTATCTGGACTCTGACGTCATCTGGCGGGTTCACAAGTATCTGAACTACCCCCGGTAGAAAGTTTCTGACTCCAACCATTCCGCATATCCGATTTTCAGTCATTCTCGAAAGCAGAAAGTGTAAAATGCATTGACTTCCTCGCCGTTTCAAGCTTTGCTTCCTTCTTCTACGATCACAGACAGAAGAGGCGGGTGGATCCACTACGAAAGTACTAGCCGGAACTAGAGGAAGGACCGACGGATTGCGAGAACAGCTACAGTTAGAGAATTTCCAGTTGACCGAGGGGGAACCCTCTTTCTAACTCTATCCCTAGCTTACTGGCGGATTGTCACATGTGAATATTCAGACCTGGGAAAAGAAAAGCCAACTAAATCGTGAGAATTTCTCTGTGAAATGCACATAATCTCTCATGCCATTATTGGATACACCGGGTGCAGGACCCCCTACATATGTATGAATTATTTCTAAAGGAAAAGAAGCAACAGACCTAGAAAGAGTAAAGGGGAATTTCTGAGCCTTCGCTTTACAACATTCTGAACAAAAAGTCAAAGAAGAACTAGAAAAAGAAACTCCAGTTTTCTTGTGTAAGTGCTTTGTCGAACAACCTTGTCCTGCTACGAAACCTCCTAATTTAACAGTTCGCCTTATTCGTTACTAGCAAGGCTTCGTGGAACTAATTTTTTCTTTTGTCAACACGACGCGGTAGGAATTAGAACTTCACTGGTCAGGGAATTCCACACGGGAGCCCTGTTTCGCCTGTCTTGATGAACTTTTTTCTTCACCAGCTCGGAGTGCTAGGATAGCGAAGCTTTCTTCAGGTATGTTTCATCAAATCATTTTCATCTTTCATGTTAGAAAGTTATGTGGCTGATCAGGTTCAAAGGAAACTAAGCCAAGCAAGACTAGCAAGAAAGTGGTTGTGAAGAAAGAAAAGCAAACCACTGTAGAAGACGTAGTGGAGGTGTCAGACTCAAAGACTCCTCAAGTGGTGGCAACCGCACAGCTTTCTCAAGGGAATTCTAACTACCCTTGAACTGGTGTATCATGAGTGATTAACTGAATTTTCTTCTTTAAGAGAAAGAGGTCGTGTCAAAAGAAATATCGCCTGGAAGAGGAGGCGAGAAGGAAAGCAATCAAGAAAGGTCAGGCCCTTCGGAACTACAGTCAGGATACTGAGAGGCTATGAAAGAAGCCTCTGCTGAGTTCTCTACAGAAGAGTAAAGCTCAGGAGAAGAAGACAAGAAAATAATGGGCGAAGAACTATCTGAAAATCAATACTCAAAGGAGAGATTTGAGTCTTATTGATCTAATCATAAAACCGGGTGGATTTTGGAGATTCACCTATCTCTTCTCGGCTGGCTCGATACTATTGACGAGTGAATGCTATAACTAGTCCTTGGAATCGTATTGTAGGACAAGCTCCTCTTCTGCACCAATTAATATCAGATATGCTTTTCACTTTGGAAATGAAGGCGCGTAGCGGCCAATAGCCTACCCTACTCTTTTGCTACTCTTTTGCTTCAAACAAGCTTACGCTTGCCTTTAGAATAGAATAGCCTAAGCGCGTTAGCACGGGCTAAGTAAGGTTACGTACGGCCTGCCTCTGGCTTGCCAATCGGATCTACTCCACTCTTGTTTGTTTTGAAGGAAAAAGTCAATATTGTGTACAGTACTTTTTTTTCTCGACTTTCTTGCCGTTCGTCACCGATAGCAAAGATACGTTTAATAGATGCAACGAGAAGCAGCTTTTTGTAAGCCAAGCACAGGACTAGAAACAGGAGCTAGGCATGGGACATGCTTTTTAGGACTCAGGCTGCGGGCGGAGCGTTGTATTTCAAAGAAGCAATGGTATTCGAGCTAGGCATATGGATTTTTCTAATAGGTGTATTTCGTGCCAAGATATCCGGAGTAGCAAGTAGTTCTTGGAAATAGGTAAAAAAGAGTTCCGATAGTAGTAGTGTCATAGGAAAGCAAGGAATAGACAGTACGTCGTGGAGAGGTCAACAAGTATGCAGAGGTCTATGCGTAGTAAGAAAAAGCTAGGGCTAGATTTCCTTAATATGCATAAGGAAGTCCAAGCAAGTAATGCAAGGGGAGGGGTGAACCAAATAGGAGGTGGTAAGTCATTCTTCACGGATAAGCATTTGGTATAATAACTAGGTGTTTTGGTTTCTGTGTGATATGGTTGGTATAGAAGTCTAGAAATAGCAAGGCCAGGAAAAGCACGTGATCGGCTCGTTTTGATCTAAAGAGAGAGCCAAGAGAAAGACGGTATAGGCATACAAAAAGTAGTTAGCAAAGCCAGTAGGGATAGGTCAGGTAGCCGAGCACCGGACTAGGTGTTATAGTGGCACGGGAGAAGGCCAAACAAGTAGAGTAGGTGGAAGGAAACTAGGCTTGTGAGCTCGGTCAGTAGAGAAGTCAAGCAAAACAAGGTTGAGGGGAGATGCTTTACTCATTAGGATACGGGCGAAGGAAGTTCATAGGTACTAGTTCTATTGGCCGGAGAATAACGAGATGGCAAGAGCCGGGTCTCCTTATTCTTGAGAGGCGGGAAGGTTCTCAGCTACTCGACAGAAGGGAGAGGTTCGAAGACGCTCGACTGGTAAGGAGAGGCTCGATGAAATTGAGCTCGACCGATAGGGAGAGGAGAGTTGGGGAGTTTGGGCTCAACCGGTAGGGAGATGAAGAGGAGGCTTTACCTCGCTTCGAAGGAAAGGGGTTCAAAGAGCTCTGGGCAACCACCCAAGAGGTTAGGAATACGCTTGCCCTATGGTACTAATCCGCTAGACCAAGACTGAGACAAGGAACTCCTCTTCTTCTGCTGCAGCTGCTGGAAAGGCGTTTCGTTAAGGATGTGCTCCCAAGGTTGGACTAAACAGGAGGAGTGAACCCAAGGAACGGAGGTACAAGCTCGACGATAGGAGTCCTTTCTGGGTCTTCTACTTTTTTGATTGAACGGGCGAGGGTAGTTAGCTAGACTAATAAGTGTTGGAGTGACAAGCTCTTAGCACTTAGATTAGCTGGGATCGGAGTTTACGAGTTAAGTTATGGGAGAGTCCATCCAAGGTTCGTAGATGCTCGAGCGAGACTAAAGGGAGAGAATCTCTAACCTAGAGGCAGAGGTAGAAGTCACAGAAGAAAAGAAAGAAAGAAGTCCTAATTCAGACTGGCAATGGAACTTCATGTTCTTAGCTTACCAATGAGCGGACCCGGTAGAAGGACAGGAGGTGTATGTAGGCTTTACTTCGAAATAGTAAAGTAGAAAAAAAGATGAAATAGCGGGTGTCCCCCGAAACCGGAACATAGGCTTCAAAAGAAGCTGCAGGAAGGATGACCCCGAAAGCTAAACTGAATCCGGAAAGGTTAGAATATGCTTGACTAAAAGAAAAGGTCACTTGAGCGAAGCGAAAGGAAGTGGCTGACTTTGCTTTGAAAGTAAGGGAAGACGGTCGGGTACTCACCCGTTGGAAAGTAGGTTGCCAGTTCAACCGAAGCCAGAGAAAGAACGAAGGATATTACTAAAAGGGGTCTGGGTTAACCAAGTAGAAGATCGCATGGAATAAGCCAAAAGAAAAAGGGGATTCCACTCTTTAGTGGAAAGGATAGAACCAGACCAGAGAGATCGACTTCGAGAATCAACTCTTTGTAGCGGAAGAGCAACTGCAAGAGATTCCACTTCAACTTAATCAGAAGATGGACCCCGGAGTTCTTGAGTTAAGGTTTTGAGTGAACCCGCGGAACTCAGTCCTCGTCGAAGTCTATTCGAAAAGCGGAGAAAAGTAAGAAAACTTCAGTATTCAAGAAGTCCGTCTCTTATGTACCAGGAACCCGAGGAAGGCACTAGTCTTAAGTATCGGAATGGCACTTCTTTTCTGAACTGCTACTTTGACTATCGACTTAATAGATTTTCTAGGTTCAAATATGCTCTTCCTGAAAAGGAGAGGAAGGCATAAAGCCAAAGCTCGACTGAAAAGGAGAGGAAATACTCAAGCTTTATCATATGAAAGACTTCCTGTGTATTATTAGAAGTTATAGAATTCTCATAAATCTCTTACCTGATTGCCTAAGATGGATGCCGCCTACTAGCCTAAGTCATGCCAAAGGATACTTTAATTGTTGATAAAAAACAGATACTTTTTGAGTCAAAATATCAGGAAAGATATAGCCAGGAATTGATGTATCTGTCAAAGTCAAAAAACTAGAAACTCCTCCTATATGAACTACTGATACAATGGCACTAGCCAAATAAACCCTTGGTAAAGAAAGCAGAAGAACTTAACACTGGCTAGAAGATAACTAAAAAAGCATTGAGGGAAACTAGAAAAAAGGAAACTTACTTTAGTCTATGTCTAGACTTTGGAATATAGCGATCGGTTACCCTACTCCTCTAGAGCCAGTTTCCGTTCTAAAGGTTAGAAGAAAACTGTATGGGCCTACTACGCTTCAAGCTGCCAATCCAGGAGTGAGTCTCGGGATCGAGGATTCCAATATAACCACATGGGCTCTTCAACCAAAACTTTCAATTCCTGCAACAACGACCAAAATAATTCACAAACAGTATGGGCCATTTCCCAATTTCACATTCAAATTAGGAATTTTCTTTCATCAAGGACTTCCCTCGGTCCTGTGAAGGAAGTGCAAGGAGGTGAACAACTCAAAGGTTAGAGCGGAACTTACAAAAGTAATATTTGTATGCAAAGAAACCAGCAACGAAAGCTAGTTCACACACATACTATATATGAGATTATCATTTCCTCTTTGAATATTTAGATGATTGATGTTGTATAATACTCTAACATCTTCTCAGACTCTATCACCTTTTCCTTACCTGAGTTTGAGAATAATAAACCCTTTCCTAAAGAAGGCAAGAAGCTGAAGCCTATTCGCTATGGCCCTTACTATAAACTCGCCGAGCTTAACCAATGTGACTTGCATACACCGAGAATTCTTAATCACTTGCCTATCCAACTACATCTTGTCAGGCGCTCCGCCCTTCGGTTCTTATCCAGAAGTCTATTCCGCATTTCCATATCCTACTCTTTTATGAAATACTTCTATTACCTTACTTTCTATTCCGGGGGACAGGCTAGCCTGCAACATATTACCCACTAGGTCTCTAATCCTCTCTCTATGCAGCCTATGTGAGAAAGAAAGCATTCATATTTGGATGTAAGGCACTTGAAGATTTAGATATCTTACCCACACCTCGCTTTTCGGCTAAAGTTTGATTACCATACCCTCCAGCGGGTTATTCACTTAGCTGCCCAGGAAGAGAAACGTTGTAAGGCCAGTCTATTAGGTGATCTGGAAGATACAGTGCTAAGAAAAGAACAAGTAAACTATTATCCGCATGGTCTTGTGAAGCTGTCTTTATCCGGGGGGTCCAACTTAACTAGATTGGTAGGTCTGACTATCTGTCTTTACCTGCTATCGATGTCAACCTGCCCTATGTGGCTGCTCTGGTCCTCCCTTGACTTTCCCAGTAGGTAATTTTTCTAGTGCCAGTACCCTTTCTTTTTATAGAGGAGTCAGTGTAAGCCAATGCTTAGGTCTTAACCTAATCAAGAAACATAGGTCCCATGGATTTCAAAAGAGGAGATCTGGAGGTGAAGCTCGCACGAGTCTTTCATCGTGGACTGCTTGGGTGCTGCTTATTGGATCAGGTACTGGATCACAATCCCATCCCTTCGTTCGGCCCATTCCTTTTTTTCACATATTTCAGTAAGTCTGATTTCTCAACAAGTTGATGCTTGCCCCCGAAAAATCCACCTCAACTCTCTTTTGACTCTACCTACCTACTTATGTCAAAGCGAAGAAGGCAGCGGGAAAGAGGTGAAAGATATAGGCGAAAGGCAAAAAGGTGGTGCGGTGTGCACCAGGCCACCCTTACCGCCGCTAGAAGGTTTTGAAGTTACAGCTGAAAGAAGCAATTTGACTCCTCTAGCAAAACTATTAAGAGGGCCCAGATTGGAATCAGATTGGATTTGACTTCGAACATGCGCATCCATTAATGAAATGAATGTGGAAACCCGTTCGTCCCGTGCAAGATAACAAAAGAAGCCACCCGGGTCAATATTTCTCCAAAATCAATATTTCTCCTTTCTGGAAAGTGGGCAACTGATTCCGTTAGGTAAGCTTTGAAAGTAGGTCTTGTCTTCTTGAAGTTGAAAGGGCGGAAATGTCATACCCCGGACCCTCGCTTTGAGTATCCCGTCCGTCAAGGCCCACAACCATGACCATAAGATTCTCTAAATGGTATAAGTTACGTCTGTAATATCCTATTCCTAATTACCCAATAGCTAGCTCCTATATAACATTTTTGGCCTCCCAAGACCTAAATCCAACTAAGAGTTTGGCAAGCCTTGATTATACTTATTTTGAAAGAGCGACATAGTATACGCGAGCTGGGAGAGAAGATAATCTTTCTAGATAGGGCGGAAAAGCGGTTGGCACTGAGAATCGACTAGTACTTTCTCAAAAAAGTGAGAAATTGGCCCAGCGAGTAACGTATAATGTGTCCTTTGTTCGCAACATTAGTAGTTGCTCACTGAGTGAAAAAGGTAGTTACTCACTGAGTTCAAAGAGTCGTTACTCACTGGGTAGAAGATTTTGCAATCGTATCGTGGCTACGGGTCTTATTCGTATAGGTAGATTCCCAGGAGATGAGTCTGAGTCGTAAGAAGAGTGCGCTTCTACCGTAGTACGCTCTATCATTTCCCCGGCGCACGCCTCCGTGGGCAAGACTACCAAGAGCTTTCTTTTGATTCAAATTCCAAATAGGAACAATAAGGCTTTCTATCTATCTAATTGATTAGTGTCAGAACTCCTTACTATTCGGGCTTCGGCCCAGACCTAAGAGTTTGAAAGGTGGGACACGCCTACCAATGTGGACAAAAATATGAGACTAGGCTTTCTAAAGTAAGGATTAAGCCATAGAAGTGGAGTACATATAAACGATTAGTTAGCTGATCGAATAAACCGTTACGAGCAAAAGAACACATGAGGGACACTACGAACCGTAATGCCCTTTGGTTTAACCAACGCACCAGCAACCAAGCATTGATGAATGAAATTTGCAAACTCTTGATTTCCTCAGCAAGTAGTGAATGTACTTTTCTTGTTACTGACTCTTTCACCTATCTCGAAAGCTACTTTTGTAGAACAGGAGAGGAAAGCAGAAAGAAGCTCAAGCTCGACTTACTTTTTGGCAGTAAGAAATGTTGATTTGTTTGTTGGTGTAACTACTTGATTTTTGATTAGACTCTCTACTTATTTGTAGGAAAATTGTTCCATTGTAGGAATGCTAATGTCGGTACTTGTGCGGGTGTTATAAGCTTACTTGGAAGAGCACATTTTCTTATAATATAAGTCCATCGGCATAAGAGCAGATCAGAGTGCGTTGTGAGCTGTGGAGCAGTTTCCAGGTGGTACATTAGGAAGTTCCATTCATGCAAGGCATCAATTGACAGTTCATCACGTAAACCAAGAACATTTTCGATAGATTTGGAACACTGTTGCATCAGGATTTTGAGTGAAGGCAAAATTCGATTTTACAAGCCTTCCGTGTACTTGTATAAGCAGCACTTCTTCTAATAGTAAGAATTCTTTCGAAATCCATCTACCACACTCTTTTCTAATGATTTTTCTTTTTATCCTTCATGCCATGGTCCAATAAAGATTGGATGCAATGGTAAGGATCCTGTTATCCAGCCAAACTTATAGGTTGAAGTTGGAAAACATCTCATACAGAAACAGTGTTCTCGTTATTCGAGCCCCTAGTATATATAAGGCACCTTCGCTTCGCGCCTTGCTACATTCTAACTGTAGAAATGCCTAATGTTTGAATCCCCCATTGATCACTTCAATTCTGATAAGTATTGGAAAGAATAAGGTTTGTTTTATTCCATCCAGTGTGCCCCTAAGACTCACCGACTACCAAATGACTTCTGCGAAGAGCTGGATTGGAAATGTTCGCAGACCCTTATTAATATAATAGCGATATTCATTTCCCCGATATTTGTTCTGACTCCCACTTAGAAGAAAATACTTTAATAGCTTCTTTTGAATATAACTGCCAGGCTCTTATTTCTTATTTGCTTATGTTCGAAAGTCGCACCTAACTAGAATCCGGCTCGGTTGAAGTAGAAGAGAAGTAGCTTTCCTCTTTCTTTTTAGAAGCATAGTTCAACCAGGAGATAGAATTACCAAACATGGAGTAACCCGAGTTATAGAGTAAACGGCCCTCTATCGAGAAGTGCATTTGAAAAGGAAAGCGCAAGGCGGGTCAATCGAACGATATGCGGGCGATAAGATACAGAAATTTCAAGAAAAACACCATCCATGGTTTAGGGATCATCTCAGAGAGAGCCGGTTGACTTCGCACTTCTGGCAGAGTTTCCATGAGGAAATTGGTACAAAATCGAAATGTTTTTCTGTTCATCAACTAGCACGGGGGGGGATGCATCTACCCAACCAACGGAGGTATTTTGAACCAACTCACTCCTTTGCTTTACTCTGCGTGGAATGGAAAAAACACCTATTCATTCTTGATACATACGTAGGTCGGGTGCAGCATGCATGCCAAAGGAAGAGGGTAGTCTTCATTCCCCAGGAAGCAATAGGGAAGAAAGGTAGCTAGCAAGCCGTGTAGGCCAAGGAAGCATGTAGAAGAAGTTCGTATTGGTAAAGTCAAGTACCTCATTTTCTCGTGTCTAGTCTATTTATGACATTTGATTGACGCTTTCGTTTCCCCAAGTCCCCTACGCCTAGCCAGCTAAGGAAAAAGCGAGCTAACAAAACGGCGGATTTCTGTTTTGAATAAACGAAGCCGTGTAGAGCCAAACAGAAAAGAAGTGATATGAGGATATGCATCTAATGGAGGTAGGAAAGGTAGATTCTACGCAAGAATGGAAAAAGAAAGGTTGTTCGACAAAGGAAGTCTTCTTTCTAGAAAACAAATCAAACCTGGCCTAGAATCAAGGCAAGGGAATTTCACACCGGTTTGCCCAAGCTACTACCCGACTTGCTACTAGGAAAAGTCAAATATACTAAAGCATACCGACTTACCAATGCTTATCTTGGCTCTAAGCTATGGAGTGAGTGCATTTCTGTAGAACTAAAGTAGAAAGAAGTTTCACTAATACTAGTTGGAGTAAACTACTATCCAACTGATTCTTTGAATGCTTTTGGAAATCAACCAGCCTTGTGAACCAGCTGCCTATCCAGGCTATCAATACTTATCAGCTTCTTGCCTAAATCAACGTTTCAGAATTTCTTCTAATATAGTGCGTCAAGTTCTCGAGTGCTCTTTGAAAGCTTAACCCATGAAAAAGTCCCGTCCCTATTAATGGATTTTCCCTTGTGAGTGACTTACACCAAGCTACCGATTCTTTGTCCTAGTCTTCTACTGGAAAGGTACTTTTTTTGACAAATCAAACGCTACGCCCTTTCACTCAAGCTTCGCTTGGAAAGCAGGAAAGTTCTCCCGTCCTGCTATGACAATCATGAGTGTGTGTATCCCGTAGGAAAAGTCAGCATAGAATACTTCGCATAGGTTCAAAATATGAAAGAAGAAAGATTTTGAAGATGTCAGTTCTTTTTCTTCTGTTGTCGATGTCGAATTTTCGTATATAGAAAGAAAGTGATATAGCGTTTTACCCCAACCTTATGCTTCTCTCTTTCTGTTCCAGTTTTTGATCGTTATGCCAACCAAAGAAGGGTATTCAGCCCGGGTAGTGTTGTCACTGCACAAGAGGTTCTACACAGGTGTAAGCAAAGAATAGAAAAGGGGGTCAAACTGGATTTCGAAAACAAGCATATGATATGGTGCACTGGGGGTATCTGAAGGAAGTACTGGAAACAAGGGAAAGGGGTTTTTCTCTAAATGGATAGATTGGATTATTTCACCTATTGAAGGAGCTCAGACCTGTATTAACTATAACGGACAGCTCAGTGGATGAATTCAGAAAATTACATCAGGTTGGATCTGTAAGGGAGTATATGAGCGAGTTTGAAAAAGTAAGGGCCTCTTGGCCAAATATGACTGAGAAGTTTTTCTTGCCCTCTTTTCGTTGTGGGTTAAAGGAGGAAGTTCAGTATATGGTTACTGCTCTTAACCCTAATTGTGTGAACAAGGCTTATTAACATGCTATGCACTATGAGTTAGCACTTGAGTAAGCCAGTAAGAAATCTAGAGTGGTATCTAGAACTTTGTCCTATTCTTCATCTCCCTCCTCTTACGAACACAAGCTCATGCGTGATGCCCTCACTGCTACTTCTCTCTATTAAGCAGCTCTCTGGGTCCGTCCATAAGCATGCATACTGGCGCTCTCTTATTGGCTAGGCCCCTATCTAATTTGCGGAATCTTGGAAAATGGTTGGCCGGTGAAATCGGTCTTCGATCTTGCCCGATGTCCGAGTCCATGACTTATCCTTCCTTCTTATCCACTTACTGACCTGGGCCTTCCATCCCTCCCTTTTTCCAGCATTTCTTCTTCCATTTTCATTGATTTTGCATTATTTCTTACTTTCAATTTGGACTAAGCTCTGCCTACACTACTCGTTATCAATTAAAGCAACATTCCAGTAACTAACTACCATTGGAAAGATAGAGCCAATCTCATCTGCTAAACCTGCCTTTTGATTTTCTAGCGCAATTCATGGACTAGCCTGTACAGAATACAGAATATGGGGCAGGCAACTTCTCTATTAACTATCTTCTTTTGCCGATGAAAAGAAGGTGATACGTTTGGCGCCTTGCATGTCGAAGCAAGAAATAAGTACGTAGTGAACCTTTACCATGGATAGGTGGTTTACTGAACACATCTTTCTCATTATTGACTCACGACGAGAATGAAATCAACAATTGGATTCTTTCCAACCAATCTTTCTCAAGTTCATGCTACGAATTCTTTCTATTCTAATCTGGGGACCTAATTAGAATTGCATTCGGTAGTGACCTAGTTTCTTTGATCAAAAAAGACCTAGGCATCTTTATTCATAGACAATCTGTCAAGAAGACCTTACCATAATATCAGTTTATGTTCCTACTGCTTTTTTCCTTCACACCGGAGTCTTCATATTCATAGAGCCAACACCATTCTACTTGCATTTCCCTAGGAAAGAATTGTCTAAAGAAAGATATGGCTCCTCGTCGACAGTGGATTGCCCAAATACAAATACGAGATCAAATTGTCAGAATTACGAGCATACAGAAAAATCGCCAATGAATTTCTTGCCACACGTAGCGAAACACGAATAGAGCGCTATTAATACAATTGGTAAAGATCCAATCAAGGGTAGCCTTAGAAAAGGAGTGAGTTCCACCCTCTTTGTAGTCATCCCGAGAGTTCTCGTATTGGATACCTATTTTTCCTCTGCCTATTCAATAGAGACAAAGAGTTATCCTATAATAGCCAACCCTGCGGATCGGCCCCGTTTCTAATATTCCTATCGATCCAATTTTCAGAGAACCCTATTCATCTTCAATAATGCATTTCATTGCGCAAATCATCTCGAATGCCCCTAACATAGATAGGGTTATCTGTCAAAGTGGCTTGATTCTTAGCAGGATACATCAGTTAAAACGTCAAGTACGAGTCGATCCTAGAAATTCATAGTTCTATTACCAACTCATTATTGCCTGTCTTGAACGTAATTACGTCGTCCCGAGTGAGCATTTACCTCGTGTAAAGTCAAGATTCACCATTTCAAGATTGCCTATGGAAAAAGAGCCAGTCTTATGAATCTGAGAAACCAAATCATAGAAGCTGGGGCGCATACCAGGTTTCAACAGAAAACAAAGTCATCGAATGAAACCACGAGGAAAAATTTGCACGTAAATTGAAAAGGACTGTTTTGATTTGCATACCACATATGTTAAGCATAAGTCGAGCTCTCCTCAATAGTATTATGATAGGTAAATAGGCTCAGGTTACCGACTCTCTGTCCCGAGGCACTCACTATTGGTGTATTCATTGATATAACCGCTGGATTATCTACATAACGAGGCTGGCTACGCAATATGCATAATTCTGCAATCGAGCTACGAAACGTAGACGTAAGCAAACACGTAACACTATTGACTGACACGAGATCATATGTTACGAGAAAAAGGATATCTTCCTCTCTAAACCCTTCGACTACTCCGGGGTGATGTTTCGGGCCACTTTCACTCTCAGAGCATAAAGCGTATTGGTCAGACCATTCTAAGTGGGCACAGTCAGTTCTTTAGTCAAGTGCCTCAGACGTTCTCGGCAAGGATGAAAAACATTCTGCACGACATACCAGATATGTATAGACTGGATAGAATAATCCGCATACTTCAAAAGTGGGTTATTCCTTTTTCCCCTATGTTGGCTTCAAAATGTCACATCAATCATGCGTTCAGAGAGTCAAATAGGTGTTATGACTTTTTTCTATAGGGCGTACGACTACTTTCTTTTGTAGAGACGAGCTAGTCAGTGAGGGTTGGTTGTTTGCTTTTTAACCGTTCGTTTGTTGCGAGTGTCAGGGAAAGTGTATAATCTGTGTAGAGCTTCAAGGCGCTCGTAACTTGCCTACGTTACTCATTGGGGTAAGATTGACTTTCACTAGCTATGTAACTGGTACGTACTAGGTACAATGTCAGTTATGACTTTGGTGAAGATAGCAAGTAGCCTCGACTGGTTGTCCACTACGATAAGTGTTGTTAGAAAAAGAAGTCAACAGTAATGTGTAACTGTACCGGTCCAGTGTCCTACTGCAGCACGCCACTTACTCTTGCTCCTTGCCCCTAAATAGCAATATATTGAAAAGAGAGCAGATCCTTACCTTAATAGTACTCTCAAATTAATAGAGAAGAACTCCACTAACTAAACTTTTCTAAGCTAGCATAGACTGCATGCCCTTACCTGTCTTTTGTATACTGCGTAAAGGCTGTCTGAAATGTGAAAAGTCAAATGGCATGAAACAAAAGGCTCACTTCTTTCTTTCTAATGTAGGCAAAAGAGTCAAGTAAGCCCATTGATTTTCATAGCCCCAAGCAAATCCTATATCCAAGAGAAAGTCCTTTTCTCGAAAGCAAGAGATTTGTCTGAAGAGCAAATGGAAGAGTAAGCAAGCGTTTTCACTCGTAACATTAGTAGTGTATCACTTGTTACGAACCAAAAAAGAGTAGTGTATCACTGGAACGAAGACAACGTTGTATGGAGAGCTGGAACGATCTTTTTTCATGAGCATCTGAGCATGCATGGAGGTATTTCGTATATAGTCAGCTCTTTTTCATCTTAAAAGGCTCATCGATTGGTCAGATTGGTTCAACCTGTGGTATCGAGATCGGACCGGCATAGCTCAGAAATTGTATCATTTGGACATGTCGGTGCGGGCGCTACTGCCCGCAATCAGTCTTTGGCAGGCCTGGAGATTGAGAACAAGGGAGTAGAGGTAGGCAAAGGAAAGCATCTGGTATAGGTCCGACGCTCCGCGCCTTTATCTCGAGTTCGCCACTGTTAGCCCGAAATTGATAGAACTCGGCAAGCAAGTTGGTTGGCCTCAAAATCTGGAGGAGTTGCCGGTTGCTCAATGCCAAAATTAGTGAAATCAAAGAAGAGGGGGAAATTTCTAATGAACCATGTATTTCTACTCGTAGTGTGTTCGATCATCATAAAGGATTAATGTTCGTGTTTCTAGAGTGGGATCTCCCTTACCCCTACATGTTCAATTCGTATTTCAAGAAGTTGTTTGACGGGGCTTTTTTCCTCTATCCTAAAAACCAACCAGGCCCATTTCTCAAAAAAAGACCTAAATTCCTTTTTAGGCATTGAAACTTTCCCTCACTCCGTGGGTCTACACCTTTCACAAACTCTGTCCATCCATTCTATTCTTCACAAAGCCAACATGGCAGGCGCCAAGTCTTGCGCCACACCTCTCCAAGCTGGTAAACTTTCCAAAAATGAGGGAGATCAGTTTGCTGATCCGCACTTGTACAGAAGCATGTTGGGTGCCTTGCAGTATGCTACTTTCACTAGACCGGATATAGCGTTTTCTGTTCATCGTGGAATGGCGCCCCGTACTGAAACTCACTGGACAGCTGTGTTGAGAATCCTGCGTTATTTGACGCAAAAACTCAAACTCTTCTTCTTCAGCGGCCCTCTTACCGGAGCATGAATGCTTACTCTGATGCGGATTGGGCTGTATGCCCCTCCAAATCGCTCAACTTCAACCAAAATACACACACTATATATGATAATATGAAAACGTTTTTTTGCGCATCTGTTTCCATTACGAAGTCAATGGCTCTTTCCCAGGTACTTGAAGAACCGAAGAACCCCCCGTTTCGCGTCTGTAGTGCGTGCAGACGGCATGGCGTACATTATGTAGATCTGGATTCGAACCGGGGGAAGTGTAAGAAAGTTGCACATTGTGAGTTCCTTTTCCCCCGATTCTATTGAATAATCGAAACACTTTCAAGTGAAACAGAGGAGGAACATTACGAATCTAGAAAACAACACACCTTAAGCAGATCAACAAGCGATCATTGCCTTATGTCCGGCCAAAGAAGAAATCTCCCTTGAGATGAACAGCAATAGGAGTGATAGGCGAGACAACAAGTATTCCTTTGTGAATGGGGTTTACTACGTTTTTGGTGTATGTTTTCTTGAGTTACGGTGTTTCATACGTTGGTTTCGACTCTGTTATGTATCTATCTGTTACAGTGATTGGTTACCTTATCTGTTATTTGACTCTTTATCTCTTGAGTGACGAGTTACCAATTAGGTATATTATGTCGCGCCTATTACTTAATGAAATAAATGCCTAACATGAAATGTTAATGGGGTCTACTATAGTTAGGTAGGAGTATGTGATTCTACACCCTCGGGTCTTTTATGCTTCCCCTTATGTGGGGCAAGGCTACAACTTAAACGAGCCAAGGGACGTAGTACTGAAATGCGGAATTTCACTAAAAAGTTGATATCAATTTATTGTAGACTGAGGACCGCCCTTTAGTGCACAAGACTTATTGCTTTGGGGCAATTCGGTTGACTTTCTTGAATTCTCTTCATAAGGATCGATCTGATAGGTTGAAATGAAAACTACTGAGATAACTTTCTCCAAACGTTATAGATAGGCTTTTTTTGTTCGCCTACTGTCGATACAAGCCAGACACAAACCTCATTGATACAAACTAGGCTCCTTTCGTAAGCACTCTCGGAAATATTCGATTAGAACTTCTCTACCCAGCTTTAGGATTTATGAACGTGCCATGAATCTCAGGATGGAAAGTAAGACTTTGTTGGAAAGAGCCGACTTTCCAAGTCAAGGGTATAATATACGGATTGTTGGCATGGGATGCGCCGCGAATAGGACAGAAGGAGAGTACTGAGCAGCAGCTATGGCAAGAAAAGTAAGTAGGTAGCGGCATATACTATTTAGCCTAATAGTTAGTGAAAATTGAGCCTTTATGAGGCTTCACGCCCGGGTAGCATGAACCCATGCTTCGGTCTGTCTATCGCTAAAAGAATTGAAAAGATTGATTTTCTAGTTTTTCCTTTGCTCTCGAACATTCTCCTTCTCGAATCCTTCTAGGTAGATAGGACGACTCCGGCTTTCCTTGCCTCTTGGATTGCATCTGCTGACTTGGAAACGTTCTGAAAGTATCTTGACCTCAGACTAATGATACATACATTTTTGGAGGATTCCACAGGAAAAACACCCTGGAAAGACAGAAAGATAGCCTACTGCGTTATCCTTTGCCTTAGGCCATAAGAACCTGAAAGAAAGATAGGCTGATGGCGAAGAGCCGGGGCAAAGACCCTCTTTATTGGCTGGCGGGGATAAAAAGTACTCGCTCACTGAAGCAAGAAAGAAGCGTACGGCTTACGTTGACAGACGGCAATGAGCCCAACTACACATTCACTCGCTAGAATACTTCCTTCCAACAATGGGAGATACTACCCGCTTAGAAGAATGGAAGGTAGCTAGCTTCCAAGAACTAAAGTCAAAGAATAAGGGAAGGGGATCACAAGCAAGACGGAGATTCGCAGGAAATGCCCCTCTCCTCTATTCATATGAAGTAGGGTAAGATAGATTCTATTTTATCCATAAGTCAAGTAAGAAAGTTACAACTTGAGTCAAGCAAGATGGGGAAGCACTTAAAGTAGATTCCTCCGAAACTTAGACTGCATGTACGGACTGCAAATCCTAGTAGGAAGACGGAATTCTACGCGCTGGAGTGGAAAAATTTCTTTCACTGGGTTGATCATTTGCTGCAACGACACTGGATCGCGAGGAGAAGAACTTCTAAGTATCAGACTCTAACTGTGGCTGGGATTAAGGCATCGGATGAATGAATACCCAGGCGAAGGCTAAACTAAGGATTCCGCAGGCGAGACATATATATATATATATTTCCGTCTCATTAAGAAAGAGAGGAAAGGAGGCAGGCAGCAAGACCTATTTCTCCGATGCTATATCAAGATGATCTATAGCTTCATAGCTAGAGAGAAAGGAAGCTTTCCTTCACTACGTTCCACCTGCTTAAGTAAGACATCGATACCCAGCATACCATTATGACTAGTTAGGGCGATCCCGCGCGGGAAGGCTATATCTGACCTTTGACTTTGCTGTTTCCACCTCTGCTTGCTCTGATGCGGGCAAGTAGTCAGAAAGCATATCAAGGGCTACGATGCTTTCCAAGATGCTTTACAATACATTACAACATGTGATAAAGTAGTGAAAAATCTTTGAACTCTAGAAGTCAGAAATATATCTTCTGAAAGGAAAACGGGATTTATTCCTACGCGTGCATCCTGGTAGGACCATAGGGGCGGATTCGCTTTCCAGACTAGAGACCCTGTGCCCTTTCTTCGAGCTTTCACTCATAGATTCTGACTCAAGCACTGCTTTTGTTGAATGTCATACCCCGGCCAAAGCATAGTGATCCACCGCTTACTCGAGTTAGTACAGGAAGAAGAGCCAGATAAAAAGGAGAATTTTCGTAAACATGGTTTTCTATTTAGTCGGTTCGAGCACGCTCATGAAACTAGAGAGTTAATTTCCCTATTTCGGCATTCAATCACCAAAACGAAAGTAGTACTTTTGGAAGAAACAGTTTTGAAAGAAACTTTCTTCTTTACAACGATAGCTCGCCTTACTGCTCTGAAATCCCTACTAGCCAAAGCAACCGATACATCGCAGACTTTGAGGTAAGGAGAACCTTCTGAATTGATATAATATGGCATGCATCTCTGAGGAGAGTGGCACGGCCAAACATCATCCCAGAAGCGAATCAGCTGAGCATTACCCAACCAAAGTCTAGCCCAAGTTCGGCCTTTTAGTATCTCTCTAGATCAAGCTGCTCCTCAGAAAGCTGCTTCTCCGCTCTATTCCTGGCTGGCGCTTCCATAAACTAAACACTTGGGCAGGCTCGGCTCAATCAATTGATTCGGTACCGATACGTTACTGGCTTGCTTTCCTGGTCAAAGAAGTTAGAGAAGCTGGATCGAGACCAAGCTTAAGAGTTCTTTCCTTGTCAAAAAAGCCTAAAGTCTGATTTGACCTAATTCCTCCTTCGAAATCATCCTTTCTCGTAACTAGCTCATCTATTTTGAGTTCAGTATATCTTCGGAGATTCCTTGGTTAGGATATCTCTACTGGCAAAATCTCCCTTTCTTCAAGCAAACCAATGCCTTAAGCCACTTAGCCATACCGCACATTTGTTGAATACTAATTATCTGCTGAATCGAGTACTCGTTCCATCACGCTAGCTTTGTTAGGATTGGTTACGGGCTCGCCATGTATTAGGCTCTCTAGCTACCTAATATTTCAATATTGAAAACCGGGATTCCTCGACTTTGATTGCAGTGTAAGTTATGCGATTCGTCTTCTTAGCAGTGCGGTTTACCAGCTTGGGGCGCTATAGCCCATTCAGCACTTTTGGGCCGACTGTTTCTCGATGACGAAGTCGCGGACAAGCATGACGATGCAACAAAGAATCATCTTTCATCTTTCGCCTATGATAAAAGTGACGAGGGTTAGGCATTTTTTGACAACTTTTTCCTTGGATACTTAGGTTGGTGCGCTAACGAAGAAGACGCTCTGGGTACTTCTGCCCTCCGGCGGATGTTATTAGTAACAATTCGGTCGTGCTAATAGTGGCAGGCCCCTCAGTCTCTAACTCTCTTCTCTACTCTTATGCCAGCCCGGTTCCTAAGTGGTATAATCCAATCTTTTTTTTTTCGAAAAAAGGTGGGAGCGCCACCCAGTTTCATTTTCAAAATGAAACAAAAGTGACAGAAAAAGAAAATCAAAAGAACGGTGATAAAACAACACCTCCTCAACAAAACAGTAGGACTGACTATCTAAACAAACTATACCTACACCCTCAAAATAACATTGCTCAATAACATTGCAGGAGCTGTAAAAACCTCTCAACAGGACCAACACGCCTGAGAGTCAAATAGTAGCTCACATTATTACATCACATAGAAGTTTCAGAAGTAAAATAAAGATTGATCCCCAAAAACAATGTGCAGTTCAAATAAATCTGATGAAGCTGCTTGCCATCAGTAAACTGCAATCCATGGTTGCATAGCTTGTGATTCTTCTGCTCCTCCAGCAAGCTGCAAAGGGGGGGGGGGTTTCTTGAAGTGGTATGGCTTCCCAATCTGCAGGCATCCATGTACTAAGCGCCTGTTTTATCATTTCCTCCATATTACCTGTCCAGTATTTAATAAGAGAGTAAATATGGATTAGAGTATTTCTAATAGAGGCAGTAGGTTTTTGGTTGAAAATAATGTCATTACGAGTTATCCACAGAACCCAAAACAAAGCACTAGCCACTACTCAGAATGCTTTTTGATCATTTCCTCCGTATAGTAAAACAGCATCAACAATATCCTGAAAGGAGACCCAATTTTGAAAAAGATTGGTGCAATCCCCCATCCAGAACCAAATTTTTGGTGCAAAATGACAAGTCACAAAGAGGTGGTCTCTATTTTCCTCTTGGTCACAGAAACAACAGGTAGTATTACCAGTCCATCCTCTTTTGGAAATATTTTGTTTTGTGAGAACTCTATTGTTGAACAAAAGCCACATGAAAATCCTGTGTTTCAAGGGAATAGAAATATGCCACCATAACATAGGATGAGGAATGTCAACTCCTCTCAAATTGAAAAAAGAGTACATATCATGAGAAGTGTAAGTACCAGATGAATCCCACCTAAAAAGCATATGATCATTCTCCTGAGTATAATATTGAGGGATTAAGGAATATTTCATCTCATACCATTCTTGTAGCAATATACCCGTGAGTACTCTTTTGAAATGGATGTTATCACCTTTGTGTAAGATAGTGTTATGAAGAGTGGCATGTTGATTGGTACACAGAGAAAAAAGGTGAGGATATCTAGTGGCACGGGAACATTCTTCAAACCAAATGTCAGACCAAAATGAGATGCAAACCCCACTACCTGGTACATATTTGCTAGAGACTACCCCTAATTGTTGCAAATTAATGATTTCAGCCCAGAAATGAGACAATTTAGTATTATTCCTACCCTCATATTTATGTTGTATTAAGGTTTTCCAAATGCTATGAAAGTTTGGATTTTTGTACTTCCACCACCACTTGAGTAACAATGAAATGTTCATACATCTAAGATCTCAAATTCCTAAACCCCCATATTCTTTTTTCATGCAGACCTTATGCCAGTTGATGAGAGCAAATTTTGTTCTCTGACCATTATGCCCTTGCCAAAGAAACTTATTCCTATGCTTATCTATTTCTTTCTTCACTTTCTCTGGCATTTTCTAAAGAGATAAAATGTATAAAGGGGTAGCACTTCAGACTGCATTGACCATGGTGACTCTTCCACCAATAGACAACATAGTACCTTCCTTTCCAAGATTGTATTTTCTTATTAATTTTTTCTATGAGGTACTCCCAATCTAAAGATTGAAGCCTACTGTAAGCAATGGGAACTCCTAAGTATAACAAAGGGAAATTACCTTGCTTGCATCAAAAAACTCTAGCTAACTCCTCACACCTCGCAGTAGAGATATTAATGGGGCGCATCTCCGTTTTACTCAAATTCATCTTGACACCAGAGATTGCTTCAAAACCTAACATAGTCCATTTAGTTAGTTCTACATTTCTATTATCAGCTTGTCAAAAGAAAATTGTATCATCAGCATAGTGAACATTTATAAGAGCTCTATTGTCTATACAGGGGGGTCCAAAGCCAGTAATAATTCCTAATTGCCTACTCTTGTGAAACATTTTACAGAGTGTATCAGCCACTAAATTGAAAAGCTAGGGAGATAAGGGATCTCCCTGCCGTAAGCCTCTTTTGCACATAAAATAGTTAGTCATTTTACCATTAACATTGAGACAAGTATGAGCACTATTACAGAGTTGTCCTATCCAATTTCTCCATCTTATTCCAAACCCTCTATGCAAAAGTACATCCTGTAAATAATTCCAATTTATTCTGTCATATGCTTTTTCCAAATCGATCTGAATGACTACTCCTTTCTGTTGTGAGTGCTTACAAGAATGTATGATTTCATTAGCAACTACTACATTATCTAAGATATATCTATTTTTCATGAAGCCAGTTTGAACCTGATCAATTAGCTTATCCATAAAAATTTCAAGTCTACTAGTAAGAATGGAAGTCAGAATTTTGAGACTACAGTTCACTAAACTAATAGGTCTATCATTTTTGGCTAAGACACTATTCTTATCCTTGGGCATCAAGCTAATGACTGCTTTGTTCAGCTTAGCTAGGTTAAGAGTACCTTCACAGAAATGTTGTGCTAAAGTCAAGAGGTCATCCTTAACAACTTCCCAAAAATGTTGGTAAAAGGCAAAAGAGAAACCATCTGGGCCAGGGGCACCCGATGCATTAGCTTCAAAGACTGCCTTATGGATTTCAGCTAAAGTAAAAGGATGTTCCAGAACAGACTGCTCGGAAGTAGAAAGTTTATGACTAGTATCCCAAAAAGAAGAGAGCATATGGCCACCTTGAATACCACTAACACCTACCAAGTTTTTCTAATAGGAGAATAGATGATTTTCTATCTCTTGAGCACTATCTACTAAGTTACCATCTCTATCTAATTGGGGAATTTTCTTTTTCTGGGCTCTAATTGTGGCACATTTTGGAAAATACTTTGTATTCAAGTCCCCTTCTTTTCACCATTTTTCTTTTGCTCTATTTTTCCAAGAAATTGCCTCCTCTAAGTCAATCATATCTAAAGTTTCTTTAGTTTCCTGCCAAAGTAATCTTTCATTTTCAGTGAGGTCTCTAAGTTCCTGGATATGTTCTAAAGATAACAAAGTTTCTAAGGCTTGTTTCTTCTGTTTTTTCTTTGCACTATCATAGTTCTTTTTCCATCCAGTAATCTTTCTCTTCATATGTTTCATTTTAATGTGCCAGCTGGCTCCTATATCTGAAGTGAGAGGGCATTCAGCCCACCATTTTGGTACTAAAGCTCTAAACTGTGGATCATTGTGCCAAATAGCATCATATCTAAAGATGGGGGGGTGTTGAACATCATGAGTATTGGTAGAAAGAAGAAGAGGACAGTGGTCAGACCCATAATGAGATAAATCTACAACATTACTACTGCCATAATGGGTGTCCCATTGAAGGTCATAAAGGAATCTATCAAGTAAGACAAACTGATGTCCATTGGACCAAGTCCACTTTCTAGTATTCCGCCTCTATTCGACTAAGCTATGTGTTGAGATGAAATGATTGAATTTTCTGCGGGCTCTTATATTTTCATTATTACTACTCTTATCATCTCTACATCTAATAGCATGAAAATCTCCTCCTAACAGCCAAGCCCCTTGCCAAGTACTTCTTATATCATGGAGTTCTTTCCAAACGGCTTGTTTCAAAGAGGATGCAATGGGGCCATAAACTACAGTATAAAGAAATTCAAACCCATCCTGTCTATTCTTAACATGTACTGAGATTGAGTATAAGCCTTTGTAGCTATGTCAAATTTCTAGGATAGCGCTGTTACACCCTACTAAGATACCTCCTGATCTACCTCTTGAAGGAAGAAATTCCCAAGAGTCAATTCTGTTTGATAAATCTCTAAGGAATCTACTAGAATATTTTGCCTTTTTTAGTCTCTTGGAAAGCTACTAAATCTAATCTATGCTCATGAATCATATCAGAAACTACTTGTCGTTTTTGTGGGGCATTGAGCCCTTTTATATTCCAGGTCAGTATATTCATGAGAAAACGAAATGTTCCCCTAGATTATCTAAACTAACTACAATTCTACTACTTAAACTACTCTGATTCTGAACTAGCACTTGTTGTAATATCTCCTCAAAGGAGGCCCTAGACATACATTGCATTTTCTTAATGATCATATCTCTTTGTTGCACATTATCACCTAAAACTATTTGATAACCTTGAAATAACTCTGCAATTTCAGCATTAGTTAGCCTAGAGAAGGGGAAATTTTGTAACAGGGTATCACCTGAGCCATGGGTCTTGCCAGCCTGTTTTTTCTGAGCTCTCGCTTTTGCTTTACCCATAATAGAGCCAGTCACACCCTGGATTCTGAGCCTAGTGCTTCTCCTTGGTAAGTGTTGAACCTGCACAGTGATAGCCTGCATAGGAGGTGGTGTGTGCACACTGTTGGAGTTGGCAGGAGACATCAGAGGGATGTTGTCAGCACCAATCTGTGTCACAGATGTCTCAACAGGTGTTTGCCCCCCAGATATGATGGTGTGTGGGTCTGTCTCAGCAGCAGGGGTTATGGGACTATGCACCTGAGTCGTCGGAGAGGAGTTTCTTGCCTGATCTATCAAGACCAGCATTTTCTCCATGAAAACCGTGTCACTCTCCTCATTCAGCAGTGTGGGAGAGATTGGTGTTTTGGCAGTGTGAATCACTGGAGTGGAGCTCAGTGGTGGGACTATCTTATCTTTCTCAATCTGATGAAAAATTGCAGCAATAGTACCAGGTTGAGGTACTTTGCTTTTGGGAGTGAATGGAGCTCTATCAGTATTGAGTAAAGCATTTGTCTCATCAGTTTGCACCACAACTCCTCCTCTTGGTTGTTCTACTCTAGCACCATCAGTTGCGGGGCTTGGTTCAGCTTGTGTCACAACAGTACCAGTACCAGTGTTTTCCACCTCTGATTCACCAGTCTGAAGTGTATCAGTTTGCATGTTATCTGGGTTCCTCCCTGATCCCATCCCACCAGATTGATTAGGAGCTCCCATCGGTGTGGGCCCCCTATGATTATGGCCCCTTGCTGGGGGATTGGGTGGTGGATTTCTGTGACCAGCATCTCTGCCACCTGCTCTAGGTGGTGGGGGAGGGGGAGGAGCACCCCACGCCCCCCTAGTACCTCCTTCCTACAGGTTGGTAATCTTCTAACTCCATAGCAACCTCACATCTCACTTTCTATCCTCCCAGGTCAGTATAGGTTATCCAGGTTCTAGGAGGTATTTGCTTAGGGTCACAGAGGCCAACTCGTACTCTGGCACATCTGAAATCTTTATGACTGGAAGTTTTTTCATCCAGCTCTAGCAACAATGCTCCAAATTGTTTGAAAAGAGACTGGAACTCACTATAATGCCACAGTTTGATTGGGAAATTCCACAACCTAACCCAGACAGGAAGAAGTCTTGTACCTTCATCAATGGCTGGGTCCCAAGCACGCACTCTGACATCTTTGTTCTCCAAACAGAGGCTCTGTCGAGCAAGAGTTGTAGCATGCCAATGAGGATCTGGCGCCTCAATCAGGTACCTCCAATCTGCAAAAGGTCTGACGACCCAGTCCCAGTCAGATCTGAGAGATTTCAAGGCACTGGCTACCCGATCAGGTCCCCATCCTTCCTCATCGATCAGCGCTATACTCCTTTGGAAAGCTTTCTCCAGCTCCACAATCTGATGATTCGAGTGAAAGCTTGGTACTATGTGAGGCATCTCCATCTTGCACTCTGCTTGAGGTCGAGTAGCTCGCAAACTCGGGTTTGGTTTCTCACTAGTAGGAATTGCTCGACACCGATCAGATTTGTGACCTAATCGGTTGCACACAAAGCACAAAGCAAGATTGGGACACTGAGCTGCAATGTGGACCTCTGTCAGTACACTTGAAGCAGATCGGGGATTTAGGAGAAGAGAGAGATCTGAGATGTCGTATTTTCTCAGTGATTCTCCTGCGTCTCTCTTCATGTAAAGTTGTAGATCCAGATCCGTCCAGTCGTCTCCAGTATTGTGTAGTATGCATAGGTTGAGCTCCTGTACTAACCATGGCTTGCTCAGAGAATATCCTGCTTGGATCCGCCATTGCTGACGTCACAGGAACCTCTCAAGCTTTCAGATCAAAAGGAACGGTGAGATTAAGCGATCAGATCACACAAACAACGGATCGTTTGTGGAAAGGGTTGGATCTACGAAATTGTTTTTCATTTTGGTGAGAGTTTTCGGAAATCGCTCAAAATCGCCTCCAACGTGCGTACGCGCCCCCTCCCCTGTAGAGTTATGATGGTCCAAACCGGTATAATCCAATCTAGCTCTAGTCCTGTTATCCAGCAAACAAGTTCGGGAATACCGACTTCTCACATCTCGTTATCTTGACTCTTTTCTTTCTTCTTCATTTTTCTCGTAAATAGTGTCTTTATTAAACAGTGGAATCCAGCCGTGAGAAGAATACTGCGCTATCTCTTTTTCCCATTCAGGGAGTCGCTCTCTTCCTTTTTCCCTTCGTTTTTGGTCTCTTTGTTCTACCCTAGATTCTTACACACATTGATTGCCGACCACTTTACTGGGAATCGGTAATCAATGCGGTTTTTGGTCTCTTTGTTCTGGGAGTGTCTTTTTAAGAGAAGAAAGTATGAGTATATAATTATGGAATTTACTCCAAGAGCTGCAGAACTTACTACTCTATTAGAAAATAGAATAATCAATTATTATACCGATTTGAAAGTGGATGAGATCGGGCGTGTAGTCTCAGTTGGAGATGGGATTGCACGTGTTTATGGGTTGAACGAGATTCAAGCAGGTGAGATGGTGGAATTCGCCAGCGGTGTCAAGGGAATCGCCCTGAATTTAGAGAATGAAAATGTTGGAATTGTTGTCTTTGGTAGTGATACGGCTATCAAAGAAGGAGATCTTGTCAAGCGCACTGGATCTATTGTGGATGTTCCCGCGGGAAAGGCCATGTTAGGCCGTGTGGTCGACGCCTTGGGGGTACCTATTGATGGGAAAGGAGCTCTCAGCGATCACGAGCGAAGACGTGTTGAAGTGAAAGCGCCAGGTATTATTGAACGTAAATCCGTGCACGAACCTATGCAAACCGGGTTAAAAGCAGTAGATAGCTTGGTCCCTATTGGTCGTGGTCAACGTGAATTAATCATTGGGGACAGACAAACAGGAAAAACAGCTATAGCTATTGATACTATATTAAACCAAAAGGAATTGAACTCAAAAGGCACAGAGAATGAGAAATTATATTGTGTTTATGTTGCGATTGGGCAAAAACGCTCGACGGTAGCACAATTAGTTCAAATTCTATCAGAAGCAAATGCTTTGGAGTATTCCATTCTAGTAGCAGCCACCGCTTCAGATCCAGCTCCTCTGCAATTTCTGGCCCCATATTCCGGGTGTGCCATGGGAGAATTTTTCCGCGATAATGGCATGCACGCATTAATTATCTATGATGATCTCAGTAAACAGGCAGTGGCATATCGACAAATGTCATTATTGCTACGCCGCCCACCAGGCCGTGAGGCTTTCCCGGGGGATGTTTTCTATTTACACTCCCGTCTCTTAGAAAGAGCCGCTAAGCGATCAGACCAAACAGGTGCAGGTAGCTTAACTGCCTTACCCGTCATTGAAACACAAGCTGGGGACGTCTCGGCCTATATACCTACAAATGTCATTTCTATTACCGATGGACAAATCTGTTTGGAAACAGAGCTCTTTTATCGAGGAATTCGACCAGCTATTAACGTCGGCTTATCCGTTAGTCGTGTAGGGTCCGCCGCTCAGTTAAAAACTATGAAGCAAGTCTGCGGAAGCTTAAAACTCGAATTAGCCCAATATAGAGAAGTAGCTGCCTTCGCTCAATTTGGCTCAGACCTTGATGCTGCCACTCAAGCATTACTTAATCGAGGTGCAAGACTGACAGAAGTGCTCAAACAACCACAATATGAACCACTCCCTATTGAAAAACAAATTGTAGTCATTTATGCAGCTGTCAACGGATTCTGCGATCGAATGCCGCTAGACAAAATTGCTCAATATGAAAAAACCATTCTCAATACTATAAACACAGATTTATTGAATTCCTTCTTAGTACCTGGCGCTTTCACTACAGAGAAAAAAACAGAGCTCGAGACTTTTTTCAAAGATTTAGCGAGCGCTATCGCTTAAAATAAGCGGTTTGATTGGGCGGGAGGAGTACGATATAAAGAACATTTCAACTATGGCGAACCGTAATCAAGAGCTGGAAATTCAGATAGTTAATAATATTGATAGACTCAATCAACCTGGGGTATATGAAACTTCAATGCCTTTTGACTTTATGAAGGATCGAACAGATGCATTGGACATCGCGGCGGGTTACACTCAGGCAGCTTATGATGGGTGTCTCCAACATACAGCCAATCTTGTATCTTTCTATGACCGACAAGCCGTTGTAGTTGATACGCTGCATAATATGTTTATTTCACTCCCACTCGAAATGCAACACAAGCTAATAGTGGGCTCCGCCAAATCAGCGGCACTACGTCTAATTTGCAAGAGGTTGGATCCCACCTCCGATCCATTAACAAAACCATTTTCTGCGTTCGCGAATGTGGATACCTATTTAGTTCAAATAGGGCAGATGCTCCAGGATGTAATAAACCTAGGATACAATGCCCCCCTTCTCATGGATTATCTGAACCTACTTGCTGGGATGCCGGTAAACGGTTTTTGATTAGTTATTTTCTTTTTTGAGTATTTTGATCGGATCTCTGTTTGTTGGCTTTATCTTCATCGAATTCGGGCTTTTATTTCTCGAAAGTGGTTGTTTTTTGAGTTAGAGAGTTTGAGAGTGAGATGTGTTTGGTGTAGTTTCTCTGTCTTCCTGGGAAGGCAAATAGAGAGTACGAGGCTCCCCTAGCGACGGGGGAGGAAAGAAGAGTGGGTATGCGGGCTTCTTTCACTTGAGTTTTGTGTTGCTTTTTTCAGTGTATGAGAGAAGGGCAAATCCAATAGAGTAATCTCTTGAGAGGAGGAGCACTTGGATTGTGGAGTCAGTTCTAGCACTAGCCCCGCCAGCTACTATAGTATAGCTACTTTCGCTACCTTGACTCTTCTTGTTTTGTAATTAGGTCACATCAAGTCATTCAAAAGCAAAGAAAGAAAGATGAATAAGCGAAGCGAAGGCCAAGCCGGATCTCACTTTCCTTGGGGGACTCCTACAATAGGCTTTCTTTGTTCGTATGATTTGGAATAATACTATATATAAGAAGCCACTCCTGAAAATGGGCTGGCTACTCGAACTAAATATTTCACTTGCTCTTTAGCATAGGTAGACTTCACTACCTGTCTCGGTCAGCCTCGTTCTCATTTCTCCGGTCCTATATGTTTTTTTGCAAGTACCATTCCTGCTATTCGCATTGATTGGGTACTTTCGAGTTTTCTTCTTGATGGAAGTGTCAAATACTTAGTAGGAAGTCCCGACGGGTAATCACCAAATGTTCTAGTACGAGTACATTCAGTTCCGGGTGGTCATCTAGTATGGGACCTAAGAGAAGTCCTTTTTTCATCCTTTTATTAAGCCATTGCTAATCCCGTAAGGCAATCCTTCAACGTTGTAGAAAAGAGTTCAATACAAAAGCACACAAAGGCTTTGGACTATGAAAGGCTACCTTTATCATGCATGAATAAGGCCGGGAGATGATGTCCTCAACAAACCTATCTACTACTAAATTCCAATCAAAGGGACGCCAACCATTGGAGGTGATACCGGTGATGGTAATGGTAAAGATTCTTCTCCAACGCGGCAGAAAGAGGTGTATTCAGATCAACTGGTCTAAGAAAAGAAACTGTTCTATTAACTGGGTCACTGGTCAATTAACTTAACTGGGTCAACTGCTGTTCAATGGTTCAACTGTTCAGTGAAGCTATTCAGAAAGGGGTTCTTTCTGTCTATTCCTGATTCTGGTTATTTCATATGGTGTGGAGTGTATTGGCTCTTTCTGAAATATCTGTGTTTCCTACTTTTGTTTGTGTTTGCTACTATCACTCACATGGTATGAGGAGTCTCCTCTGCGGAAAGGAAAATACCGAAGATCTAAGAACTCATAGCTCAAAGAGTAGCTCCCGAGAAGACGACTTAACTCCTGAGAAGCAAGGGTAAAGGGATCTTTCTTTGTAAAGGGAACTGGTTGCCGCTCTGGCTTTTGTAAGAGTTTTCGTAAGATATTCATTTTTGGAATGAGAGGAGAGTGGAATTTGACCGATCGACCTCTCTTTGCTCGTGAGACTGTAAGCGAGTAGTTATCAACAATTGTTTTTTCTAGCAGACATCTCTTTGAAAGCGCTTTCGTCATTGGAAAAAGAAAAAACTACATTCACCATAATAGTTTCCCTATTCTAGGCCGGTGGCCGAGGTTCTTTCCAAAAATGCTTTTCTGTAAGCCAGCTCTAGATCTCAGGGTCTCCCCTTAAGGAATTCCCTTGGGGCGGGCGCTTATTCGTTGGATTAATGGATTCCTAGGTTACCCCTCCTTTTGCCTTTATTATGCTTACTTTTCGCATAATATCGTAATTGAGCAGCAAAGTGCGTGCTCAAAACCCTCTTATTGGCTATGCGGAAAGTCCCCACAAGTCCGACACCGGCCTTCCGTATTACTTTACCTTCTTCGGCGGTGGTGGTGAGAGGCACCATCGAAGTAGAACTCCCGGGTGGGTATGTTGGTCCCTGCGCAGAAAACTTGTTCGTCTGTCCGTTCCAAATCCAGAGGAGAAGGAGTACGGGGCCCGGAGGGTTAAACGCATTTGGTTTAGGAAAGAGATAAAGGAGAAAGAGCAAGTCAAGAGTCAAATAATTGCTAAACTTTGGTTCACGAAAGAGAGCCAAGGAAGAAGGAAGAAAAAGAGAAGAGGAATTCTGCCTCGCTTAATATAAGTATAAACAAACGAGTTGACATCCGTGGATAGTAACGAGGTAGCAAGCATTAGTAGTTATCCTTTAGAGGTTTTGAACCTCTAAAGCGTTAGAAGTGTTCCATAATCCCTTTACCTTGCTGAGGGAGCCCAGGATCAAAACAAGTAGTAAAAAGATCAGAGTTTTGATAGGTAATAAAGCAATGGACATCTGTATAACAGGAAGATGTTCACGAGCAGGAGTATCAAAATAAGCTTTACTTCGTTATCTAAAAAGAGAGAAAGAAGGGCACTTTGAAGAAAGATCAGTTAGAAAGAGAAGTAGGTATAGTTCCTACGTAGGTGTTACCGATAGGAACGCAGGTGTGAAATAATCCCTGTTAACAAGAGACAAAGATAGTAGTAAAGAACTATAGGGCTTAATTGGGGGTAGTAGAGTTGTTTGCTTTCTCGAGTTTCAGGTCAAAAGAGTCGTTTTACCAGTTTGTAAGAAGTAATCTTGAGTAATAGAAGTAGTGGCTGTCGCCCTAGTAATAGAAGTAGTGGCTGTCTCCCTGAGAAATCAATAAGGAATATAGCTGTCGAGGAATTATTAACCCGTATTCCTAAAGTGTCAAAGTAAGCTTTCCTTGGTTTCAGAAATCTATCCGTAGTGAAAAAAGAAGTGAATAGTTTGCCTTTGGAAAAAGTATTCTTTACAAGAGCGAGCAAGTAAGGGTGTGCAATGCAATAAGAGTCGAATCTTGGATCGATAATAAGATAGAGCCAAGAGTAGAACTATTTTAGGAAGTATTCCGGTATAAAGGGTTTGCCCTAATAGTAGAACTTGTGTCACAGGAGGGAGCCAAGTAGAGTAGGAGTTCAAGATAAGGGAGTGTATTTCCTTTCTCGGATGGATTTCACAAGACGAGAAAGACCCAGTGGTTTGAAATAATAATACAACCTTGGTTAACGATAGAAAGCCAAGGAACAAGCAGTCAAGTGAGTAAGTAGAATTCCTCTATTCCTACAGTTTGAGTTGTGAATAAGACCTAAAGAGCCACGTAACTAATAAAAGGAATGGGAGTAAGTTTTCCTTGACTTAGGGAATAAGCAAGGTTGGTGTGAAATAATAGAAGAAGCTTATCTGGAGAAAAGAGTAAAGTAATAAAAGGATTTATTCCTCGGTCTGAAGTAGTATAGATAAAGGAGTGGACATACGCATAAAGGGAGGATGGTAACCCCTGAGTAGGTTTGTTGTGAAGGCAATAAAAAAAGAAGAAAAGAGAATATTTGCTTGTTCGAATGTAATGAAAGAAGGTAAGTGTAAGACTCTTCAGAAGAGTAATATAGATAAGGTTTGCTTTGGAGAAAGTATTCTGAGCGGTAATATGTGAGATTGTGTAAGCTTGGCTAATAAGAGGTTACCAAGTACGAAAAATAAGTCAGTTTATCTCCCTTCGAGGTTTTGTTCGTCCGGGACCCTTATGAATGTCTCTTTCCAGACTGGGGCCTTGGCTTCTTGCTTTAGGTTATCAACTTACCACTCCTTAGGTGATTTTCGCTATTTATTTGGTGTTTTTGGCGGATTTTCAAGTGAAATCTGGTTTATGAAGGCTCTAATATGGAGCTTTTTCCTGAGCACTAGTCTTCATTAAAACAAGAGTATCCTGTCTCTACCCGTTCTAGTTAGTCCGGTAGCAATTTGCCCTTCACGCTTTTCATGCCGCAATTCTTTGCTTTTGCCATTCTTTCCTTTCAGTGCTTGTTTGCCACAGAGACGTTCAGTATTGGCCTTAACATGCCTGCAAAGACGTGTGTTTTCACAAGTGTGCGCCAATTTGAGAGAATTTGAGAGACATTTCTCGCGGCGAGTACATACAGATGAGTGGTCGTGCTGGCCGATGTGGTATTTACAAGCGCGGTATTTTTCTATTCATGGTTGATGAGAAAAACCAAAGAAAAAGAAAGGCGCTAAGCGTGCGAAATGACCTTAATCAGATTAATGCCCGGCTGTCCCAAAAGTAAGTTAGCTTTCTTGAAGGCTAGGACCAGGTCAGCTTCTCCATTCTTCTTAGGGTATCAATCGACGGGATATGAACACTGACGCACTGACAGGAGACGCTGCTAGGTAGAAGACCAAGCAAGTCCACTTCGAGGTAGCTATTCGTTCTGGGTTGAGGATCGTCAGAGGTGCTCCTTGCTCCGGCAAATAAATAATTCCTATTTGAAGTGCTGATTGAGGTTGACAGTAGCTCAATTTCAATATAGTAGTCTGTGTAGTTGTGTTACGAGAGATATCGAATAGTTCTGATTTCTAATATGTTTGAGCGGGGTACTGCCCGTAGGGTAGCCACTATTGAGGAGCGCTAGAAACAGAACCCCGTTCCACTAGAGAATTTTGGATGAACGAAGGCCCATTTGCAACTTCCTTCCTAGCAACTTGAAGAACTACAAGTATAACGCTAAAGCAGGATTCTCCTATGTCATGTATCAAAACGAGTCGCGTCTTTGCGCATCGAATTAGTTAGTTAAGATCGGCCCTAAACTCTCAATTGTGGGAAGCACGAATGAATAAAACAAGCAACCAAAGAAGTAGAGTGAGGGGCTGGCTACAAGGTTGTGTTAGCATCTCTTTCTATCGAGTCAAGTTCGTCTATTAACTTATCTGAAGCAGTCTTTGGTACAGATAGACTAACCATTGTCATGGACCTGTCTTGATTAGGCCTTGCCTCTCTCTTTGCAATGGATGTGCTAACGAGCAAAGCGTAGTAGGGAGGGATTGGGGTCTGATTAGCCAAATAAAGTACAAATAGGTCAAGCAGGTTATCGGGCTAGAGCAGAATCGTCCTTTAATGAGGCTAGGTCAAGTGAAAATCTAGGTATTGACTGTGGAGCAAGTCACCTACTATCATTTGTATTTGCTTAGGGGTACACTAGGCGCGGAGCGGATAACTGAAAAAACTAGGCGCGCAGCGGATATCTTATTCTAAATAAAGAGCTCCTCAATCCCATTTTTTGAGAGTATAAGCATCCATCGGTCGAGAGCGCTGTAGCTGTGGTGAGAAATAGATAACTTTAGGTTGTTACGAAAGTTTTCTCATGCTCAAAGTGCTGGTGACAGCAATCGACTATGTTGGAGTAACTACCGAGGCAGACTAAGCCCATCTGCTTTATAGTCGAGTAGACTTCCAGGACAAATAGCCAAGCGATAGGCTCGCTCGTTCACTGGGACAAAAAGCCGAGCTTTCAAGGGGCGAAGCGATCGAACTAGTTAGTATTTATGACTCGATTTTGGCTTCTGAAAGAAGGCCTTAAATCAAAGTAAGGGAGGCGCGCGCAAGTCAGTTCTCCTGAAAAGGGGGCTTAGGGAAGAAGTCCCGCGTCAGAATCTTGTTGATTTAGAGAGATGGGCCCTTTATCCTTCAGTGTTGAATGGTGGTTGTGGGCACGCTCGCTATACGAGTGCTTCTCGTATCTTCAAGATACGCATATGCGGGTTCCTTTCAGTGGCTAAGTGCACTTCCAGAGCTTATCTATTTCGTGAAGAACTCCCCAACGATGTTAGATATATAAGTTCTTCGGGAGGCAGCAGCAATGCGTACTGGGCCAACACAAGCCCAGCCTCGCTCCAGAATGGTTATGAACTGCCAAACCTTTAGCTCCTCGTTTCAATTTCCATTCCTCTAAGGTGGGGTTGACCCAAGTTCATGTGATAGGACATAGTCTACCTCGAAAGCAACTGAACTCACCGATACGCACATATTATGTAAACCCTTAGCGCCCGCAACGATAATGCCCTTCCTTCTATTTTCGTAGTTGACTTCTTCCTTGGATGCATGATTTTGATTGGCTTTTTTGTTCGTAACATTAGTAGTTACGCTTTTTAGAGATACACGAACGTAGTGTATCTCTCCCCAAAAGAGTAGTTGCTCGTCCGAACAAAAAGGAGAAAAACGAAGAAAATCTATTTGTGTGCGAGCAGAGCATAAAGAGTCTTTTTTGAGATACGCTTTGAAGTCCGCTATCTATATGCAACACATCACGTCAATCTTATTACTTCTCGTCTTTCTGGCTCGTCACGGCATACGATCAAATGAGGTACTTGACTTTCGAACAAGCAACGACGCATCCTGCTCTCAAGCCTACGTTAGCACTAAGGTGTAGGCCCGCCTCTTTTATTTAATGAATTTGTATGCCGGTGTAGAATACCGGCTTTATGGGTTTTGACTTCGCACATCAACCCTTTGTTCTTGCGCACCCTTTTTCATATATGCTTTGAACTTAGTAAATGCATAAAAGTCTAGATTTGGTTTTTCCCGTACGATACTCTCCTTGCTCTATCTAGAAGTTTCCTACTTTGCCCATACTTACACTGAGAGATGGAAGGGGCGAGGCCGAAGGCGGTCACATACGAGAATTGTCGAACAACCTGTGTTTTGTTTGGATTTTTCACTTGGCCCTGCTCCGTCTCCTGTCTCTTTGGCTTTGCCTTTGTTCTTCTCCTGAAAATCTCGTATATAGCGTGGGGAATAACCCTGGATAGGTACTCTGGCATTCAAAGTGAAGCAGCTTCAAGCATATCAAGGGTGCATTTTAACATGTATTTTTGTTTGACTCCTTTCCACTCCTTTCAGTTTCCCGCTGCGCGCCTACTACTTTATACGGTATTTCTCCCTTTCCAACTTGTAAATAAACTTACCTAGCTAGCAACCCTTGCTAAAACACCTATACGTTCATGTCTTTCCAACTACCGGTGCTTCAATCAAGTTTATCAGCTTGATGACCACGCCCTACTACTTTGAAACCATATGCCTAGCCTTAGTAGCTTACTGGTGCTTGGCACTCTTCTATACCAATTTGAACTATTCACAAAGGCGCGAAGCGTGTTTCTGAAAACGTCTATTCAATGCTTTCTTTGCCTGGCATCCGGTGATAACAACTACCTGACTTACCTATGCCGGCTATCCAGTTTACCCTTCCTTACCAAGTTCCCTTAAGCACCTAGCCCTAGCTATCCAGATGTCTCTTTCGAAAAACCGAGCTCTATTACTTTACCTACACTTCTACAAGGCCGCAGGAGCTACTTGACTTGTAGTTTCCCTACAACCCAGATGCCTCTCTTTCTTCTAGTCTTATTCGTGGACTTGAATGAAGGCCTATACTCACAAACAAGCTACGCCCAGCGAGTAACTACTAATGTTGCGAACGAAAAGAGCTCAACTAGTCCTTTTTCTTGACTAGCACTGGCTTGTCAAAAACTTTCCAAACAGCAAGTCGGTAGCAAATAAGTCAATAGCAGTGTCGGATGCAGCAAAGAGTCAACACGTTGGCTAAGTGAATCGATTGTTGCTTCCTTCCCTAATGAAATGAAAAGGTTTCACGAAGTGAAGTAGGGCTTACGCTTCCAATCCAATAAGCTCTGTTTCCTTTTTTGATTATTCTCTATCTTGGGTTTCATTGGATGAAGGCGCCAGTAGAGTTTGAAAAAACAACAAGTCAACAACTCTGACAAGTAATTCAATCCACAATTCATTAGGTTGATAAGCCAGAAGATATCTAAAAACATAGATAGACTCTTCACTTTTCTCTTTGCAGCGGATGTGCTACTTAGGGATTGATGAGCTTCAAGCCGATGCGCCATACTTGAAACCGCTTGTTTCGTCGCTGGAGAGCAAAAGCGAAAGCAGAGTTGCTCGACTGTTAGTTAAGTGGAGCAATGGTTAAGTAAAGTATGATGAAACCCGGGAAAAAAAAGCATACCCGGGTTTTCCCTAGGGAGCGCACTCATCTCCTGTTGCAAAAGTAAGAAACCCGGGAAAAAAGTCCTACTTGGTTTTTTCCCTCGTACGCGGTCACGCTTGGATGAAAAAAGGAGTCCGCCCCTATGTGCAAAAGTACTACTTTCTCGACTGCAAAGGACACAAGCAGAGAGAGTCGCTCTACTAAAAGAACTAAGCACATTCATTCGCTCACATAACTTGCACAGAACTTGCTATAAGGGTTCAGCATGTATCAAATAGTAAATGAACACTTCGTGCCTGGTTGCCTCTTCCTCAGATGGATATGATGAGAGGGAAAGCGAGATTGGCGAAAGATTGATCGCTTACCGTTCGGATGCGGAAGTAGTCTGATCATCTTTCCTCCGGTATAGTTATTGAGAAGGAATGTCAGACTGGGTAATTTAGAGCTGAGAGAGAGAAGCACTCTTGACTCAAAAACATTGACACGGATAAGCTCTTAGGCAAAGCAAGGCATCTGGATAACTGACAAGAGAAGTTGAGTGCCACCTAGCATGATGAACTGCCTGAGAAAGGCTTGGGGTCAAGTATGTTTCGATGCACAGGAAATAATGAAAGTACTCACCAAGGCACGAGAGAGATATGCTTATTGCGCTTTTCGCTGCTTTCAGGGGTCAGCATCTCCTCTCTGTCTTTCTCTCTCTAGGGCAAGGGTGTGTGTGATTGATTCCCAAAAGGAGTAGGATAGAAATGGTCTATGAAAGTGGATAAAAAAGGCTCTGTTTCGAATGCATCGGAAGTCAAGAAAGAAGTCCGTCCACCATATTCGACAAAGGCTCTAAACCTGCGTTTCCAGTATACCGTCAAATCCAAGGAGCTATAGATTGGCCAATTCTGGATAGGAGATATTTCATTAGTAGTAAGCCGCTAGAGCTAGAGTAAGCCCGAGTCAGTAAGTTGAGATTGGAGTTTACAAAGAAAGTGTGTGCAAAGCTTTTCCATTTTACAATGAAAGAGATAGAGCTTATTGGAAGACATCACACATCACAGTCTAACCTTCCGTGTGTCCATCCCGGAGATGATAGGTTCTTGAAGTCTATATACGTGCTCCCAGATCAAAAGAAGACCTCGCGCCTAACCTGACGTTTCAATCAACACAAGCACGAAGTCAAGGGCAAGCAAAGAAGCCTATCTTCTATCATGAGAAAAGAGCTCACCCGGCTATCGAGGCAGCTATTTACAAATTGGAGTCCAGAGTTGCTTCCTGGCGAAAAAGGGAATTGAGAGCTCCCTTTTTATGTGTTGAAGTCCTATAGCTATAGGGGTTAGTAGACTCTTTCTATATGCTAATTGATTCTGTTCATTCCCCAATACCCCCTTCTAGTATCTCAATTTCTCCGCTAGTGAGTAGTTTTCCGCCTCACGTACCTTATCTTTTGACGTCCCATCAAACGCTCCGCGCCTGGCTGGTCGATTTCGAGTCAATAGCAAATCCTTATTTCCGGTGCCTTGAGTGCCCCATGCGCAGTTTCTTTCATATCGACTCACTAGAAGCACTGGTCGAAGGTTTAGACCAAAACATTGCAATTAATCTCTTGCCCGGGATTCATTTCAGAGAAGAAATGAGCTTTTATTTAGCTCAAGTGGCTTTATCCGCTTTGACACGACATATTCTAGAAATGGCATGCCACACTATCAAAAAGTGGTTTTTCAAGAAGTAAATGAAAGACGAGGGGTAGGTCAAAAATTCAATCAGTGACACAAGCCCTACTCATAGTCCTACCCTACTTTATTTTCCTTGCTCAAACATTTTCTATGATGATCTCTTCGCTATTCTTTCTTAAGCAATTCGATCGAAAAAGCAGGATCATAAAATGGGGCGAGGGAATCAAGATAGGGGATGTATGAAGTTTATGTACTTTTCGCACACGTGAAAGACAGGCAAAAAGAAGGCGCTTTCTTCGTCTTTGGTCAGCAGCTTCATCCATTACTGAGACATACGGAAACTATAGCTTATAATGACCCAGACTCAAGCTTTGACCAGATACGTAAACGTTCTCAATACCAATATGAGCCTAGAGAGAGTCAAGGAATATAGAACTTTCTGAGAGCATCACATTAGATAAGTGACGCCGCTGAAACTAGAAGCAAATCTTATTTTCATTGATCCATCACGGCAATATTAGCCAGGAAGGAAGCTGCCCTCATAGCAATTCGTCTAATTTCAAGATGTATAGCTGGGAAGAAGCTTAATAGCCGGGAAATGGCTAGAGACAAAGACAGGGCAAGACTGCGGCAACCTAACACGAGCCCTACTTACTTGCAAGAAAAACCTCAGCCAAGAGGAATCCAAAACAAAGCTGAGCTTTTGAATGAAGGAAAGAAAGAAAAAAGAAAACACCATTTCTCAAACCAATTACTCTCTTCCTTAAAACACTACAAAGTTCAAGTCTCCCGAGCAAAAGTGAATCCTGAAGCATCCTTCTTTTATCTACGATAGAAAGAATGTGCTTTTTCCAATGTGTGCTCCAGCTTCGGGCAGTACTCCCGGGAGATAAGATGAGAGTCCAGACTCCGCTGCTTGGTATATCTTCTTGACTCAATAAATCAAAAGTGCGTGTTCCGTTTATTCCCCTTTATCCGAGTAGTCTTTTGAAAGGAAATCTCATCCCAATTCACATCCCATATAATTCTTGAACTAAGGTTTTCTTAGTATGTTTTGTGGAACGAAGGCTGACTCTGCTTGAATCGAAGACTGGCCTTTCTTTTCGTTTGTTGAAGGTCTTTTTCTTTTTGTTTTTCTACGTGTTCAAATAATAGATCTCTGTTGTTTCTGGGTTTTTCTCATCGACGACCGCATCGAAGATTAGAAAAATCTTGCTTTTTACAGCAGCGGTCCCAAGGGGATCCAATGAAGAGGTAGCCACTGCTTTGTGAACAGAAAGTCCTACTTTCCTCTTATATGTTCTACGACAGGGATAAAGCGTATCTCTCCGTTGTGCAATATTGACTCGTAGTTTCAGCACATTTCAAAAAGGCAAAACTTGATTTGACATAGAAAGAACCTACTGAGAGGGACAGGCACTTAGAAAATCGAGTGATTCCGCTCGGAAGAGAACAAAAATGAAACAAATCTCTTTTTTCAATTATTATTCTACGATAATATGATAATTTTATGAGTTAGAAAGCGTATTGAGATTAAGCAACATGAAGATGAGTCAAAACATTCTAATGTGACTGAAGGTTTCTAGGAAAGCATAAGAGTAATGAAAATCCATATAGGAAGGATAATAGTCAAGTGAATAAGAGTCAAGTAATTAGTCACACCCGGTGGTGTGAGTTAAGGAGCTTTTTCACGTGCAAGGAACCCAAGATTTGACCTAAAGGTGGATCGAGTGGAATGCTTGACACGAACAGGATTCGCAGGAGGATTCCCGTACTAGGACGAGGAGTGAACACGTGGCAGGCTTTCATTGAATGAATGTGCGCAATTCTTTCTTGTTTCTTCGGGGAAAGCACCAAGCGATGGTGCATATTAAGTAGGGCGCGGCAGAATCATACTATGATGATATCGATCCAGGTGAAACCGATCTATTAGCCAAAAATGTTCAATCCTGCTTTGACCCTGGCTCTCAATAAGCGCACCTTAATGGGGGTTTTCGATCAAAATACTAGTAGATAGGAAAAAATCACAAGATTTCCGATCCTTGGAAAAGCAAATTCGAATTACTGAATGGATGATTCGCAAGATCCAGAGGTTGGGGTGGTTTCGCGAGACCCAATCGAAAGAGAAAGGGTCGCCTCTTATCTTCCCATTTCAAGAGCTTAAGCACCACCGAGTGGTGCCAGTTGGTATTGAAAAGCAAATGAAGGCTGGAAGCCCGGCACTCTTATTGATACTGACCCTCGTAGTAGTCTAAGATGCTATTTCGCACATTTGACATAAAGAATAAGGTAACCTTCCCCCGGACCAAAGGTGCCATAAGGGAATGCTTCTTAGCTAAGTAGGTGGAAGACTCCTAATGTAACGAGCTGTTTGCAGTGAGACATGATGAAGAAGGACGATGTGTTAAACTTTCAGAGCACATGGCCGGAAAGTCTGTCTTTGAGAAATCTAGATTGGGTGTTCAGTCTTCCGCTCATGCTCGGTACTCTCGAAAATCCTACTTTGGGTGGCTGCGTACCGGGAAGTGGAAGAGTAGTTCATTGTGCGCAAGAATTGAGACATAATATCGTTACATATTATCTCAAAGAGTTTCACTTTGTGTTTGAGTTCGACCACTTTGAATACAAAGTCATACATTCAGTAGTGGTCATCCGTAGTGAAATAATACAAGTTCTATACATCCACCGTGGAATCCCTACCTATCGAAAAAAACCCATTAACGGCAGTTTCCCGGCTTACCTTACTACCGGTTCTTTCTTAATCCAATCCTGACCTCTTTCTTCATTTTTTGCTTATTGCCCATCCATCCAATACCTATGTTTGCCCAATCCCTTTCGACTTCGCACTAGCCAACGCTGCTTCCTGTGCTATACACCCATTAGCGGTGTCTGAACGGTAGGTAGATTCTATGCAAAAAAGGCACGTTCTATTGGAATAACCTTTCTAAGTTACTGTGGCTGTGAGGAACTATCATGCTTACTATGATGCTCTGTGAGGCCAGTTCCCGTAAGATGGAATAGACAGCTATTCTATAAAGCAAGCTCTCTCTCAGCTAAAAGCTGGTGTGTTATCATGGAAGTCAGCTATTGAATCAGCAACTAGTCAACCTGGTGTTGATACGCTGCGATGCCTTTGCTTGTTTTGTTGATTCGTTCCTCCAGTACTTTATATAACAGAACTCCATTCATAGATCAACTTTGGTAAAGACCGGATCAGAACATTAATTTCTGGGCAGGCTTTGTAGATGCAGATCTAGGTACTCTTTCTTCCGAAGATGAGGAATGGACCAAGCCGATCCGTTGTTGGCTCTTAAAGTGCATTTGCTAGTTCGAAAGAAGCTGAATCCGGAAATGGGATTGCAAATGAATCCGCTTTTTCGTAGCATGCTGCACAGACTCACTTGCCCTGCGGTGCTCACACATGAAATTGCCTTTGGATATCCTATTCGCATTTTTGGCCATACTTGGGCAAAGCCATCGAGACTCACCAGGAAGAAGAGAAGCGAAGCCATAATTTCATTAGGAGAAGCCTTCTATATTTAGTAAAGTAACAGTGGTCGAATTGCTGCATAGCCGGGTTCTCCCTAATACGAATTAGGAATCTGACAACTGCGCTTACTGCATTAAACTCTTATTACTTTGATTCTGTCTTGCTGTTATAGCGGACTCTTCTTCTTCTACCCCGTGGTAAACAACAAGGAAATCCGGGATTCTGGTACCACGCAACTAACCTTCCTTGTAATCCGCTTACGACTATTAAAGCTCTCGAAGCGACTAGTCACTGCTTTGCAATCTTAGAAGCTAGCTGCTAATACACAGAGCTTGACTTTTCATTCTTACTCACAACCTTGTATTATTCTTCCTCCTTTTGTATTCTTCTTTCGTACAATTAATACTATAGAAATGACAGAGCGGCTTAGAAGCTGATTTACGACTTTCAATCTCATATCCTCCCTGCTAAAGGGCAAGAAACTACTAAGCAATAGCAAGCTTCACCTCTGGTTTGGAATCTGCTGTCAGGCTTGAATTCTGACTTTGACTATTAATGCTATCGATATGACAGGGCAATTACAAGCTTGGATTCCTGCTTTCTTACTGTAAAGCTAATAGCTTACTTTGATTCTTATGTCGTACTTCTTAATACACTAGAAACGACAAGGCGCTTGGATTCGTACTTCAAATCGGAAAGCAAGCTGCTAACTCCTATTAATGCCACGAGAAAGAAAGCTTGGCAAATCAAACTTCTAGCTATAATTAAGCAACGTAAGCGACAACAACAAATGCACTTGAAAACTTATACCTCGAATGCAACTTTGTAGCCGGCTTCGGGTCTGATAGCTGACTTACTACTTCTAGCTCGAATTCCTACTCGAGATTCTCTATTTTTCTACTTGAGAGCAATGCAATCATCTCTGAAGAGACACACCATTAATCTTACTATAAGGAATAGTTGGAAGCGAAGGAAAGCCTAATCTATCTCTTCTATCTCTCTCTTCTAAAGAAGAGAGTCAAAAGCCGTTAAGGACAGCTCCAGCCTCCGCTTCTAAGAAAAGCGGTTTGCCGAAGCATTCTCTTATAGTTGGTCAGGAATGGGATATCTACCTTCAAAGAGAGTTATCCACATCCGCAGCTTTTGCCCTTGACCAGGTTCCGCGCGCTTTTTTTCATTGTAATACTAATCTCCATCTTTTCAAATTCCTGATCTAGTTTCTGCAGGAATGAATAAAGACCGGAGAGACCGGGCTCTCTTGTGGGATCCCTCGCTCTGTACTCCTCGAGTAATCGGCGGTCCAATATAGGTTTCTTAAGGAAGGTATCGACGCGCTCCACTATGGCTTGATTATCCTGCCCCAGTCAGTCTTTCAAGTTGTCCAAGAGCAGCCAGCCCGTGGGCGATCCTATCTGCCACACTTGACCACGTCGGTCGGTCTGAACTATCCAATCCATTGTAATGTTGCCAGCGAGGAACGAGAGCCAAAATCTACCCTAAAGCCTTTCTTTGATGATGAATGGTGAGCTGTATGAACTTCAAGTCTTTTATTCGAAAAGACATCGTATCGTCGTGATTCAATTAATCTTTATCTTGGTTTTGAGGTTCAGGACATAAACCTGAGTATTGGCATTGACATGGTGCGTGGAGAAAGTAGAATGAAAGATGTCCATGGACTCTCCCTTGAAATAGGGCGGTCTCCCCGTGACTTGAGCCATTTGATGCCAATAAAACTTGCTGCTAGTGCCAGTCCCTATTCTTCTTCGCTGCGCGCCTAAAGTAGAATGGTGAATAATTTCATAGATAAGTAAGAACTGCTTCCGTCCCAGCGAGTAACTACTAATGTTGCGAGCGAAAAGAGCCAGAGAGAGTAGTCCTTTATCTGATGTCCACACCTCAAAAATAGTTAATGAAATCAGAAAGGCTAACGAGCGAGTGTAGTTGCTTCAAAGCGGGATATGAAAAGGAACCGCTGCTAGGATAGTAAGGACTGCCCGCACTTCACCTTCCAAGATATTCAGAGAATTGACATAGAATAGAGTCTCTTCACGTAGTAAAGGTCAAGAGAGAATGTGGGGCGAAATGCCGACCATAGGGGATGTTGTACTAAACAGCAGGACCTCTGGGAATATGCATACGAGATATCTTATGTGGGCGTGCTTGATCTCAAGAGCTTGCTTGGATTTGCTGGCCGGGAAGAGTGCGCTATGGGTTCGCTTAGTCTGGCTGGTCACAAGAAAGTGCAGTCGACTAGAAGAGGTTTCAAACAGTTTGAGGGCAAGGGGGGGCTAGAGGTATTGATTAGAAACAATGATGAAAATCTCACAAACGGTATTTGCCATTGGACAGTTTTCTCCTTCAAATGAAACCAAAAAGATTGGACGTTTTTCACCTTTCCCAACTAAAGAGAAGAATAGGGAAACAGATCGCTACACCTACCTTGCCATTCATTACCGAATACTTCTATATGTACTTTACCAGTCGGTACATACCATGATCCATACATGCTTGGAACTGCATAAGACGTTTCTCCACTTCAACAAGTATGACTTTTCTCGCTAGGGAAGTCATGCATTTTCCAGATTAGCAACTGGTCTATTGAGGGAGAATCGGGTTGAAAACTTTTGTCGATAGGCGAATTACACTCTTACTTGACCTGCTAATAGTATGTAAACTAAAGATCAAAGAGATACTACCTGCCATAAACCGTATTCCTGACTCTGAATCTTCTATCTGTGGCAGCTGACCCTAAAACTCCTAGCTGCACTTACTGCTTTCAACTCTTATGTGAGCTCCTAATAGTCTGTATACGATGGGTCGGCCGAAACAACAGCTCGACTTAGAAGATGGGTAGCACCAAATCAAACTGCTAGGCAAGCCGGTAAACTACTACCTTCGCTTAGAACTTCCTATCAACGTAAAAGGCTATAAACTACATAGAGATGAGAAGCTTACTCACGACTTTCGGCACTTCAAGGCAACAAGCGGAGCGACTAGTCCATTCTATCTTGCCTAATACTAGAGACCTGCTAGCTGACTCTTCTTCTTGTAGGCGGCAGAGAGAATTACGTAAACTAGAAGCTTATTCCTGCTCTTGCAACCCAACTAACAAGAAACGAAAGATCCGCCTTACAATCTGATAGCAGCAACTCGATACGCCGACTCAATTAGCAATCTTCACTTCGGCTTTCTATCTTGCTAAAAGACTAGAAACAACAGATAGGGTAAACCACAGATAGGCTCTGCTTTAGCTAACTTCACACCAATTCTTATAAGCGACTACTCCGCTCTAAAACCCCGTAAACGAGAGGGCAATTACGAGCTTGCTATTCCGCCTTCATGGCTTCTTCCTCTTAATCTTATCCCGGATAACAAGAATGCAAAAGGCTAATTCGCAAGCTAATACTAGAGAGATTAATACCACACTTGAAACCTTATTGTTAACAAGCAATCTTATAAGAGAGCTGGTAATACCGTAGAAACGACTGCCTAAAAACAAGGCTTGTTTCCAACTTGGATTCTTCCTATCGAAGCTACTACTGCTCTGCTAAAACAGGAGAAACAACAGAGAAGGGCTTCTTATTCCTTTTTCTGGTAAAACGAAAGCTAGCTTAGCTTACTACAGCTACTGATACGGCAACTAAAGCTACTAATCTAATATCTGTCTTTGATTCTTGTCTTTCATGCTTCGCCGCAGGGATTCATACCACGGAAGCGACTACTACTTATAGCTAGAAAAGGGAATTCAAGGTGGTAATTAATACTCCAAAAAAGGCTACTCACTACTACTGGGCCACTAGCTTTTATTCCTATACCTGACTGGCGAATCTGAGGGATACGGCATGGCAAGCAAGCAAACTTATAGGCAAGCCGGTAAACTACTAGGAAATCTTCAAATCTTTCTTTTACTACTTTTTCTGATAACACTCTCGAAGCGAGCAAGCACTACTTGCAACCTGATATCTATCTTGAAATCTTATTACCTGCCTTCAAGTCTTATAGCAAGCAACTTATCTTATTACTGTCTTTCCTAATACTCTAGGTAATAGCAACTCTGATTCGCTTCCTCTATTTCTTCTATCTCTTAATCTGTATAAGAGATAACCCCTTGGGAAAAGTATAGAAACTACATATCAGCTTACGACTAGAATTCTTATTTGTTACCGCGCTCCAAGCTACTGAACATAAAAGCTATAAGCATGAAATCAATCTGCTAAGCAAGCTTACTACTTATTAACTTGAAACCGGATAGCTGACCTTTATTCCTATAATCGAGTGGAGTTCTTCTATCGGACTCCAAACCGGGTACGCCAAGCTCCATACAGTAGATACGAGCCGGTAAACTACAATCTGGTATTCTGAACTCCGACTTTGAAACTGCTAGCTGGTAAAAAGAATGAAGGACCATAATTAATGCTATCGAGGCGCCAAGTCAAGCAACAAAGCTTCTAGCCGATAGAAAGAATGGGTACGAGCCTATCTTGCTAAGACAAGGGAAACTCTAGCTGCACTTACTCCTTGGTCAGTATAAACTACATGGCTTACGAGAAGCTGCTCTTCAAACTCACAGCCAACTTGGAGTCTTATTTCCAGCCGCTTATAAACGGCATAGAGAAGTAGGAGCCTCGCATACAACCTGAACTCGGGTATCAAGCTTGCCAACTCAATTCTATCTGGGTAAAAGGGCAATATACGAAAGGAAGGATCGATAACTGATTTATGGCTTTCAACCTGCTAACTTAGCATCTTATTTCTATCTCCCAATCTGGTATCGACTCAGAAAGCTAATAGATGGCGCCTTCTAACTCATATCTGTCTTGCTATCTTCCATCTAATACCAGTGAAACGACAACTCCTGAGAGACCTTCTGATACGACAACTGCGACTTGCAGTTTGATATCCGGCTTGAACTGTTCTATCTGGCTTTCTATCTCATATCCGCAATTAAGAATTCAAAGCAGTAATTAAAGTCTGGATACGATGGCTTTGCCTTGCGTTCTTCAATCATGGCTTTGAAGTCTGATAACCGCAATTAGGAATTCAAAGCACTCTCGAGGCGAGCACAAGCAATCTGATAGAGGAGCTACTAATACTATAGATAGGAAACGCCTAAGCAAGTATGATACGAGAAAGCAATTCTATCTTTGACTGGTTTTTCAAACTGATAACTGCAATTCAACTCCCGGCAACTACAAACCACTAATCTTATTCCTTACTTCAATTCTTGTACCAAGCCTACTGAATTTCCAATCTCACTACTTCCTTTTCCACTTCTAACTGATATGATTGATACGAAAAGCGGACTTTCAAACTGAAATTAACAAGGCACGGCAACTAAAGCTACAAACTCGAATGCAAAAGCCGATACTACTACTCAATTCACTCAGCTTACGACTCTTCTTCATGGCTTGAAATCCTATAAGCACTAAGTCAAACTAGGGAAAACTTGCAAGCTGAACTTGAACTGCTAAAACTTCATAGGCCGATACGAGAACTCAAGACACTATCGAAACTAACACTGCTGGGTAATACATAAGAAACTACTGCTCGGCTACTTCCTAATACCATCGAAATGGCATCACGGCTTGCAGCTCTTCTTGCTAAAACAGATGAAACTACTACTCCGGAAACGCATACTCAATCTTCAACCAAAGCTTCAAATCTGATAACTGCAATTCAACTCTCTGACTCGCATTCTTACTCTCCCAGAGAAAAGTATGTAGACGACAAGAAGGAACTAGCCTTATTTGACACTTTCAACCTGCCTCGCTAACTTCAATTAATACCACGTAACCGAGCAATCAAGCCTACAATTCAAACTAGAAAACAACAGCTCGAATACGAAGATTTATAAGCGAAAGCGAGAGTTCACAACTTCCTTGAGCTATGGAAACAACTGCCTAACGAAAAACCTTATTCACTGACTTTCTATCTGCTAACTGCGATTACTACTACCGCCCTCTCTCCTCTTTACTCTTTCACTGTAGGAAGATAAAGGGAATTTTCCGCTTTCGGAGCATAAGATCTTTCTCCCTCGGAAAAGCAGCATTCACTGGAAGTGGACCTTATGAATGACTCCGCTGCCCCCGCAGCCTGTCGTCCTGTCAGAGTCAGTGCTAGGCCAATGCCCCAGACCCGGAGTCGCTAACCGGGAACCTTGGTGCCAATAGCACGAGTGATTAACCCGTATGCCTATCTATGCTATAATCTCCTGCGGTAACTGAGTTGGCCACATCTGCTCCCTATGCATAATTTCATCCGAATAAGATCCCCCTCAACGATTAACCCCTCAGAAGAAGGAGAGCTACCTTCGGATTCGATTCCTAGCCCCATTTTCTCCATCGATCCATGACGGAAAGCTCTAAAAAGCAAAGTTCACTAATTCCAATAAATGTGACTTTGACAACCTGACAGACCTTTTTAGGTAGAAAGCCTAGACAAGACAAAAGGGAGAAAACAAGCGAAGCTAGGAAGTAATAGGAATGGATTGACTATTGAGATGTTGGAGTAACTATTTTAGTATTATAAGCTGAAAGACCTGAACTCACTCTTGCTGCTATACGGTACCACCGGTAGCATTCCAAAATGCCTCGCCTACTCGACTTGTCTAAAAGAAGAAAAGATGCACGAGCTACTGGCAACTCGTTTTATTCTTGCCATCTGGAGGTTATATTGGATTCTCTTTCACGTCAACTTTCCATATGTGTAACACATGCGTTGGCTTGTAGTTTCTACTTTGTGAGCTCTTTTATCAGAAGATTGGAGATTCCTTTTTTCTTGAAAGAAGGGATCAAACAATTTATTCCTTTGACCCGAGGAAGAAGCGTCTTTCCACGATGGAGAATAAGCGCCGAGAAAAGCATAATGAGTCACTCTCATTCCACTAGCAAGACCAGAACCATTCCCCGCACCTTCCTTTTTTCGATTATTCCCTGCTTTAGATTCACTATCAGCAGGAGTCCATTGTCATACTATACTTGCTCACCAGCTACTAATAAACCGCACTGTGGGTTCACTTCCAAGAATTCTCATCGTCGTCAAGTTTTTCTTTGAAAAGATAGATAAAAGACAGAGTTCTCCCCTAAGGCTTAGAGCCAAAAGAAGATAAGTAAAGCGGCGGAGTTCTTGAAGGGTTAAAGAGGAATAACAAACAACCCTTCTACTCTTCAAACAACCCTCCTACTCTTCTCAATGCTCTTTACAAACTCTTGTGCCTCTTTAGGAACTGTAATGTGCTACAACACTGGGTCTCTTACAGGCTGGAGGGATTAGTATTTTTTTCTACATTTCCACTCCTTTCTTCCCCTCCTTTTATGCTCTGATTCAAGAAGGTAGGTCTATGGCTCAATGGTCTATGGCTCAATAAGGAATGCTCCGGATTCATGAAGGTAGATTGCTTCCCTCTCTGCTCTCTTTACCTCTATGCTCTCTCTTCAAAGCTCTTCTACGGAAGGGATACAAAGCAAAGGGATACAAAGCAAGAACTCCAGAGATCTCTTCTAAGGGAAAGGGAAAGGACAAAGGAATTGCTTTGCTTCTCAGGAATTGAACGAACTACTCTTCTATGAAAGGTCACTACCCCTTTCTTTTATAGGAATTCACTAACACTATTCTCTTATTTAATAAACTACTCTACTCGAACTCACTCTACTCGAGCTAACCCGTCTCGAAGAAAAACCCTACTCTCATATGGAATCGGGAACTGCTTTACTCACCCTGTCTAATAAGGAAAAATAGACTCCCCCTGCAGTCTAACGAATAGATCCTCCGCTCAACCTATGCAAGGACCTATAGAAGAAGGAATAGGCTACTGGGAAGGAATAGGCTACTTGAAGGAATAGACTAATACCCTGAACCACCCAGCCTACAGATACTTTCCTTGCCTTTTACCCGTACTCCTTGCCTTTTCCCCGAAACACCACTTAGGGATAAAGGCAGGATTCTGACCTGTCCTAAGGAAAGCTTACCAGATCAAAAAGGAGCGAGCCGGTTTTCAATTTTCGAAAATATCGGTTTCAGTGTTCTCGAGTAGGCATTTAAGCCTCGCCTCAACCTGAAAAGGCGGTTTTGTCTACTTCCACGTTTTGATTGAACTTTGCCCGCCAGTGTTATGGAAACCTAATTGATGCCCACATACGAAGTTTTGTTGCAGAATTTCTACTTGTTCCTCTTCTTCTGCTGGGTTCCTCTCAATCTCTATTTCCTGGTCAATTCTCTCCTCGTCAGAATCAGTGGGATCTTATGATGAAATTCCAGCCATGGTGTGTAACCCTTGGCTGTTGCATTTATGGCCTGGATGGAACTTCGCACCGGACCTGAAGCAAAGTGCTATGGCTTTCTTTTGCTCAAGAGTTAATTGCGTGGCAGTAGAGAATGCATTACATTAGTTTTCGAATTATGAGAAGAGTGAGACAGCCATTTCTTTTCATTCCCTTCTGTACCTTTCAGAATAGGGGAGTGATAGTTCTTCTACAGTGTAGATTGAAATGATTTACTGGATGTTCTACTTTTCTTTTCTTGGCTTTCTTTAGATTTGGCAATTTGCCTAGCAATCTTCAAAGCCTGTCTGAGTGTAGTGGGTCCATAGAATTCTATGGAATCTGCAATTGAATCTTGTCACCCACCCCGGCAGAGAAAGTCTTCCTCTTCACTGTACTGTTTTGCTAATAACCTAGCCTTGGCCCTTTCATATCTCAAAATAGACTCATCCACCTTACCTGCCTGCTGTACTTTCTGGAATGAATCGGGCATCAAGTGGTGCGAAGCAAGGAAAGTCTGACTTGAGTTTGGAAATGGAAGAAGCCGGGTAACCTCACTGCGCTTGTATTTGTTTTCCTAACGCTTAGAAAAGCATCAAGCTGGAATATTCTCGCAATTGCTTGTAGTTCCTTTTATTATTCCAGAATGGTCTGGCATGCGAATCTGTTTAGCAACAGTAACACGTGCCAGCAATACTCCCCACCTACACTACTCCCAATCCCTTCGAGAACCTTGACCCGGAAGGATTGATTGGATTGACCAAGCCCAACTTGTTGGCATGAGAAAGAAGCATATTTTTGAGGCCGAAATACCGAATAATTCCTTTCTTGAGTCAATTGGTATTCTCCTAGATATATGCGAAAGACCTAACTTATCAGGAAAAGCCCATCATTCCACCCAGGTATTCTATCTACCATCGCATCTATCCATCCATTCTCCTTTTCTTTCAAGCAGAGGTGCTAACTCCATCTTTCTATTTGTCGTCGTAGAATCAAAATCTTTCTACTCACGAGTGAAGGGGGGTTGTTCGGCTATTCATAGAGGAAGGAGGTGATAGAGAGCGGCGAAGGTGCTGGCAGCAAAGGAGCAAAGAAAGTTTCGATATCTGGGGAAGAAGACCAAGAGAAGAAGAGCTATTGAGGTACCAACGGATACGTTTTATGGCTGCCCAATGTTGAGTGGTAGGTTGGTGCATAAATTGCGAGACTTTATTCACCGGAAAGGAAATATCGGGTCGAGTGATGGTGGCGTATTGAAGGGCATCAGGTTTCAAGTTCCGGATGAGTTAAGGTGCGTAGAACAATAAGCGAAAGATGCAACGATCCTATCAGCTAGTTCATGTTCCAGCGAGCATAGGTTCCTAGTTACTCACGGGGTCAAATTCCCGCTTTAGTGATGCTTGAATTGTTGAAAAGAAGGAGAATGGAATGCTCATTGGTGTTTAGGGCCATACTTCCTTTGATCTACGTACGAGCAGAGATCGCTAGGTGCGGGTCCTCCCCTTCTCTAGTTCATCATAGCCGCTCTCCATCCCAACCCCAAATACCTCCAGTCTACTAAACCTATCTCTCTTTCACTAATTTCAAGTCTCACTGGCAATAGGTCCTATCCCCTCTATATTCTTATCGAATTGTCAGTAGTCCGTCTAAATGTGGCAGTTACCGCCCACTAAGTCCCGCTACCCTTACATGATCCCTCTACCCTTCACGTCCCCAGACACAATTAAAGTCACTCACGCTAGAGTTGGACTGTTACGATAGCAGCCCCATGTCGCCCGCCTTTATATCGATCCCCGTATTTTCTTTCTACTCCCCCTTAAGCTTAGCACCCGTCCAACACCACATCTGTAAAAGACACTTTGCGTCGCATTTCTTAATGTTTTCTTTTTCTTTGTATTTAGGCGCTTCGGCTTTCTTTTGTAATCACTCTTTTCTTGCATCTTCTTTCGGCAGAAATTATTGGGAAGTATCACGAATTATTTCGCGGATACACCATGGCAGTGCATACTGTGGTCTGAATTACTCCTTTTTATTTTTCTTGAGAAAGTGTTATTGCATTGCTTTGCTTTTGTCACACTCCCTACGCTTTGACTTCCGGGTAAATCACTCTTACTTCCCACCTTAGAAAGTTCCCTTGTACTATTTCACATGGTAGGTTTTTCGGTGATCCTGCTTTTTTCATCAATGCTAGCGGTCTAGGTAAATAAGAGGTAGGACAAAAATACGGGGAAAGGTGGATTTTGCAGTTGTGACCAGCTACAGTGAAAGTGGGAGAGCTGATGCGGGGGGATGCCCTTGGGTTTCGAGTAATTGAATTGGAATTGGTGCGTTGCAGTTGCTACCTCCATGCTCACGAAGGCTTCATCTGTGTTGAGTTCGTTTTCAAATGCCGTTTCTTGATGAATCAGTAGGTTCAGCAGCTGAACTGCTTTGTCAGCCCATCCATGAATACCAGCTGAGATGTCAATCTAGCCTTAATTCGCTTTGTCATCAATCAAGGTATGTGATTCGTGTCTCTTCAAAGGTTGCGATTGGCTGCTTTGCCAAAAGTCTTGGCTTATGCCGGACTGGAAATAGAACTCATATCGCTTCCTCTTGACGAGCCCGTAACTCTTATGGGAGCCAGAACGTAATACACTACGAACTCCAGGCCTACAACACCGCTATGAGAAATCCCAGTCCAGTAACCGGGTGCTTGAAGTTGCTTCCTTCCCCGTCCTTTTTCCCTATCACGAGACAGATAGAGTGGAAGCTTCTTATCCAGGGGAATCCCCTCATGGGGGCGCAATCACAATAACTGTGCTTCAATCCCTACTTCCACCGAGCAGCAGGAACCATCCTCATTCGTGCCCTGGTTAATACGCTGTTGGGTGGGTTTCTAGTAAGCATGTCGCTCGGGAGGGTGGGCGTTCCTCATTCTCTTGGGTCTCCTGACTCAGATACGAATTAGCCAGAATCCGCCCATTTGGAATAGACTTTGTGAGGTGAATCGCCAGGTAGAAGACAGGCTTACACTTCTCTGGGGCTTCCAAGCTTGTTGGTGGGGTAAACTCGTACGTAGGAAAAAGACCCAGTTGGGGAAATAGCCATGAATTACATTAGTATAAACTTAGCTAGTGCTTGCTGTCTGTCCAACCAATTATCAAGATTTGGCTAGAGAAAAGTCGGTGTCAGCTGGAAATGCAGTAAGAAAGTGCATCTGCCAGTTCTTCTTGGAGCTTGGTCCGGTCATGTCAACTTTAGCCCTCATCTTCAAAGAGCCCACTTGCTTAATAAGAAGCATTGCGCTCTGATTCAATGTCAAGCGAAGAGCTTTAGTTCCTGTCACCAACAAAGTCTAAATAGATTCAATTTAGTCAGTTAGAGGTCCTTATTTCTCAATGCTACTGGCTTTGACTTTTTCATGTTCAAATGTCTGTACCAGAACTTACCACCTCTTTCCATCCTCATAAGAACGAATCAAAATGATTATTAGGTTACCAAGTTCGAGCACATGAAGACATAGATACCAGGATATTCCCCTCCCATATTGAATATTTCTTCCAAACAACTACACCTGAAACCCGTTTGGGTTCGTTTTATATGATTTGATGCCAACTGCTTTCCTATCTCCTTGAAAGCAACTACTGGATGCCAACCTTTTCAATTTGATTCTGTCAGAGGCCAATTTTGATCCAAATTCACAGAAGGGGATGGGAAGATGGCAGCACTCGCTAATGAAGAAAGCAGCTTTTCACGAGAGTTAACGGATGGTTGAACCACTTTCACGGAGGTTTGGTAGTGCTTACCCGCATCGGGAAAGTCAGGAATGTTGTGAGTCAGGCAGGCCTTATATATACCATTACGCAGGCCAAGAGGAGAAGTATACCAGTCAAAGCTTTATAGACACCGTCTCCCATCACTTTGAAAGCTACGGAAAGCAGCGGCTGATTGAATGGTTTCCGCCTCTTCCTCCCATGTCTAGTGACAAAAGAAAGGGAAAGCAGCTCTGTTGTTCGTAACATGAATTAGTAAGTAGTTATTCACAGGTCAAAAAACATTAATTAGTAGTTCCTCGGCAAGGAAAGCTATATACTTACTAAGATGCAGGAAATCCGAGATAGGAAGAAAAAAACACAGTTATTTAATAACGAGAATTGTCCCAAAAAGGCTGTTCTTGCTTCGCTACGCGCCTTGTAACGAACGTAGTTACTCACTGGCCGCTAAGGATTATGCAAAATTCATAAGTATTAGTCATATATATGAAGCAGGACATCCTTATTCTTGGGGGTATAATGCATTCAAGATAGAATTTTGAAGCAGTAAAATGTGGACATAGTAAGCAGTATAACCCTACCCTCGCTGACTCTAAGCATCTTTCGTCTCAAATACCTCAAAAAATTGTCAAATACACATACCTAAAAAGAATGAATACACCTTTCTTTCTAAGAAGTGCTTACTACGGTGGTCGTACTGATGTATATATTCCATATGGAAAGAAACTCTCTATTTCTTCGATGTGAACTCTCTCTATCTTCGAGCCTAGTTCCTGGTTCCCCTGAGTCTTCCCCAGGCGCGCAGCGGTAGTTCCTTTTTCCCCTTCCCGATGTGCTTGCCCAGCTTCCTAGGCTTTTCCTCATCAATGGTGGACTTCCGTAGGGATTTACTTAGAAGAAAATAAGATAAAGTGCTCGGCTCATCCTGGTTCAGTTCAAAAGACGGGTATGGAATCCTTTTCACGAAAAGATGCAGTGCCCTCATATAAAGTGATCTATGCAAGTGTTCAGTGCTTCTCCCTGCACCGATTAGATATTTCAATGAAAATCCGAAACTCATTAAGTGAAAGAAATAAATCATCATTTCATATATGATAATATGTCGCGATAATATGTCGGTATCGTAGTAGTGGGCGAACAAGCAACGGAAAGAGAGCAGTAGAAAGTCCTCTATTCAAACTGCTTCAGAAAGATTCTTCTAATTAATAAGTGGACCCCAGAGTCCAGCTTTCTATAAGATCAAGACTCGATCTTCTTCATACCCCAGTGCTAGTACCGAAAAGCCAAGGCCCTCCACTCGGTATGCGGAATAAGTATTTCAAGTTAATTTCTCTCTATGGCGCGGAGGAGCGTTTTCAACTTATGGTTTGATGGGCCGCGTTCGAGTTCAAAGCTGTTGCAAGCAATCAATCAAAGCGAGTCCCTTCTTATTTTATATAATCCATCTCGGGTCCTGCTTACTTCAGAAGGGGTCCCTCTCCTCACCTGCAGGTACCTATCTATGCCTCAGGACCTAGTGAACAGCTTATTAAATATTCGGAGTTCTGGAAGAGCCGATCATAAGTTAGAAATGTCTCTCTTTCCCTAACGTCGTTTCCGGGTTCAATGTGCCCGACAGACACCTTAAGAACGAAGGAAAGCTTTCGGCCATGCAGTGGTATTGCAACTGACTATACCATTACTATTCCTTCTCTTACTACTTTCCATTTCTATTGACAGCTGTTGGGACAGGCTTGGCTCAGCTCAACTCTACCCTCTCGGACTATGCTCCCCTAGCTCGAACGTGAGTAGAAAGGATACCATCCGCAAGTAAGGTTAATCTTTTGAGATCTGTAGCGATGTGTAAGCGAAATCATGACATTAGTGGTGGTGGGGTAATCGGAATTAGGTGGTAGTAATATATTAGGTGCCCTACTTCCATAATAACCGGGGTGGCGGTTTATGAGAGTAGATGCCCTCTATCTCTTCTATCTAACTACCAGTCTCGAGAACCAAATTGAATAGTAAAGTGTCGAGCTCTATCAAGGTTAAAGAGTACCAGTCTATCTATCTTTCAACCTATCGATCTCTATCTCTCTATCTCACTATCTATCCATATATCTGTCTCCCTATCTATATCTCAGTCTCTCTATATCCCTTTTAATTCATATCGCAGAATTGGTGAATGACTGGAGTTAGGGGAGAATACGGTATAAGTGGAGTCCTAAGCAACAAAGGCTGGAACAGTCAAATCCCTTGTGGCAGTAGAATGACCAGCTCTCTCTTCCGATTCGAATTCTGGAAATCATTCATCTAGATGCAGTCGAAACAAAACCTTGACGTGGATCCTAGCTGTTGTGCCTATCAAATTGTTCGTGGCCTATAAAGGTGGTGTGCACGCTTCGTTCGGTAGCACCTGCCTCCTTAGTAGCAGTGTAGTTGATAATAGATCGCCTGTTAATGAATAGGTCAATGCTTCCATCCTTGGTTCCTAGTTACTAAATGAAATGCTGTTCAAGGCTTTCTATCTCACTCCATGTCTTCCATCATAAACCATGTTGAACCTTCTACTATGTCGTGGCATTGAAATTCACTCTCCTTGGATTCCGATACGCCAATCGCCTTGGCTAGAAAACCGTCTCGAAGTCAAAGAATGACGGCCTATCCCCCTCTTATAGGTATTCTGGTTATCTAGAAGTCCCTGCTTCACATTACCTAAGAAAATCGGCGCATTTGTAGCTTCAAAAAAAAGTCCGAAGAACAACATTTCATGCCGTTCCTGCTTCCGTTCACTCATTGTGTTCGTTCAATGCGGAAACATCTTTCCCAGATGGAATAGTACCCTTACAAAACCTATTTGATACAAGCCCTCGCCTTTGAACTCAGTGAGCAACTACTAATGTTGCGAACAAAGGACACATTAGTAGTTACTCGCTGGGCGCAGACAATATAGAAGAAGAGCGAAATTCTAATAAAGGATACTCGAGGGGCGAAGCGGTCAGATGCAGAAAAGAGGAGGAGTCTTTTTTGGTTAAGAAAGGAGATGAAGATAGCGAGCTTAGGAACCGATGAAACGAAAAGCGAACTTCACTACTGAAACTGTAGAACCGAAAGAGCTTGTTTGCAATCTTATTCCTTACATCAAACCTTATATCACGACTTTGAGTCTTACTTCACTTATTCAAACTACTGCTCGGCTTTCAAGCTTCTTGCTTACTCTTATTCTTCTAGTAGGTATACGACTAGGTAAAGGCAGCAATCGGAGCGACAAGTCAATAGCTGACTGACCTGACTTCGATTCTGTAATTCACTTACTCAAACAGGAACTCCTAAACTACATATCCAATAAGAAATCTGATAGCTTCAAACAAGAATTAGAACCCCGGTACGAATACTCAATTGCAATCAACACAACAACTCTAGCTTGCTACCACCAAAGAAATGACTTGGCTTATTAATACCATGGGTACGACTACTTCACTTTCAAACTTCTATCTTGCTTTGGATCTGATAAGTAGCTTTCTACGTACACGATAACTTATTTCTATCTTGCTAAAGGGCAAGAAACAACAATGGCTACTGAAATTCTGATATCATGTTTGAAGTCTTGCTTGAGCTGGTAAAAGACCTAATACGAGAAAGCCAGATACGACTACTCAAACCATAGAAACTAGAAAGCAAACTACGTAAGCGGCTAGGTGAGCCTTCAATTCTTCCTTTTAAGCCCTGGTAAACAACAACGACTACTGTAATTCTTGTGGCTGCACTTCAAACTAGTAATCAAAAGAGAGAATTCGGAGCAAAAAATCAATCTCATAGCTTTCAATCTTAACTTATGATACGAGAACCAAGCTTAAGGCTTTGAATTGGTATTTTTGTTTTTGATTCTGCCTTGAGCTCCTAATAGTATGGATAGGATGGGGCGGCTTTGCCTTTCAATCTTATTTCTTTCTTTTAAGCTGGCAGCTGCTCTACTAATACATAGGAAACGACATCACTTCTTGTATTCTTCTATCTAGCTTTTCAACTCATAGTTGGCTTGCAATCCTCACTTCTTCAACTACGTAAACGGCTACGAAAAGCAAGAAGCTCATAGGCAAGAAACGACACCCCTCTGGACTGGCAAACTTCTATCTACAAATCAGAATTAACAAGAACGCAAGCCACTACCTTGCATTCTGCTTTCCTACCTGCAATCCTATATCAAGCTTTTAATCTTCTATCTCAAACTAGAGAAACGACTAAAGCTTTCGAATACCCTTGATATGACTAGCATTCTTATAAGTGAGTTGAAACCTGATAAGTGACTTGAAGTCTTAACTTTGTACTCAAAAACTTATAGCTGTGAAGCGGCAACTCCATTACTGGACTCCAAACCAGATAAGGCAAACAAGACTTCAGCCAGGCCGGAAACCACATAGCAAGCTTGAATTCGAAATTATGACTCGCAATCTTATATCTAATTAAGGTATAGGCGCCAAGCTGATAAGCGAATTACAACCTGATAACTGGCTTACAATACTACGTGCTTTGAATCTCATGGGTGAAACTATTGAGCTGCACTTACGGCTTTCTCAAACCATTGATACTACAGATCCGCTTACGGCTTTGAAACTGATACCTGTATTTCAATCTACGGAACAGGCATATCAAGCTTTCGACCTGACTTTCAATATTATGTCGTGCTTGCTAATATGAGAGAAACTACTTTCAATCTTATATGTTACGCATAACTTCCTTACTCGTCAAACTATATACACGATACTAGAAACAAAAAAGCAATTAAAAGCACTCGACAACACTAGAATTCTTATTTGCACTGCGGCAAGCTTATAGGCGAGTTACTACTATCGGTACGAGAAAGCAAAAGGGTAATTAGGCTCTCTTTGGGGTTCGTAACATTAGTCGTTACTCACTCGGTACGAATACTCAATTGCCAATCTCACCACTTGCTTATAATATGGTAGTTGGCTTTGATTCTCATAGCTTGCTTTCACTGCTATTAAAGCTATCTATGCTTTCTATGCAGACTAGAAACCTGATATCATAAAACAAGGATGAAAATACTGCACAGCTACTTCCTAATCCGTAAGAAACTACTAGCTAACAAGAAATCTGCCTTTAACAACTCTAACTGCTAAATTAATACCACGGAGCTAGCTTTGATTCTTCACTTATGGCTTGTAACTTCCTTATTACCTGCCTTCTAACTGCTAAGCCTTGTTGGGTTCGTAAGGAGTGTATCAATCACTGCCTACTACTACTTATACGAAAAGCAGGATTGAAACCTGATAACTGATAACAATAATTCGGAAGGAAATCTTCAAACCTGATATCTGGTAGCTGAGTTTCGTTCTTCCTTTTAATACGAACAAGCAAGCAAGCGCACTTTCATTCTGACTTGGCTACGTAAACTCTATAGCAGGTAACTAGAATTTGCCAATCTGATCTCCTACTTTCAATCTCATAGCTTACTTGCTAATAAGCGGAGCGAGCCTACTACTTTAGAAACTGATAGCAGAGCTACGCAACCTTATCTCTTACTGGTATTCCTAGAGCTACTACTCAATCTTCTAGGCCAGCCTGAAACTGTATAAACGACATACCAATCCCAGCTTTCAATGCACGTGCTCTCTCCGCCAATGCAACCTATTCCTCACGCATCTCTTTCTTTGGCAGTCCTCCGACACCAGCGGAACAATCCTATGCTGCCTAAACGTCGAAGAGGGAAAGCAATTGGACTGAGACCGGGAAAGTTGGGTTTTGCTATTTTGTTTTTCAGACTTCGTCACTGAGCCTGGAAAGAAGTTGTGCGAACGAAAAGAACAGAATCAATCCCTGTGCGTTAAATGAAAAGCAAGTAAATAGTGTAGTGTTGACTAGAGAAGTTCTTCATCTCTTTTCTAGTTTGTTAGAACAAATAACAAGCAATCAATATGTGTGAAAGAATTCAGTGAAATCCGCTGCTTGCAAGGTCTTCCTATCAACTTTTAGTGGTTGACCTATCATATTTCACAGCCGGGAAAGGGTGAATCCTCATATGAAGTTGGCAATTACGCAAAACGGACCCAGACCACCGTCCATTTTATACGTGCGGAAAAACGAGGGATACCTTGTCAACATTTCTCGTTCTAGGATTGATTCTCTCATCTCATTATAGTAGGGCTTCATATAATAGATATTCTTGATAGACTTTCTATGGGGGCGGCACCTAACTAAGTAAGATTGATTTGCCTACGAACAGCAATAGTTTGTGGAAAGCAGAAACGCCTAGTATGGAAATAACTCATTAGCTTTCACCCTCTATTCGCGCCTTATCAACGAGGCTCCCCCTCATACAAAAACCTTTCCCGGGGCCCGCCCGTGGCACCACCAGTCCACCGAACCAGCTGTAGATCGCTAACTCTCTTGTCGACGCCCTCTACTTATGTACGAGTTAAGAATGAATTGTTCCCGCTCGAGTAGAGAGGACGGGAGAAGGATTCAGTAAGAAGGAGAGTCTACTTATGCAAATGACATCCTCTCTTTACTAAGTAACGGAGTGACTAGCTACCCCGACTTTTGATTCCAGTTCCATTCTGACTGGTGTGGGAGTCCCAATGGGGGGCCTGCGCTGCAGCTTGCTTGCCTCAAATTCATCATAGAAAAAGCGTTCTAACTAAAAGCCCGTCCAGTTGAATACTCCCGAAATTTCTTTCTTTCTAGGAAGTATGTTCCATTGGATATAGGGCTTTTTCCTGCTGTACAGGTTTTTCTCTATTTATTCCTTTTTCCTCGGTACTAAAGGAAGTAGTTTTCGGAGTGAAGGAGTTCCGGAACGAAAGGATATTGATTGAAGCAGAAAGGATATGATCACTCTAGTTTCATCTTTTGATATATAGGCTCACGGCTTTTTTGATGCGAGGAATAAATAGGGTTCGAGGTAGCAATGTCAGTCAAGTCAGAATAGAAACTAGGCTTGAGGAGAAAAGCCCAATAATGGGACCAAATAAGATTGAAGTGCATAGCCCGTTGACACAGTCCTTAGCCAAAAGCTATCTAATAAGAGTCCTTATGCTTCAAAACATGCCTGACGCCCAGAGTGAGGTTCCGTTAGGAATCATTCATGACTTCTTTTGATAGGGCGACAAAAAGTCTGACTCCGACTAAATAAGGAATCCAAACCTTACCTGATTGACCGTCCCAGCATCTAGCGCGAAATCAGTCAGATATGAGAGCACGACTCTTCCCTCTGGATTCCTCTACTTCCTATGTCAGATCCCTAAACAATCATGGTACTGAATTTGTAGGTTATACAACTCGATACAAGAATTGGCTTTCTAGGCTTCAATGCAATGCTTCACGCTTCTCTTCACCCTTACTCTGGGATATATTTGAGCCACTCATTCTCTTTTATGTTCTTCTCTTTTACCTCTATATGTTGCTCATTTATCACAAGGACCAACACGTCGTCCCACACACACTGAGGGACATGCTGTCTGCACCACTGACTTCTATTACCATTAGACACTCCCCCAGACAAGGTTCAAAGCGCCGGGTTGCTCTTTCATCAACACTCGCCTCAAACACTGGGCTTGACATATTACTTTCAGGAATACGCCTTAACCATCCTTCACTACTAGCTACATGAAACACCATAAAAGGATGAGATTCCTATCTACACTAGAGAGCCACTCCACTCTAGATATGTTATATATGCAAAGGAAAAATTCAATACAATGAAACTTTTGTCGTATAATGTACTCATCTCGTGCCTTCAGGTGCTCTTTGGATAAGCTTTGGCTATTGTATTTGGCTTTGGAAAAAACCAAAATCTATTTGTGGGCATATCTTCTAAATAAGCTGTCTTTTTCTTTCCATGCTCTCAGCCTTTATGACAAGCTGCGTTTTCTTCTCTACTCTCATTCTTGGGCGTATGTAGCCAAGTGCTGCTCGGGCAAAGGAAATCTGTGAATAATCCCATGGTGGCAGCAGAGATATAGTCTGGTTAACCACGATTCCTATCTATGGGCTTTAAGAAAAAAGCAAGACTGTGATTCCAATCGAGTCAATCTCTCTCATTCTTCGTTCTTTTTCATTAGGTGGAATTTCTGCATTTGAAAGGAGGTGATTGTTGAGAAAAAAGATACGACGAGAGGCGAAGAAATGAATACCCTCCCGTTCTGTGCATTTCTGACTTGATCCTAAAAGCTACATGTGACCCCCCGGGATCAGCACGAACCTTACCCTTACCATCAGTTCCATTACTGGATCTCAGAAGTGGAGGCTAGGATTGGGTTGGCTATGTCCGCCCCAGACCTACCAATTGTCCCTGTCGAGAGTGAGTCAAAATATCCAGAACCTAAAGAAGCTCCAAACCTTATTAGTCAATATTCACCAAGTAATGAACTCCTTCAATAAGCTTGACCCAGACCTAGCTAAAAAAAAAGGAAGCGCAAAAAGAAATCAAGAGAAACTCAAACTCAGCCTCTTCGCGGGCTCATTATTTGATGTGGCTCAATAATCTTTCTCAGAAATCTAATACCACTCCTCGTGCTCTTCCATATTAGTGAGAAAGTGAGGGAAATAGCCTGAATGCCAAGACAACTCCGATAATTCAGAAATCTATTCCTACCTAACGAACCACGAGAATGATGCACAAAACTCTCTTAACTATGAAAAAACCAACAGTCGTACAACTACTGCGGTGGCATCGCTTCTTCTCTTGCCCGGTTATATAACTTGATCTTTCTCGTAAATAGCTGCTCAGTTGGCGCTCATAACAGTAAAGGCTGGGGGACACCAATGAGAGGCTCCAGGGCTTATCCTCCTTCCTGCTAATGCTCCGTCAAGTCGTCGAGAAGTCTGCAGATCTAGATTGCGAGGCTTTAGAAAGTGCGCCTCTGTCTACTCAGGTTGTCGTTCATTCATAGTTCTAAGCGGCAAAGATTGTCCAAGGCAGGTGCTGAATATCTGGCTCAGACTATGTTATAGGAATAGCTAAATGACTTCCACTAGGTAGTGCATTTGGTTAATATTTGCTGTGTATGTCCATCAACTACTCCTCCAGATGAAGGGAATCTTCCGTTTTTTACCCCGAAGCCTCCTAAATCGGCTTCTACGTAATAATATTATTATTATTAGTCAGTTGCTGGTGATTAGACTTTTCATGTGCATCATTATGATTCTGGTTTCTATGTTAATTTCCAACATTAGCTGGATGAATTAACATAATGAAGCGTATGTTAGTTGTGAGAAAATCGACAGCTGGGGCACTGATCATAAAATCTTTTGATCGAGCCTGCTAATGTGATCAAAAATTCTCGTAAAAGATGATTCCACTATCAGCTGTCCTTTCCTATCCCTTTTCAAGCTGACTTGATAGTAGGAAACTTGGAAGGAAGGCGGGGGTGAACCAAGCAAAGGCAAGGTCCACCGCGAGTTTTCTCGTAAAAGGACACAGCCACGGCGTGGGGAAGTAATGTGTCTTGAATTCCGTATGTTCGATGGCTCTAGAGAACTGCGGTCCGCGCCTGGATAGAAACCCGGAGGGGGGAACACAGGTGAGAACCGACCGTCTCCGTGGGGAACAGGATGCGAGGTAGGAAGACCCGACGGGGAACGAAGAAAAGGACGCCGTAAAATCGGGGCGGCTCCGAGCTAACTATGCCCGGCCTGAAGCGAGGTTTTGACTCGTGGAACGGTTCGCGGCGAACAGATGGTTATCCTTGCTTCATGCGCTGGTTCGAGTCCAGCTCGCTACATCTTAAGGGCAACGCTGTAACGTTGAAGAAAACATCCGAGGAATACGACTAAGCAGGTGAGTGAAATCAGGGCCCGAAAGAAAGAATGCCCCAAAGTCCCTCAAGTATAAAGGTCAACTCAGAAGACTGGCATGCAAGCACGGGAAGGCAGAACTGGAAATGCAGGTTTTGGGGGGATTCGCTAGGACTGATTAATAGGACAGTGTCGCTATTCTCGTAAAGCAAGCTCGACAACAAGATAGTAAGGAAGGAGAACTGAGAACGGTCATACTAATAGAACAAGGGAAAGCTGAAGAGATGGTATGAACTACTTACTAAGAGTTCTCTTTCATGGTTAGGGAGGAAGGTAGCTCACTAGATCGATCCTGAGGCTGGCGGGCGCACCTACCACCCTCAGAAAACTCTTGAATTACTTCAAACTTCAAACATCTGATAAGAAAGAGGAAACGTGTGTAATGGGAAAAGGAGAATTGATCTTCTTCGCTTCCCCGCTTTCGCTACGTTCCCGGTGAGGCGTAGTTTCATGTGCTGGGCAGGCAAAACTCTCTTGAACCTGGGAAGAAACATTCTTTGAATCGTCTGGCAAGCTGGTGACATCCCTGACTTCCTCGTCTCGAATCCACTCTTTTGACTATAACGAGAAAAGTGATATCGGTCATATAGCCGGTAAGGATAGAAGAGATCCCACGCCCGGGAGAAGTAAGAAAACCCTTTTTCGGCTTTGTTTCAATTGAGGAAGTCGTGAAAAAAAAAGACTTTTTCCTTTATCGGAAATTCTTCTTGAAACAGTTCATTTCCGGGTCTCATTTCTCTGGGTTTATGGGATTGACCGGGACAAACAAACTATTGAATAGAAAACTATTCCCTGGCTCGCACTCTCTTCGGATTTTCCGCTGGGAACTTTCTGCTTAAACAAATCAATCTGCTCTCTTACTTCGTGTCTCGCTATGCATCAAAGAAACACTTTGAGCATCGGTGGACTGTATGACTCGCGAGCTTTATAATGGTCTGACTCGAAGTCGAATGGTCGCTGGCAGTCAGTAACACCTCATGGGAAAAAGAAAGTAGAATGCGCTCCTTCGGGTGTCTTGGAACTAGCTTCTTGGTCGGAAGACTCGCTCTCTCGAATGGGTACCAAAACATCACTATGTCGGGCGGGCAACAACACATATTATCGTTAATAGAGAAGAAGTCGTTTAGTTAGCGCTTCTCATCGGTCCTATTATTGTTTTCAATGTCTCTTTGCAGGACTTCACCCGGGGAGGGCCCGATGTCGTCCAATGAATAAGCTTCCCTTTCAGTTAGGTAGGTGGGATGCAATACGTGAGGGAGCCATGTATTGTGTGTACAAAGTTATCCATTTCAAATAAACACTGTAGGTTTATGTGGGTTCTGTTCTACCTATTCGAAATTCTACCCATCAACCATGAACAAATGGAAAATAGTTGGGTACAGGGGACGAGCAAAGGGAAGCCTATGCGAGGTAAGCTGGCTCTCCCTACTCCGCGGATGTGTAGGTGGTACCATCAGTCAATCCGTCTTGATTCCGATCTGAAACGAGGCAGTCAACGTCTAAATAGTAAGGAGGCGCAGATATCGTACTTATCCAACTTCGTATGAGGTTATGTCTCCTCTTTCCGCAGTAGCTGTCAATATGTCGACTTTCGTTCTATCTGTTCGTACTCAACGCTCTTTCTCTTAGTCTTAGGATGAGTCCGGGGGTTGACATACCTCTCATCCCACTATTCTGACTTAGAAATGCATGTTAAACTGGCAGCAGGCGCATCAAAGAAAGAAATCTGAGAGGGGAGGTGGACTCGCTTCAAAGAGTTTAATGACCACTGGGATGGGACACCTACTAGCGAATCACAAACACTATTAAGTATAAGAGGAAAGATTGAATTAACGCCTCACTATACTCATGAAAAAAAGAAAATAGAATGGGATCATCGAAAACTGGCTTTAGCTAGCTTGGAAACAAAAGGTCGCAGGCACATCGTTTTTCAATTCAAAGAAGCTCGCCGCTACTAAGCTATACTATAGGCTCTAAAGGTCTTACTTTACTGAAAGAGTACTCCTATTATGGGTGGAAACGCTCTACGTAATTAAGCCTAATTGGATAGCAGGACTTGCGAAGTACCCAGGTCAGCTACTCATAAGGTTTTTGGGAATGTCGTTTGGGAAAAACTTTCTTTTTAGTATCCAGTTCAATTGGGTGGGGCCGCGGCCTTTCAAATCAAAGCAAGAGACCTATCCCTCATCCGTAAGCCAAAACAATCAAACCAATCCACCCACTCTTTCATCATCTTGACCCAGTGAGTAACTACTAATGTGTAGAACGAAGAAGGCTTCCTTTATTTCCAGTCAACATAGACCTTGGCCTTCAAAGCCATACCACTACAACCTTCTTTCTACTCCTCACCAAAAAGCCCCATCTCTTGCTTTACTTGCCTTTCCGTTCATGTCTAGCCCAAGCGACTAACCAAGCCTATTTGGCTAAAAGATAACCTATCCTGTGTATGAAAATCCTACCCCGTGATGACCACTTTGTCAACACCTATCCAACCAAGCCTTGTGACTGACTTCTAGTTACGCATATGCCGGCTACTAGGCATTTCTTTGGTAGCTTCAATTTACAAGGGATGCGTTCTCTGCATTTGGTAGTATGTATGCATGGGTCTTTCGAAATAGGTCACAGGAGGACTAGCCAAGTAGTTTAGGTAGAAGTACCTGTTTCTGTGTCATAGCGGCCCATCCATTTTCCGTTCACGGAGTAAAGAACCGAAGCAGGAAAGAAGCGATGCCACCGCAGTAGTTGTACGACTGTTGGTAGAGGCATGGATTTCATTACGAGCGGGGGAAGCTCTTTCTTGGGCTGAGAGCCATTACGAAAGAAAGACTGTGTACTGGGTAAATGTTGGTACAACGAAGCACTAAAGTTGGCTAAAGGTGCCCCCTTATCAGTATTTCTTGCATTTCATCCATTTGTTCCCGGCCCCATTGCATGAAGATGAAGAGAGGTCTATTGCCCAATAAGTATGGATGCAACTGAAAGTGCATAACAAATAATGTCAGACTTTCTTTCTACGGAAAAGGCACTTGGCTAAAAGCCAAAATCTATTCAGTGATGAAAAATCACGTTATATTATACAGGATCTCTAGAATGACCTGCTGAAAGAATTCACTAATAAGATTTAGAGCTTTCTAGATATAGAGCTGGCTGATGTAGTTAGGCGTCAGCTTACTCCCGGTCTCATGAAAAAGATCTACATGCCACTAGTGTATGGTCAAACTAGGCATAACGCTCAAAGTGATATACTTAAGGCTCTTGACTTCACTCTTGGGAAGGGGGATGCAGGTAGCAGATGCCATGTACCTTCCAACCGCTCCTTTAGCATTTTTTGACAGCGGGCATCAATGTTCAAAGCCTCAATACCACTTCATTACTTCTTTGGAAGAAGTGTGCTTTTTTTCAGAAATCGGCTGCCGGCTGTACCTAATGGTATGCTCCCCCCGTATGAGAAGTTTTTCAATCAAGTACCTGATTATGCCTCCTTGCGGGTACTGGGAAGTGCGTGTTATCCTCTGGCCATACAACACAAAACAAAGTCAACCAAGGCGCAGGATGAAAAGATCGATCGAGTTGAGGTCAGTCATGGTAGAAAGATTTGGAAAACACCATATAGGTAGGGCAAGGATCCAGCTTTGAAGGTTGGTGATACTCGCCGAGCACCCCCGTAGCCACACGACAGGTTTGATCCGAGCACGGTGTTTAGTTGAAAGACTGATGCTTATTATGTGCCGATGCATAGTTCCTTTCCTCTCGATGAGGAGTTTAGGACAACTATAGAAAAATAGGACGACTATAGAGAAAAGAGTGAAGTTCTCCGGCAATAATTCATTATATTAGCTTTTAGCTTTCACTCATAGAGTGTATTCACCTTAGGAATTAATTACTCTGGTTTTTTCCCTGCCCATCTATGTTGGGTTTATTTCCTAGATATCTAGAGCATCTCTTTCTTCAATAGATGGTACTTGTCTTATCTCGACAAATACATCGTACGTAGGCCACCCACTAGCCCATTTGGACAGGCAATCAATCGGCTTGGACAGTTTCATGTAGAAATACCTCAAAAAATACCAATTTTGATGCAAACGCAAAGAAAGATGGAGTGGTATTTTTCCATTACAATTAGCTTCGTGAAAGCCATTAAGCGAACCATAAGCTGTGAATCCACCCTTATGACCCTATTTCCTACTCCCAGTGCACGTACCAAGGTAAGTCCATTCTCATATTCCACCATGTTGTTCGAGGCAGTAAAGGCAAGCTGCATAGCATGTTTAGTCGCATAACTAAAAGGAGACTGCCAAATTCTTCCTTTACCCACTTTAGAATATTGACAAGTTGCATGGCTTTCCCTGTAATGTGGTTTCGAATACCGCATATTCAAACTCGCTGATACGCTCTATACTAAATACGTTCCTCGCTGGGTAGTGACTCACTGCTACGGCGCTTTTTTTCTTGTAAACTTGCCTACGTTACTCGGCGGGTGAGATAAGAATTGTCAATTTGGTGAAAACTCCCGATCACTTTCTATGTCTTCTTCTTCCTACTGTGTTCAATAGTATAAGTTGGTATTAATAGTGGCTTTTCCTCCCAACTACTCGCTACCCTGTGACTGATACACTTAGCTCTATACCTTCCTGCTTTTTCAACTACCTAGTTCCTTGCCAACTAGCAAATGATTATTCCTATAAAACCTATGGCGAAACGCATATCTACTTTACTTACCTAGCCAACACTTCGATCCAGCTCTACCCAAACTTTTTCGGGTCACTCCAACATTACCCACTTGTCCGACTGTTGCTAAGCAGTTTTGGGATATCAAACGAACCTCCCCAGATGGTAATCTTAATGTGGCCGATTTACCCTCTTTTGCAATAAGTATCGCTACAGTAGTGACATTAAAGAAAGGTACTTTTTCAGTTTAATGCAGTAGAAATTCTTGCCGCAGAATTGATCTCGCAAAGCAATCAGACCGCCAAGTACTTCATTTCCCGCCTCTTCATCAATGGAACCGATTTCCAGAATGTCCTCCGCCGGATTGGCTATTATATAGAAAATATTCTACCGAAAAATACATACAGCGAACAAAAAGTTCAGTGAAATTTTGTTGGTAAACTTACCGAAAGATTTAGATTAACTAACTCAACTATTTTTTTGGAACATAATTGCTTCATATAGTCAAATGTGGCACTTTTCTTTGTCCAATACAACCTGCTGTCCTCCCTGGATTCTGGATGCAATAAGTTCGGCATCACCGAATTTTCTCTCTTTACACTATTTTTCCACCAGAAGGTATTTGCTGTCTAGCGTGGTTATATTCACTTGCTTGAGCACCATAATGCAATGAGAGCAAATTATTCCCATGGTCTCGAACAGTCTACAAATACAAGACACCCCCTTTGTTGAATGATTAAACACTACCTCGAATGCCTAAAAACGGAAAATCTGTAACCTTATATATTTCATTGTTGCCCACTTGGGAACCGAATTCGCACTGGAGTTCCATGCATCGCGCAAGCTCCGCTCGGCACTTGTAGAACATGCAGTTCGTATATTATACGAATGCTCTCTATGAAATAATAGCTTTCATAGAGTTTCTCTTCTTTTTTGATGTTGGATGATTGATATTGGCGTGGGTTCTACCAATGAAACTAATAATTCAAAAGAATGCGAAAACTAGGTCTTACCTACAAGAAAACAAAGGCTCGAAGAGTTGGGTTCCTGCTCGCGGAACCTCATTCACTATATATGATAATCGGATTTCCATTACCAATTAGAATTACGCTATTAGAATGTTCAAAAACAACTCTTCTTAATAATGAATGGAAAGAAAAGTATGTATCTTACAGGCGGGTATTTGTAGGATACCCTGGAATAGGTCATCAAACATCAAAATTGCAGTTTGGCTTTCCCTATGTGTCAAAGGAATAACACCCATATATATTTATGCTGTCCCCATCTTATGCTGCTTTTCCTCTTCGCCATCGCCCATACTTTCACCATGATTCTGACTAACTTTCCTCTTCTCGCTCTTTTTACCTTTTGTAACTTTTCCCGTATTTGGAATATCTAAAAGCTTTTATTTCGTACTTTTTTTTTTGACATAAGTTCGAACATACGTACTAACTTCTCCCTTGAGTAATTCCAGAACAATGCACCTTGATCCGCTGAGTGAATATACTTCGCACCCGGAGTTCAGTGGTATTAGGTTTGATTTCTCATTACCAACACCTATTTATTCTTTTATTGCTGCATCCACCACTTTCCACAACATTTTCCATGGCAACTGCGCAACTGCTCAGGCACCGTGGGAATTGCGAAAAATTCAATGCGTCTCCTTTGCCAAAAAAGATGCAGCACTGACGTGATATGGAAGAATTAATTCAGTCAAAAAATAGATTAGGTATACCAATTGTTCCAGTTTTGAGTATTCCATAAACTTCTTCTGTATAGGAAAATAGAAAAGATAATTGTTACTTCCAATGAATATTCAAAAAGTTCCAGTTTCATAGTTGGATAGAAAGAATATTGGGCGAAGAAGCACTTTAATCAGTTCAAGTAGTTCCTTTGCGCTTTTATTTATATTCGCACTTTGGAACGCTTCTCTTTCCCTAAAAAGTCTTTCTATCAACGCTATCTGTGCTATACTCTACTTACCTATCGCCGGGTATTCCTACTTTATGAGCTATTGCTTACCCTCTTTCGTACTCTGTTCGGCAAAATCCTCTCAAATAGTAGAAAGAAAGGGCTGAGTCTGGGACTGTGCTTGATGAGGGGCTCAGGCCTCTATTCTGATTGATTTGAATCTTTATATATCATCACTGATCAAAATCATAGTACTTTTTTGATTGCTACAGATCTTTAGACTGAAAACAAGAGATCGTAGTGAATCTCCCATTACGAAGCTACGAATCCTTCTTCTTCTGCCTTGACTTTAGAGGAAGAACACAATTGATCTTACTTTTCTAGTTAGGAAGCCCGGGCGGGTCAGGGGCTTATTTCGAGACGGGATTCAGCGAAGTACCTGAATCAGCAGGTGAACGCGAAACAATCAGGATTCTGATTTACGCAGATGGAAAGATCACACTCTTTCCACATTGATCCCCAACACACTAAACCTTTCGTACAGAATTCTAGATCCGCACTACTAAACTAAGTGAATCCGAGGAGAACGTAAGTGCATAACTCTTTCTTCTTTCGTAAGTTAATTACGGAAATCCCTGTCGAATGGTAGCAGCTCGATCCGGTGGTTCATCTCTTTTTCGGTAGACGATCTGGCGGCACTTTCCTTGGGTCATTCGGCATCGATCAAAAGGCATTATGTATGATATAATATTGGTCAGTCTACAAACTCGTATTCCATGCTGGTTCGTCACTTTTTTCAGATAGACTTTTTTCAACCCTTTGATTACAATTGAATTTGGACCCTTCCAGCTTTGCTTCTATTCCTCTTTATCAAAGATAGCTCTTTCTCCGGCCAGGCGACGCACCTCCGGGAATACATTATATATAAAGAACGAAATCAATCGCGTACTTCACCCCGACCCATTATGCGAGCTATTCCTCTACGGATTTCGATTTCGATTTCCTTTTCCACGCGGGAAAGACCCCTAACGAACCAACCAGCCAATCATGCTATCCTTACCTTCCAACAAACCCCTTATATTCCGCTTCTGCAGCTGCTGGGTATATCATCTCGGGCCCGTGATGCCCGCAGCTCAATCTGTTTTGCAGTATGGACGGCGCAAGAACAAGAATCCGCGGCTTTGTTGTTCTTGCAGCGGCGGTGCTGCTGCTTCTGCTCTTTCTCGCCCTCCTGCTCACTCCGGGTTGACAGGTGCCTACTCGAATAACGAAGCAAGAGCCTGGAGTGAACTCTCTCTATGTAACGAAGAAAAGAACTTTCCCATTATCTGATGCTACGAATCATACGACTAGACTGAATCTCAAAATTCGTAGATAGGACTGCAGATGTATAGATTGTCTTAGGCCTGCCTGGCCTTACTTCTAAACTTGACTCCGAAAAAAGAATCGTTGGGGGCGAACACAACTTGTCTATCTCTCAACTCCGGGAGAGTAACCACCTCGTCGAACATCTGAATAGATGGATTCATACTTTTATGAGACCCAGTAATTAGAACATCGTCGCCGTCTTCCGTAGTCTGCTGAGTGCTTGCTTTTTCGGAGTCATTGGTGTTCTCTTTTTCAGCAAAGCGATAAAGCGAAATCACTGCCTACTTCCGTTTCCTTGATTGCCTCGGAAACAGCTCGACTCGGCATATGTAGATCGAAAGCCTTCCATTCGTTCCTTTAACGCATGCTTAAAAGGCTGGTGAAGTACCTTGCTAGATGAAAGCATAATTACTCATTTTCATAAAGTGGAAGAAAAGAAGAGAGTGCGTCAATTCCTTCATTTAATAGAGCTTGCTTGTCTAGAAAGACATATGATCCAGTGGTGCAGCATATCCCGCAGAAAGATCCCTTTCCAACACTTCAGCAGGCATTGAAGATGGTGCATAAGGAGAGTACACGGCAGAAAGCTTCATCTTCACTTAGCGAGCAATCTTAGCTTGTTGGATCTTTTCCCCTGCCTTTATCATAGGCTCTCTCTTTCCTCTGATCCTTATGAGTCCTAATCTAGCTTACTTTTATGGGATGGGAGAACTTCTTCTTAAAGACCGAAGAACCCCTTGCTATTGGTTTAGCTCACGGGACACGTCTTGGATCACTGGAGTTGCTTTACTCGTGGATTGGGTCAACTCGGTTACAAACTTAGTTCGAAAAAAGTAGCCCTATCGATATAGATATCAAACCTAAGCCAGCCCTTCTCAAACCATCAATCGAACTTGAGCGGCTTGATACAACACTGAGGTAACGCATGGCTATTTCCACAGAGGTGCGTATGTATGTCTGTGAGAAGGCAATGTAATATAGCAGACCTAGCAAAAGAGGCCACAGGAGTTCTAAGATATCGAATGAATCCTTATCAATCAAGTATGATTGTAAAGTCAAGATCTTAATACTTGGTGAGATCAAAAACCAAGTTGACTTATATACTATACTCTTCAAAACCAATTCGAAAATTGACCTGCAGCTGGTTAAGGATACGATCAATAAGAATAGATGGTAGAAGCAACCCTTCAGCAAGATGCCACTGCACCAGGTCATATACCACCACTTGAAGTGTAAGGGCGGCTCCTCGAGGGGAGGAAGGGGGCGATTCGGTTTTCTGCTTTGACGAAGAATGCCCCGAGTTGAGGTGAAAAAAAAAGGCTGATCTCTACTAGACATAGTTGTGCCATCTTTTGAGCTGAACTCTTCCAAGAGCTGCCATTATATAAGTAAGGTAAGCCACGTCTTTTTTCCTATCTACCTTGATTCCTAGAAAACCAACCGTGAAGAAGGCAATAGGTTGACTATCCAGCATTAAGACACACACCGAGCGAGGTATTTATTTTCTTCTCATTGTTCTCTAGGGTGTACACATAATTTGACCTCAGTCATATTGATGGAGCGAGCAGTTGTACATAGAATTCTGCTATGCTACCTCAGTCATATTATATTAAGCAGTTGTATATAGAATTATGCTGCCGGTGTAATATTGGTCCATGAGCTGGCTTGCCTAGATGCTTCAAGTTTCGTTTTCCGCGCACACCGAATATTTGTATCTTTTTGACTGTTTGAGTTCCGAGCTGATCGATAGCTGCGACTAGTTCTATGAAACCTAGGAAACAAAGCATTATCTTTTGGAGGGTGGGGAATCAGGCGGCAGAGGTGGATTTTCTCTCCTGATTCTCCTTTTTTTCTTGCCTACGTGAACATAATAACTTCAAAGAGGGCGGCCCCTTTCACTCTTTTTATAGTACCACTCATTTCAAAAAGAACTCAAGTCATAAAACTTCACCCATAAATAAATGCTCGATCTGCATTTTGCTGCCCTGGCACAAACAAAAAGTATGAGACTCAATCAAGTAAAGTCAAGTCTGTACTTGTCCTACTGATGGAACTGCTTTTCTTCTTAATTACCATTTCTCTTGCTACTTCTTACTGGCCGACATACATTAATGAATGAGAAGCGAAAAGATCAGTCTTGTCAGGATAAGATGGAAAAAGCCTCGGGGCGGGGGGATTGCCAACAGAGAGGCACGCGGATATCATCAGTGTAAGAAGAAGGGGTTAAGAAAGAAAAAGTCAAATAGTGGTGTGCGGGGGCTTTTCCTTTAATGAATGGACTTCGCTTATGGTCGAAGTCGAAACAAGGTAGGTAACAGACGGAGTTTAGGGTCCGATAGTAGTAACCACGACACTCCCACTCAACTAGGGCCTTTCCTCCACCCTAAGAGAAGAAGAACTTATTTACCTCTACATTCTCCCAACCAAAGGAAGGTAGATATACCCCTATCGAAAAACTAGGGAAAAGTCTGGGTTCAAAGGAGTTTTTCTTTTATCGCTCGGAAAAGTGCTTCGCTAGTCGCTACCAGCAAGCACATTACTCTTTTGCTTCAGACTTTTTTTCAACGGTCGGTCCCAGCCCAAAAAGGAAGAAATACGTAAGCACTGGAATCAGCAGTACCACACACCCGAAACACTGTTCTGACTCCTTCGTTTACTCAAATAGGAACTTGAAAGGTACTCTCTGGCTGCTTAAACAAGGAAGAAATAGAGGTCAACTCATAGGACCAAAAACTCAGCCCAGTGCTTTCCAATTCAAGAATTAGATGGACAAAGACCACATTGCAATTATTCGTTAGAGTCTTACCAGGCTCCTCAAACCCGGGTAGCAGCATCTGCTGAAAAGAAAGGAATGTATGTTGAATGGAAGAGTTGGTCATCATCTTTCGAACTTGCAAACCACAGCCGTGCTTTCCCCCCTTCACTCGGTACAATTGTAGTGACTTCAACATTCTGGGCAAATCTTCCTCTTTGCTCCTTGTGGAATCAATTTGCAAGGCTTTTCACTCGTAACATTAGTAGTTACTCGTCGGGTGGTATAAAGAAGAATTTCGCCAGGCGAGTTCAAAGAATAAGGGGGAGGAGAGACTTACTTGCTTTGAAAAGAGCTTGCCTTCCAGCCTTCGTTACAGGTGTGAGTGTTTGTTCCGAGACTGGACTTATTGCATTTCTGCATAGAATGGGAAGATGGTCAAGGAAGCAAAGCAGTGGCTGCGTAGGATATGAAGGAAAGCTTGAACTAGGTCTAATACCTTCCTTTCATAGCGTGCCCTTTGAGTTGATCGACTAATCTTCTTCTCCTTCTTCCTTCAAGACCGTCCGAGCGTGCGAGATTGGCCAACCGAGTGGAAGAAACCTGTCCAGCAGGGCGTAGCGCAATGAATGTGGCTTGTTTGGCTTTGTTTCGTGGTGCTTTCTTTTAATAAGAAGAGTAAGGTTCAGAAAAGGAGTGACATTAGAAAAAGTTAAGAGAATACAGGTAAATGTCTCCGGTTAAGTGGAAGTAATGAAAAGGAGAATCGGAAACCTTAGTTCAAGATGAGTTTGAGTAACAGTTTGAAAAGGATAAAGATAAGTTACAGGATCAGGATTGAGTGTGAGAAATGGGAGAATGTACAATTGGGGACCGAGATATTTGAGCTACCTTGTTAGTTAGGAATTGGTTTTGGACTTTGTATGGTAAGTTAGGCAGCGAATTAGTTCGATAGCCAGGATTGCATTCCCACTAAGAACAACTGATTCTTAGCTTTTATGGGATTTGAGGCACATCAGCCGCTCTTCCAACTTCCGGTTGTGCGACAAGGCCCTTTCCCTTAGAGCTCGCTGGGCTTTTTTCTTTCTTTTTCATTGGGTTTTTCTCTACAATAGTTTCTTTTTCCCTTCGTACTCTCTTCTGTCCGTTTTCACTCTTTTGAGCTGCTGGAGCAGGAGCTTCCGCAGGAGAACGTACAAAAAAAAATACGATAACTCGAGGTAAGGACAACGTACAAACAAATACAACCCAACCACTTCAAGCAAGCACTACATCCTATGAGCTTGCTACTTGCCTTGACTCACTTTCCTCACTGTCCTAAGAAGTACTCACCAGCCCTACTAGGCTGACTTTCTCTTACAGAAACGAAGTCCGGTTTTTCCTCAATTCGATTCACCGCCTTACTTAAGACAAGAATTCTTAGTCTTGCTCTTGCGCATCTCTCCGTACCGCATAAGAAAAAGAAAGTCATGCTTTTCATAGATAGTTTGCTTAGAAAAAAGCAAAAACTCTCAATCCATTCACAGGTGGTGATAGGAAGGTTAGCCCCATTCCTTACTACGAGAACTTACTTACCCTACTACCCAACGTTAGCTCCTTTAGACTTTTGACTTTATCGCATATTTCTCGACGATTCATGAATTCTGGCGCATAATGAACTCTTTCTTCAGGTCTGTTAGATATTCTTTGATTCTTTCAGTGACAACTAGTTTGGGAGAAAATGTCAGCAGTGCTCCTAGTGAGTGGAAGCTCAGTTTGTGAAGTGAGAATGCCCATTGGAAAAGGGAGGCTAATCCTGCACGCACGTTCAAATGGGATGAATGGAATGTGTTCGTGCTGCTACTTTCTTTCAGTTCCGCTCCTCTCTTATGAAATACATCCAATACACTTTGCGAAACACTTTATTTGGATAAAGAAATCAAGTAATATCATATCTTTCTCTCAACGTAATGATGATTTTAGTTCTTTTACTCGGCCTTCTTTGGATCTTCAGCGGGTCAGAATAGAAGGAGAAGATGAAGCTTTCACTCTAGTAGCTTAGACCATAGCAAGCCCCATACTCCTTATGCCAGGCACTCAAAAGCCGGTGCTTTGCTTAACTCTGAAGTTACTACTCGGCCTTGCTCTTTCTTCCATGCTCTCAGTAGCTCAACACAGGCAGTCTGATACCTATGGATAGCACTCCACTTCCACTAATACACCGCTTCAAGAAAAAATCCGGGAAGAACTTGCTTCATCCTCTGAGAGATTGAGGAGAGTCAAAGCAGAAGGAGTAGGATTCATACCTGCCTGCAGGGGTTGCCCTTTTTCCCAGAGATGCTTTGCTTTGCAAAGGTGTACCTGCAGCTGTCCCCATGGTCACACTTGCTTCGCGTGTAACTCCCCCAGCTTTCAGCCTTTGTTGGATTTTGCATTTTCCTGCTTTCTCTTTTGCACTCCTCTTCCTACTTCCAGGACTACTTATTAAATAAAGTGCAGGGTTTGCAACATAAAGAGAACTTACCTGTATCTAACAGTCTCGGCAATTAAGTGGGGGGCTATGTGCAAGAAAATAGGCGACCCAGGGAATTGAATGAATCGGTTTCAAAATTCAATTTCATAGTTTTTTGCGAACTTCCTTCATGTTAGGCTCATCTGCTGGTGGCAGCTTTGGTACGAACGGTACTGGTTGATTGAATTACTTACCCTGCTCTTAGGCTTGCTGGGTCTGCCCTCTGTCTTTTCATGGTCGGCCACAATCGCATTGAAATATCAAATTACACGCAAGAACTCCTTGATGAGCTTGTGCGGTCCTTTCAGAGAGCGAAACTTGAGAAAAGCATGCTAAAGGAGGACCTACGCATAAAACAAGCTGCAGCCTTAGTAGTAAAACTCGAATACAAAGAGTACGAGCAAAGGAAGCAAATAGGACTCACTCGGATAGGTTGAAATCCGCATTCACCCGCAGAGGGTGTCTTTATTCTCTCTCTCACAGAACTTATTACAGTCAGACCACCAACGAGGGTCCGCCGGCTGTTAAAGAAGCATTCGCTCCAAAGCAAGAGTATTCTGGGGCTACTCTTTATCAACACATGAAAAAAAGAACCTCTTTTATTGCTTCCCGCCCGCACAGCTGCATTGAAATGCATGAGAGATAATGTCAAATAGAACCTCCTTGCTTTATTCTTTTTCTTAGCAGGTAATTTACAAGAAACACTACGTCTTAGTGTGTGTGCACTTCCATTTTGAGAAAATCTTGCTTGAGTTTCAGATAAGAGACCGAAGAAGGTGCTTAAGAAGGTGGTGTAGCATTGGAATCGGGACTCCGCGATATAGTAAAGAAAGCAAGCATAACCAATACAAATTCAAAACTTAGATTGTATGCCAAGAAAGCACTTGTTTGCTGGGAAAGCACACAGTGTTCAGTATGCGCATGACAAGAAAGGGGGAACCTTATGGGATTCCTTCTTTTACCAACAATACTGTTTTGTAGTATTCCATGATTTGAACAGACCAGTTGCTGATGTTAACAACATCTCTTTTGGCATTCCTTGCTTCCAAAGTATGACACCGTGCACCCCAATAAAAAAGCGATACGCGCTTGGCAGCACAGACAAAGCAGGTGAGCAATCCACAGTGAAATAAGAAAATGAATACTCTCTTAAGAAGCAAGGGCTTTGGCTTTTCCTTCCGCAGTGTCATTACCGGTGACCCCTACATCGGCATAAACGGAATTGGTCTCCCCTCATATATCGCGAAACATAGATGGGTAAGTACTCACAACATGGCCCGGTTGCAAGACTACGTGTACAAGCGTCTCCGCGTCACTGCCCCTGAGAGGGATGCACCGGCTGATATGGAAAAGCTGGTGGATCCCTCTCATATCACATCAACTGTGTTAATGCAAGTTGACTAAAAGTCTGCCAGATGGTATTCGTATTGGGTAGGGTATGTTTTTCAAAACACTGAAATGGTAGGTAAACTCGGATATCTATCTTCTCCATTCTGTTCTACTCTATTATCAATTCGAGCTTTCCTTGCTCCTTCCGGTCAGGATTTGTTCTTCCTTGGTCTTCGGGACTAGGAGCGGGTGAACCGAGTGAGCATTTTTCTTAGAAAGTATAATCAAATTGAGTTCCAGCAAAAATACCTGACTACGGGAATGCCCAGCTTCGCCTTCCTGCGCCACTTGCGAGTATTCTTTCTCCTTCCCTTTCAAAAAGTAAGATTTTTCAATCTGGAGAATAAGAAACTTCTGGGCGATCGGGAACATGGCAATACGAGTTTCTGCATAAACGCATATATAGTTAGTATTTTGATCTTCCTGCTCCACCCTGAATATAACACTATCAAGGTAGCAGGTTCTGGTGGAGAAACAATCTTCACGGAGGAAGAAAAGATTGCTGCCACGCCTCAGCGAGGCGATAAGGTTGTATTTCATGTCTCCGGCTGTCTCGCCTGGCTATCCACGTGAAGGTGGGCTTGCCATTGAGATTTTTTTCAGGGAGTACACCTGTAAGCCTGCAGTTTCAGACAGATTGGATTTTCTGGTAAAAAGGAATGAACGTAAAAAGCTATCCCGGCCAATTTCCATAGAAAGAACCTAGGGAATGAGGTCATGCCTAAATATACATACCGCGGCAAATCATACAAGCAAGGGCTTATGTTGGTTATAACGAACGCGGAGGTTTTCGGTGTATTCGTGGGAGGATATAGAATTCATTTAGCTTACGTCATAGAAAAGCAAATAGAATCAAAGAAATTCCGTCTTTCAGTCCTACGTTCAACACATTCTCCGGCGCAATGGGATACAGAATTACCAGCAACCAGGCGTAAGAGCCATGAAACTGTATTGGACCGATTCTTCTTGCTTATTTGGGATGGAATCCCCGGTAACCCGTACGATCATAAGGACAAGACCGAAGCCAAGCCAAGCCACTATTTCACTTGGCAAGGAAGACGAGAGTAGCTCTTTTTTAGCAATGCCTGAAGTCAGCTCAGCTTCGAAAGCTTTTGTTCGAACCGTGAAAGAGTGTTTACTAGGCCCCATCTATCTATGTCCTTTCCATACTCGTCTTGCCTGACATGGAAGTGTGGTACTAAGCCCATTTCTTTCTTGGGGTGCTCTTAAGTGCTACTCCTTGTATGAGTGTAGTGAGAGGTAGTTTGTAATACTTCTAATCGGTATTGCCTCAGTGCGAGTGAAGTAGCCCATCTATATGAAGTAGCCTGAAGTCACGTATATAAGGTAAGGAGTCAATTCCTTTTCACTGGACTTATTCATTTTAGTAATCATCATCTTAAACTCTTTATTTGAGTCTTCGTTTCAAGTGTCAGAAGGAAGGTGGGTATAAAGCCAGGCCTAAGCATAGGGCAAAGACTGAACTCATTTCTCTGTCCTCAAAAGCAAAAAGCAGAGGTCGCAGGTAGGTTACGTAGTCCGTAACCATTAAAGGCTAAAGAACCATCGCATCCTCAACTTTGATTCATCACGACCTTTCAAACAAGGATTTCTATGAAAGTGAGTGCTTACAAAGTAGTTCGGTATTAAGACAAAGCATAACCTCGGTAAGAGTCTCGCACAGATACAGGTTGATGACTTCAGTGTGAGGGTGAACGCACAAAGTCCCCAGGTACCACAACCCCAGTGCGGCAGCTCTGTATGCTTTTTGTTGGATTATCTGCTTTCTTAACATTATCTTGATGCTAGAAGATAAAGTAAAGAACTTATGCCTAGCACTACCTTTTCATCTATCAATATAGAATATTGGAATAAGTAGTAGGCCCATAACGTAATTTGATAGTTTGGCAAGGTAGGACAACACTTCTGAGGGCTGGGTAGGCTGGTAGGAACTAAGACTTTGTGATAGGAAAGGATACGTTTGTGATAGGAAAGGTTACGGTTAACTTAGACTTTATCATGGATCATGGCGTAGATGAGGTTTGGCCAATAGGAGAAGGAAAAGAAGAACTCCCTTCACGAGAAGAAATCAAAGAGCTAACTGTATGTATAACCGCGTTATTGTACTTAGGGGAAGACATCTATTTAGTAGCTTTATACCACATGTTAGGCTGTCTTTGGACTCTCTAGGCTGCTTACTAATGAATGCCTTTCGAACTACTCCCTCTATGCCAGAAGTACAACAATCTGCATTTATCAATAACCAGCTATCCTCTTAACCTCTCTTTTCCTAGAAATGGAGTACTCAAAGGCTTGCATCAGGAAAGGCTTGCTCTATATTCAGTACTTGCATTCTCTTTTCTTTGACCATGGACAATGAAAGGGCATAGAGATTTTCTTCATTAGCTTACGTGATGAGGTGATACAATGGAATAGAGTTCATTAAGATACGTCAAAGATGATGGGCTTTCATGAAGTATATAATCACTAGTTCAATATCCTCTTTCATAATTTCCACATAGATCTCTGAGTCAGGCAGATAAGTACTGTATCCTAATTGCTTATCCAAGAAAAAGGAAGAAAGCATAATCTTGGCCAGATGCGCTTTCGCACTACAAGGGCCAAGAGTGTCGCTCTACAGACGAAAGTGCCAGTCTTCCTTCACGCCTCACCTGGGTTTGGCACCTTTTTCTTTGAAGTTAAGTAAGTAAGTGGCCGGAGATAGATGGACCATCTAATCCAATGTGAAGTGGGCAATTGCATTCCTCATTCAAAACTGTTGTAGCAGCTGCATGAGCAGTTTGGGAAGGATAATTTGGACTTGGTCGAGCGAGCGCATTCATTGGGTTATTAGAGGAAAGCGCCGCTCTGATGGTTTAATCGAGCGAAAGCCCGACTGGTTGATTTCACTTCAACCTTTAGCCCAGTCATCAAGCCAACAACCAGAAGACTTCTTCTTACCGTTGCTCTTGCCCACAACTAGCCAATTCGACAACTAGACATCAACAAAGCTTTCCTTCATGGCGTCAGGAAACTTTCTACATGCAGCAGCCACCGGGCGTGCTTCTCTGATCCTATACTACTATACCGGCGGGCGGGGTGCTTTACCCAACTACATATGCCTATTTGATGACCTAAAAAAAGCTACGTTGTTTACCTCTGCATAAAGCCTTGCACCCACTTTTCTTGTAAATGACTACTTTGACTGACCTATCTTTCTCGACCTATCCATGCCCAACACCACATCGTATGCCCCTAGCTCAATGACCCTCAATTAACACAGGAAGGTATGACTTTGACCCTCTAATTTCACTCCTGTACATTGACCCTCACTGCCAATTTTCTGACCATTAGCCACTGTTATGATTCAAGGCATTCTTTTGTTAACATTGAACTTTAGCTGCTTGGCTAAGGATGCATTGATTCAGCTAGTGTTGCTTCCTGTATCCAGCAGGATAGTGATTGGTTTCCCTTTGATTTGACCCCAGTGAGTAACTACCTTTTGAACTCGTAACATTAGTAGTTACTCGTCTGTTACGAACGAAAAGGGCAAAGTAGGATTGCCAGGATCTCCCTATAATGCATTCAGTGAAATACGGGGTTCATCCCCATCCGTACCCTCCTGTTGGAATTGCTCTACTCCTTCACTTATCTCCACCACTTCCTCCTCGTTCTCCTCAACATCCTCCTCTTCTTCCCAAGGGTATCTCCGGGTATTCATTAGTTTCAATTTCTTCTCTCTACACTGATGCCCTGGGGCCCATGGCTCCTTACAAGAGTAACACAATTTCTTGATTTTGGGGTTGGTGTCTGCATTAGGTTTAGTAGGGTTGTTGTATCTTTTATGCCTATTTGAAAACTAGGAGCCAGGTTTCTTCGAGAGTGAAATTTGATGATGTAGAAGATCAGTTCTGAGATTTTGAAGGCACAGATTTGGCGGGATTTTCTTCTTCCCCAACCTCGGAAACAACATCTCCCACGACACACGAATTACCCGCAACGAGTTCACTCTTCGGAAAGCCCCTACTACCTGAATAAGATCCATTCGAGAAACTTCACTGTTTGACAGGTTGTGTTCGAATTTCACACGCCCCTTTATATGGAGCCCCTTAGAAACTTCCTCCTTACGGACTACACCTCCGCTCAAAGCTTCTTTAAGGGCTCGCGCCTCTGGCTTTTCGCACGTACGTACTCACCTTTCTTTATCAGCTACCTTGCCTTTGCTCCACCTCTCTTGACTACGGACTAGGTTCCAACGCATCAAATGAAAAGCAAGCAGATGAACGAACCAAACGCAGTTTAGTTGAAAAAGCATCCCCCATCAACCTCATTCGATCCTGCCGAAGAAAGAGAGTTTAATAAGCTAGGAAGGGGCCCCCTAAGCTAGAGCTAGAAGGGCTAAGATACAAAGACAAAGTAGGCTAGAGAGAGGCACTAGCAAGACAACGCGCTGCACTCTAATCTAAGCCCCTTAACCCTGACTCTTTGTTGATGATTATGGATCGCTCCTGCCTCTATCTCGAGGTATGCTCTCTTCCACTTACTTGGATCGCTCCTTCTTTGATGCACCGGAAATCCCGGTGTCAGAGCAGCTAGTCGTACTCGTAGGTCTCCAGACTTACTAGACCTCCAACCCGGAGCTACCTAGGGCACCAGCACCTATCAGGGATTTCGCCCTGCTACAGCATGGTGGGAAGATGGAGTCAGTCTCAAAGGCGAAATCAAATGGAATTATATATTGGTTGAAATTCATTTCTTTTTTTTGATTTGCACTTTCTGCACTATTATGAAACGTTAACACATTCAACTAATTAAACGCAAGTAAAGGAGTTCAGCAAAAGGAAGAGGTCCAGCTTATCTATCTCTTCCCTGCACAAAGAAGCTAGTCTACATTACCCATGGATGGCAAATGCCCATCTGTTAGTTCAAATACCCCTCTTTTTGGCTTTTATTATGACCCCATCCTCAGATGCAAAACAGCGTTATAGTGCTTGAGGAGACTCAGAGTTAGAGGGCTAAATGAGCTAGAAGCGGGTTATGAATCACTTCTTTATTCTTCTTACATAGTTGATCTCAAGTCTGGATTTTGGCTTCGATCCTTTTTGCCGATTTTCGTTATTTGGTCTAGGAGGGGCAGATATTGAGCTCAAATTCGAATACTTGGGTGAATTCCGGTAAGGAGAAGCGAACTTTACTCCTGCTTCAAATGAGTAGCCGGGTTATACTCCAATCGCTGTCACTCTTCTTTTTCAAGGAAGAGAAGACGGAGTTCTAGCTGGAGTTACAGGAATAAGTAATCCAAAGAAGGAAAGAGCGGTCTTAAGGGACTAGTACTAATAACTCTGTCGTAGGGCGGTAAGGCAAGGAAGTCTGACTTCGGGGTATCCGTGAATGAAGTAGCCCCGAGAACTCCTACTCGTCTTTTTCGTTATACGCCTTTACCTACCCCGCGGCTGGAGTTGACTTCTTCTCGGCCCGCGTTTCTCGTATATAGCGCTTTCTTGTAGTTAACCCAGCGTTATTCTCTTATTCGGGACGAAGACTCATATAACTCCAAGTCCTACTCCCAGTTGGTTAGTCTTCCACCCCCTTCGAACGCGCTGGTCAATTACAGCCTCCGAAAAGAGCTTCTTTCTTCCCTGCTCCTAGTCCTTATAACGCGGGTGGATATTCCGTATGTATTAAATATGCATTCCTAATCGGAGTTCATTACCCTAATAGTAAGCATAACTGGAAGCATTCTAAGGTCTTAATGCATTTAGCCCATCCCCGAGAAACTCCAATACTTCTAACAATCCTGCGAATGCGCTCTAAGAAAGAAAGATTCCCCAGATCCGATACGGCTAAGAAGACTACGATCCATCTTTCCCGCCCCATTTCCCGGTGTCAGATAAGTCTCAATTCACGGACAGTTACCTATCTTGCCCTAGGCCTATGCCTTCCTTTGTTCTATGGCTTCAGACCCTTATTTCTACATAGACTAGAAAGGGCTTTCAATCGTCCAAGTTGCCCGTGGGCGTCATCTCACGTGACATTTTGCGTGGGCATCGATCCGATTTCCTAAATCATTGTTGTCGGGGAGGTCTAATAAATTGACTATTGGGCTCTCTGATGCTTAGTATTCCTGACTTAGGAAAGAGAGTCTTTTATACCACCTATCTATATGGCAAGAGACAGAGCGCAAGACTTATGCTTTTGCAGTTTTGGATGCTTTTAATAGTCCCGGGAAAATAGAAATAGTGGATGAATTTTTTGATTTCCTACCAAAATTAATATTATTATTATTAGTATGAAGTCGTCTAGTGTTGTGTGTCATGTATCTTTGTGTTTTAATGCAATTCCAATTTAGTGAACTATATGGCCTGCTTGCCTGATAAAAGCCAGAGCATTGATTAAGTAACTTATGTATCATACTACGCAACTTGGATCTCAAAGTAAGGGTAATACGAAGTATCCTAGTTTGAGTTCTCATGATGCCATTTATTATTAGTTTCAAGTAATTCAAATTCGAAATAGAAGTGCGGGTAGCCTGATAAAAGGCAGACCTTTGAGTAAGGAACTTGGGGTGGTGAGCCCGAATATTAACCACTAGCATAAAATTTTTCATGGTGTTATTATTGTGTTGTTGTCTTTGAGTGGGTTCCAAACAATCTCAAGGTATTAGGATAAGGTTAGCACAATAATGTGTATTTGCTAATGATTATCCTAGGTCAGGTAGGTAGTACACATTGTAGTGTATTTGGTGTATTGTGTGTTTGATTTTTGGTATTTCCTCTAGAAGGTGCTTGATTTTGAGTTGTCATCACAGTATGCCTTCTTTTCTTTCCCTTGCTTGTGAGGTAGTCTCATAACTTTTCACGTATAGGCATGGGAAAATATCACTCACTAATTTCGAGAAAGCATGTGAATCGCTATAAAGAATCGTTTCCCTTTGATTTGACCCCAGTGAGTAACTACCTTTTGAACTCGTAACATTAGTAGTTACTCGTCTGTTACGAACGAAAAGGGCAAAGTAGGATTGCCAGGATCTCCCTATAATGCATTCAGTGAAGTACGAGGCGATGCTGCAGCAAGGAAGGAATCGTATCTCAAATTTCAGTACTTTGCTTCTAATTTGACGTATGCGGGTAAAATGGAAATAAGACGAATGTGTTTAGTAGATTTCTCTAAAGCAGAGAAGAGATCGAGACTCTAATTCTAGTTGAGATTTGAATTCCGATTTATCAGTCGGTTTCGGGAGGTGTACTTTACAGGTTATGGTACAATAACAGAAACTTGATATAGTTTGACTGGTGTTGATTCGTTTTGATAGATTGGAATCGATGTTGAAGAGAATAAAAGAAGAAAAAAGGGAAATAGGTTTATATAAGTTGCTAGGCGTTTACTGTTTCTTAGGTGGAATATCTGGCCGCTACTCCTGATCCTTATATCCAACAAAAGGGGTTTATTCCACTATGGCCCCTTAAAGGTAGCTATTTGTCATTTGAGCCCCGCCCATTCCACTTTAGTGATCTTATTGACAGAAAACCATTGACGAAATTGGAAATACACAAGCGACTAATCGAACAGAAAAAAAGATAGAAAAAACCCAGAATTCTTGAATTAATTGACATGTTAATTAAGGTTTGCATTAAGAGGATCTTGGATTGTTGGCAGTATCAAGGCTGTCCAATGAAATATGATTTGAGGACAGGTTGCATTAACAAGATTAACATATCAAATAGAGACCTCAAGGCGTAGATGTTGACTAAAGAGTTTTTCACAGCCCTAGATGAGGTAAATTGGGCACTTGAGATTTTTGGAAAGTTGGAATTTCCAGGTGAAGATGGAGGAGTGGATAACTATTAGGCGACGTCACTTCCAAAAGGTTATGAAGTGGTCAACTGGAAGGATGAATTCTATTAACTTGTCAGAAGAAATTGCTTCATTTCTGCTGATGGTTTTTTGATTAATCTTAATTGTGTGTTGTCTCCTCTATATTTTGGTCTGTATACCAGGATTATGTTGGAAAGGGGTTGAGGAGGAATTTTTTTTTCATTTGCTTAGAAATCGTCACATATGGGAAAGACATGTCAAATGATATCACTGTTTTTTCTCTTTATTAGCGAAGGTGATGACCAGCTTGACGCCTATCGTAGTCCCGGAACCAAGGAGAGCGAATTCTTTTTTTTCTCTTGGTCGGATTACCTTTGTTTGTTCTTCCACAAGCAAAGTCCCCAACGTATTCTCCTATTGGCTGGCCTATAACCAATAAGTTCAAGTGAACGATGGCTTCCAAAGGGCAAGGTTATTTAGCTGCGCCCTTCGATCGATAGTGGTGATACTTCCGCGAGAGTCTACTACTAGCTTCCTCACATGCCAAGACCCATACTCTTGATTTATACAGAATGAATATGTGCGCATTTCCTTCGGAGAGGTAAGTCTTTCTACTGTATGAAAAAATGACCAAAATCAAACCATACGACCTATATATGAGACTTTTTTTTCCGAATCAAAAAGCAGCCTTCCATCGCAACCTATTATTAGCGAACTCATTCCTCATAGGAAGGTATATTCTCTATCGAAGCCTTGCGACTGATGAGATGGGAAAGGTAAGCTGAGCAGATAAGTCACAAGGCTTGGGCTAGGCATATTGTTTAGGTAAAGTAGTAGGGTAAAGCAGTAGGTATAATAGGTAAGTAACCACGGATATGCATATGAATAGAAAGAAGGATAGAACAGACGCAGCTGCTACTGCTATTGACTCTGCTGCTCTTTCCGTTGAAAGAATAGGTTCATCATTACGTGAAGAGAAATGATCTTCCCGGGTCCCTGGCTACCTTTCTTGAGGCCTCATCTGGGCCGGAACCTTTTTAGCTAGAAAGTAGGCTTTCCGAAACTACCTCCTTCATTGATTGGTCTCCTTGGTCCCCCTGCCTATCCAAAGAGCTAGATGTCTCACTTCACCCGGGGGCAAAAACCGGGGAGGAACCGGCAGCATAGTTTTCTTCGCTATTTGAAAACAGAAGTCACCTTTTTTGACGAAACTCTACCACATTCGGATGCACGGATAGAATGGGAGCGGGCGATGGTGAATCACGCCGCTGATGGGCGGCCTTCTAACACTCACTAGACGCAAACGACACTCTATATCATAATATGGTTGTTTGAAAAACAAAACAAAGAAAAAAGAGACCAATCATACAAAGCACTCGCCTTGATCATAATATGGAACAAAGAAATACTTTTCAATGAGAAATTGACTCTGACTCTTCCCGCGGAACAAAGAGATGAATCTTATTACCCAGACCACTGAAGAAGCAAGATTGACTCTAGACTTTATTGACTGAACACTCATCGTCCTAGCCAAACAAATTGGTTGTGAACTTTTTGGAGCTCACCCTTGACACCGACCCAATCTCAAATCAAATGAAAGACGAACGAAATAGAAGAAGAAAAATTCGCCAGAAGAAAGAGACAGAGAAAAGTCTAGTTTCATCACTGAAATGGTAAAGTAAGCCAAAGGAGAAAGAAGAAGTACGAATTGCTTGTGTGTGGTATTTAATACTTGACGGAAGATGAATAGGCTAAGGCTTGCATTTCATATGATGCGCGAGGCTACGGGTACTCCTGTTGTTTACCCCGCATAATCAATACCCTACTGCGAGTGAATGAACGAGCCTATAACAGGTAGACTTTTTGGAATTGCAGCAGTAATTCAGTTCACAGGGGCGGCACTTGACCAGGATAAGGTGGATAGTCGAGCGGGATCACAAGGAGCGAGGCGATCAAAGTAGCCAATAGTGATAGGTTCCATCCTTGACGTCCCAGCGATGGCAGACGGCCACAGCATCCTTGAGTTCCAATTTCTTCATTTCCAAGCAAGGGCGGCTCTTTCTTTTAAGGTCCCTCCGTCATTCTGGAAGGAGGTAAGATGGGCTTAGTAGGGCTCGAACCTACAATATCACCGTTATGAGCGGCACGTTTCAACCAATTAAACTATAAGCCCAATCGGATCTCTACGTGCCCTTCCGAGTGGGCATCAAGAGTCGACCTTTGCTCGTACTCCTTTTTCCTTTTCCCGTGTCCGCGGGTTCTTTCTTTGTGAAGCCCTACATCGTATAGGCTCCTTCCAACGCTGGGTGGGATGGTAGACTTTGTCTTCGCCGCAAGGGGCAGTCCTTGGTCAGACCTGGAAGAAAGATCCCCACTCATTCATTCAGTGCCCGCGGTGAGACGCGACCCACAACAGTGGAGGGAGACGAAATCGGAAATTTCTTTCATGCTACACCGGGATCAGCAGCTTCCAGTGAAGACCAAACGGGTCGGGCAGGAGGAAGTTGGAGGATCGGGCGGGGAAAACGGGGTTCGAACCCGCGACTTCTGGCGTGACAGACCAGCACTCTAACCAACTGAGCTATTTCCCCCTTTTTTGAATACTGTAACTTCCACAGTAACCTACCGGAATTTTGCACTTTACCAAAAAAAGTAGCTGTACAAAAGAATGCCCTTCCCCGTCAGGTAAATTTTGGCCTTTTTACGAAAGTAGAAAGAAAGAAAAGGCTCGGCTCGCGAAGGGGACTAGGCTAACTATCAGCTATCAGTTAGTTGGTCCTACGCGCCACTTCAGTTGACAAAAGCGAAGAAGCTAGCGCACGCTGCGAACTTTCCTTTGTTCGCCTTCTTTCTAAAAGGCCTACTGACCTGAGGGCGTAGCAGCCGCTTACTCAATCCATAATCAGACGACCTAGTTGAAAAGTACCAAAACAACTTCAGCCTACATACCACTACATCAGCCTGCACTCTTCCTATGAACCGATCGTCAGAGGTATGAGCTTTCGGCAATAGGTGCTGCGGTCAACTAGACCAAAGAGGAAGGTCTACTAGCGCCAGCTATTAGTGGGCTTGTTTTTTCTTTTCTTCTATGGAAATACCGAATCTAATTCACCCGTCTTGCCGAAGAAAGAAGACTCTGTATGGGACAAGGCCTAGAAGTACAAGTGGGAAAACGTATGGGCACTCTCAAACTCACTACTTGGGTGACGAAAGACGCCCCTGCGTTGGAAGGAGCGAGCCTACCCCCCGGAGGGGCCCCCGGCTTCTGGTTCCTCTCGGAGAAAGGCTGTCTACAAGAAGCTGGCAGAGCTTAGGCCATTGGACCACATCCATCCTCCTACCTCCAAAGTCACCCAACTAGTGAATGAACGAGCCCAGTTTCTTCGTTCTTCGAATTACGCTAGTAGAGAGTAGAGACTAATTCCTGGAGGCTAATGAATGAAGATACTACTCGACTCCCAGTGGATCCTTCTTCTCCCTTTTCATTGAAGGAACCAAGCCTGGAACACATTTCCAACAATCAACTTCCCACTTTGGGTGTCCCCTTTCTTTGACGATTCCGCTGCGTCTTTAGAAAAAAAGGAGAAGGAAAGGCAGGGGTGGCTAGTCAGAAAAGCTACTATCAAAAGAAATTCGAATTCTGAATGAATCCAACCTCCCCAAGTAGGATTCGAACCTACGACCAATCAGTTAACAGCCGACCGCTCTACCACTGAGCTACTGAGGAACAACGGACTGAAGGAAACCGACTCTCATTCTTTGGACCCACCGCAGACCGAAAAGAAAAAAAGTGCGTAACTTTTTCTTTTTCACATACATACACCGAACAAGCACCGGCTGCCTGCGCGAAAGCCGGTGCGCGTTAGGCGCATCCGTTTTCTTGCAACGAGTAACTACTACTTCTTTTGGTTCTCTTTTGTTAGGAGGAGCAGTGAGCAACTACTAATGTTGCGAACAAAGGACACGTTCTACGTGTATCTCTCATGCCGTAGTTCCTCACTGAGTGAAAAGAGTAGTTCCTCACTGAGTTCAAGGGGTAGTTCCTCACTGAGTGAAAAGGGGGCTCTGGGCTTTGAGTGAATTCACTCGGTGGGGTCGTGTTAAGTTTCGAAATTCTCACATTGTAGCATCCTTATTGGTAATCTAGCTTTTACTTGAGCCCTTTAAAGAACTCCGCCAGAACTCTTAATATGAAAATACACATCATAAAATGACGCATCGAGCGAGACGAGACCATTCTCCCCCATTGTGAAAGACGTTTTCGACCAACAACATCGACTAATATCCAGCTTCCTTTCTTTTTTCACATAAAATCTTTTTCTACGATGAGTGTAATGTTTAACAAGATATTTCTGAATTCCTTCGATCTCATAGATATCATCCCATGTGTTGAGTTCTTTCATCTCTTATTCCAGACGTTGATCGACTTGCATAACTTGTGCCGCCTATCGCTGGCTTCAGCAAGACGCCACCCAATAAATAATGAATGTGGAATCAGACATCCATGGCAAAACCTGCCCTGCTATACTGCCCACCCCATCTGAGCTTTGGACTCTAGAAGTAGTGTCTCCACCCCCGCAGTCATCCTGTGTGTTGCTCACCTTCCGCCTCCGCCCCCATTGTTTCGAGACAGACCACCTACGTAAGTAGTCTTCTCTTCTATTTTGATTTCAAGCTCAGGCTCTATTTTAAGCTCAAGGTTCGTAAAAGGCTTCTTTGGTTCTCTTTTTGGTGAGAAAAATTGGGCTTTTCGTTCGTAACAGACGATACACTACGGCATGTTCCTTTTGGAGAGATACACTACGTTCGTGTATCTCTCAAAAGCGTAACAGACGAGTAACTACTAATGTGTCCTTTGTTCGCAACATTAGTAGTTGCTCACTGAGTGAAAAAGGTAGTTACTCACTGAGTTCAAAAGGTAGTTCCTCACTGAGTGAAAAGAGTAGTTACTCACTGGGGCAATTTTCGGTCCTGTTGCTTCTGTCAAGTTTCATTTGTTCTTGAAACATACTATACTTCATTTTGAAGTACATTTCTAAGGGCTAACTGGAATTCATCCTTTTTAGTCAACCTGCGGGTCCAAGTCTCATGAAAAATTTCTATGGGTCTATCTCGACCAGGTTGAGTTACACCTATCGGGCCGGTAAACAACTGCAAGCTCTAGTCAAAAAGAAACCTGAAGTTAGTAGGATCATACATAGAATATGCTAACAAGAAAGAACTTTCTCTTTGATGCAAGACAGGGTCTTTACTGATACACCCATGCGGGCTTGAGGCACTTCTGACAGCCTCTTGCTCATCCCTCTGGTTTAACTCCTTTGTGCACGCAATACTGACTGTGCCCAGCGAGTGGATTTATTCACGAGCCTAGAACGAGATATCACTCGCTGCCTAAAAAGCGAGCTACAGAATGTAGCGAGCTTATTCCATTATTGGGGGGTGAAGCCTGCTTTCACCATGGTTGTGGGGCCACCCACCCGGTACAGGTAAGACGGACACTGCGGTGCAGATAAACAATGTTCTTTACCAGAATTGCCCCTCTCAAGGGACACTTATCTTCACTCACTCCAATCAAGCATTGAATGATCCGTTCGAAAAGATCATGCGGGTATGTTTCTTCTTTGAATTGGAATTGAAATGTATGTTGATATATGTAGAGTCTATGAACTTGTAGGTTCCCTAGTTTCATATAGAAATACCAAGCTCAATAATATTGAATGATTTTGAGGGAATGGTGATATGGCCAAACTAAGTTTATTAAGATCACAGCAGGTCGACAGGAACCTAAAACAGGTATTGGTAAGGTGGTCACCCAAGACGAGTACTTGGACTATAAGATTACCATGCTGTCTGCTTTGTCAACATTCAGCTTGTACAAACAAACTTTACTAAACCAAACCTGAACAGCCAAACAATTTTTCAGTAGCATGATTCAAAACGAATTTCTTCAGGGGACACAAGTTACTACAACGGCACTGCTCTTTACTCTTCTGTACAATATCTACTATCTCTGATGGCTAATGCATTCCTTTGACATCTTTTATAGCGACATGCGTGCTGCCAAGCATTGCAAAGCTTTCTTCTTTTCCTGTAGCTGTCTCCCTACACTTTTCGGGTGGCCTACCTTGACTTTGACCATTTTCCCGACTTTTCCTTGCTAGACCAAGCAGATACGCCACCGCACTGGTACGGGAAAGTCCCAAGGTAAGGCGCCAGAACAAGCAAGTACACAACTGATTGGCATCAGGGAACCGAGCAAGTGAACAAGCTATGGACTTCTGAGCCCAGAAGAGTTAGCCTAGCCCGGGGGTTGAAAAATCTATAGATAGTGCCATTTTCATAAATAATTATTAAGTACTGTAGGGATGTGTTGTCGAACCGAACAAAACCTTGAGAAAACGAACATTCAAAACTCCGCAGCAGTTCAAAAGATGCACCAAAGAAGTCAGGCTTGGTACTGGCATATACTGCCCGTAAGGGTCCGCAGCCTATGCGAGAAAAGCCAGGTTAGGTTTAGTAGGGCTTTCTTTGTTATGGTTCAATGCAAAATCGAATCGAACGAAACTTGAACTATACCAGTGGAAGGCATGACCGCTTTGGATCTTTCTAGTTGGGCAGTTTATGGTAAAGGACCTCAACCACTCTGGTAAAATCTGCCAAATTATACTGTGGCATGCTCTAAAAGCACCTGAGAAAGGGTGATGAATAACCCCAGTATAAGCGCTTTCCAATATTATTATGAAACATCTGCGTATATTATGTTAAGCAATAACTAAAATGGTACTTATTGATTGTTTGATAGGATTTTTCGCTGGAGATGTCCGGCCACCAAGCAAGTACTGGTAAGAAACTAAGAACCCAACTAGAGATGGGCTTAAGTCGGGATGAGGCCTCGTCAGCAATTGAGAGATGCGGTATGTTTCAACCAAGAGAATCAATTCTTTTGCTTATGAACCTGACTTTCCGAAAACATTTCTTGATGAGTGAGCCAACTCTACTGATTTGGAAAGGCAGCATCCGCCTACAACATTTTCCAACGTCAGCCTTTTCCCAACTATCTGATTGGAGAACTTGACCTACGTACTTCTTTCTCGCTATGCCTCAACAAACGTTTCTATTCAATAAGCATTCCCTCGTTTCTCTGAGTTTCCGCTAAAAGAGAAGTGGGTAGAGAAAATGGATTGTTTGCGGAGCTAGGTCTTTCTACTCATTTCAAAAAGCAAGGAATACCCCCCTTGGTGCTCGTGGTGCAGCATAACCATCTTCTTTGCCTTAAACCTGTGATCGATCACTGAGAAAAACCGTCAAGTTGGTAGTCAAGTGAATCAATCTATTCAGTAAATAGGTTTAGTAAGCTCTAAAGGGGCGCCCAACCAATTGCATTATGCCCTTTAGTCACCAGCCTTTGGGGCTGCAAACCTTTCCTCCTCTTCTGCACTCACCAAAGAAGTGGAAAATCTGCTTCTTTGTCCTTTGTTGCTAGTAGAGCTGTCGAACTGGACGGGATCTTTCTTTCTACGCAAATAAAAGGGCTAAATGCAGGAGTCGTGGATAGACCAGTTGAATCGACTAGAGACGAGACCTTGGAAATGGGAAATAGCCTTTTTGATGCTCTCGATGAGAGATAGTCCATCTGAGCTCCTACAAGAAAAAAATACGCCTGCCTAGTAAGCAGATCCGGAGCTTTTCTATTGACTCCTCTTCTCGGGCACAAAAGACTGAACACAAGCCCCATCTCAATCGAGAAGAAAAAGGGTAATTGAAATCAAAACTCGGCACAGCCGATCATGGTACCACAGCCCCCAAAACCCGCTCTGAACACTGTTTGCCTCTTCCGCACCACAACACCTTTGAAAACACCGCTCGAATTGTAACAGATCAAATCGCTATTGAATATCTCAAGGCTCAATTATGGGGAGAAGAGAGACGCACTCCAAATGAAGGGGTCGAGAAGGGGAAGAAGTACAGTATGCCTTTTCCCACTTACAACGACCTACAAGCCTATATCCTGAGGTATGAAATCAGAAAATTTCTTTGAGAACTTGTCTTAATCACTGATTTGATCTAGATAGAGGATGACGACTCTGTCCTCTTTATCACTGACCAGGGAAGGGCCAACAACGTTATGGCCACTACTCCCATTCCCAACAAGCGCCCCAAGCGTCGCTTCCGCCCAAACAAGACAGTCCCTAAGGCTGTTTTCACCCAAACTCTTCCTTTTCCTGTGACTCGGGTTAAGGCCCCAAGCGCAAAGTAATGGAGGTCTCTCAGAATGAATTGGTGGTACAACCCCAGCTCCCAGTTAGCAACTCCTTCGCCCCATTAAGGGTAGTGAAGAAGAACTCTCCTAGGGCATCTCTTCGCACAATAGGAGAGTTACCCATTGTTTATGAGACTCAGTCAGCCCCGGTTCAAGCAAGGGTTGTCCAACCTGTGGAGGCGATCCATAAGACCTACCAAATTGTCAAAAACAAGAAGGGAAAGAGGAGGGTCAGAGCAATGGCCCCAACATCCAACCAAAACAAACCGCCTCGCACTCCCGTGCATGAACGACTGACTTTTCCTCGCACTCCTGTCAAGGAAAGCCGAACCAAGGGGACAGGAACGAATGATTCGGCTCGACAACTGAGCCACAAAATAGGCTTGCCAACAACGAAGGTATGGAGGCCTAAACAACGGAAGGAGAAGAGATTCGATCTCCGAGAGAAGTTAGATGCTGCCAAGTCCCATCCATCTTGAGGAAATGAGACGAAAGACTGCGAGAGGTCTGAAACACACGACAAAGTGGTAATCCGCGGTGGCCAACCACAAGTTGAGCGAGCAAACGATTTATCGACAGATCAATAAGAGACAGCGATTGGTCTGGCGTGAGAAAGTACCAAAAGAGCAGGCCACTGTCTACATGATAAGTGTAGAAGAAGAACCCGAAGAGTATGCTACTGTGTATATGGCTAACACTAGATCGAAAAAGGAGAAAAATGAACAAGATGAAACCTCTACCAGTGGACCACAAGGGCCCCTCGATCAGCACGAAGAAGACAAAGACAAAGGAAAGGATGATGGAGGTTCTGACAAAGATGATGAGGTAGCTCGGTTGAGAAGAGAATTGGAGCAAAGAGACCAACAAATAGCCGCCTTGCACTTAGAAAATGGGAATGCCACAAGATTATGCATGGAGTTGCATAACTTTTGAGCCAAAAAAGGTTGAATTGCCGAAATGGCTCATGGAGAGACTGGCCCCACTGTTGGTAACTCTAGTGCTTCTAAGCCCGATTCCGAAAGGCCAGGAAAGAGTGCCTCTAAAGCCAAGACAAGCAGTGAGAATGCCAAGCATGCATTTGGAAAAGAAGAGGAAGGACCAAGTAGCACCTCTTACGAGACTCTGGGATTGTCAGGGGTGACAAAGCAGGAATTACAAGAGAGGAGAAACCTGCAACTACACGCTGCGGGGGCGGGGCACCTCGTTCGTCCTCTGAGGCGATCAGGGAGACCATATCCCAAGGAATATGACTCCATAAGGTACCCGGATGGGTATGTCATCCCTAAGTTCAGGATGTTGAAAGGAATAAACACAAAGAACATCAGTCCTGACCAACACTTGGCACATTTCATAGCCTCGTGTGGTAATTCGGCGGGAGTTGAAGAACTGCTCCTACTCCGTCAGTTTTCGCAAAGTCTCACAGGACCGGCCTTTGATTGGTACGCGTCGCTGGAAGACAACAGCATCAAGACCTGGGATGATATGGTAGATGCGTTCCGAGCTAAGTTCATCACAATCAAGAGCAGGGTGACGATTGCGGATGTGGTGAATGAAAAGCCTAAAAAGAACGAATCAATTGTTGAGTATGTCAACCGATGGAGGAGTTTGAGTTCCCAATGTTTTCATCCAATCTCTGAGGAAGATGCAGTCGATCTTTTAATAAATAACATGGATGATTGGATAAAGCCGTTCCTAAGCTCTTCTGACATCCACAAGTATGAGAAGCTGATCACACATGTGTCTCGACTAGAACCATTGGGCCCAAGTATGTGTCCCGAGTTCTTTCAAAACAAGTTGAAGAAAAAGGATGGAAAGAAGGCCAGTACTAAGGCGGTTCAGACGTATCATAATTCCGCCCGTAATTCAGGCGTTTATAGCAACAAAAACCAAGATAGCAACAATATTAATAATGGCGAAAAATCCAAGTTCACTAAATAAACCCTAACCGACAAAATGAGTAAGCCATATTCATTCAAAAAGGAGAAGACAGCTAAGCTTTTCAAAGCAGCTCTGAAGAAAGGGCTTGAACTGCCACCTTGCAAGAGGCCATAAGAAATGGATAGGACAGACGAACCAAACTACTGTCTCTATCACCGCGTGTTGGGGCACACAATTGAGAATTGCTATGTCTTTAAGGATTGGCTGGAACAGACAATCCAATCTGGAGACATTGGCATTGACGAGGATGCTAAGCAGAACCCGGCACCCCATGCTCAAGCAAACATGATCTCCCATACCAATTTTGAAGAAGAAGATGAATCTATTGAACCTTGGACAGTACACTTGACGAGGAAAACAAGAAAAATGCTCCAAAAACTACAACAAGAGCCAGGGATTAAGTGGAAGAATGAGATAACTCCTGTAATTCCTCCTGAACCAAAAGAAAAGCCCGCCCAGTGATCCTTAAGAAATCAAACAAGAAGAAAAAGGACAAGAAGCCTGTGGAACCAGCAAAGGAACCTGAGCTCACAGCCATAGAAAAGCACATCCAGGAAATGGAAAAGTACGAGCAAGGTACACCAATTCCGGCAATGCTGGCGGACTGCATCTCAGAGGAAGATCTGCAACGTCTTCTGGGACTAAGCGAAGGGGAAATAGAAGAGAATGAAGCAAGAGTCAGAAAGGCCAATTTTGAGGTGGCTAAAAAGGAGAAGAACAAAGGCAAAGCCAAAGAGGCGGGAGATGAAGCAGGGCCAAGTGAGAAATCCAAGAACGACGCAGGAGACTACAATGTGCTGGCCCACTTGCGCAAGATCCCTGCCTTACTGAGTGTCTTCGATGCTTTGATGATGTCACAAGACTTGCGTGAGGTGCTCATTCATGCACTTCAGAATCCCGAGACCAAGCCTATTTTGCTGAAAAAAGCATGCAGGAGGCCTTGTACATTGACCAAACAACAGCCATAACCTTTGATGACAATGACCTGCTAGTTGGAACGTCAGAGCATAACCGACCCTTGTACATCACAGGAGTTACAGGCGGGTCAAAAGTCAATCGCATCCTTGTTGATCCGGGAGCATCTATCAACATCCTCCCTCTAAAGACACTAAGGCAATTCTCCCTTAATGCCAAGCATCTATCAAAGGAAAAGATATTCATTCACGGGTTCAACCAGAATTCCCAGAAAGCGCTAGGAGCAATAACCCTATCTCTCCGGTTCGGGGATATAGATACAGAAGCCAAGTTCTATGTCATTGATGCAGAAACATCTGACAAGGCATTGCTAGGAAGACCATGGTTGCATGAAACCTACTTGGTGCCATCAACCCTCCACCAATGTCTCAAGTATATCAAGGATGGAAAACAAAAGAGGATCAAAGGAGATATTCACCCGTTTTCGGTACATGAGATAGGTCTTAGTGATGCAAAATACTTCTTAACCCCATCTCCCAAACCCACACCATCAAACCAGAAACCTTTACAACCTCAGACTACAGAAACGAGTCAAGTTTCAAGAAGGGACAAGACCAAAAAACCATTGCAGGTTATAAACCCAAAAGGCGCATTGACTGAAACTCAACAGAAGCCAAACCGAAAGGCATCCACACAAACTTATATGATTTACCTTGGAAGCGATAGTGATTCTGAGGCATCAGAAGGCAAAATTGCCGGTGAAACACCTGATTATAGCTCTGATAACAGCAAGGATTCGTCAAGTCAAACTTCGTTAGTGGTTGAGGGGGTGCCAGATAAGCATTCAAAAGACCTCCCGCCAAGAGAAGTGCACCAAGTCAGGGGGCTCCAGACTTTCTTTGTCCCACCAAAGATTTAATATGTGTTTGGACGAGAAGTGGTGCACAAAGGGATTTTTTTCTACAAACCCGAGGAGATAAACCCTTCAAACAAAGGTACAGATCCTGAAAATTGGGATAGATGGTTGGTGGATGGCGATATGGCAGAATCAATGGTAAGAGTAGAATGTTGTGGGTTCTATGGGAGGGAACTCATGCCCCTCTTTGAAAAGGCACATTGTTTCGACCCCATTTCAAAGTCGAGAATGAAATTGTTCCAGAGACTATGGAATGGCACTTCTCGGAAAGTGATGGGAGTCGATGGAAAGATGAAAAACACCCGAGGATTAGGGTATGTAGATTACTTTGAAGATAGAGACCTCTCAAAGATATATGAGGGTTTTCGAGGCATTAGCGGCCAAACACATTTTTGTTCATTGATGTGTGACACAGATGAGCCATACTTCTCTTGTCACATGGCGGGAGAAGAAGTGATTGAGGATGAAGAGCAGTTCATACTAGCTGCAAAGAATGCACCCAAAGAGCTTGAAGAAGGCGGACAAAATACAATTGACGAGTTGCTTGAGATCAACTTAGGAACGAAAGAAGAGCCCCGACCAACCTTCATCAATGCATCCCTTTCACCTGAAAGACAAGAACAACTCAAGGCATTTCTTACGCAGTATATTGATTGCTTTGCTTGGAATTCTAATGAGATGCCAGGTCTGAATTCTGAGGTAGCAGTACATAAGTGAAAAATCAACAAAGATGCCAAACCTGTCAAACAAGCACCCCGAAGGATGAGAGTAGAGCTAGAAGAGAAGGTAACGGCCGAAGTTAATAAACTTCTTGATGCGGGATTCATCATAGAAGAAGATAACCCCGAATGGTTAGCAAGTGTAGTCCCTGTCAAGAAGAAAAATGGAAAAATTCGTGTTTGTGTGGACTTTAGAGATTTGAACAAGGCTTGTCCAAAAGATGACTTTCCTTTGCCAGTGACTGAAATCATTATTGACCATACCTCATCATACGAGATATTCTCATTTATGGATGGATACTCTGGATACAATAAAATCAAGATGGATGAGGAAGATCAAAAGAACACAGCCTTCCGTACACCAATCGGAGTCTATTGCTACAAAGTGATGCCATTCGGGCTTCAAAATGCCGGAGCAACTTATCAACGTGCCATGACCAAGATCTTTGATGACTTGATACATAAAGTGGTCGAGTGCTATGTTGATGACTTAGTAAGTAGTAAAAGCACATTCACAAGATGAGCACCTCCAATACCTGAAGATTGTGTTCGATCGGTTGAGACAACATGCTTTGAAGCTTAACCCATTAAAATGCGCTTTCATGGTATCATCAGGCAAATTTCTAGGCTTCGTTGTTAGACACAGAGGAATCGAGACCCCGAAAAAATCAAGGCGATCCAAGAGATGCCTCCTCCTAAGAACCTCAAACAACTCCGATCACTTCAAGGAAAATTGGCATACATTAGGAGGTTTCTCGCCACTTATCCGGGAGGATAAAGCCCTTCACGAGACTTACCAAGAAGGATATCCCGTTCAGGTGGGATGATGAATGCCAGAAAGCTTTAGATGACATAAAGCAATACCTTCTCAAACCGCCGGTACTCTCGGCACCTATTCCAGGAAAGGCCCTTATCCTTTACACAACTGCATTGGATGGATCCTTTTTTGCATTATTGGCACAGGAAAATGAGCAGGGCAAAGAGAATGCACTCTATTATCTCAGTCGCATGTTAGTGGGGGCAGAACACGCATATTCACCGATTGAGAAACATTGCCTAGCATTAGTGTTTGTTGCCAAAAAGCTAAGGCACTACATGCTGGCGCACAAAGTCATCCTTATATCCAAGGTAGACCCGCTAAGGTACCTTATGACCAGACCTATGCTCACGGGTAGATTAGCAAGATGGGCAATCTCTTTGATGGAGTGCGACATCACATATGCTCCACAAAAAGCTATTAAAGTCAAAGCACTGGCCGACTTTCTAGCAGCACATCCGATTCCGGATGATTCTCCTCTAGCAAGACAGGAATGCTTTGACTCTTGCTAGCATGAATGCGATGCGAAGATAATGGATACAGATTGGAACCTGGACTATTACACCGTATAACCTCTTTCTTCGTTGAGAAGAGTGCTCGCAGGGCCTCCACAACAAACCATAGAAGACAGCTCTCCTTTCGGTCGAACCCTAGGAAAGACGACTTGACCTTTTTCGTAGATAGTCTGAGTTCGAGCTACTGTAGTCTCCCCCGTTGACCTTCTTTAGGAGATAGAATCTTCAATTAGTGGACAGGACTCCAAGACTTGCTCCGAAGTACGAGCCTCATAAAGAAGAGCCGCGCCCCTGTGATTTGATAAGAAGAAAAGGGGGCGGCTAGCTAGGCCGCCTACTCTTTTCTTTTCCACACCGACGCCTTCTTTTCAAATCGGGTGTATAGCTCAGTTGGTAGAGCATTGGGCTTTTAACCTAATGGTCGCAGGTTCAAGTCCTGCTATACCCAAACCTACCTGACACTCTACTATGAGTAAGGATGCTTAGTAGCCTTCTTCAAAGATCACTCTTTGGCCTTTGGACTCGCTTCGGCGACTTCGCTCGCCGTCCTTTCAGGGGCAAGGGGGGGTGAGGTAAGGATTTGTATAAGAGTGGTTCGGTCATTCTTTGATAATATCAAAAGAGACTGCTAGTGGAGGGGCTCTCGAGGTCGGACGCCTTCGTTGTATGCGAAAAAATGGAATGGAACTTTACGCTTTTCAAACAGTTATTAGTCAACATGCCCCTGCTATGAAAATGCCAATTCACTAGCAAGGCGCGGGGCGGTGGTATTGGTGTGCACAGTTGCAGGTTTATGCACTTGTAGCCTTTCCTTTTCAGGTACCCCCCCCTGTTGTCTGTGTTGTATAATGATTAGTGAAGGGCGCGAGCGTGGCAACTTCAACTGGCTTTCTATTTGCAAATTCCTAGTAGGCCAGTGTCCCTTTCAAATTGGTTACGGGGGCCTACCTCTTGAAGTCAGCTGGAGTCTATCCCAACGGGTAGGGATACGGGTCCAGGTTTGACCAGAAAGTCTAAGTTTCTACTTTTTGACCATCCCCTGCCCCTTCTACTTTTTATCCTTTTTTCAGTAGTAGCCTATGGACAAGGAGTATTTTCTACTGGGATTTATCCAATTGGCATTGAAGTAGGACTTTGTGAATAAAGTGATAGTTCCCATCCAGTGTAAGGGCTTTGCGAGCCTTCTAGAGTGCCCAACATCGAGAGGGAGTACTTTCACTGAAGAGTCGCAATAGTTTGTTTCAGTCTCCCCTTCTATTCTTGCTTCCATTCGATATCGTTTCCTTCCCCGACGCATGAAGACTCTCCCTAGTAGATTTTGATAGGAGCCGGTCGATAGTAGAGTAGTTCTTTGCTTCCATCCTATACGAAGGAGGGCCTGCAACGATGAGGGAAACTATACCAGCCGGGGCACGGAAGGAGAGAAAAGAAACTATAAAGCACAGACTGCATAGGAAATAAGGATCTTATTTGCTGAACCTGTCAAGATGCTCTTTTTTGAATAAAAGAGAAGAGCAAAGACTGAGGTTGAGTAATACCGGAGTGAGAACTTTTTGAGTTTATTATTTCGGCTTTTTACTTTCGATTTGACGAGGTTAGTAGCGAGTTAAAAGGTTCGAAAGGAAGTCCCGTATCCCCGGTCTTTATGAATTCATTCCTTCATAAACTTGACTGACCTGGATGGAGTTTGAAAAGATGGAGTTTATTCTGCCCGGGTCAAGTGAGCTTACACGATTAATCTACTATGCGAGGTACGCAGACGACATGCGCTTCGGTATTCCAATACTGGGGCGGCGGAGGTCTGTCTTACGATCTGAAGATACTACTCGAGGACACCCTCGGTCGTGGCTTTAGTGAGCTGCGGTTGGAGTACACTTCCAAGGAGCTTCGGGGAGGGTTCACGTGGAAAAGAGGAGCCCTGGGAATTTCAAAGTACTCGGTTTGATATTGTCATTGGATACCGAAGGTAGGCTTCCCACCCCACTCGAATTCCCGCTAAGCGCTGGAGAAGTATACTTACAGTAGATATTCCGCAGTATATATTCTGATGGATCGGTTGAAGACCCGAAATCGTACCTGAATCGGGGTGAACTAACACAGGGACTTTTCGATGCGCTCCCAGTACTTCTGGAGTAGGCTACCCAGAGGCTAGAGAGAAAATAAGAGGCCCCGAAGAACCATGGTTCCAGAATAAATGTTGGAATCTATGTTCTTGGACTTTGGCTAGGTTCACCAAGTGGATTTTGAAAGAAAAGTTGTTGGCAATGGGAACGGTGGGAAAGCAAGGTATTCGGGTTCCACCAGCTCTTAAGCGCACCCATTGGCATTGACTGCATGGGATCCAAAAGACTTCCAGTTTCGTGAACGTGTCCATAACTTGATCGGGGATAGAATTCGGATGAATACACGGCGCAAAACATAAGAGATGATGTGAGTTTCATAGCTCAATGAATTCAATATAGCTTAAATAAGCTTAAGCTAACCAATTGGAATTCAACATGCTTTTAGGAACCTTTGCTAAAGAAAAAGCTAGAGAATCCAGCTCTCCTAGCCGGGAACTGGTCCCAGCTATGTATAACATGCAAGATTCTCTCTATCTCTCCTTGTTTCGCTCCCCTACTTGACTTGTTCTTGTGGCCACCAGCCGCCCGCCCTCTTGTTACTGATCGAACTGAGCTTACCTCAAACAAAGAAAGCCGAAGATTTACCAGCATACACCCAATAGCTTAACATCGTTAACATCATTCCCATCTGCGCGTGTATATAAACCGCTTCTTTTCATTCAATAAGGATGACTGACAACTCGGCTCTAGCTAGATGCTTTTTGCCAGGGAGGGGACCTACTATCTACTTAACCGCTAGGCACCAAGGAGGACGGACCTGTCTTTGGGAGCAAGGCAGACGGGTACCCTTAACGAGTGCAATCCACCTAGTTAACTAAGAGGTGCGTAGCGCTTCAAAACGGATAGAACTTGAAGAAAATTGTGATGTTGGTGGATCCGGATCCATTTCCTAATACCATGCCAGTTCACATGTTGACTCCGTGGTATTGGACACGTCATCTGAAGAGCCGAAAAAGGCTAGTGCTTTTCGTCAATTGAGCAAGTTCCAAGGAGCCAATACATGGCCGGACAGTCCAGTACTTTGTGCTCGCTGCCCGACAGAATAAAAGACAGAAGTAAGAGTCGAAGCTGGCTATAAGATTAGTTGCTGGAGCTTTCGTTTCGATAGAGTTACCCAGTAAGATAGAATACAACCCACAACAATAGCATGTCGTTTATACTCTTTTAGCAGGGAATTACAGCTTGAAAGCGCAGTTAGCAGACGGATTTCTTGCCTTGAAGTTTGCATTCGAGTATGGAGCTGTAGTTTCTAGAGTTTTAGTCGCTCGCAGAAGATTAATAATACAATAGAGGGGGCTCCTCCCGGCTATAAGGGTGAAGGGCTGCTCTCAGGTTTCATATGCCCCCTTTCGTTTACATACTTTTAGCAGGAAGAATCAAAGTACAGCTCTCGGTTCGTATCTTTTACCAAGGGAGTTATGCGTTTTAATTGAGTGATTGGGCTTTCGCTTGCTCTTATCTAGAGTACTTGCTCTTATCTTTTGTATTAGCTGGTAAGACATAAGTTGAAAAGCACGAATACCAAGTCGTGGCTATAAAGGAAGTGGTCGCTGTAGTCTCTATGGGATTATACAGGCTGCTTCGTTTCACTTGTAGTTTATGTAGAATTAGCGGGTAAGGAATAAGACTCGAAGCTAGTTATCAGGCCCCAAGCCAGCTGTAAGAATGAGATTAGCTTATCAGCTTTCAAGAGCTAGTTATGAGATTGTAGTCCGGTATTCGTTTCTCTAGTTTGACCAGGAAGATTTCGAGTCAGTTCTAACAATGAAAGTCAGCTAGAAAAATTCAAGTCGCCTATCAGGTTTTAAGGTCAGGCTCGTAGTTTCAAGTCAGCTTGGAGTTTCCGTATTGGCTTTTGACTTCTGTCTGCAGACTCAAAGTACGATCTAAGGTTGCAAGGAAGCTACCAGTTTGCGAGTACGGTATAAGATTCAAAGACAGAAATTCGATTTTCAGTGGGGTATTCGGATTCTTGCTTTGACGATACCAGATTCGAAGCCGTGATATAAGGTTGTGAGCCAACTATCAGATTGACAGTCAGCTAGACCAGCTCTAAGGATTCAAGTCAGCTATTAGTTTGATCTGCCGATCTCAGAATTGGAGTTTTCAGATAGAATTGTGGTAGCCATTTCTAGAGTGTAATTCTGCCTTTGCTTTGAAGTTCTCGTATATTCCTGGAAATCTGGATTCTAGCCGTGATACTGCTTTCTCGTTTCAATGCTATTAGCTATAGTATGGAGCAGTCGTTTACCTTGTTTTACCAAGCCTGTTAGAAGGTTAAAAGCCGCAAGTGAAGTGCTCATACCCAAGCTAGCTCATTGAAGTGGTGATTTCGTATCTTGTGTTTTACCCGTGATATTGGGTGTCGCTTATGAGGCTAAAGCAAGAATACAAGTCAGCGAGCACTAGTTATAGCATGTAGTTTCTAGTCTTTTAGTAGCTCAGGTAAGGCTTAAAGCTAACAAGTCAGATTCAAAGTAAGCTGCTAGCATAATTCTAGTCATGGCATTGCTTTTTCGTATCTATTAGTCATGGCATTGCTTAGTCGTCTCCGTAGTAGTAAGTCGCTTATAACAATACAAGCTAGCTATCAGTTTGAAAGTAGGTAATAAGAGTTGAAATGCGATATGTTGTTTATGAAGCTTTAGCAGTGCAACTACCATATAAAAGTAGAAATTCAGTGGGTTTTTCGTTAATGCAAGTAAGTCTACTCAATTGCTTAGTCGTTTACGGAGTTTTCATCCCAGCCACAAGGTTCGTTGTTAGCTAGCCGAATGGAAGATTGCCTTTTCGTATCAAGAGTAGTAGTGATTGTAGCTTTCGTTTACAGAGTATTAGCTAGAAGCATGAAAGTAAGAAAGAGGTTTTCAAGTAGTGGTTACAATTCTCGTATCCCTTCCAGGTATTAGGCTGTATTAGTAGTTTCCCTAGCTCAAGTAAGTGAGATAATAGGATTTGTAGTTAGCAGGGCAGACTGCAAGTCGGTTATAAGAAGTTCAAGCCGGTTTCAGAGTATTAGTAGCTGAGGTAAGGTTTCCTCAATCTTCGGATTCAGCTTTGTGGTTTCTATACGGGTAGTAAGTAAGCAAATAAGCTATGTAGTTTCCCAAGCCAACTATAAGATTAAGAGGTTGAATTGAGACTTGAAAGCAGTAAGCGTACTGTCGTTTATAGTCTTTTACCAAGCAAGTAAGTCAGCCGTAAGACTCGAGGCCAACTAGAAGATCCAAAGGAAGGCAAGCTTGACTCGTAGTTTCTATCCGTAGCTACAAGTCGTGTTCTCTGCTATAAGCCGTAAGTGCATCTCTAGTTTACATGGTATTAGCAACTCATCAAGAAGAATGCAAAGCTGGAGTTAGAAGTGCAGTTGCTGCTGGCGTATCTAGTGTTTCATCCGAGTGGAAAGCAGGCTTTATCGGTTCCATAGCTTAACTATCCGCTAGCAGCCTTGTTATCAGATATAGGGTTGACAGTAAGCTATCAGTTTAGTCGATCCGTACCATGTATTAGGAGCCCAAGTAAGGTTTCAGGCTAGTTAGCAGATTAGTTGCTTGACTTGTCGTACCGCCTTTAGCATTCTTATGTCTTGTTAGAAGTTTTGTTGCTGAGTTGAACTCAGTGAGTAACTACTAATGTTGCGAACGAAAAGGGCTCCCAGCTATAATAATTGAAATGCGAAATCAGATTTGTAGGATTGCTTGCTCGTATAAGGAGCTGTAGTTGCAAGAGTTTTAATAAGGTTGGTTGGTCGTATCCGTATAGCTTTTATGTCTCGTATCTCTCTTCTGTTCTGACTGGTTGTTTGCTTTTGACTGCTTGTATGTCTCTTCTTATCGGGTAGTTTGTCTCTCTAGTATTACCAAGAAAGTAAGTAAATGCAAAGAAGAATTCAAGCTGTAAGCTGGTCTGTCGCTTCGAGACTTTCACCCCGGGCTATAAGTCAGAAAGTCATGATATTGGGTGTTGTATCAGTAGTATTACCAAGTACGAAAGCAGACTCGAAGACAGCTACCAGTTTGCAAGGAAGCTAGTTCAAGTCGCGTGACGTATCTAGAGTATTAGTAAGCCAACAAGAAGACCCCAAGCCTAAAAGTAGGAAATAAGGTTTTCGGTTCCGTAGTATTAAGTAGCCGTTTCCGTAAGCAAATCAGCCTTTCGTTTCTGTAGAAAAAGCTAAGATTGAAGCAGTGGGTTCCGCTGTCATATAGAAAGTATTAGGAGCTCAAGGCTCAGCTAGAAGTTAGTAAGCCAGCAAAGCCGTAAGTTAGCTTATAGTTTCCTGAGTTTTAGCCAGGAAGCAAGCAGAATAAAAGCGAGTAAGAACTGAGGCATAAATAAGACTTGAAAACCACGAGATCAAAGAGCAGAGTGGAACGTATTGGAAGAAGAAATGTACAGATGCTTATCTCTTATCATCTTAATAGACCTGCCGTCGCTAATAGCTTGTCATCTATTGGGCTTTCTACAATACCCTTCCTTTCTAGATGGATATCTTATAAGGCGAGTGAGCAGTTTGTGATTGAGTTTTAGAAGCAGTTTGCCAGCTAGTTTATCGATCATAATCTCATTAAGAGTAGTTCGATTGAAAGAAGTTTTCTTGCTTTTTTCACTGGAATGGAAGCTTCACTTTACCCAGTGAGTAACTACCTTTTTCACTCGTAACATTAGTAGTTACTCGTCTGTTACGAACGAAAAGCCTAGCCTATTTCTTATAGTCTGGGGCGTAAGTGTAATGTAGTGAAATCACTCCCTTTCATTCGCCCAACAAGCTAGTAGAATTCTTTACCATCTTGTCCGTCTGACTACTCTTGTCTATCTACCCTTTACTCTTGTCGTCCGTCTAATGAACCTTGACTGCTTTTCTGGACTTTCTCCGCTTTCTGTAGTTAGCTTTTCTACCCGATTCAAACTCTTTTCTTCCTGTCTTTCTGTCTAACGTAAGTTGATACCTACTCGTAAGTTGACACTCTTTCAGTCTGGATCTTTATACCTATTCTTGACCTACGGATCTTGCCACTCTTTCCAGCCTACTCTTTCCTATTCTTTGACTTTTTACCAACTCTTCTCTTGAGAAAAGTTAGCATCTCCTAGCGAGCTCTTCTTTCAAGCAATTCCCCTTTACTATTGATCTTTTTGAGTTCTTTGCTGGCAGTCTGTCTCATTCTCTGCCTGCCTTTCTACAAGAAGCAACAGTGATACATACATATTAGGTAGGAGTTTATGTTCACATCCACCAACCTACCAGCTGACTAGGACTATGAACATAGCCAGATTACTATTTTCTTCTATTCTCACACAAAGACGACCCTAATACATACTCTTTTGATAGATTGGAGGAGAGCCTTCCCTAGTCTCCTTAAGGAGCTCCGCGTTCTTCAAGGACGGTGGTTCAAAGCAAAGGTGTCCAATTTCTATCTCTGGCAGAATTAGGTTACACAGTGAACCAATAAGGATGTACTTTTCCAATGGGGTGAGTCTTTTCCCTCCTTTGATTGCATAAAGCAAGATCCCCTGCCTTACCTTAAGCCACCAGTGCTTGCTAGCAGGAACGAGAGCCGGTAACCTTTTATACCGCAGCATTCATTACAAGGGAGAAGGATTATTCACTGATTATGTTTCAACACTATTCAATGCTAGAGGAGAAGCTAAGAAAAAGGGACAAGCTGGTTTATCTTATATATACAAAAGACTTCTGAATTCACTATATGGGCGATTTGGTAGAAATCTAAAGAGCACAGTGACTGAGATATGTGATAAAGCAAGGAATGATGAATTGCTTCCAACTGATGGATTTCTATCAAGTGATTTATTATGTAATGAAAAATATATCTGCTCGTATTTGTAAGAGAAATTTGATGAACAAGAAACTAGCTGGTACTCTCATCTTTCGGCAGTGCAAATAGCTGCAGCCATTACATCATATGCTAGAATCTAAATGTACCCATTTATTAGTAGAGGGGATTGCTTCTACACAGATACGGATTCTGTGGTATTCCAAAATCCTAGTCCTTCAGATTTTGTTTGCAATGAAACTCTCGGAAAATTCAAGCTTGAATATCTGGCGAAAGAAGCCATTTTCCTTGCACCAAAGAGTTACTATCTTTTTGTAGATAAAGATAAAGAAGTCAAGGTACAAAAAGGAGCTATCAAGCCTTATGTCAGCCCAGAATGATACCGAGAGATGTTGATGAATACTGGCAAAAGCCAGACTGTTGAAGTAACAAATAATTTCTGAGTTGATAAGAAAAGATTGGTTGTTTTCAAACAAATTACTGAATTTCAACTAGCTTCTCCCAAATCTAAGAAAAGAACAAAAGTGGAAAAAAATGGCATCTGGGTTGATACAGAACCAGTCCATATCCAAAATATGGAAGGTGTTAGTGATAGAGCTAGATTGTTAATAGATAGGCTAGAAGCTAAACTGAAAGGAAAGAAACCTTCTAATTAGATCAAAACATGATTTCTTTGAGAATGGAGTAGTGTCGAGGCAGGCGGTAGCAGATGTAAGGCGGGTAATCCATCCTTACTGCCTAGCCAATCACCGTAGGCTATCTCATTTCTACTATGACGCACGCACATATAGGCAGGCGAGTTTTCTTTCTATTCGTATTGAGTATACGTGGCACTTGAGTGCTTTGATTCATCGTTTGGATATGGCTCTTTATTAGGAAGGACTGTGTGAGACTTGATTCTTAAGAGACTGTCTTTCATTGGTTTCACTATGATGAGTTATTCCTCATTCTCAACGCTTCTTTCATCTCTATACCAGATGTCTTGACAAGCCTCAGTACAGAACTACATATCGGTGAGTGCTTCTGTTACTGCCTCGGAGGTCTCTTCCTACTCCCTTGTCTATTGACCTTCTCGTTCTTACAATCCATCTTAGGCTTGCATCTTTACACCTAGGCGCGCTGGCTCTTCTTTAGCTTTTTCGTGATGCTTGCTTGGAGACAAGTGAACTGGACAAGATTACGATGACGCGGCACTCCCATAATCAACATCGGAAATACCCGGATCTTCTTTGGCTCATCCAAGGGATTGCTCTTGAATCCTCTATTCAATCCCACAGTCTTACATCTTATGACCTAGCGTGCGTGATATAAGGAAGGAGTCATTTGGTTTGACCTCTTCCTCTCGGCGCATGTGAACTCGACATCTTGCCCGCCCTTAAGTCAGTCATTTCTCTCCATGAGCGTATGCTGTTCTACTCTAGCGATGAATGCCACTCAAAACTCATCTCTTTGCGGGCGGGAAGTGCCCGCCCTATTTAGTAAGCATATCGATAAAGAGGTACGTATAAACTCTTTGCATGTTTATGACGTTCGTTCCCATCACAACTTCCTGCGCCCTCAGTATGGATTGGTAGCCAGACTGAGACGGGAAACACGGATTGGGCATGCATGATCAAACCATAGCGGGATACGGAGCTACTTACCCTCTGCGTTATTACCCCCCCCTTAAGCTTTTGAACCTCCTGGGCTAGCATTCGGGCAAGTATGACCATTGAGTACGTTTCAATTTGTTTTGTTGGCACTCTTCAAAACTTCTATGGTTTTCCTCCCTTCCAATTTGATGCTGACAGTTAGTGGATTCCAGGGTGTCACTTAAAGGGTACTCATTAGGATTGCTGATGAACGCAGATCTACTGAGTATGTTTATTCTCTTATTGCATCTTCGAGTTAGTTTTGTTGCTGTTGCTTATTCAATATATCCTTTTTTAGGACGAAGTATGACAAGCTGATGCTTCAAGTGAAGGAGAAAGAGGCAGAGCTGCGGGAGATCAGAGCAGACAAACATGAGAGTCAGAGAGATAGTCATCTTGCTTAGACGGTCAAGAGTATGAAAGAACGAGGTAGCTAGGGTTATTGATTCCTTGTCATCTTCCGCTTCTTCCCATAGCAGTATAGCAATTGAGCACTCACTTATATGATCTTCAAGGATGAGCAGTGAGGGGTCCTCTCGAGTGGAATTGTATTTCCTTTGTCAGCAGCAAATAACCTACCGCAGGTCAGAACTAGCTATGACAAGCTATTTGCGAATCACCGTAATCAGATGCTTGAGATGAGAACACTTCTGCTTAATATCTGCATTATCTTATTTGAGTCTATGATCAAACAACTATAACTGAATCATCTAGGTTCAAAGAGTGCCTCGCTGCATCTTCTCATTTTCTTCGCGGGAGCATGAGATGCTTGAAAAACGCCTTCCTGATTATTCGTTGATATTCTCATTTGCTTCCTTCTCATTTTTCTTTATCCAGCTTAATGGCTGTGATTAGCCTTCTCAAGTGGCCATTTTCACCACTTGCTCTTTATGGTCGCAGCCGACACTCGAAAAGCACTACTATGCCAAATTCACCTACCCTACTTTCCATTCCAGGAGCTCAAAGCACAATCCTCTCCCAACAAACAAGCAACGGATTTCGCGCACTTAGAAAGTAGGAAACCGGGGAAAAATCTCCTACCTCCCATTTTCCCTCGTAGCACCCACCACCAAATGAGAAAAAAGTAGGAATCCCGGGAAAAAAGTCCTACTTGGCAATTTGCCTAAGAAAGACTCTTTTCAAAGTACAAAAAGTAGGAATCACCTATATGCAAAACTCCTACTCCCGGCATAGAATTCATTAGATGTGATATCAGCAAGCTTTTACTGCAGCCATGAGTTCTGTGCAAGGGCATAATCAAGTGAGGGGTTCGGGGGTGGTAAGCCGACCCAGCGAGCCGACTAGAAGAAGTTGAAGCAGCTTTTCACGCGCGGACACTCAAAAAAGTGACGTAGATAGGACCTTCTGCGAGGGTCAAGTAGTTGCTCTATGGCCTTGCTGCTTCTCTTATACCAAGCTCAACTTCTTTTGTTATCTCTTCCCTCAATCTTCGGATTATTAACCATGACCGAAGAGAAGACAGATTGGGTAAACAAACTCTTTAAGGAGATTTTGGCGTTGTTTAGAGAATGAGCGACTAGATAAGCGTTAGTGAGTTTTGACTTAAGTTACGGATTGATCAAAGTGAAATTCCTCCTTCTCACTATCTATTCTTGTAGTGGTGTAGTGTAGTTGAAGAGTTTCAAGAATCAGGCAATATCCAAATTGCTTAAGTAGATGTTGATAGAGCGAAGAGCTCACCAAGGGTACCCCATCCATAAGAAAGAAGATCTGGGGAAGAAGCATCAGATTCTGCCTATGGACTTAAGCTTAACCTTGTCTCTATCTATATAGAAATACCTCAAGATCTAGTAAACCGAGCTAATCATGCGTCTGATAGGCCATAACGGAGGTTTAGGTATAGTACATCAGAGATCACACCGGTATACTAAAGCATATAATAGGCCTATATTGTTTCGTTTAGCTTGGATGAAACTATTAGGTTTCAAGCAAGAGCTCATCAACTGTGGAATGATTGGATTTGCTTCTACAGCAATATTAGCTTTCTATATGTCAGTTACTCGTTCTTCTACGGGTTCTGCTTCTCTCTATTTCTTAAGCCAACCATTGCCGGAGTTGGTGTAAAAGCAGAAAGAAGAAGGAAATTGCTTGAAAAGACTGTATTGTTTTGCTCTCAAGCAATCACCTGCCCCTCCATTGAAGCTCGAATTGAGGACTAGGAGTTGTCGTGTACCAAGAGGATATAGACTTTTCCACTGGAACGGAGTGATGGACTTTTGGAAAACTCAACCCAATGGGTGCTTCTGCCAACAACTATCAATGAATGTCTAGCTGCTCTCAACTTGACCTTGACCTCAATATGACCCTTTCTTTCATAAACAAGGAAATGCGAAAGAACTGATCTGCAGCCCGGACACCAGCACCATCAACCCTTTCTCACCACGGGGTAATACTGAGTTGGGACTTTCTACGCTGGCTGAACCTGCCCCCGAACCTGGAGCTAATTCGGAACTGGCTTTATAGGAAAAGATTAGAAGTCCTACTGCTTGTGTGGCAGCATATAGAAAAACCAGATAAGAATAACAGGCACCTAACTTAATATATTTAGATAAGCGCACTTCTCGAGATTTGGCACTTATAGCGGTGCAGATGAATTGAATCAAGAGTCACCTTTTCAGTAGACTCCTTATGAGTAGGAAGTATACGTCCGTTTCATACTAAAATGAGGACACATTTTGCACAAAAAGCATAACTGGGTAAATCAATCTGGAAATCCCACTCTTCTTGTGATGAGGGAAATTGCATTTCTTACTTTTTTTTCATACTTGTACAAGGACCAGCTTTTTCTGTAATATGGTCTTTATAGCCGGCCCCTACCCTATATAGGACAGACTTTTGAGAAGCGGGTAGTTACCATCTTCTTGGTTCCCTCCTTTTCCGTATAGCAGTTTCTTAGAAATTTGAGTGAAAGCGGACAACTGATGCCCACTTACTAGTGGGCGGGAAAAACTTTTTGAGCGAAAGCGGAGGTCGTCAGCGAGATGAGGAGAGCAAGATTGGTGAGCTGAAGTAAGGAATAGGGTCATACTCATACTACTCTTAATAAAGAAGGAACTTATTTTCGGTCAGCTTATGCCTTCTTCTGCCTAGGACCGAGCCCTTGAAGAATAAATCAAACCCTTACCACCTTGTCTCCGCAGCCTTCTGCTTCAATGAAGCCGTGTCTGACCCGGGCATTTATTTCTACTTGAACTTTTTACTCCTCTTTCTTACTTTTGCATTGAAGTTCTTCTTCTATATTCTTAAGCATTCGAAGTTATACAAAGAAAGTAGGTAGGTGCCCCCCGGCTCTTTCCTTCTCCTTCTGCTCTTACTACTTACTTCATCTATCGTAGCAGGTGTCCCTCCCTGGGTTTGTTTACTTCTCTTCTTTCTCTTTTCTTCACTCACGTCAATCTGGCTTCTTCTCTCATTTCTTTCAATGTACTGGAGCGTCATAGGTTCAACCGGCTTCGCTACCGCTTACTAATCATACTTGCCAGGAGTAAGTCATCTTCAGACCTGGGAATTCATGGCCCCTGGTCCTTACGCGTACTTCGATTGGGAGAATACAGAAGAAAACTCCAGACTTCCAAGGAAAACAGAAGAAAAAACGGTGAGCAAAAGTCAGGCACGCATATGCAAACAAAGCAGACGAAAGAATCAGTGCGCCGGAAGGAAGGGGCTGTAGAAGCAATCCTTTCACTGTAAGTACATAGGTATTGTGAAAGCCTATCTGATTGTCAGGTACAAAAACACTAGTTAAGAAGGAAAGAGGTCTGTCTTCTGAAAGCAAGAAAAAATAGGCTTCGCTCCTTGATTTACTTACTAGCTTACGGATGAGCTTTCCATCTAAACTAACTTCGAGGGATTACTCCTGGAAGGAAGAGGGGTACTGCTTAGCCGGTGGGCTTGCTTCGTTCGTCAGACCAACTTGGAAATAGGGATTTACTGCACACTCGCCGTGGGGGGTATATTTGCATTCCACGAGAAGTTGAAAGAGTGCGGTAGTGCTTTTGCCTATTTGTAGCAGGGCTCTTTGGTGCATTCCCTTGTCCTCGTGAAGTGCTCGCACCCTTCTGACTCTTCATAGCCGGGCTCTGCTGGTAAGTGCACATTCTATGCTGACTCCCTGGTACATTACCAGTGTATGGTTTTGACAAAGAGGTCCTCGAATTGAACTGCTGATGTTAGTATTTTTCTTGATCTAGGGGAGGAAGGATATGTCTCCTATGATGTTGGTGGTGTTGGGCCGGCCCTTTCATCTTCTTTGCCGCAATGCGTCTGCTCTTTCTGGTTTGGTTTGTGTCAGGCATAGCCGGGCCGAGTCGGTCTCTAGAATCTTGAGCACCTGGTCCAGGGCGAGCATGCAGCCTCAGATGGGTGCACAAAACGGCGACACGTACGGCTGCAGCAGGGAAAAATCCAGCGGGCAACGGCTATTACGTATATTAACGCTACTATGAACTGTATTATTATTAGTTGTGTTTGATGAGGCGCGAAGCGTTGGTTGAGTTTCACAATTTCGAGTGGCACACAGGTTGATTGAGAGTCAACACGCTGCAATGGGCTTGGCTCACGGATAGACCTAGCTGATCCAGTAGGCGTGGCAGAGCTACCATGATGACTCGGTGATCCAATTCAATTCATCGATTCCGGTTGTTAATGTCAACTTCAATGGGTGTGGGTGTCGCCCCCATTTCTGTATAGTCTCACCTTCTTCTTCGACCCGTCGTGCTGTGCACCGCGGAGCTCCTCCATAGAGGAGCCACTTTACTTTGGAGGGTAGGGTTCGCCAGACTGTGCTGTGACTTCTGGTCATGCGGTCTATTCGAAAGGACACAGTGCGGGGCACTAAGCTTTTAGTTTCTTTCTTTCGTTACTCTTGATGTTTTGTACAAAATATCAGTATCCTCATTATGTAGGAATTCCCTATCTATAGAATTTTTCTCAAAGTCATTATCGAAAGCTGTCTTCCTCAAGAGTCCACTGGCTTCTGACAAGATTGGGTCGTACCTGGCTGGGTTAACTCGTTTGGTCTTTCTATTGGCTGAACAAAGGAAAAGTGGGCTTTCAAAGGTAAACAGATAAGCCACTCGAGAGTACTTCATTTGATCATATATAGTGATAGCCGTCCGTGTCTTTCTTTTTGTTGAATCCCTCAAGCGTTTTTAGTGTTTGTTTCAGTTTCATACGCTACAGAGTCAAGCATAAGCTCAAGCTCGACTGAACAGGGCGCCTATCAATTTGAATTGACTCTAAAGTACGGGCATACATACCTTTTGTGTGCATTTTCATTTCCGCATATAGGCGTAGGCGTGTGTGGCTGGCCGGCCTGGCCTGCCTTTTCATCATTTTGTCAAACAGATTCTTATTTGTTTTTGCACCTCCATTAGAGAGAAGGGATTTTGAACTGATTTGCTCTTTTCTAACTAAGTCTAGAAGTCACAGACGAAGGCTACGGAAATGCAGATAAGACCTCGCTCGACAAGCGAGATATCCAGCAAAAAGAAGAAGGAAAGGTCTTGGAGAAGAAGAGCTCATCCAGTATCAATGACTCATTCCGATATGAACATAAATAAAGTGGCAATGAGAGAAGACCCCTTCAAAGATGCATTCACACAGATGCATGAGTAGCTGTACACTTTACATTTACTTCTAAGAGTCCATTTCAGCAGAAGCTTATCAGAGAATGACCCATGCTATATACGAAATATCTTGAATTTTGGATACCACGGTTGGGAATAGAAAGTATGCAAACATCACAGGAGAAGCTGTGCCGGGAGAGATATATTCGACTCGTGCTTTTCCATTATTGGCTGGCTTCCTTTTAGAAAGTTCCTCCTACGGCAGTGATCCAACAAGTTACAAGGAAGGGCGGCTTATTCTTTACCACCTTTTTTCATATATGATGATGCTAGTGCTAGCTGTCCTTATGGGATTCTAGCTTGGCTTAGGGGTTGACTAAGAGCTGGCCTAGGTAAGCGTTTATCCTGGCTGTGAGTTGGTACTTATAAGCAAAAAGCGCCGCGGCGGATAGTGGGGCAGAAAGGCAGGCAGACTTGAAACTGACTTAACAGGTAACAGCGTCGTTTTTGATTTCGTTGGACCTAAAGAGACAAGAAAATTGCGTATAATGATTCTTCATAGGCAGGCAACACCTTTTCATTTGTATACGCAATAAGTAAGGGGCATATAGAAAGATCTGTTCACTAGAAAGATTGGATCCATCAGAGCGCGCGGCAAAGGCAGCGTTTTGGAGAGCTGGCAGGTGTACAAAGGTATGCCATTCTTCTCAGCTGTTAACTCTTTATCAGAGGGTTTCCTCTTAGGATGGCGAAGCGTGGATCGAAAAGAACCGCCCATTCGAGCTAGGTAGGCTTCTGAGAAGAGGCCGTAGAATATCTTCTTTGATTGTTACTTGGGAAGATACACAATAGATAATAGGGCGGCAAGTAGGCTAAGCTACTGTTTCTATAGCACTTTCTTTTCAGAGATATGACTAGTAGTGACTTTCTAGATGACTTTCTTGTGACTAGATCAAGTAGGTATTCGTTTCTTCAGTGAAGAAAGAGTCAGAGTAGTAAGTAGTAGGCAATGGGTGGGACTAGATCTTTGGGGATAGGTATGAGTCGGGCTAGGACAAGCAGGTAATAACCTATACTAGATAGATTCTCTCTTTGCGTAGGATACTAGTAGTGATGTATGAGTAGTCGGGCATGGAGTTGATGGAGTCAATGTCGATCAATAGAGAAGAATTAGGACATGAATAAAGAAGGAAAATGAATGCATTAATATCATATCTCCTCTTTTCATTTCTTCTTAATAGGCATAGTCTAATAGGGCTAGGCTTAGTACTGTATAGGTAACATAGGCAGTATACGTTCATCTAGAACTCTCTTTCTGTGAATAGGAGTGAAATGTCATAGCTTTTATTGGAAAATAGGGCTTGCTTAGGTCAAAGTGAATCAACTCATAGATATAGGCTAATTGAATAGGCGAGCGACATAGGCATTAGGGGAAAAGGCATGGTTCCAGTTTTCGTGAGCGCTGATGAAATAGTAGTTAGCATCCGATCGGATCATAGCCTTTTGGCAGGCATGGAGGGATCGTTCTTGGGTTACAAGGAAGTCAGTAAGTAAGGAAGTAAGGAGCGCTCCAAAAAAGAAGCATTAGCCAGGCTTCGGTAAATGGTTCAAGGGTGGTTCAAAGGGGGTGGAAAGAGCTAAATAGTAGCTATCTTATCTTCCACTGTTAAAGGGCGCTAGCAAGATCAGTAGAAAAGCATGGGGCTAGGGATGTGAACCAGTAAGCTACTAGTTACTAGGGATAGGGCGAGGTTAGCTTATCGGAAAAAGGACGCAAGGCATTCTTTGTTTGTAGGTTTGGAAAGTTAGTATGTATGAGACTGCGCTGACTATATATGATCTTCTTCACCAGAGCTTCTAGAATCCTGAGATTACTTATAAGCTGGACACCTATCTATTCTCGGCTGGCTCGATACTATTGACGAGTGAATGCTATAACTAGTCCTTGGAAGAGTATTTACGGACAAGTGAGTAGTAGCGGCGCAAGCCATGCCTTCTTTGATTTAGAAGCAGTCAAAGCTCATATTGGAGAAGATTGTGCAAGGGCAACAAGTAGTTGGGAAAAAGGGGTGATTCTCCTATGCAAGATAGGGAGCGAGGGCGCAGCACTATCGAGGGGAAGAAAAAGACTGGGTGATCGGTCTATAGGAAGCTGAGACTTAGAAAGAAGATCTACTTGCTTACTACACCTACCTACGGGTAAGAAATCAAGGGAACGACTGGTTATGCAAAGTATTCAACTGGTCTATTCTCTATTACAGGGCATCCAGAATCCATTTGAGAGATTCGGAGAAAAGAGAACGACTCTTTTTTAGTCCTTTCTATGCTCTCGCCTATGCACCTCCTGCAACTTGAACCTGGGAGCTGGAACCGCCTGGAGGAGAACTAGACTGGGAACCTATTATTGACTATGCACCTAGGCATCGAAGGAAAGAAAAGTGTACCTGAAAATAGATTACTACTCCCCATCCAAGAAAAATGGGGAAACTTGCACTAGCTGGTTGATCGACCGAACTCTGACCCAGGTAAGTTAAGGTCTCATTAATAACGTCAAAGGGGTCCACTTAGTAGAGGTGGTAGACTCGTCACGCAGTTATCTCTTACTGGTACCAGACCTGCCCAAGCCCAAAAGAGAAAATCTTTTGAGAAGCGCCGCATGGGCGTCAAGTCGCTAAGCATCGAATAATTCCACAATCCTCTTTCGGTTTTTTCGTAAGTACTCAGCTTCACACTTCGTAAATTCACAGTTAGATAGCGGTCAAGATGATCTGACAAGTTATTGATCGAAGCCACACCAAAACCTTTCTTTGACTTTGATAGCACCGGACCACCCGTAGTAAGTCAGGACATCAAATCGCTGTCTTTAGGGAGTGAGCGTAGGACGAACATCAGGGCGATGAAAGTAAGGGGGGCGGGCTGGCTGCCTACATATCACTGAGATGGGCCAAGGAAGCAAAAGCACCTACTGCTCGTTCATTTCAATTTGGCGCATAAAAAGAAGGTGTCCGACCTCGAGAGTCCCTCTTCTCTTATTCTTCCTGCCAGATACTTACTGTATCGTCCTTCCTCTTGTCGAACCACATTAGCTAGAAAAGATCACACGCATATATTCGATGTGACCAGTGCCTCTCAAAGAGTGAAATGCTAACCCATGGCGCCCGCATGAAGACAACAGGGTCCCGGGATATAACATCCGGCAAGCTCTGCGCAAAGTGACGTGGGGTACCCGTTTCCATTTCTGTTTGCAGCAGTGATAAGGCAGTGGCGTATCTCCAGCTCCATTGCTTGCTGGAGAGTATGCGGGTCCTGTCGTATAATAGAGGCAGCAAGAGCATTAAACCCAGGAAAGAAAAAACAGTTGGTAGACTAAGCAAAGCATGCAAACCACCAACCTCGAGAAAAGCAAGAACTATAGGATGAGCCCATTCCTTCTACACAGACGATACCACTACGGCACGTTACGAGTGTTAGGCCTGCTCCGTTACTAGGGACAACCCACGAGAGAAAGCAGGATAGAAAGAAAGGCATCGCAGAAATTTCATTCATTATCGTCCGCATTTCACTACTGAAATGTTGCTTCCGAATCGCTGAAATCTGTCTGCTGTCTGTGTTAAGGATGTAGCGTATGAACTGTTTCGCCCAACTAGTACAGAAAGAGCATGGAAGGAAATTGAGTACGTACTTCCCGCATCGATCGACAAGAAGGAGTCATTGCACTAGAATAGACTCGCTGTTTTGCTACCTACCGCATTTCAGTCACGCACTGTTGCACATGGAAATACATAACGAATTGGCCCGGACTTGAGAAAGGGAATGATTACTCTCAGAGTGAAGTCGTGTTGTCAATGGATTGCCTTTCGCTAGAAAAGCGGGGGCTGTAGAATGACTTTCCCTGGCTGAGGCGGAGGCACTCACTCCAAGATGAGTTAATTGAGTGAGTTGGTTTGCCAGCAAGCAAGGCTGCGAAGAGGGCTGGCGAGTGCTAAGGGGGGAATTTCATAGAGAAATAGAGTTCCCGTCCGTAGTGACCTGGACACGAGATTTAGGGCGAGACGAGCGCAGTCAAAAGTAACGAAAACGCGCCTTAAAACAAAGATTCTATTACGTATCCGAAGTTCAAGCTTGAATTGCACACAGAAGGATCCTTCGCCCTCATTTAGTACAGCTACCCCAAAACCTTTGACGCTTCGTCCCTTTCAATCGCGACTGATTAAATCGATCGAAACCGTCCGCGAGGATAGGCTGGTTTGAGTCAGAAGTGGGTCCACCTTCCTAACCATTCTCGTATATGGTCTATTTTGTAGTCAGTGTCAAAATTCCTCATTCGAATTGACGCTTGAATGATTCCAGGTTTTGCACCTTCTCCGTAGCGAAAGAAGTTTCAACGCGTTGCTGGTCCAACTGTCGAATTCCCACCTTGTTTGAATGGGATTGAGCCTGGCTGGCGCTAGCTTGAGTAGCGGGTAGAAGCTTTCCAGGCCCTAGATTTGAGGTAAGATTCCGATAATAGGTAGAGGGAGCGAGTGGAATGCACGAGTTCTTGTTCGTTTTTGCTCAAAACATGTGACTAGGGTGCCTCCTAAAAAGGTGCAGTCCCCTTACTACGACTCCCTTTTCCACTCCTACTTCTTTGATAAGCTTTTTGGGCTATGCGTGATAGGTATCAAAGGAAGAGGCCTATTGGTTATAGGGCTGACCAGTCTTCAGAGACAGGTATGAACTTGTTAGCATTGTTATGGATAGGTAGCAGTTAAGTAGAAAAGCAGCCGATCACTTCTTTAACGTAGCACCGGATCTTATCCTGAAATGAAATACAATAGGAAAACATATTCGTCAACGAAAGAGTCAAGAAAAGAAAATAGGCCTCAGCCGCGTACTTAGTTCACAGAAACGAGAGCCGTGTTGAAGTTTTTTTTGTTGAAGTTGAATCGGTGAACTGAACCTCTTGCGCACACATTTTCGAAATGACGTACGATAGCCGCCCACTATTTCCCTCTTCCTTGGCCTGACCTCTTTGACTGGAAAGAGCTGTCACAAACGAATCAAACAAGCCGTACCCCTTCTCATATAGAGAACCTCAACGTGGAATGATAGTGTACCCAATCGATTGTGCATATTTGCTTGACTCCTATTGGTACCGCCATTCCAGAAAGAAGAACATAGGCTTTATAACCTGCTGGACAGAGAATCGAGAATATATCGTGCCTAAATTGACGTGCGTGCACAGCCAACTAAATGCAAACAGATTCTCCTCAATACAGATATTTCGAATATACAGAGGGTGAATGAAATCAAAGAAAGCACTACAATATAAACATCCAAGACCATATGCTTCAACAGCAGGACTCCTAAAAAAGGCGTGAACACTATAGATAGACCAACCATGTCTAAGACATGAATCCACAACATGACAAGCTATAGCTGCGTCTTTTTGGTGAATAAAGAACGCAAAGGTTGCTCTCCTAGCCTTATTCCTATCCCGCTTATCAGTTGGTACAGCAAGTGATATTTTTCTTAAGAACACGATTCTAGATCCAAGTAGTAATGTTTTTGCTTTTTACGTAATCTTGTACTGGGGTTCAATAATGGGAATTATAGCGAACAGGCCCCGGTTGAAATAGGAAGCAAACCATCCAACTTCGTTAACCAGTTTCATAAGGTTTTTGATAGCTGGAACCCGGATTTCCCAGTAATTTCTAAGGCGGAAGCCACTTTGGCAGCAACTGCTCTTTCAATACTTTATTCTAGTGCGTGTTCTAGATCCGCTATTGAACTCAAGTTAGTCTTGCCAGAAACAACCGGCATATAGATTTTGGTCATGAGTTAACGAGTAAGATGTGGGACCACCATTGCATATATCTCTTCCCCTAACATCTTCTACGGATGAGGCTTTGCACCATTAAGGATCTCCGTGTACAGATCACATATCTCTTTTCTATGACGGTCCATCCCCCCGTGGATTACAAGGTTAGTTCTTGATGCCAGATCTAGATCCAATAGAAGGCAAGACATTATTTTGTATGCACTAGAGCATCCATACTAATAGGTAAAGAACTATATGTCAGCTCGCTAAGACTCCACCCGCAAAGGTGCATTAAGCATGCAATGAATTGAAAGGGGTTCTTGGCACCTTTCGCTAATTTGCCAATTTCATGTTTTATATGCGCAAGCTCTTTCCCATCTACTTGAACTTTAGTGACAATATCTCGTGCCCAATTTGAAGCACCCTCTTTGCTTGGGAAAGATTTCTGATGAAAGCCTACAGCTTCTTCCACCAACCTGGTAACGGAACTGTGATGATCACGATCATTAGGTATGAAACCGGGATGAAAGCAAAGGATACTCTTAGCGAGATCCCGTGGAAGTTCATCATACCTGCTCTATATACCCTTCGACGGAAGTCAATAAATGCAGGTCAATATATCTTCTAAGCGCAAGCCCTATTTAATATACCACTTTCATATCGAGCTCTTTGAATGCGTTTATTAATGACATGAACTAGCGAAGAGAATCGAAACTTGCCCTTATACGCTTCTTAAGACAACTGCTTCTTGAATTCTGTCCTAACTAGCTTAGGATGAACTTTGGCAAGGAACGGTGGCATCAGCAGACCCGATGAAACAAGTTCTTCCCTACTTTCTTCGTACCCAACAAGTCTCTCGAGCATTTCTCCATTAATCATGAACGGCACCTCTTGCATGTTGTTTAACAACCTGCATAGTCTCTCATAGGCTTCCACACTGTTGAACTCGGCGTGGAAGTGATCATAGTCTTTTGAGGTCATGTACCTCCGAGGTGTTAGCGCTTCTTAACCTGGGTTCAAGTAACCCCCTTTTAGATCAGTTGGGGCAATTCCACCCATAGCATAATCTTGACTAAGAAATCTTCCACCCGGCTGTCAACACGGAAGGAAAGAAGGAGATGGTAATGTATCTGATGCTGATCCCGGAGAGAAAGATGGCTTTCAGGAGGCTGATGAAGATGATCCGCTCAGTGACGAGGATGAACATTAAGTAGAAAGAAGAGAGGGAGATTCTGGTAATCGGGGAAGGTATAGATCGATTGGAGAAAGACCACAACCTATTGAGATGAAATCCAACCTACTGAGATGAAATCCTACGGGGGGGAGGTGATGTGCCGAGTGCAACTTGGAGTTTGTTAGTGCATTGACATCTATCATGAGGCATGTGTACTCAGGGGTTGAGGTGAAAAACACAGGGAGTGGTAGCAGTGGTTCGCGTCTGGCGGGTCCACCACCTTCTGAGGCTGCAATTGCGTTGCTAGTAGAAATGGGTTTCCCCTGTGCGAGAGCTGAAGAAGCTCTGAGACAGCACAAACGGTGTGGAGATTGCAACTGATTGGCTATTCTCACATCCAGAGGAGCCGCAAGAGGATGATTACCTTGCACGTGCACTTGCCATGTCTTTGGGCAACTCCGATTCACCATCTATAGAAGAGGAGAAGAACGAGCCGGAGATCAAGATAGAGGAAGCACCGATGCAGCTACCGCCAATAGATGAGATGCTTACCTCATTCGTAAGACTTTGGCAAATGAGGGAATCACTTGCTTTCCCGGTCCGAGACATGCTTGTTACAATCTGTTCGCGGAATGACGGTCAGTACCGGCCGAAGGTTCTCCGTTTTCTTATTGAAAAGCAATTTAGTACCTTACTCGTTGCGCTGTTTGTTGCGAATCGAACGCTACTTGATAAGATGAATCTACTGACCGACGAGAAGGCACTGTTGTTGGATGCTTGCCTTTCTTACTCTCCCGCTCTCCCGAAGAGAAAAGAATTACTCACAGGAAAGTGCAATCAAATCAACTACTAAGAGAAAGAAAGTAAGCTGGTGACAAAGAAAGCTGGTGCAATAGAATCGGCAGGTGAAAATACCGAAGCGTTGGCACGCACATTGGTTCTACACCCGTAGTCACTGGGAGCCAAATGCAATCAATCAACTAAAGAAGATAAGCAGGTGTAAAGAAAGAAAGCAGTTGCCTCTGGCAGCGTGGAAATCACGCACTGTTGCTGCTGCTGTTCCACTCACTCCGTCCGCTGTTGCCTCGTTGAGAGAAAGGAAGGAATTGCTAGATTCATCTTTCTTTGTTTGATAGATGCTCTGTGCTAAGCATGGAATGTAGCTAATCGAGTCAAGGCTGGTGCCTAACAAGTAACGACAGCATGTTACTTACGCCCTTGCTTGCTATACTCCCTTCAATAAATAAGGTGTTGTGCTGTTTTGCCTAACGAGGGAGGAACTCCTAACCGAGTGCAGAAGGCCGAGAATAACGTACCTAATTCGCCATAGATGAATTCATCTCTCTGTGTTAGGCTAGGCATGTAGCTTTTCATGTATGTAAGCGTTACCTATCCCTTCAATAAGGTTGTGCTGCTTTGCCTCGTAAGCATCGACAGGAAATGAACAAGAAATCTCTCTATGCAATTCCGGTGGGGAAATCTATCAATTCATCAATGCCTAAAGTCCAAAAACTACAGAGTAGGAAATGAACAGGTCTTTTCTCGGGGATGAAATCTATTCTAGTTTCAATTCCAATGCGAAATCGTTCTATTAACAGTCCCAATCCAACAGGAATATCCCGGGAATGCAGTAGCAAATCCAAGTCAATTAACACGCATCACTTATGATCCGATGCCCAAAGCAATGCTATTCGGAAATTCAGAAACAGTGGAATTCGAAAGGCGAGTCACATACTTTTTGAGGGGAAAAAGGGAAGTAGGCAACCGCTCCGCGCCTTCATGTTGAGCTTACGGCTGCTAAAGGGCTTGGTTTGACGGGGCAAGCATGATTTTCAATCCTGCCTCGAATCCGAAAGGAAATGCAACCGATTCCAATATGTATGCTCCTTGGTTACCTTTTCTGCTTACTGGTCTTTCTGCCAGCTAGCTAAACCAATGGTATTTTATTAACATCCTGCTAAGACCCCGTTTGTCCACCACCAAAGAAAGCTACCTCGATTTAGGCACTCCATGTCTGTCTGACAATGCTCGCGCGAAGAAGAACTACTCGGGCTGGTAAGCTCAGAAACAATACTCGGAGTGTAGCTACACTGAAGAGTTGGCACTCTGAAGTCAATCTATGAAATTCGTGAAATGAGCATGTTCCACGAAACAATGTCAGAGAAAAGCAATGAAATTCGTTCTACTAAGTCTTTCGATGAACAACTAAGTTACTGTGGAACTACATCACTGAAGATACGGAGTGCATTTCCTTGTTTAGCATTTCCGGGTTTTATATCATATCAAAAAAAGTACTTCTTTCCCTCATTCTACTTGTCCAGCCCTCTTCACAAACTATGTCTCTTGCAAGTTCTTGCTCGGCGAGACTGCCAAGGCAAGAAAATGGTTTGGCGACATAGGTCTTGATGAAGTTTGTTACGAGGGGAAGGTCTAGAAATTCCTTTTCTCACTCATGAACTCTTTACCTGGCCTCTAGTGAAGACCTTTTTTCGAGAACCGGACAGACAATCGCTTTGATTATCAGCTGCTCCTCCCTGCCCATCAGCGAATGCGAACCCAGCTTTAGTAAAGAGCGAGCCAGCCAATATGAAAAAACACTCCCCTCAGCACTCCTCAGTTACTTGGTTCATTTCTTTCTATCGGTATTGATCCTCTTGATGGACTAAACAATCAATTGGAATTACACGTTCTCAATCTGGAAAGTGGAGTAGAATCAATCCACGCAGGCATACTTTCTCAATTCCTCTTCGCTTCTTTCTTCCATTGCAGAAGTTTATCCCGCTCACTGCCCTATGGACCGCGGCGCATCGATATTTGAATGAATTCATCAAAAATGATAACTAGGGCGTAGCATAAAATCGAATGAATAGTCGCCTACTTAAAGCACGCTTTCTGGCGCATTTCTGAAACTACATATTATCATCACTCAAGAAGTTGATAGATAGGTCGCACCCCTTACTAGTGAAAAAAGAAGATCTTCCGGCGGCAGGGACCAATCCAACAAGTTGGAGCCAATCAGAAAAGTTCACTCGTGGAACCAATATGTTGATTTAGGAAGGCCTGGCTTACAAAGCGGGAATTAATTTGGACTGCTTATCTGTCTGTGTCGAATCTGGTTGTCGTCGTGAACAGAATAACGGAACTTGCTTCGTGACCGAGTAGTGCCTATGGATCGGCATGATGTCCTGCGCGTCTATTAGTTTCACAATAGGTGTCAAAGTGAGCTTGTCTGCAAGGTTTCTTTATTTAGTGCATATTGTTCTTGTTACCTTTCTTCCTATTGACTTTCTTTCCATCAGCCCCCTCGCTTGTGTTTCTTATTTTCACGTTGACCGACCATTTAGGTCGGTTGTATGGAGTTTGAGTATGCAACCCGAATTGAGCTTTCCACTTTTGAAGTAGGAAAAATCCAGGTTAGGGAATTGCTTACTCTTTGAACGATTCTTTCTACTAGTCAATAAGAAAGTAGCGAGTAGAGTGGAAAGGAGAATAGCGAGAAAAATGAAATGACTGGATCAACGTCCAAGCAGGACTCTCTATCTGGTCTTCCTCCTACCAGCAAAAGAAGGCGCTCTTCTACCTACGTCAGTCTTCTCTGATCTTTCTTATCTGCCCCACGGAATAGAGATTCCCTTCCCTTGCAATCATTCGCTTGAAAGACTGAGGAACGCATTTTCTTTTTTTATTGTTCCTTTGATTTCAAAGCAAGAAGCCAGGCCCGGGAGTTGTCTATTCTTTGCCCTTCCAGAATTTCATAAATGAAGAAAATCGGCACTCGCGAAGCAGTCAAAATTCGGCATTTCAATTAAGGGTTTCACTCCAAAAGAAAGAGAAAGGCCGATAGGGATAGCACAGTGGAGCTACATACTTGCACTCCTTTCATGGTTCAGAAAAGTCAAACACTAGGGTAGGGCATTGGTTGTGTCTGATTGCCTTGGTTGGGTATGGGTAACAAGTATACCTCTAGATTGATGTAAACGAATTGATTCTCATTCAATATATGTATGTAGTCTGTGTTTCCATTTCTTATTTATTTCGTTCGATGGGAGTCCAGATGCACTTCTGCCGGGAGGGAAAGCAGTGAAAAAGGTCCGGAGCAGAGAAGAAAGCAAGAAGTCACATAACCAATAAGTCAATATTCATCTGCATTTGAACGAGGTAACCTTGAAAGCGAGCCATCGTATCAAAAGGTTGAGGCAAGCAGGAGTGGGGGCAAGTAAGCCATAGAATACGAAAGCACAATCAAAGAATATCATGGTTTTCAGTAAGCAGGAAAGTTTTGAGTAAAGTAGGCAAGTTGTATTGGCAAAGCAAGATTCCCAATATTTGTGTGAGTAGGGGGCTTTTCAGAGTTCATATTTTGAGTGATCATGCATGTCATTAACGAATTGATGTTCTGAATTAACCTAGTCGATAAATGCCGACATCGATCAAACTCAAGATGGGGTTGGTGTTGTTGATGTATCGCTTTTTTGTTTCGCTGCTAAGTGGCGATTGGATGTTGAGGCTTTGTTTTCTTTGCGCTAAACAAGGGATGGCCTTTGATAAGAAGTGACATGAAGCCCGCCCGAATAAGGAACAATGAACGAACTATTGTCATTTTATGAAAGTCACACAATACTCAACAGTTGAAATCTGCATCCTTCACTAGCTTCACGGTTCAGAGATAGATAGGAGAGAAGGGTCACAACCCAAAACAAGAAATCCTAGGGAACACAAACACAGCCATAGCCAAGACCGGCCCAAAAGAGATGACAAGAAAGGGAACAATCATAATGCTCAAGCGATGAAAGCCAGACAGCCAGCCACATGCGGGCGGAAAACACTCGTTGCCTTATCTTTAAGAATCCGAATCCTCAGATTAGGGAAGGGCGGCGCCCTGACACGAAGTAACCGCTAGCGGACTACCTTGACTTACAAACCCTGCAATGCATACAATAGATGCCACAACTTTGTAATATAAAGGCACGCACGCCGCTACAAAAGCGAGCTGAAATTCTAGATAGCTTTTCGCTTGACAAGAAGAAAGCAATTGAGCGCCAAGACGTTGTTACTTTGGGCCGATGCCTGTAGTCGAGTAGAGAGATAATTTCCCTGCGATTAAGAAAAAGAAAATCACAATCTACCAAACTAATTCACTAACCATAGGCGCAAAGCGTGGGGGGATTTCTATATGGCAAAGACAGATGGGCGGTACTGGTCCACACACAAGGCATAAGCCATATATTGGAGGAAAGTTGGGTTGGGATTCTTTTAAGGAAAAGAAAAAGCAAGTCAAACTTCTGAATCGACACCTGAAAGAAAGCAGTGTCTTGAAAGCACACAGGCAGGTTAAACTGCTTGCTCGTGATAGGCAAATTCGGCCATATAAGGAAGGACTGAGGAAAGAGGCTTTTGCTGAGCATCATGGATCTTGGCTTCGCGCCTCCGCTTTGACTTTTCTTCCAGATTATGCCATTGGGAGCACTCGCTTTTACTAGCCTGTCTGTACCGATCTCACTTTATCTTCTTTTGGGTCAAAATCTAAGGAGAAGGCAGGTATATTATAGCCTTATGTAACCCAGCGCAAAAAGCATCAATATGCAGATAATATTTGATCATGCCAAAAAGAATGAAAAATGCGTCACACTTTCAGTACGTAGTTTCCTGTGCCTATCTCTCCTTACCTACTGCTACTTAACACAATTCAATTCTTGCCCGTCCTCAACATGAATCTGTGGTAGCGAAAAGTCTATTTTACCTCCATCCAAGTGTAGGCTTGAAAGGCGAGCCGACTTAGAAAGGTAGGTAGATGGCCCTTTTGGCTTAGCCGCCCTATACCCTCCTTTGCTCGTGACACGCGGGGGCATATGGATCACTCAAGGAAGCGAAATAGCTGGGTGAGTAATAGCTTGAAATTGGTTGGTTCGTTCCCCAACGACGAGCGAGCGAGAAATATTCTCGGTATTGATACACATTTATTAACGCAATCCCATCCGGCTAAGCATTTCATCTGTATTTACCAAGGTTGCTTTACTTTACTACTGCTGAACTTAGACTCTTAGAAGCAAGCTATAAAGCCAAACTAAATGAGAGCGGGCTTTATTCCTTCCCATCACTAGTATCAGTGGGAAATGGCAACAAAAGGCGAATCGATCGTTATGGAAGAGGTCGAGTTTGTACGTGGACTTTCTACTAATCAATAATGCGCTTTCTGAAGTAGTAAGGTTAAGGTTCGGTCGGGCTCCAATCAAAACACAAACCGCAGAATAAGACATGCCCATTTGTAGGTAGGGCTTCTTCAAGAAGGCATGGTGAAAGGATAACAGCCAAGAAAGAAAGACCAGGTTCAAAAGCAAGCAAGCCCGGGAGGACAGAATCCCAACCGAAGTAATTTGATTCTGAGAAATGCAGCCCAGGAACAATGCTGTGACTCACATCAAATGGACTTGGAAGCCCAAAGAGATCACCTACAATTCTTCCTTAATTAGCACAGAAAAAACACCGGTGTAGAAAAAAAAACCAAATGGTGACTAAGTAGGACATCAGAATGAAACTAGATATGGTAGATATTCATCTTCGTCAAGAATAAGTTCAAATGATGGTTGGCTAGGAAGGTATCCACTGAATATTACTTGATCATTATTGTTTGGAGAACGCTGTTCAATGCCTTCATTACTGGCATCACCTTCTTGGAAATTCGCTAATAATAGAGACGTCCTATGACATTCATAGATCGATTCACCACCTCTCTTGATTAGATCTTGAGTTTGACTAAGAATTTCAGCAACTTGAATATCTTCGAAACTCTCCTCCACTGGAGTCTTGTCAAATGAGGGCATATCTACAAGCTCAACATGGCGCGAAACATCACTAGAAGAACTACAAGTCAACTTGCATGAAATTGATTTGAAGTGAACCACAGTTCAACGTTCCATGTGTGATTGAATCATGAGCAGCAGGTACTGTCATAGCTTGTGCGTTCTGCTCTCTTCGCGCTTCCTTCCAACGCCCATCCTTCTCTCTGATTTATTGAAACCATCCGGTACCACGCACTGGTGGTTTACAGTCGATTAGAAATTCTTGGTGTTTCCGCCCCCAATCTCGAGGTACTCAGAAACCCTATTTCGAATCTTAATCTCGACACACGCTTGGGTGCAGGCCAGGAGGGAATCCACGGAGATGAAGGAAATGAGTGGTGAGGGGCCTTTTGAGATTCAATCAACGCAGGAAGCCCTGTTGAAGCTACCTGACGGGCAATCCATCATACATCCTGATAAAACGCTAAGAATCACAGAAACTCAATACAAAACGAAAGATCCAACATTTCAAAAACATGAGGAGAAATACAGAAAACCTACATGAAACAGAGCTCAAGAACTAGAAAACACCTAGAGTGCAATTTTCCCGATAGTATGAGAATAGACCGGAATGAATGAGGGAAGCCTGACCTATGTATGTATTTCTGAAATAGGTAATAGAAGAGTAGGCACCAAGCCAGAGGAAGAGTGAAATGCTGGCTGCTTTTATTAAAGTCGCGGAGGTATTCTCATCACAGTTCTCGTTGTGCATCGTACTCGAGTTAATAATTATGTATGTCCGGGTCTAATAAGACAAGAACATGATGTATATAGTGGTTAGATAGTGTCAGAGAAGAACATAATCTAGTGGAATCTACCCATACATAAGGCTATCCCTTAGCCAGCCCGATGCAAGCAACATTCGTCTGCTTTTAGCCAGTTTTTCTTCAAACTAGAAAGCAAAAGCATAACTCCGCTACTCCTTCTTTCCTAAGCAGGTGGGAAATGCCATTGAAGCAGTGAATAGTTCATTTACCTTATTTTACTAATTCCTTCAGTCGGATCAGACTAGACTAAGAAGTCGACCGGAAGAAAATCCCATTTTCTCTTGTGTCAAACTCTACCAACATAGTAAGTATTAAAGACAATCTAATGAAAGAGCTTTTTGGGAATCCGGAAATCAAAAGGTAATCCGGCCGTGCACTGCTTGATACTGCTCCAGCTAAGACTTTTCTCTTTGACAGTTGAAGCTGCATCACCAAGAGTATAAAGCTCTCAATCAATCTATAGTACTCTTTCTCTTTCAAACTAGAAATAGGTATACCGGAGAAAAGAAGGGAGGTAGAGCGCTTTACTACTTGCTAATAAAAGTCGATTAATAGAAAGCGAAGCCTTGAGTAGAATCTCTGAGAAAGCATTCTGAATGAGAGGAGTTAATTAGAGGTTTTGGAGGCCCATATTGCGTAAGAAGAGTACGAGCTATTGTGCTTTCAGAAGTCGAACTGTACCTCCGCGAAAGTGAGGCCAGCCACATAAGTTCACCTGCCCAGCCGACTCCCGCATAAAAAGATCCAGCTTTAGCTTATGCTTTCTTCTGTTTTAAGAGAAAAAAGTCTAAGGAAAAGAAAGTCAAATGAGTACTCCCACTCAAAGTTGGATTCTTATGTATACCGCTATGGAAGTTTGTGTCCGGCTTCACCCGCTATATATGTGTGTGTCCAGCTTCACCCGCGGCGAGGAGGAACTTTTTCTATTCAGTGAAGATTATTTCTCTATTTGATGAGTCTATGAAGAAGCTAGTAGTATAGAGAATTTTGCTTAGTGATCAGTTTCATTCTTTTCTTCGGAGATTCGAGAGAGCGAAATCCAATCCATAAGTATGCCCTTTTCACGCTGTTTCATAACAAGGAGAATTGGATAGGTGACTTTCCCTTCAGCTTCAGTGCTAAGCTTTTACGACGTATTTGAGAAAGCAGTAGTGCACGCTTCAAGAGAACCCGGCCGGAAAGCTAACAAACTGTCTTGAAACCTGATACCAATAGGCAGTACCACAAGAAAAGAAGCATTCGAGGTGGACCAGGTCTATTTGCACATAAAGTATCCGGTTCTCTTCGTCTATCCTTCAGTACGAGTTATCCGGTGCTTTGGCTTGGATTCCTCCCACCTGAGCATTCTACTTCCCCCTATTGGACATTCTCCTTCCCCCCTATTGGATTACTAGTCTCGCCTTCTAGTTACATACTATCTTCTTACAGTGGATCACCATCTTGACCTTTCCTACGTTCATGCGGGAGCCTTGATTTAGTACTGGGGCTATGCCTATTGCTCTGTTGCCTATAAGTCTCATACATCTGTATAGGATCTCATCCATATTATCTTATAGGAAGAGTAGTAACTACCTGCATTCGTATATTCCAAAAAGAAGAAAGAATTCAACCTAGTAGAGTATAACTTTGCTTGCCTAGCCTTTCAAAGCTATTGTTTGATTCTAGAAGGAGATTGGAATTGATTGGAAGAAGAAATAATATCTAAAGAAATAGGAGTCTACTAACTAAGCTAAGAGAAATAGGAGTCTACTAAGCGATGGTAATACGGATTCTCCTTTGAAAAAAAAAAGCAAGGAAATCAAGTCAATATTCTCTGGTCAATGAACGTTAAGGAATTTAGAGAACTCAAGTCCACCTTCCTCCTACGATATCTCTTTACCCTTGGGTTGGGGTACTGCATCAATTCATATATAGTCTTTTCTCTTACACAATCCTCTCTGCGACTCCATAATCTATTTCGCTTTCATACTCATCATACTATGGTGAAAGATTAGAATGAGAAATAGACGGTGCTCTCCCTGCAAATCAATTACTGGAACTAGCCACACTAGACAAACCATCTGTACAAATGAGAAAGAAATAGGGTCAAAGCAGATCCCCTTGTCCCATTCCAGGAGAAGGAACGAAAAGTAGCTCTACTGATAAGTGGAGGAACGACCGGCAAATCCACAAGAAGGAACTACACCTTTCGGGTGCAGCCGCTCAAAAGGCGGGTTAACTTCCCAATGGTGGAAGGAATTGCTCCCGGTTTTTAGTTACTATCTAGCTTTATAGTTTGCCAGGCCGATTAGGTTACCAATGCGTTATGGAATAGCTCCAGAAATCTAGTTATTACCTAGCTTCAGATGTTCGACGTTGTGATGAGAACTTTATTAAAGAGTTAGGAAGGAAGTCTCCCTTTCTGACATTCAAGTTGTTACCAAGGCCGCAGGTTTCGGTTTTCTTACTTAATTATTGCCAAAAAATCAAGGCGCGAAGCAATCGCACTGTTTTCATGAGCTATGAACATAACCTAAAACTCCGTTTTCTGCTTGAGCTCGTTCGAAGTTCCGTGTCCGTAGCACTTGTCTTCTGAGACTTTAATACGTCTTCCCGCCTACTTTAGTCTTCCAGCCTGCTTTACTGAATACCCACCTCAATCCACCTCCTGCAGCGGAACCAGCTCGTTCAAAGTAGTTAGCCCATGCCTTTCCTTTTGTATAAAATCGCCTGTTGGCACTCCCCCACAAAAAAAGGTATTTCCTTCCGAGAGTATACTCTCTTTCTGCTTTCTTATGGGCACTCGTTTTTCCCGGGTATCTGGTTCCAGTTACTTGGAAAGGCTTAAAGCTCTACCTTGCAGTTCAAAGTCTAGAAGCAATTCCCTCGGTGTATCCATAAGCCAACAATATATTTCATAAATATTGGTGTCTACCGCACAAAGAGTATCAACCGTGTCACATTCGGCCACATTGGCCCCCTCCGAAGCACCCCCGTGTGTATCCGGCGTTTTTTCTTTTTGAGCTTGAAAAACGCGGTCTTAATGTGTCCCTTCTTCAACCAATAATTACACGTTAGATTCTTGTGCTTAGACTTTGAACGGGTCCGTGTATCCTTCGGGTTTCTGTCCTTTGACCTACCCCGATCCACAACCAAATCAAAACCTTGACTTATTTTATCAACATTGGTCATCTCATTATCAATATGCAACAACGCTTGCAAATTACTCAACACATCCTCAAGGGTAATCTTGTCTCTACTAGAAATCATCATGTCCCTAAAGGCCGTGTATGATGGGGGTAATGAGCATAACACCCATACTTGCTGTTTGGCAACTGCCCCCTTTTGGAGTAACTACTCAGAGTAAGCTTGGTTAGAACTTAGTTGAACCTTGGGCTTAGTGGATAAAGCCTTCACTATTCAATGTGCCATGTCGCCATTGAATAGATGGGTTTCATCTGCAAACTTGTCAAAAACTGTTGGGTATTGGTTGCAAGTTGCACTATAATAAATTCCTGGTGCTATTCGCAAATACCATGAAATATTGGGAAAAATGTTGTATGGGTTGGTCCTCGGCATAGTACTGTGTGATCCTCTTTTGACCATTGTAAGTCGAGTTACGGGAAGTTCAGTAGGTGGCAAAGCAGAAAACAGACGAGTAAGTGAGTGACCTCATAAATAAATAAAGCGAGGCAGAGGAGCGAACCTCAAAGCCACACACATCCGGGTAAAATGGAAAAAAGCGACAGTAACTGAGCTACGCCCTTGATCAATGAAAAAACCCCCTTCACCACCTAGCTGTCTGAACTAGAGATGCTCAGTATATCGTAACTGTTTGTTATCTCAACTCTCACAATTAATTGTTCAATCGTGAACATGGGGTATGGAAGGATTTCTCTTCAAGTAGTGTGCGGAAAGAAAAATGTTAATATATCTGAGAATAGGGAATATTTTCCACCGTGGAGGGATCTCACATTGGAGCAAACAGAGATGGAGAAAATTGAAGAAGAGCAGGCTTGTCAGAGACTTCTTATTTTCTTTTCAAATACCTGCGGCCCAGGGTTACCGGTGCCTTATCAATCAAGTCAAGACGGGCAGACCAATACACAGAAGGAGTTCTCTTTTATTATCATATTAGTTAGCAACTCCAATCTAATAATGATCTTTGAAGTAACATCTAATTGAGCTACCTAGGAAAGAAGACCTCAATGAGCTAGAAAGTCATGTTTGGAAGGAAAGAAAGACCTGGCAAAGAAAGTAAGGTAGCGGGCAGTGTAGTGAGTGCTCATATGAAAGGGGGCATGGGCTTTGAACTCAGTGAGCAACTACTAATGTTGCGAACAAAGGACACATTAGTAGTTACTCGTTGCAAGAAAAGTAGTTTCATTCTTTTTTCCTATTCTTTTGAAGAAACTCATAGAGTTTTCTTTCAAGAAGCAAGGTTACGGCCGAGATAGTTCTTTTTATTACCGAGATAGGTGTAACCGAGGTTTCTTAGGCAAGTCAAATGCTTTAGTACTACAAAGCAAGCACTGCTTTAGCTAGTCAAAGAGTTGGCATCTCGAGTTAGTACTTGTAGGCAAGTAGAGTGGTGCGAGAAAGCAATAGGCATATAGATACCTAGGCATATAGATACCTTAGGAGGTAAGCTAGGTAAGAAATTCAAGTTGTATGTGGAAGCAGAGATAGATGCCTAACTAATAGAAGAGATAGGAACAAAGCAAATAGTTCAATCCCAACAAGTTGTTCAGTGTTTCAAGTTTTTTCCGTCGCTTGTCTTCTAAAGAAAAGTTTGTAGTAAGGAGAGAGTAGTGTAGTTTCTAACTTCATTAGTGTAGTTTGTAAAGCTAGAATCAGTTTCAACAAGCAAGTTCTTTCTTGCCTAGTTGACAAGGTGCGCAGCGGTAGAATTAAGTTACGAAGAAAAGAATGTAGTGTGCTTTATTAATCCAGTACTTTCGGAAGTAGTAAGGTTCAAACCCTCCCTAGCTACCAATCAAATCAGTGTTGAAAGCATACCATCCCTTTTCACTCGTAACATTAGTAGTTACTCGTTGCGAGATAAAGCACGGATATTTTCGTTGATGAGTATGAGTGATAAGTGCCCAAAACCCCAGAATGCCCCCTCTTTTTCTTTACCGAGTGCATGCCAACAAGTTGAACCCATTTATTCTGGCGCTTTTTCTAGGCGGGCTTTGACCATGTCTCCCGAACAATTTCAGTACATATGGCGCAAGACGATTTCACATATCGAGGTCAGAAAGGGATCGGGTGTTTTCACGTCTCACCATAGTGCCCGCCTTGTATTGATGGTAGATTGAGAAACAAAAAGGGCGTAGCGAACCAATTCCAAATAATCAAAACGTTTCATACAAACTACACTATATATGATATAATGAAAACAAAAAAACACGCTTAGTGCAAGAGACCACATTCCCACTCTCTCGCCCCGGTCCCATTCTTCCGCTTGCTGTCTCGGTTTCGTAGTTGTAGTTATCGTATATTGCCTTTTACCGGGTAAGCAAATAAGGCTTGTTGGTAGCCTTTCGTTTCTGCATTTCATTCTTGTTATCCTGCTAGAAGATTTACAGTCAGCTATCGGGTTGCAAGACCAACTATCAGACTAAAAGCAGGATATCATGCAGATTGAAGGTCGTGCAGTAGTCGTTTCCCATATATTAGCTAGCAGTAGTAGTTTGATCCGTTCATTTCATTCTTGTTTCTGCTTTGTAGTTTTATGCTTTTAGCAAGACTGAAAGTAGATTATAAGGTTTGCTGTACGATACCGGAATACAAGCCAGTTATGGGGTTGAAAGCGCGTAGTATTAATAGTGCCCTTAATTCTCGTTATCAACTATCCGTTTCTTGCTTTCGTTCCTATGTTTTAGCAGCCCTAGTAAGGTGGCATTCTACTTATAAGATTTCCCATGAGGAAGTAGTTTATACAGAAAAAGTGGTAAAAGAAAGGTTTGCAGATTGCCTTTTAGTTTACCTAGTCGTATAAGTAGCTTTAGAAAGCTAAGCATCTCTAGCTGTAGTTTGACCAGCGAAAGGAATAAGATCGTAAGCCATAAGCTTCTCTGTTGTTTATACTGTTTTAGAAGAAGGCAAAGCCGTGTATGAGATAGAAAGTAGGAAACCTGTATTCGTATCAGTACTTTGAGTAAGCCGTAAGGTCAGCTGTCATATAAGGAGTTTGAATCGATGCCTCTCATTCTTGCTTTCAGCTATAAGAATCCTAATTGTAGTTAGTAGTTTATAGTGTTTTAGCTGGCCTAGAAGATTGAATTGCAGGAAAAAGGGAAACATTTCGTATTAGGCCTTGCATTCTCGTTACCTGCTTTCAGAGTAGTAAGCTCACTTCTAGTTTCAAGAGTATTACCTCGGGCTAGAAGAGTACAAGCTAGCTAGAAAATTTCCAGCTGGCTATGAGATTACTTTGAGTGACGTATAATGTGTGGAACCAGTCTTTCATTCAGCAGTTTTCTTTCTTGTTTTCAGATTAGTTCCTTTCGTTCCTGTGCCTTTTGCAGTTGCTGTTGCTTGCTTGTCGTATCTACCCATAGTATTAGTAGTAGCAGGAAGATTCAAAGCGGAAAATAGGACGTGATATTGGGCTCTAGCCAGCAAGATATAAAGTGCCGAAAGCCGTTATTGAGCTTGTAGTTTCACTCCTTTTAGCAAGTACGTGATTAGAGGCCGGGCAAGGCAGAATGGAAAGCGGAAAGCTGAGCTGTAGTTTCCTACTTGCTTGTGGTATCTCTTGTATTACGTGACTGTGTCTTGTGTTTGAGTAAGCCAGCTAGAAGACTCAAAGTCTTATATGAAAATAAGAGATAAATCCCGTTTGAAAGAGATGCATGACTTCAACATCAGAGAAAACTGCATAGGGAAAAGCATCTAAAAGATCATTAGTACCGGCAGGAAGAATCTTCCTCTAGTGCTTGTTCCTGAGCCCTCCGCCCTTCTCTTGCACTGTCATCAGGGTTGCATTCAGCTTCTGTCTGAGACTCTGCCTCTTTAATAAAGAACAATTCAGCACTATCTCTCTCCTTAATTCCCTTCCGTTCAATCTTTTTCCCTCCTTTAATCAATGAAGCCTTGGACTCTTTTACATAAAGTAATATTGGACCTACTTCTTTGATTCAAGAACCACCAAGGAGTATGTAATAAGCACCTATCCCCATAACTCTCATATAAAACTCAAACTCATGACCTTGCATACTCCAGGTGAACCCCTCACACTTGCTGTGGAAATGCATCCTACTCCCATTAGGTATCGTGACCACCATAGGCCCCATCTCTACTACTTCAATTCCTGCCCTTTTTACCACTTTTGGGTGAACAAAACTATGAGTACTACCGCTATCCAATAGGGCAGTGACAGGAAGCCATTTATTGAACTTCCAGAATCAAATCCAAACATTTATTACCAACAATTGCATGCAAAGAGATTCTCAAATCCTCTTTTTCTTTGGTTTCAATGGGGTCGTGGAGTAAAAGCTTGGCACGATCTTCAATTCTCTCGTCCATCTCACGATCTTCCCCCTCAGCAGGCCATGGAGCTTCTTCACCTTCCAATGCATTCAATGCTTGATAGGAACACGTGTGCCCTGGACTCCAACCAAATATGGATCGCGATCCCCTTTTCCTTTGGTGAGCTTCAAGAGCTGTGCCTTAAGCCTTTCATTCTCAGCCTGAACAGCCTCCAAGGTAGACTGAGTAGGTGTAGACTGATGAGCACCATCTTTAGTCCAAACATTGGACTTCTTCCCCCTCTTGTCACCAGCAGGGTTAGAATCCTTGGCAACCCATACATTGGCTTTCTTCCCAGGCTTACCAACAAATTGATTCTTAGTATGCACAGTCTGCTTGACCCCCAGAGGTTTGGAGGAGGCACCAAAAACTTTAGGTCCTATCTTACCCCTACCAGTACCAGTTCCTGCACCAGGTTGCACATAACTAGTCTCATCTATACTTTGACTAGCAATATTGCCCCTACCAGCACCAGTATTACCAGAACTCTTACCAGTCTTAGATTTCTGAACCCCAGAATTCCCAGCAGTAGCACCCACTGGACTGTGAAATCTCTTACCAGATCGAGTAGCCCCAATCTTCACCCCTGAGACATCAAACTGAAAATGGCCAGCATCCGAGAACGTTGCTTGAGTAGTCGCTCGCTGACGGAGCTTCTTCAGAGCCTCAGCATAATCCCTCAGATGCCAATCCTATCTAGGTAAAGCCATTGTCTCACGAGCTAGCTGAGAAGGCTGGTTTTTATCGCTTTCCACCACATAACTGACACAAGCCAGATACTTAGACCCGTCAGGACGAGGTACTTCAAAAGAAAGCTCCTGTGGAATACGATCTCTACTCTTAACATGAACACAAACCCTAGCAAAACGCAGATCCATACGGGTCTCTGCGTGTTTGTCAATTTCTGCAATTGCACCAAAGGGAACAACCTTGTTAAGGCTTCCCAACCAAGCATAAGGGATTCCAACCATGCGAATCCAATAGCTCTGAGGATTGACAAGACACTCAAGATCCTGGAACCTTGTAAGCACAGGAAACCCGACATGACCTATCTGGACCACCCCTTGCTCTTCTCGTTCCTTCTTCCATTTCTCTGATCCCTCAATCAAGATTTTGGATTTTCCTAGATCTCTCACCATAAACGGGATCCGATCTGCCTCAAAATAGTGCTGAACACCAGCCATAACATCCGAAATGGGAATTTCAGAGTTAGTTAGCACAATAACACTACGATCGAGCTCCGCAAGCGTAGCAAGAACCCGATCATCTCCCTGAAGCGGAATAACAATTGGTGAAATCGGAGAAGACATCATTTCGCTAGATCTGAGAGAAGGGGAAATGACAGGAGAAATTGTAGAAGGAGAAGAAGAGGTGGTGAGATCAGGTAAAAGAGGAAAAGAAGGAGATGGAACTGAGGCGGTGGGAGGTGAAGGGATACCAGTGTAAACCCTAGAATCGCGAAACTTCGGACATTCTTGAAAGATATGTCCTGTACATTTGCAATTCAAACAAATACGAGGAGTTCTACAAGTTTCCGCCCGATGACCCTTGCCACCACACCGTAAACACCGATCTCTCATCTTTTGTCAAACTCTATTTAATCTGGACCGTATATCTGTAGATGAAAGGTGAACTTTAGTGTACACCGAAGTGGAACACGTTTCTTGATCCATCGGAGAATCAAGAACAGGTGGGTCCCTAGTTGCAGCCACTCTGAACGAGAGTTCAGCGCTGACTCTAGTCGCCGCTCTATTCGAGGGTCCAGTAAAGAAACGGGTCCCAGAAATAGTGGCTATAGAATTGGGCCCAGCGACAGAGATGGAGGAGGGTTCTAACCCATCTCCGATCAACTTCGCTAGTTTGGCCGGAGTGGCCGTGAGTTTGCGATTGCCCATCGCCAGAAACTATATCACCTACCTATCGCCTTCCTTTGAATTGGCTAGGAAACTAGATCTTGGGCTCAAAAACGCGTATCAGCAAGAAATTCGAAGCAGCACACTTCTCAGAAAAGCCTGGTGGGAATTCTATCAATGTTTTAGGAGCTTGAATCGGTCTGGTAAGTCCCCTCGAAAGCCACGTCTTTCAGAGTAGGACAAATAAAGTCAATCAACAACAAAAGAGTTGAATTCTCTCATCTTAGCAGCCCGCCGCGGGTATGAATTACTAAAAGAGTGAGAAAGCTTGCTAAATCAATCTATTAAATGAGTGATAGCCCACTTCTTGCATCTTTCTGGTCAAAGTGATAAGAAACCCCCCGGTACAGAAAGCTTCCCCGGGACCTACCTAGAAAAAGATATCGTGATGTAAGTCAATTATTCCTTGCATAATAGGTGTCGCTGCGTCTTGAAATCCTAATTGCCATGGTTCCGCTGCATCACAAAAAGCGATAGTGAGGAATCGACTTTGTGCTAATTCATGAAGACTCATTGGATTGGACTTTCTATGCATTTTTGACTCCACCCCACGCCCAGTATAGTGGGAAGCGCAAGGAGACTGATCGAAACTTATTGGCCTTGGTTTTTCCAAGGAAAGAATAATGGGATGCCACGGGAGAAACCGTCACCGCAGCAGAGTCAGACACTAAAGGGAAACGGGCGGAAAGAAAACGCACTACATATGAGAATATGACAAAAGAAAGAAGAGCAAAGAACATAAATAAAAGCAAACCAAAGCAGGAGTAATGTTTGAACTCCAAAAAAGTCAAAGAATAATAGCAACTCTTCACCTGTTCTGAGATCAAAAAGTCAAGTAGATCTCTGCCCGGGATAGTTGGCTTTCAATCTTCTATCGCCTTGTAATACTATATAAAAGAGAAGCTAACTTCCGATACGATAAGCAGCTGACTGGAAAACCTCTATTCCCGATAAAGCAAGCTTGCAAACTCACTACTAGCTTGAAACCTTATAGTTGGCTTACTTACTTGCTGGGTAATACCACGGAACCTTATATCCATACTCAAAACTCAACACCTAAATTCCAGTCTCAGTTACAAGGCTGGTATACGAAGTAGCAGTCACAAGGCCAAGCCTAATACCCTGGATACTCCTACTTACTTGATTTCTGCTAACTAGCTTTGAATCTTATATCTATCTCCAATTCCTATAAGCGAAAGCCAGAATTAACAACTCGATATGGAAACTAGGTCAACTACGAGCTATAACTAGAATCCTGATTCCTGACTTTGAATCTTAGAATCGACTTACTACTCTTTGCTTTCTAATACCAGTGATACAACAAGCAAACTTCTAAGCGAGAGCCGGGTAGCTGCCCTATTGAAACCACAGAAACAACAGCTGCCCTACAAACTGGTAGCTGGCTTTCATTCTTATAAGTGACTTTGAATCTTACAGCTAGGCCTGCCTCAATCTCCCGAATCAGCTCTTGTCTATGGGTACCTCTCTAGTCCTTTATGCAGAAATCACAAAACTTTCGAAAAAACTTCCAAAACCAACCAGTTAATTAACCCTAGTGTGTAAAAGCTTGAAAACGCGCTTCCTTACAAAGTGAATTCAACCAAAACATAATACCACCCTAGTTATAGGTAGTAGATTAGTAAACTAAGGAGATACTGTACTAGAAGCATTAGTTATACCAGCCCAGGAAGAATTGAAACACGGAATAGACTCTACCTACAATCTGTGCTCTTGAGATGCCAAACTCCGAACAGTCTACGTGCTCACAACATACTCTATTTTTCACAATTGAAAAATTACATACAGCCACATTGACTGTCCACTCTTCTGTTCAATTTGTTTCCACCGTTGCGGTGTTTAGCAATTTTTGACATTTGGAATTTGACGGGGCACTTCTCGACGCTTATTTTCTCCTTCGCTTATTTCGACCTTGTTGAATCTCCATTCAATATTAATGTTCAGTAGTTCGCTCATACCTCAGAGTTCGCAGGTTCTATGCTCCACCCGTATAGCGTTTCAGGTCACTGCCACCCCAATCTTTTCCGGTGTTTTAGGAATCTAAGGCCTTACTTCCCTTCTGCTTTTTCTATTGAGAGATTGGATTATCAAAATATATCTTCTCTTTTACACACTCAAACGTATATGTCCCTCTATAATCTAGCAAGTCTCTTCTCCAAATAAATACTGCCTTTGCTCGTCGGCAACTGACACACCCTATTTTCAAACAAAGAAGATGGAGTCGGGTAAGCTGAGAAGAAGATTATGCAACATCACAAAGTATAAGTTGGGTGAAAAAAGCCACTAATTCTCCAGTTTGATCGAGAATCCTCTAGTTCAAATTGATCATTCCAAACAAAGTTATAATAACCTACAGTGCGGAGATTGTTCTCTTTGTTGTAATGTCCACACGGAAGAACTGCTCAATTATTGCCGGAAATACCAACATTACTCCAGCTAGTAGAATGATATCTTGAATCAGATAATCAACCAATTCTACCTTTCTTTCTTTTAGATTTTCAAGGCGCGCAGCGGTAAGAGCTTAGACCAATTTAGAAGTAGTAAGCGATGGTCTATGCTATCGAAACACTTTACCACGGCCACCTGACTTACACAACTAATAGATAGACGGCCATTGAGTTAATCAACCCCATGCGAGAAAGCAAATAGTAGATCTAATTAGTCATTGAGTAGCTCTGAAAACCTTGTCTAAGGAAATAGGAAGCGAAATAAAACCGATAAAGCACTAAATGCTCACGCTCTTCGAGTATTCAAGACCTAATCATATCTGAGAACGAGTAATGCCCTGCAGCTTACTCACAATAGCGAAGATCTCGTTTTGCTTGAAACATGGGAAGATTTCTATTACCGAAGACCGGAAGAACTCTATCGAGTCCACTTTCTGGGATTATTTTCAAGCAGATATGTCTAGCCCCATATCAATGGGAATATATCCCTCGGGAACATTACTAAAGATGAGTGTATCAGACTCTCTTTGTTTGCAAGAGATAGGCGCATTGGAGCGCTCAAGAACAAGCAAGGGCGTAGCTTAAGCAAAGACTTTGGCCTAGCCTACTGTTTGTCTCCCCCTACAGGATACACTTACTTGTTTACCTACCTACTTTGTATTTGGCCTAACCTAATACTTTGGCCTACTTAATGTGTTCCGCAGCTAGAAAGCTTGATACCGTTTCTGCCTACTTGCCTTAATTGTTTACCTATGCCTTTCCTTGTCTTTGCCCTGTGAGTGACGTATAATGTGTGGAACCTTTCTTTCATTCAGCAGTTTCATTTCTTGTTTGCAGGTTAGTTGCTTTCGTTCCAGTGAGTAACTACCTTTGTTGTCACTCTATACAAACAAGCTGCCGGATTGAGTACACTAGCGCTAGCGCGAAAGCCGTTGCGCGTGCCGTAAACTAAAGTACGCGCATCCGTTTTCTTGCTTGGCATACTTTGAATTTTCCCTCGTACGAGCTTGACGAAAGTAGACAAAAAGGAAGAAACAGCGTGAAAAACGTCCTACTTTGAAATTTCCCTCGTACGACTTGACTTTCCTGTTGAATTTTGAGTCAGTGAGTAACTACTAATGTTACGCTTTTTAGAGATACACGAACGTAGTGTATCTCTCCAAAAGAGTAGGCAAAAGTAAGAAAAACCGTCTTTTTACTACTTTTCAAAAGAAAGAGAAATACTTAAGAAAATGTACAAGTTTATAGAGAAGAAGAATTTGCTCGGGGAGCTTGACAAAGAATACCCCTCCTCCTCAGAAGAATAAGTCAAGGTCTGGATTGGGGTAGAGTAAGCTACTGAGAAAACAAGCGATGAACGAGTACCAGCCAACCATCAAACCTTCGTTTACTGGGTATCCGGGATCAAGCTAATCTTCTACACTCGAGTCTTTTTTCTATGTTGTATTATAATCCGGGTAAGGGAAGAAGAGAGTAAGTGAAGATACTAAAACAAACCAACCGAGGCAAGCGGGTAAGTAAAGTCAGTTATTCGGCGTTTAGAAACGAGTCTTGTTTACTAATAGACTTGCTTACCGCCTGCTCTTATTCGGAAACACTCATTTTATTGATCTCATGCCCCTCTGACAAAGATAGAATTTTTGACTTGCCCTACCGCTTTGTCCGCTTACTATATTGCTTTCACGCTACTTGAGCATGCTCTCAAGCATTTGAGTGGCACCTTTAGTCTCGTCGCATGAGAGTTCTGTGTAAACACCTTGCTACGTAAGAGAAATCCACATGCAAGCGATTGTAGCTAGCTAGCAGTTTGGAACATCTGATAGCCGATGAAGGATTTCTTTCTTGCAAAATCGTGCCGCTTCTAGTTATCTGAAATTCACCCGTACTAGTCGTAGTCAGACTATTCCATGCTTCCTTCTTTCCTGGTTTCTAAATGAATAAAAGGGATCAGGAAGAGGAGTAGCCTAGCCTGCTTATTGTTTGTTTTCCTTAGCAGTATAGTAAGTACGGCCGGAATCACAATGAGAGAGAAGTAATGATACTATATATCCGCGGGAAATAGCGAAGTACATGAAATATCCATATCTTTCCTTAGCGTTGCTTCACCTGAATAAAGAGTAACTCCCCCCAGAAATTGCAAGAGGGTAATTAGTAAAGTCATTATTATGCTTTCTATTCATGAGTGAATGAAACTGCTCACTATGAGCTATGAGGGCGCGTTGAGGTAGGGATGAATCTAGATATTATGTTAAGCGTGCATGGCTCATTTACAACGTTCAGTGATTCAAATCGGGTAACTTGACTTACCAACTGACTTATCCGCCTACTACTTGACAGCTTTCCTTTCTCATCTTTCCACTGAATTTTCACCACTGCAGTTCTGCCCTTCTACAACTCAAAGAGGGCCTTATCGCCTACGACCTCACTGGGAACCTGGCACAGACTGCTGTCGTTGGGTGGGAGTCTCTATTTAGGAAGTCACAGGTCATGTCACCGCCCTTGACCTAAGCAACCCTAACATTAGCGGTAACCTCAGTGTCGCAATCTTCAATCTCACCTCGCTCCAGTACCTCAATCTTTGGCATAATGACTTCTCACCGGACCCCTTTCTTTCCAGCTCGTAGCTTTGAGATGCTTACCAAGCTGACCTTGTTTTCACTCCAATGGAGCCAGCATAGCCAACCTCATGGTATCGCTTTCCTTTTTTGAGAAAAAGAAGTACAAGGCAGGACTACTAAAGAATAAGCAGCAAGAAAAAAAGCGTTAGCAGGCAAGGAAATTCGTTGCTTCTTTACTTATGTTAGAGATTCAAGTTAGTACTTTATTTCTTGATACACTACGCATATTCTTTTCTTTCAAGTTTTTGATTGCTGGAAAACGCTTTTTCTTTCGAACCTGCTTGCCTTTCTATAGAAAAAACAACTTCATAAACTCTTCATTTTCTTATTGCTTTTAGACTTTATTCCCACGCTGTCAACCCATACACAGATGCACAAAAGAAAGAACAAAAACAAACGGAATGCATATGACTTCTGAACTTGTACGCATTCTTTAACAATTTACTACAAAACAGACTGCTTATGCAGGCGCCAGACTAATATTCAATGTAGTTTTTCTTCCTAGCTTGCCAGGACTAAGCTTATTCAAAATGAAATTAAGGCCCAGTGAGTAACTACCTTTTTCACTCGTAACATTAGTAGTTACTCGTCCGTTACGAACGAAAACGCTTAACTTCGACTACTTGGATTTATGGATTGGAAGATCTGTAGTCAACTTATTCTTGCTTAGGTAGCCTGTACGAGATATGTTGTAACAAGCCTAAACTTCTTATTTGATTACTTTGCTTAAGACATGCAATCAACAACTTTATTATAATAGGAAAGACAGAAAGAACACTCCCTGCTTTGATTGGTAGCAGAAGGGAGGGCGCGTTGTCTTCATTTTTCTTGGATATTTCACACTCGCATATGAGAGAACTTCAAACTACTTATTTGCAACAGCAAGCAGAATAATAGAATAAATAAACAAGGCGCGGAGCGAGGGAGGATAATCAGAAATAGGTAAGTAAAGTCTTGTGAAGCGTAGGTAAGGAAAGATATAAGCACTGGGAAAGAAAGTCTAAATAAGGTTGATTAGGAAAAAGCAGACCGGTCAGAAGATAAGCTACTAGAAAGATATATGAGAAAAGGCGCGAAGCGGTCACCAGCGCCAGCTACAAGATAAGAGTATTAACTCGATAAGTCAGAGTCCAGTATTCATTTTCAACCAGTTGCAGTTCGTCCTCCGGATTACCATAGATACCGATAAGATGTCTCCTTTCTTACCCATCGAACTCTCACTCAATATTAAGGAAGCCCCCTTTAGCAAGCTATTATGTCTTATATTACATACTAAAGACTAGGCCATGAGCTTATATCTCATAAGATATGGGAGAGACAACTGAGCATATTACTACGGATGTTATAGTCCGGCTATTACTGCAGTTGTCAAGACCCTAGGAGTCAGCCTAGTTTCATGGTAGAGCCCATTTACAAAGAAGGTAGGTAGGTTCAGCGGCGCATTGTCCTCTCGTTCTTGTAATATCCCCACCCATTATCACAAGCCCCACAAGCGGGAAACAGGGGCTTTATTAGCCAGCTCTCTGACTAGCATTCTTCCTCGTTCCACCCATAAATGGATGAGGGATACAAGTTCCGGAGCTGATACAAGTAATCGAGAATGAGTATTTGATTGATTGCTTCTCTGGTTTACGGTTTTCTCATATATATATAGGCTGTTGATGCTAGGAAAGCCGGCAACTGCTGTTATTCTCACTGACTATAGGCCTAGTGTATTTCATCTCTATATACATCTTACGCGCCCCCTATCACGCAACTGGGCAAGGAGTTAACAGTAAGCTTTCCCCTTAATAAAGCAAACCTAGCATTTGGCAGCGCTTTAGTCAACAATGGTAAAGCTTCGCCCTGGCACGAGTTCTTTTCTTTACTCGGTGAGGTCAATCCCTACACTTATTACCCAACCCCAAACGCCCTATATCTGAGGTGTTCAAGCAACGAGGAATCATACACAAATAGACTATTTACGAGTTGATGCCGGAGAGGGATCCGTATCTGAACTATCATTCGTTGGATCGAAACGTTACTCTCCACTCTGCTCTTAGGTAAGGCTTGACTAAACCGGGGATGCATACTCATAATCTCACTCTCTCATCTCTCGGGAACTCAACCTAAAAAGCCCGAAGCCCTCCTTTATGGATCTATTATTGTGAGTAGCTTGACCGGGCTATGTACGACCCAAACAAGGATATGGGCTCTTCAGTCATTGTTTTGTGGCCCCTTGCATTATTTCCCCTTAGGTATGTATAGAGTTAGAAGCAAGAGAAGGGTTCAATATTAATATGAGACCTCAGCAGGAGCAGGACGGCAAGGTCATTTAGGATCCCATCGTCGTAGCAATCCTTCGAGCTGATCTTATTCATCCCTTTAGCACTCAACAGCTGCTGCACCTAGAAATACTCGATCTCTCAGAAGCATTTTCTCCTCATCTGAGAGACCCTGGCGGGCTTCTCTCAATGGGAGTAGCCTATCGTGTTTTTACACTCTAGTATATCCCCTCATAGAGCCTTCAATTCTTTCATATGGTAGCATGGACCCTGGACTTCTCTAAGGCTGTTTCGGTTGAGAAGGGGGCATGTGAGAAATTTGTCATCCTTTCTAACCGATCCATTGTGTGTCACGCCCTATCCATAGAGGAAGAAGGTGTACGTTCAAGTCTCAAATCTTTCCTACTAATTGCGATATTTGGTTTGGTTTCTAGTAAAGCTTTATAGCGTGCCCCCCTTCTTTGATGATGTTGTCCCTTCTCTGAGACTAGAGCTTCCTGCCACTATTGATGCAGGAACAAAGCACTAGAAATAGGTCTGACTACTACTGAGCATTCAACGCGGAACCTTCTCTCCTCTCCGAGCCAGGTAGGTTGACCCTACTTACCAGCAGTAGATCCGGGAGTGAATAAGGTGTAATGGAATCACTCCGTTTACAGGCGATAGGAATCAGGCTATCAGTGAAAAGATGATCCGGGAGATACGAGAAGAGTGATAACCCCCATCTCCCTAGTTGTATAAAAGAGTTCGTTCACAACGGGCGGCTATGGTGCCCCTCCTTTCTTTGGTTAGCAGGTCACCTTAGCCCCAATTCATCCGCCCAAGGCTGGGACATCGGTTGGGTTCGGCGATGAAAGTCCTTGTAGTCAGGTGGGGTACCCACTATTCCAGCAAGTGCAAGTTAGGGCTTACTTCAGAAAGGTGCGTATTTTGGAAAGGCGGCAGTTGTCGCCCTGCGTGTGATATGCTTTGAAGAAAGAATTAGGTTCCTGGGGGAGTATCCTCACCTTTCGGAAGGTCTGAAATGAAGTTGTATAATATAAGTTGACTACAAAGACCGAGAGAAAGCTCTTCCTAGTTGGTAAGTGTAGGTAGTTGATCTCTCGCTCTAGATCTGTCCACTTGCCCTCCGCTGGCTATGCCTACACTCTGGCTCACATCCAGCCTTCTCGCAGATCAGAACTATACTTGAGAGAACTTCAAGAAAGGCAGGCCATCCTTATCTGAAGCTTATTTTTGAGGAAACAAAGGAAGTTTCCAACAAATGAAGCAAACCTGGCGCTTCGGTGGTAGCTTCAAAGCATAAGTGGTTCTCCTTTTTCCTAACTCAGTCAGATTGAGCTCGCTGCTGTTTCAAAGCAAAAAAAAGTCCTGACGGGCCTTTGCATTGTCCTTGGTTTTGCTAGATATGTCGAGTGCAGTGTAAAGAAGATTTTCTCTGAAGTTTTGATCCAGGTTAACGACATCTATTTTATAGCGCAATAGGTTGCTGGACCAATAAGTGAAATCCCGGCAAATACATCTTTTGGGGGTGTTGTTTTTTCCCACGTGATCCGTGGCAGTTGCATCACAATAAAACCTTCGCCCTACCTAAATTCATTCCCAAATTGCCATGACCAGTCCGAGGATCTAGTCTACAGGTTGAGTATCTCCTTATTTTAGGGTTCTTGGCTGGGAGTTTAGGGACTTTGATCTTCCTTTCATTTGCATTTTTGAACGTCCAACCAAAATTGACAAAACAGGTAGAATCGGATAAAGACAACAGCAGTTATGAGAATCTACTGATTATAATACAACGCTCTTTCTTTGGCTTTAGCCTAATTTGCTTTCCGTGCTTGAATAGCCACGTGCCTCTACTTCTTCAGATAGGTATCCATGTAATCAATTGAAGAGGAAGGAGAAAGACAAGAACTAGAAGATTAGGGCAAGTTCTATTCTGACAAAAGAATAGTGTAGAATTGTTCAAGACCCAACAGACAAGAGCAAAATATGACTCAGCAGTCCTCATATTAGAAAGAGGAGAACAAATCAAGCTATCATCAATTCCCTCTGATTGAACTCAAATACCAATCAAGTCCAAACAAAAGAATAAAAGCACTACAAGGCGCGCAGCCCTATGCGAATTTTCTCTTTATTTATTATAACATCATCTAACTATTTATTATTTGCAAAATGATCAACTCGTTGAGGCAGATCGGCGAAGAATGGGGTGGGCCTGATGGAAATCCCCTAGAGAGATTATGGAAGCAGGAGATGGGTCTTCTAGCACTGTTCTCGCCACTATGTAGCCGGCAATGGACCAGGTCTGGTACTTGCGTGCTTGTTTTCCAATGTATCGACCCAGCTTTCCGTCATAGTACTCAGGCCATTTGTGCAACGAAAGAAAGTCTTTCTTCGGCTAGTTCTATGGCCTTTCGAGCTATTTTACGCCGCCCCGTCTTAATGCATAAGGCTGTTAGCAGCCAGAGCAGCACTATCAATTGAAAACCAAAAAAATCTAGAAAAGAGAAAATAGTGCTTGTATATAATAAGAAACTCTTTGCATTTTGTTCACTTCTTGTTCTTTTTGATGTGTTGGTACACTAAATGGAGCATTTGCTAAATAAGTACCTGCGCGAGCTCTGCTACTATGCTGAGATTCAGCTTAGAAAATCAACGAGAACATTTGCCAAAAAGCACACTGTGATCTGCAAACACTAGAATACTCAAAAAGCAACAACACAGAATCGCTATGGAAATATAATGCTTCATTTTCTATATACACAAGCATTGCTTTCTATAATCAACGCTCCGCGCTTTCTTTTTCGCTTACGAGATCCTTCCGCAAAGAGGTAAATTGGTTTTTGGCCTTTTTTCTATTCTTTGCTTTTTCTTGGTTTGATTGAGGCATACTTGCTCGTTTTTGATTGAATTGGGCTGAATTTTGTCTTCATCGCCATCATTTATGATAATTGGATTGAATAGGTAGCCTCTGAGTCAGAGCATAAGAAAGAAAAACAATCGGGAGGCTTCGGTATGTCGGTGAGGGCATTTCAGTATTTTGGCTTGTGTCTTTTTTTTTCAGTCATAAAATTGGAAGGCGCGGAGCGAATAAATTCAGTATTAATATTATCACAGTCGCACTTGCCATGGTGCGGATTTGCTAGGGCTGTGCTTATGTTAGAAAATCGGTTGCCATGTGCTACTATATAAATAAAGTATGAATTTTCACTCTCATTTTTCATTTCTTATGTTTTTATTGTCTATTCAGAAAAAGTGGTTTCTGCTTTAGGTTGCTTTTTTTTACTGTTGGTTGTGTAGAGAAGGAGACCAGAGAGAGGGCTTTAGCTGGTCAAGTAAGATTTTTTTGAGGGTTGCACATGTAGCTCAAGTTGGCTAAATTGGGGCTAGAACATTTGGGTGACGAGTACTGGAAACATTTTCACTTTTGGAGGACAAGTGCTGTCCGAGCGAGATCGGAGTGCCAAGAATCCCAGGTTCAACGTTATGGTTTGTAGCCTTTGTCAATGAAAGAGTACGAGATTCCCTTTTTTAGTAAGATAAGCAATCAGGGGAAGTAAAGGTCACTCCCTTTCTTCTAATATGTAAAAGGCTAGGAAGAGCAGACTTCTCCGGTGACTACATAAGGTTTTTCTCTGTCGTCGGGTGTTCTGAATCTGGAGTCAAAGGATTCGAACCTTTGCATGTCGGTACCAAAAACCGATGCCTTACCACTTGGCTATACTCCATCCATATGGTTGGGGAAGGGAGACGCGAAAGAGGCCTAGATATCTTCGGCATCGGAGTGCCTGCCCCAAAAGGAATCGTGGATCCTAGAAGTGGATTACCCTACGGGTATTTAGCAACATCATTCGTTGGATTAGTCGTAAGGCTGCGCCCTTTACTATATATGTTATTCAATATGACATTAATCATCCCTTCCTGGCATGAACCCTGTAGGTACTAGCAGGTAACACCAGGAGCGTCAAATAAGTTCTTTGTGACACTCTAGGTTCATTCATCTCATTATGGACTGAGGGAAGAAAGAAGAATAAGGAGATTGTTAGTACGAGAGGTTTTTGGTAATTGACACCCGCCACAAACGTTTCAATTCATATGTTACCTTTCATAGTCAAGTAGTCCTCTTTTTTCTTGATTTTCTGTTTGAGTGCCTTATTCTATCAAAGTCCTTCTTTGTGCTCGCATATATAATAATAAATGGTGAAGAATTGGCCATGGGAAAGGAAGAAAAGGGCTCACTCAGAATATATATATATAGAATTATATACTCTTTTTTAAGGCTCATGTAAAAGCAACGCTTTTATCTAACCTTCTCTTACTCGCCTAACTTGAAACTTGTCTATTAAAGTACCAGTCCTTAGGTCCCTTCTGAGAAGGAAAGCCTTAAAGCTGCCCGCCCTTGCTTTCGTAACCCGTGCTTGATGCAATAACCACAACGAGAGAAAAGCGGCTATTCCTTCCGCAGGAAGCAATAACTCTGAACTCCGCCTTATTTCTATTGTTTTTTCCATCCGTTTTCTAAAGAAATAAGAGTATTTCTTCTTCACCGTGTTGCAGAAGGCGGGAAAAAATACATGAAATCAAGACAAAGAATAGATATATAAAGTAGCAAAGGGAAAGCGTAGTTTGGCTTCCAACAGAGAAAAGAAAGTCTAGTTCGACTTGACGAGCCTCATAGATAGTCGGTATAGTCAAGAAAGTAGTAGGGGTTAAAGTAGAAATAATGGAAGACCCAATGCATAGCAAGTAGTAGTCATTCTTGTGCGAGATAAAGCAATGTTCAGCAGTAGAGTAGGCGGCTGAAGCTCGAGCAGGAAGGATAAAAAGGACTAGGTCCAACTTTTGAAAACAGGGAAGAATCCAATCAGTGCAAGTGAATGACAAAGTGAATAGAAAATGCTTCACAAAGAGTAAATAATAGATGAGTAATGCGCCACCTTACGAGAGTGCTGAGAGAAAGGCTGTGGGGACAAAGAAATGCGGAAAAAAAAGGTTGCTCTTCCGAAAGAGCAATTCCTCTCCAATGGAAGAGATCAAACTTCATACATAACTGTGAAGAGCATCCCTCACTACACAAGGCAAGCAAGCAAGGAATGGGAGTTGGGAGGCATGGAGCAGGTCAAAAAAGTCTTTCTCTAGGCGGCACTGCTTCCCACCAGGAAAGTAGGCTACCTAATTCTTCGTTCGTGATGGCTGAAATCCTTGTTTTGACGGACGAAGCCAGATTCAGTTCCTCATGGATTCTTGTTTCAGGCAGTTCGGTACGGACTTAGGAAAGGGCTGGTGATGTAAAGCAAAGGATCAGGAAAGGAGAGCTTCAGAGGGTATCGCTTGGAGTCCCACAAGCAAGTTTCTTTTCTCTAATTATATTCTCAATCGCCGAAGGATAGGAGGGCAGAATGAAAAGGTCCTCTTGTCCGTCGACCCGAAGAACTCACCCGATTCCCCATTATGATATGCGTCAACGTAAGGAATTTGAGAAACTACACTTGCCCTCAAATCCCATCTCGGGCCGATTATGAGAAAGAAGCACCAATAGCATAAAGCAATTGCTATCATGCTTGGAGCATAGATAGAAGAGGTATGGGTATAGGTAAAATGCACACCCAGGTATGTGAAACTATTTCTAAGTAAGATAGAGCTAGTTCTAGCTTTGTCAATCGTGGAATGAACAGCACCTTCCTTACCAGAGAAAAAATACCTTATCCACTCCGATACTGCTTTCACAAGCGGACTTTGCAAAATCCTGGAAAAACAGACATTAACTCGGTATGAATATAGAAGTAGGCTAACGAGAGAAATTCCCTCTTGCGCCGGTAGTATTTTAAGCAGCTGAGATTCGAAAAGCGAGTTCATTTTCCACAACGCGCATTAAGGAAGCACTCACTGAATGGAAGAGGATAGTAAACACTACAGCTCTTCATCTTGAATTCCTTTGGCTCATATCTTATCCTAGCTATTCTGTATCATATCCTCGCTATTCTGTATTCGAATCAGAAAGTCAAGGCAAGGTATGTTTACTTTGGTGTGAGAGAGTGAGATCCTTCTATGGAATCCCCCACCCACTCGCGAAAGGCATTATAACTCCTTTCATAGAGTTCAGCAGCCCTCAAAAGAATAAATAGTATTGGTATATTGAGAGCTCGAAGAGATTTCATGGATATAGTTTTGATTGATATATTCATGGTAAGCTCGAAGTAGAGAATCGACATGACCCACGCTGCGCGCCTCTCCTCCTCATTCTTGAAATTGCTAGGGTAAATGCTTTCCATTGCAGATCGTAATGTGTCAATAGGAAAAGGTTTAGGATCATCATCATCAGTAAGACGAGACACTCCAGGGTAAGAATAGTCAATCTTATAGACATGATCTATATGGAATCCGGCAGTATCTTTTTGAGTATTCATGAGTGAACGATAGAGACTTTTCACTCTATGAGGTTATCATAAATGATTCGGTTAACAATATATAGTGGTGGTGTAAGATCATAAAATGGCAACGCATAAATTTCCGGCAACAAGTGAGCATAGACAGCTGGAGTAATAAAGTTATCATGAACAGTGTAAACAGGTACTTTATGTTTCATTCACTTGAATATGACATGACAAGCTAATCCTGCTTCCTTTTGGTGAATGAAATTGGCAAATGTCGCGCGTTTACTCAACGCCGTCCTATCTTTCTTATCAGTAGGCACTGCTAAGGATACTGTATGTCTCTTTTGACATACCCAGACAGTAATCTGTTCTATTTTAGTCTTAACGTAATCTTGAATGAACAGTGGTGAAATATTGAAACCTCTAAATAATAGCACTATCCAAATAACCAGCAAACCTTCCTACTGAATTCACTAGATTCATGAGATTTAGTATATCTGGGTATTTCACTTCCCAGAATTTGTAGATAGAATGCCTCAGCTAGTTTGTAAGCATCTTTACCACTTATATTATCTCCTAGTTCTGACATTATATCTGTAGTAGCGCTATGTTGAGTTTTCCCAAGAGGCATATTTCTATCTTTTTCATAAGTAGCCTATTTCTAACAGCATCAGCAAGTAACGTATCATTATCCACTAATCAAACCATATTGTCTTTGAACTCTTCTAAATCAAAGAGTCTTGTATAAATCATGTAACTCATCCATCAGGATTATTGGATTTCAGTTTGATTAGATTGGTACCAACACGTATACGTGATTAGTAAGCGGTTCAAGACAGAAAAAAAAGTGAACTATTAATTTCACTGACTTTTAGTTCGATAGACCTCTTTTATTTCCTAATTTGCTTGCGAGCAGTCCTAGCATTAGTATGAGTTCGTTGACCGCGTAAGGGCAATCTATCTTTATGACGAATTCCACGATAGCAAGAAATAGAAATTAATCGTTCGATGTCTGCTCGTTCTCCCCTCTTCAATTCCCAATGAACAACATGATCTTGACGTAGCATTTTGGAAATTTGGTGGATTTGATACTTAGTTAACTCATTTATCTTGATGTTCCCACTGATACCTAATCGATAACAAAGCAGAATGGCTTTTTTAGGTCCAATTCCATGTATTTTAGTTGAGGCAATTCTTACTTGTTCATCGGGAAGTGATCTAGCTCCTGAGAGATAAAACATTCGCTGCGCGCCTTCTCTTGTACTCAGTAGTCTCTCCTTCCGGAAAGACTCTCATGTTATGTTTCTCACTATCATAGAGTGAGTAAGAGATTGGCGTGGGTTCTACCAACAAAACTAAGAATATGTCGACACTACACGGATTTCTTCGTTCCTTTTCTTCCAAAAACTTTCCTTCCCCCGCTATCTTGATTTTCTTCTATCTGATGCATAAGACTTTTCTTTCTACACATTACTATTTTACATAAAGAAAAAACTCACTACATACAATATTATATTAAAGAGGACAAGCACGCTGCGCGCCTTTTCCTATTACTAGACTTTGCAACCACTATGACGCATTCCATGCTTCTAGTTCTAATCGTACCTGTAAACTAACTCAGAAATCCATATTGAGGGCGCAAGCGTTCAAATCACATAGCTAGCTGCTACTAAGTAAATTAGTCCAATGAGAATGGAGATAAAGAAGGACATGAAATCCATTAGCAGCTCTATCTATCAGTTATGTCATTACTTGCATTCCTCAACCAATAGCAAGGAAGATCACTATGACTATATGAAAGCATTGAAACCCTCTCTCGTTGGAAGTTCCCCCTAGCCCCCTTCTATAACTTACTAGAATTACTCGGGGAAGATTCACGATCCCTCCTTATCGAACCATAGCCTTCCCATTTGCTTCAAATCCCCGGTAGGGTCCGGGTTACTCAAACTCCGCCTTCTCCCCCGCCATCCCCCCAAATTTTCTTTGATGTCGCGCACAGGCCATATATGGTTCTCCCATATACCTAGCTAGCTCCTTGCCTGCCTATGCTAGCTCCTTGCCTGCCTATGAGCTGAAGTGCTGTCCTCAAGGCATATAGCCAGCCGTAACGGTTGTCTGATTGGTATTTTTCCTTGCTTGCTTCTTTGCTTTTGCTTCCCACAACAGAAGGAGGCCTTACCTAAGAAAGATCAAAAGTCAGTCCTTCCTTACCTACTACATATCTGAAACCAGCACACATCTACCAGTGAGAATTCCCTTTTACATACTTTCGTTGATATTCAACGAAGCCGCTTTGAGGAGTCAATAGTGTAGTGACTTGCTAGCGTAGTGAAATGAATGGTGTAAACAACGAGGTTTTTCCAGATGTATGAATTGCCTAAATGGATTGAGTGTATACGATATTCTTCTTCACGGACACAACAAGATGAAGAAGGAAAAGCCGAAGTAGATGAACCCAGAATTTAGGAAGGCAAAACCGGGACTGAGGGGGGGAAAGGAGGAAAAAACGGGGAGAATTGATAGGATAACATATCCCGAGATAGATAGGCTCTCATTTGTTGACCAATTTAGCCAAGTTTCGCTCCTCATTTGTCAAAATATCTAAATCGGGGACAAGTAACCGAAGAGGAACTCCTCTTTTTTGATATGGTTAAAGAGTAAGCAGGCCACCCTCTAGATTCCACAACACGTGCTTCCATTGTGGATATCAGAAAGTACAAAGTGGCTAATGAATCTGAAAACCCATTCAACGCTCTAGGAATGTAGTCTAATACCACATCTTCAAACTTATTAGAGAGTCAAGAAAGATACCTAGGGCGTTCAGCTTCTCATCTCGTATCTTCCAGTTTCTCAATAAAGGACATAGACAAGCAAGACCGGATCGAAAGATAGAAGATACTTTGATTTCCGTTCGCGAGGTACTTCGCTTCTGGACTCATCATCCGTAGCTTCAATCTGGTAATTAATAGCGGGGTACCTTTGGGGTGCTGCTGATCCATACATGTCTAACTTAGGCTTGACCGACCTATTTCTCTTTATTTCTTTTAGCAATGATGTGAACCCTTTATCGCTCCCATGGAGCTCTCCAGTGTTCCTAATGGATCTATGGAGGAGGGAGGGGATACTGAATGAAGAAGTGGGAGGATGATCGAAATGGAGAGAGAATAACATGGATCAATCAGTTGAGCAAGGGCGAAGCTGGCACTGGATACAGTTTTGTGAACTCCTAATAGAATTTCATTCTTTCTTGAGCCAATTGAAGCCTAACACTTTGCCACTGTTTTCTGATGATCTCTCATGGTTTGGTTTACTGATTCTACTGAGCTTCTTGGTGCATCTCCTAGCGCCAGAGGAGTTGGTTGATAGCCAGCCATATAAAGCTTTGAAGGGGCTGGTATTGATGGCACTGTGATGAGTAGTATTGTACCAGTATTCAGCAGTGGCTAAATACTTCATCCATCTTCTTTGCTGATCAAACACCATAGCCCGTACGTAAATAGTTTTCGTTGCATTGATTAACTCTCTCTGTTTGTCCATTGGGGATGGTAGGCTGTGGACATATTGAGTTGAATTCCTAATGCTTCCATTAGTTCCCTCCAGCCAGAATTGACTGGTAGGGTCCCTTTCAGTTATTATGTTTAGTGGCAATCCGTGTGTGTAGTTTGTATACTTTCTCCAGGAATACGTGAGCTACTTCAGCTGCGGGATGAGATAGTGGAATGAATTGAGAATACTTAGTGAATCTATCAACCACCACTAGGATCACATCTCTGCCTTTGAACTTTGGTAGGCCTGTTATTTATGAAGTCCATTCCAATACTTTGCCATGCCCCTGTTGGTATAGGAAGAGGTTGTAACAGCCCAGGTCTTGGTGGGTGCTCACTTTTCTTGATTTGGCAGTTTTGAAAAGAATCGATGAATCAATTCAATTCCTGTCCAACAAAGCCAGCTGTTGGTAGGTTCGCAAAAGATAATTGATAAGGGTATGGAGTATCGCCGCTGGTATGGAAGAAAGCGCATGTGATAGAGCGTTGGTAGCTCATTGGTTGTTATGCGACTGATATCTCCCCCTGACCTTGCTCGAGCCTAGACTCTTACAAGCTAGATGCCGCCCCGGTATACCGCTTCAAGCCAGATTCCTCGTTCTAACAGATTAACCGAACAAGGGCCGACGTTCAGCAGTGATTTCGACATGTCATCTACGAGAAAACTGGATTGGTTTTTTATTGATTTGTTGGAAAATGGGCAAAAAGGAATTCCAGGTAGATGTATAGAAATGTACCGAGTAGTTGATGGTGCAGGGAGTAGTAGAGCGAGAGTACCGATATGCAAGTGGAGCTGGAGCTTCTAAGTTTTAGTAAGCATATGGATATCATCGGTATTCTTTACTACATTAATCGCGTATTCGCAGGGCTCGGGCGAGCACTTTTGAACGGTATTACTAGTACCAAGGAGCGAAACCTTTCAACCCTACGTATGAATAGCAGGCAGGCTCTATATTATTCACCCTGTGCCCGTCGGTCCTATACCTCCAGAGTGCGCTTTTCTTCTTAGTCCTGTGATTTTCATGAAGTAAAATCCAAGAATGATTGGTAGGTGATGTGATACACTTGGACTTTTCCTGTATATATTTTGGACCATTTAGGAATTTCCTCTTGATTTCAAGATCAAACTCTCTTCTTTCTTTTAGCAGTGAGTTCAGTCAAGGCTCCGCCCTTTGTCTCTTACAGAAGGAATTAATTGATTGATTCGCTTTCCACCTATCCGTCTTTGACTCGGTAGACTATGAAACAGAAGCTTATTTCGGATTTCTTTTCCTTTTTCATATAGTCAGTCTGGATGTAGCTCTTTTGGATGGAGTTAACATCTGCTGAATTCCTCTCTTGTGGCATCTCACAAAGGATCGTCTAATGAGGAGTAGGAGTCTCTTTTAGCATCTCACATGCTTTCGTAAGTGAGAATCTATTGTGCGCACCCATCATCACAGCAACTTGCTTGCATCATTTTCATTAGGCTAATCTTTTGAGTTAAGGTTCTCTCTCTCTACTCAAATTGGATAGAAAAAGAAATGAGAGTACATCATTATAAGTGAATTATGCTTAGTGAATATGTCTTCTATCCATAGGTATAAAGGAATCGTGTCAAGGAACTAACTAATCCAAATCATGGTTAGTAGGAGAAGCTTGTTCTATAGTATGTGTGTTCCCCTCATACGGCTGTGAAACCTTATCAAGTGGAGCCGATAGTCCTGTCTTTAATGCATTGCTTTCTTTTTCATAGATATCAGTATAGAATCCACTTGATACTCTACTCTCAAACTCTGCTATTAGTTTCTTGAACTTATTAAGAGAGAATTCCGAACTACTTGATATGAATCCTCTAGAAAACCATACTTACTTATTGAACAAAGAGATTTAGTGGAGTTTTCCTTTAGTACTGAAAATGATGATACTTCGAAACTTCATCATGTCTTTCTTTCTTATCTGAATTTCTTAGATCTTTGTCTCGATAGGTGCATATTCTATAGTATGACTTCTTTTCCCAATAGTGTCAAAAACTGGATGTGGTGAGTAAGCACTCAGGTATTTTCTCCTTCTCCTTATTACTTCTTCTTAAATGAATGAACTCACCAATTAAGAAACCATAGATAGCGTGTCAGTTTTGACCAACTTCCCAAAATAAGTACTTGAAAATTCGTACTTGAATAGCACATAGGGATAGAGAGAATAAGGCCGCCCCGTTGAGTTCGTCTATTCGCTCTTTCTTAGACAGCTGCTTCTAATAATAGGCTGGCTAGATGATGATTCGAATATTCTAGAAGCGCCAGAAAGGAAGAACGCGTACAACAGAAAAGTAGTTAGAAAAGCAAGTAGAGAATGAAAATCCAGTATAAAGGCCAATCACAGAAGAATAAAGAAAAGAACAAGGAAAGACGACTCAAGCTTGGAAGGCTTCTTTGCTCAAGTAGTACCGGATGCGAGGAAATAAGAAATTGCTTCACTAGCACTCACTTATTGAAATCTGCTTAGGGGCATGCCAGAATTAGTAGTGAAGTTTTGAAAGTAGTTCTTCAAACGTTTCTATTAATATCAAGAATGCCAATTGAAGAAGAGAAAAGACAAAAGTGAACTGTGCTGGCTTCTGTGGATAATCGCCATCCATCGGCGCATCAATGAAATTGTTCCGTATGGGTAGCAAATACACATATCATAAGAGCCAACCCGAAAGCACTTGCTTCAAAGAAGAAGCAGTTACCAAGAAATTCCTGTTTCAAGTAAGTAGACCTCGATAGAACCAATTCCAACTAAATAAAGAATTGAGATCCTGGCGTATCAAGTACGAAAAAGCAGAATCCCCTTGGACGTAAGGCAAACCAATGTTTTTTGGTTTTCTAATTCCATATATCGAAACACTGCTTTCCAACCTATCTCTAGACCGACGGATTTACCTGTTGACCAGGCAGTCATACCAATACAAATTTCGAGAGGAGAGACCGATAGTGTTTAACAGACAGCTGACAGCTCGCGATGGAGAGATTCCTTTCCAGTTGACAGAAGAGCGATTGCAATCTTTAGAGAAAAATAGACCTCGCCGCACTTTTTTCTTATTAATAGATGTGTCTTCTTCCTTCTCAGATGGCCCGCATGTGGTCGAGAATGCTTTCTATTCTGAAAGTGGGTTGTCTGCCTATCTCTGATGCCTCTTTTTCAGCAGTCCCCCTCGGTCTCCTACAAGTTGGATGTTTTCCTTCTTGCTCCCACGATTCCTGATCTCTTTTATCTTGGTTGAGCTCTCTCTCAAGGGGTATGTAGAATCCTTTTTTAGTGAACGGAGCCAGCAAACCCATAAAGCGTATTCCGAGTAAACAAAGGGTTCTGAAGCGAAGCGGCTAGATAAATAATAGATCTATCGAATATAAAAAGAAAAACGAGAACGACGACTTTTTCTTCAATGGCAGAACGAACGGGCCTATTGCCACCGCTACTTCCTATATGTTCATCTCATAGTCTCAGATTGAAGAGACTTCCTACGTGTGCTGTATACGTGAGGAGACTGAACAGACAGGAGACGCCACGTTGACACCGAAGAAGCCTATTCCTAAGAAGAGTAAAAGGGCAGCGACTTCGCCAGCAGTTGGATCCGTATCTGTATGGGCAGTGGAAGCAGTGTCTGTATCATTCTCATTCAAAGATGAAGTTCACGAAGTCACTGACTTCTAAAAAGACTGAGCTTTGACCGAGGTAGCGATTGAACGCTCAGGTCAAGCAAAGCGATTTCCTTGGGTGGAAAAAAAGGATTCAACGTGTTGTTAATGCAGTGATTAAAGAAATGTTTCTTTCCATAAACAACCTTTGAAGTTGATCTTCTCCATCATCATCGAAATATCTCGAATAAATATACCTAGCTTTCCATTCCACTAAGTAGGCTATAAATTCACCTTCTCCCACGAATCTCTATCTTTCACAGCTTTAACCTTCTATCTCTGTACTTGGTTTAGTCGTTCATTTCCTATTCATAGATTTTCGAGCGATACATATGAAGAACACCTCCTTGGGTCTCATATGAGTATCGAGTGTCGTTAGTCTTCACAGGCAAGGACACTGTTAGGGCGGCACAGCGCCAGACTAGTGGTTCATGCTGGTCTGTGGATTCCCGAAGCGGGCCAATCCCCCGCGCACTGGGTGCGGGCTTGCCACACCAAAAATAGGAGGTGCTGTCCTACAAGCAGACAGAGCAGAAGGAGGTGGCTCCTCTTCCTGAGAAATGCAAGTCGAGATAGATAGTTCGTCCATACTGAAAAGGGGCGGTATGGATGGAAGAGCGCGTCTATTGGTAGGTAGTCGCTGACCGAGGAGGCTGCTCATTCCAGAAAGAATGAACGGAGGAGAGAAGTAGCAGGCGCAGTAGTGGGAGTGGTTCCTGTGCCGAAATCGCCCTTGCTCTTCGAAGATATCAAAACCCTACACCCACGTACAGTGCACAATAGTATTTCTACTAGCTAGCCCTTAAACCAGCAAGCACTCCAATGCGAGGGGACCTCAAAATACAAGCACTCAATTCCAGTAAAAGCTTATTTCACTCAGGAGAGCTGATTGCTTACACAACGGCAAAACACCTGGCTGGCACTACCACTTATCCAATGTTTTTCTGGATTTCGCTGAACAACACGTTCAGTCAGCTTTTCTTTCAAGCTATATTTCTTCTTGGTTTGAACTTTTTATCCCAGTGAGTAACTACTAATGTTACGAACAGCAAGAGCTGCTATAAGATTTCAAGACAAGGTAGAAGGCTGCAAACAAGCTCGTAGTCTATGAGGTTTTAGCAGTCAAAGTGGAAATTGCTCTCTCCTTTACGAACCAGCTTTGGTGCTTTTCGAGTTTGTTGTTATCAAATTGTAATCCAATAATAAGAGGACTGTTGCCGTACCAGGAGTTTAATTACCCGCTTGCTTTCTTGTTATCAGAAATAAGGCTTGTTGCTAGCATGTAGTTTCCCATGTATTAGGGAGGCAGCTAGAAGATTCAAAGTTCTAAGTTCAGCTGGCAATTGCAGTAGCTGTTTCCGCAGTTTCACTCTCCGTGTGCAGTCTCGTTTCTCTTAGGCTTTAAGCAGTTAAAGTAAGGTCTCATTCTAGTTAGAAGTTCGATTTGCTCTTCGAAGAATACAAGCTAGCTTAAAGGAAGTAGTGAATTAGCTTATCGTATCTCTAGCTTTAGCAGCGCAAGTACCAGATTTCTAGTAAGCTATTAGCAGGAGTTTCTATAGTATTACCCAGGAAGATAGAAGATTAAGAGTAGGAAATCAGAACTCAACTCGCATAGCAGATTTCTGGGAAGGAGTTAAGATAGCCTGTCGTTTCACTCGTATTAGGTACCAAGATAGAATTGAAGCTAGCAGTTTGATTTGCTCTTCGAAGAATACAAGGAGATTAAGAGGCATAAGCTAAGATTTTGGCTGTAGTTTACACCGTCTTACCAATTTCCTATGTATTACCCAGTAGTAAGCCAAGAAGCAGAATCAAAGCCAGCTGCCCTGCTATCAAATTGCAATTAAGTTCTCGTATCGATACTTGCTTTGTAGTTTACATACTATTAGATAGAAGCCGTATCAGCAGTAGCAGTATTAGAAGCGTATTCAAAGTCAGTAACAAGAATGCAGAGCAAGAAGAAAGAATACAACGCCGTTCTTGAAAGCCGTAAGCTATTGCCTTTTACCAAGTAAGATAGAAAGAAGAGTTAAAGTAAGCAAATCGGCCTTTCCTTTAAGGAGTATTAGGCGGGCTTGCTTTATAGTATTGGGCTTGCTTAGCAGTTTAATTACCGCTTTGAACTCTCTTTCTCAGCAAGAAGAATACAAGTCAGGTTGCAACTCATAAATCAGTTTGCTTGTAGTAAGCAGACGAGTAAGCAAATAAGGTTTGACAGCCGCTCTGTCGTTTCTACAGTTTTCTTTGTAGTTTGCAGTTTGACCTTCTCTAGTTAGAGTTCTTTCTGCAAAGCCTATCTTTCGTATAAATACTATTAGAAATTCCTACCTCTCGTATTAGTAGAGCAGCTATCATAATTGCAGTACGATATAAGACTCGAAAGGAAGAAGTAAGAATTGGACTCCTAAAGAAGAATTCTAGCCGTGATGCCCTATCTACGTCTGAGCTCAGGCTCCATAGCAACTATCCGATTGTAAGTGGATTAGAGGCATAAGAGTACGATAGAGGAATCAAAAGAAACCTTTAGCAATAGAAAGAAGGGACAAATAACCATACAAAACAAGTAAATAAGTCCTATCAATTGTATTAATAAGTAGTATCCGTAGTGCTTTACAAAGCCAGCAAGGAAGACTGAAAGTCGATTATCAGAATACCAGCTAGTTTATTAAGAGGCATAAAGGAGATAGGCAGTAGAGTGTTCGCTGCGAGAGAGAGCGGTAGTAGTAATCGCAGTTAGCAGATAGAAAGTCAGTGAATAAGGTTTTTCGTTAGGCAGTTGTTTCCATAGCTCAAGGAAGTTGTGAACTCTCGCTTCCTTAGACTCCCCATAAATGCATGTTCTTAGCTTACCAAAACCACTAGATACCTCAATATTAGCAATGGCACTCCAACTGGCATTGGGACGATCGGAGGTATTAAGAACAGGTCCCTATACCCTATGGGCGCGCTTTCCGAAGGGGAATGGGTTGCCATCAATGCCCGGGCAGAGACTGCAACTAGATAGCTTGAAATTGGCCGAGACCGAAAAAGAGAGTCCATCTGTAACTGCAACTCCCTAAAAGCAAATTCATATGTGCGTGTCACACAAGCGGAAAAGGTGGGTTCTCATCGTTACTTCACTCCTCCGGGTGCGTTAATGCGTATACTAGGCACATCCAACGTTTTGCCCAGGCAGGATAGTAAGCTACTCATAAGGTTTTTAGGGAATGGCGTTTGGACTCCTTTAGTTGAAAGTCTATGCCTCCAACCATGTTACAAGTGCCCAAGTCTAAGTTCTTCCAAGAGTTCAGACAGGGGATAGGGTATTTACCGGTAAGCTCTTTCTCAATGCATATTTTCAAATCGATGGAGGTGGGGAAGATTTGGTAGTCTTGAGGTGTCCTGCCATGGATTTGGGCAAGTGAGGAGTTGCCATTCCGATCTCGATCTGTTGCCATAGTATTAGTAGTTGAACCATTTTCTGTCTTGCCCCCTACAGGGAAATGGTATGTTGTGTGCAACCAGTGACTGATGCCAAAATAGATTCTTTTTCGGTTAAGTAGGAAGTTACAGTGGACTGGAGTGCTATCTGTCTTCGCAGTGCTAGCTTTGGTATTCTCAGGTTCCTTTTCCTTCGAATGTCATCAGAGTGTACCAATTCTTCGATGCGTAGTGATTGGCAAGAGTCTACTAGAGATTCCGATCAAGCCTGTAGTTCCCGGATTGCCGCTATGTCCGCTGTTTTTCAGATAGCTTGATCTCCATTTTCGATCGATGCCAAAGCATCTCCCTCTTATTCTGTTGGGTAAGAAAGGTCTTCCTCGCGGTAAACATATTAACCAGAGTTCTAGTATATAGCATACATCTGTGCACTCTTTTCTAACTTATACTAATAGAATGAGTCCTCTTCTATATCAAGTAAGGTAGTGGAGTTATTATTCCCGCTTGCACTCCCGAACTTTGAGGTTGTAGGATGAGAAGTAGGCTGTTGGACAGATGATGCTTGTATTGCTAGCCTCGGCTCCGATACATTTAAGGTGTGGCCGTTCGTTCTCGCGTATGGCTGAGCTGTCTGCGGAACGTTTCACTGCCTTCAGCGGGCCCGCCTCCCGTGTTTCTGAGTGCTAGCTCACCATATCTTGAAATAAGGCTTCCTGCAAGGAAAAAAGATGCAGGGCATTTCAGGCCTGAACACCTGGAATGGGAAATTTGAGCTGATAGGGGGGCTCGCTTGTCTCGATTCAAAGGGGGATATGAGCGGGGGGAGCACTCCTCCTTGAGAGGCTGCGCTAAGCCGAGGCGCCCAGCCCTCCTCACGAATAAGGAAACGAGGGGAGAAAACACTCTTAGCCGGGCGGGTAATTAACTGACGCTTTCTCCTTTCAAAGAAGCTAGCAATCTCAGATAGAGTTTCAAACCATACATAGAGTGGAGGAGTTCCCCCGGAATAGAGTGGGGGGGGCGTAGTTTTCTTATTGAATTCTCGTACTGGTGGGCGTAGTTAGCCATTCAATACACAATTCTTTTCAAAGCAAAGCTTATCGTTCTGTACTACTTTTTGACTCTATTATGATACCTCACCCTACCCTATGTAGGACAAAAAGTACCTTACCCTACGGTCAAAGTCCTACCCACAGCAAATCCCTTCAAACAGATGTGCCTTAGAGAATACCCGCAGTAGCAACAACTATCAGGAAAGTGAATGGTTTCGATACGGGGTATAGTGAGCAGGAGGTAGGCACTGTTGATCGGTGAGGTTCAGTCGTAACAAGGTAGCCGCAGGTTCCAGTGCCGAGGGCCTTCTTCCCATGGGGGTCTTGTCTCAATGCGCCCCTGCGCATCTCATCAAGTAAAGGTAGTCTTGGCATGGGTCCCACGACATACATGGCTGTCGCCTATCTAGGCTAGCGTGGTTCCTCCTCTCACCACTCACTTGGCGTTTTCTTTGCCAACGTGTCGTCCTATAGGTATAGGTGCTTCTCCGCACATGGGTTCCAAAGACCACAACTGCTGTACTGAAAGTTTCTCATGCAAATTCGAATTTTCGATGTGAGAACGTGAAGTATGAATCCGAAATGCTCAATTGGTATTTCTTTATAAACCTTTGTAAGAACAGGGGAGAAAAGAGGGGAATATCATCAGGAGATGCCAGTAGAAGAAGGGGAAGGAAAGAAGGAGGAGAGAGTGAACTGTTTGGAACTGGTGCCCTATGTGCCAGTAATGAATGGAGGAGATGGAAGTGCAAATAGGGATAAACAAGTTGCAAGTACTCCAGAAAGAAATTCTATAAGGGTAGTTCAAAATGAAGATCCTCATAGGTTACAGAGTCACATTGTGAAAAGAGAAAGCCATTCGTCTGGTGTCGCAAGCTGCTCCTCGCCCAACTGGTGCTCTAGTAACATCATCAACTCATCACTCTTCACCTTTGCTCTGTTTGGGAAGAACTTCTGGCATACAGTAGAAGTGATGTCACATGGTCGTAACCTTTGCTTTGATTCTTTTGCAATGTAACCCTGAATGAAAGAGAAATCATCTGTTGTGGAGGTAGCCGTTGTAATTTCACGAATTGTTGGGAATGTCGAAATGGCGGAACATATCAGTAAAGAATTGGCGTCCCATACGAAAGTTGTAGGAAGTGTTTTCAAGGCCACTTCTCGAGGATAGCCCGGTGCTGTTCAGTCAGTAACTTCTCATACCTCAGGTGATATGCATCGAAAAACTTCTTCGGATGGAAAGACAGAATGCCAAACTTACTGAAAGACGAGAAAAGGCAGGGAGTCGAGAAAAGTCATGTCATATCATATAGAGTCTCGCTTCCAGCTTCTATATAGAAACGCTCGCTTCCAAATAAGAAAAACCGCTCTGCTTTTTTTGCTCTTTATAGAAAACCGCTCTGCCAATCCAAACCAAACCACCTTTCCTAACCTAACCTTCCCCCCGAGTCTCACTCACCTCACTTTGTGACTTGTTTGTTTGCTTGTGAACTCACAAACAACATGAATGAACTTTCGAATAACAGTCATTTCGGGAACGCGGGGAACGAACGATTGAACGATTTTTTGCGACAATATAGACATCTAGTGTAGTTGGCCAGAAACAGATATTGAATCTTCCAGCAATTCGATGAAAACTGTACTGCTCTTGTGACGCGAAGAGCCAAAGAGAGTCTTTCTACTATTGATTCAACTGAAATAGTTGCTTTCTTCCTCTTTCTCAAAACACCTATTCCTACTACTATGGATAAAGCCGGTAGTTCACTCTTTCTTTCATCAGTTTCTATATCTACGATAGAAGTACGGTTCAATTCCAGTAGATTTTTCAACGCTACGCGCCTTCGTCCCTCATCCCCTTCTTCACCTCGCCTATAAAGAGGCATTTTGGAATAAGTTGTTTTGGATTAATTGCCTACCTCTGAATGGACTACCGGATTCGCTTGGAAAAAAGTGACGTAGACCTGGGTGCTTGTGAACAGAAAAGTGAATTGACTGAAATAGAAGGAACAACTATATGAGTAGTGGATAATCGATTTCAACATCAAAGCATATCTAGTTTAGATAGGGCATTAACAGCTCAATTGACTTTGACCAAAATTCTCCTTCAAGATGATCCGGGAAAAGAACAAACGCAAGCTCCGAATCTGACACAAACAGGAAGTCCAACCAACGCAAACAAGCTATGAGTCAAACTGAACTACGAATAGATACATACTGGAAATAAGGCTGAACCAGAAGATTTCTACTCGCACAGTTTCTTCTACTTACTCTGGGATCACACACAGTGGGGATATGGACCCAAGCCGCCGCATAAGGAACGTGCTTGCTCCTCCTTTGAATGAATAACTGTTTCGATATCAGCTCGAGGGCAGAGGAGTTTCCAAAGAATCAAAGGCGCGGAGCGGGAAATTGAGTAACGAAATGAAATTGAGATCTTTGTGCGTGCCTCGATTCGATCAGTTTCAAGACCAGCCAGCCCGGATGAGGTTGAATCTACTGCAACTTCAGCTAGAAAAAAGGAATCCAACCCAGAAGTAACTGTGCCAACCCCAGAAGTTGACTATTCACCTATAGCTTCTGATTTAACAAACTAGTAGGACGAGTAATTCTTTACCAGTAATTATATCCTAGCTCGGTCGGTAACTTTGAGTTGGTGGAATGGCTGGATACCAATAGCCAATAGGAAATCAAACTTCACCTACGGGATAGTCAAATTGCTGGCTTCTCACTGAGTAATCAAATTGGTAGGTGACCGAACCCATAATAGTCTAGTAGGAAAAGACAACCGATTTGGCATATTTCTTTTTTTTGAGGTGTCAGTCAGTCTGATTTCTTCCAAGCTCTCTCTAGGGAAGCCAGGGAAAACCTGAGATAGGACGTTTCTCGATTTTTCACTACACTATATATGATCAAATGAAAACAAAAACACACGCTTTATGGAAGATTTGGAAGAAGGAGTACAATAAGCGATCTATGCAAGGTACCAAGAATTGTTGCTGCATGATCATTTCATGTTTGGTGAAGGAAGTATTGAGTGATAATCATTTTGGATGTTCGTTCGTATCGAAACGGCTGAATCAGATTCCAAAGTAGCAGGTAGTTTTGTTGCTTGCTGGATTGAGACTAAACAAGCAAGGGGATACCGATTCGCAAAGAGATGATGATGGCAAAGCCCGACTCCCTGACCCTTTACATAACCATGCTCTCTATATCACCCGTGTTTCATTTTTCACTTTACCAGCGCCGAATCTCTTTAGGCTTCAAATTGAAAAAGAAATGAATTTTCATAGGTACCAAATTTGACCAGCAACTGTGCTTCCTTGTTCGTAACATTAGTAGTGTATCACTGCAAGAAAACGGATGAGCGTTTGTTGGGATTGACTTCTTGAAATAGGGTATAAGAAAAACAGCAAAGCGGGTTAAGTAGAAGTAGTAGCCGGAAAGTAGTAGTCATAAAGTAGGCGCGGATTTTAGGGCTGAAACCGCATTCAGAATCGAAGGCTCTCTATCACTCTTCGTTAGCTAGGTGCGAAACCAGCAACAGTGGTACCTTTAGAGAGTTTCCCTTTGTACACTGAACTTCAAGACCTGGTTCCTCTGAGTGTTACTGGGCTTAGCTATCTAAGATGCTTATAAAAAAGCCATTGAACATCTGCCGAATACCACATGAATGAAGTTCCACCTTGGTATAGTGTTTGGATCATAAATTACACAGGTCCTAAAGTGGAAATCCACACGTTTACCGCGGAAAATTCCAAGCAACGAATGCAGCAGGAATAGGACGGGAATCTGGTGAGATATCAGAAAGAGCGGAGTCGGATGATTCAACACCAGATGAACTATTATGAAAAGTCGCTCCTCAAAACATATCTTACTTGACTTCCAAGCCCGGATTTGACTACTTTCCAAGCGTGACTTCCACTCCCCAAATAGCAGAATCACCTGACTAGAACTATATATGATAATTGACTAAAACACACTCGAGTTGAATAGGCATAATAGTAACGATTTCCCAATGAACAAAAAGCACTTTCTATGGGTGATGAAATGGAGTTCCAGCAGCTACTACTCAAATACAGCACTCTCCCTAAGACAGAAAAGCTTGTTGGCTGAAGTTCACGAGTAGAGCCTAAGGTGGGGCTATGCTCGGAAGAGGCGAATCGCTTTCTTTCATAAATAAGCATCGTTATCGTTTGGTGAGACTTCTCCTGCATCGGGTTCTAGCTATGTCAAAAAGATCTTCTTGACACAGGTCGTCGGCACGGCACTTCAATGGCTTTTTTCCTACCTTAGATCTACTTCAAAAAGAAAGAAAAGAAGGAGTAACTCGTCAATAATGAAATGCTTTATCTGAATATGTTCTAGCAGTAGTCAATATATACCGGCAAGACTGTTTAACCCTTTGAAACATACAACGACTTCTCCTTCAATCGATCTTCACTAGCTTCCGATCTTTGTTTTGAGCGTGGGTCTTTTCAATAAGAATAAAGCCAACATACTGGAGCCCAGGGCAGTGCCAAAATAGCACCATTATTTGCAAAGAGGTACCTTCCTTATTTCTTTCCTGGAACCGGTAAACCAACCACGGCATACTTTTCAATTGGCCCTTTCCAATCGTGGCTTCTTTTTTTCTTCTACCACAACCGCATCATCATCATCATCTTCTCTTTCTCCCTTCCAATAGATAATCTATTTCTTGGCTTTTGTTTTCTGGGTTCGGATTGCCTATTTCTGCTAGTTGAGGTTACGTAGTTGAAGTGAAGGTCCCAACGCTTCATTACCCGATTCTGGTACTAAGCAGTAGCTTTTAGGTGCTAGGAATACACCTTCTGTCACCTTATACTCTAGCTTAATTTGACCCAGCTCGGTGTTAGATATTTCTTCAGGTGGTAGTGAACCACCAAGCACAACAGAGTCTGTATCCGTATAGTTTCAATCATGACAGTTTCTATTTGGGTGCATCAAGATACGTGCACTAGCAGTAATGGCTGCAGCTATTTGTACAGCACCTACACGTGGAATCCAATTTCGCTCTGATTCCGCATTATCTGACCAGTACGAGCATATATAGAAATTCTTATATAATTGATCCGCTGACCGTATTATAGTATCGTATCGGTCTTTCTCACATATTTCGGTTAGACTACTCTTTGGGTTTATTCCAAACCTACCATAAAGTGAATTCATTAGAATCTTGTATACAAATGATAGACCACTATTCCCTTCTTTCTTAGCTTCACTTCTCGTGAACAAAGTTTGCCATAAGACTTCTCATACAGATATCCTCTTAGGGGTCTCACAGTGTAGCCTATTGACTCAGCATACTTCAGCTCCTCACTATAGTACACTCCTAGAAACTGGCCAGTAGGAAAGAGAAGTGCTCCACTCTTCATATCTCTGTAAGGCTTATTCATAGTTGATGGACATTCCATAAATGCTTCAATAAAACCTCTGCTGCAAGCTTCTTATTCTGTAAATCTCCATGCCATACACCCTTCCCAGTTGGCATTGGTGAATTGAGCATCACGAAAGGGTCTAGCGAATTAACATCATAGTAGAAGAGATTCATACCTCTTGGTATGTACACTACGGCATTACCACCGTAGTAGCCACGACGAATGAACTGATCAGCATTACTTGAAGGGATGGATATAGGAGCCTCGGCGTAGTATGCCAATCTAAAGATAGTGAAAGCCAGCGATGAGAGTGTGATCCTCTTGCTAATATCAATTTGGTATTCCTTCCAGTGGATCTCTTGAGCTTTTAGCATGATTCCACCCAGCAGGTAAATATCTTTGTTCATGTACTCAATCAACTCCTCTTTTCTTTCTTCCTGATTTTTTCAAAGAACACTTTTATGACCTTTACTTCCTAGCTCTGGGCATAGACTTTCAGCTAGACTCTTTAGCGAACCTGGAAGAAGCTTCATCGAGTCCCACGTCATTAGCTTTTTTCTACCCGTAGAAACACCCAATTGGCTTTATCCATGGGTTAAACAAAAGCAAGAGAACACATTTCAGACGACATTCTTTTTCTTCCAGCAAGAATTAGTCAAATAATAGTAAACAACTGACCACTTTCTTCTCAAAACAACTTGCCCTATTTATTCCCCTTTTGCCCTTGCCCTGTCTGCTATTCCTTCTCGGCTCAGCGGGTTAAGGCCAACTACGGAAATTGCATGAAAACCGGAATCCTCTTCTTTAGAAACGAGCCTGTAGGAAAGCTCGTTGATAAAACTACTGAGATTCGAACTGAAAGTGCCTAAAAGGCATTAGCTTCAACAGGGTATAGAGATGAAGCAATTCCTGTGCTTAGGCGTACCACACTCTTTACTGCAGAGAGAAAGCGCATATGCAAAATGAAATCTATTCTTCCAACCAAGGAGAGTCGGTTTACTTTGGTATATGCACACGGGTATAGCTTGCACTCCATTGAGTATAGGGAGTCTTGACTTGAGATATAAAGATCTACTTGAAATCCTTTTTTTGAATCTCCACGCTCCGTGTTTAGTAAATAGGCCCAGCCAGGGACTGTGATAGGTCAGACTCGACGATAATCCGTCCTCCCATTAGTCAGAAAGAGCAGTCAATTTCTATAGCACTCTTTTTCCTTCTTCATTCCTTGCTGTTTAAGCAGCTAGTCTTTTGGAAGGCTAAGCCAGTCGATAGATTTGCTCTTTTTGTCACGCACCTTTAGAAAAGACTTCTACTTACAAGACATTTGCTACGCTCGCAATACTCTCATTCCGACGACCTTAGTGTTCACGAGAGCGCGGCGCTTTCACCGGCACAATTCTTGATTGACGACTAGTAGGAGCGCGAGCAAGCACGTCACACGAAGTCGAGCTACCGGAAGAAGGGAATGTTTTTGCCTCGTCTTGCTAATGGAAGTACTGCTCAGAGTGACCTTTTATGGCATTAGGTAATATGCTTGACACATGAAAATACCATCTGATAGTTTTGAATACATAAAGCGCGAGGAAGGATCACCTCACAGATAGGATATGAGCACAATAGTCTATGCTTATTTACTGATACCTTTTGACACCGCAGATTCACCTGCTTCAACAAGCTATTTTCTAAGATTTCTTAGGATTAGCCCTGGCTACACGCTCCTTTCCCAAGGAACTGAAAAAATGTTTCATTAAACTAGTCAAATAGGTCGCTCCCTAGCTTTCAATAGCGACTGTGATCTTCAACTCGATTCTCGTAGATCGTAGATTAAGTAAGGGCTGGCTGGTGTGGTGCTGGCTTACTTTACTGGCTTTCCTACTAGTGACTGAAGCGAGGGATTGTTACCTAGTTGCTTACAAAGGGAAAAGGAGGCGGGACAGGTTTGTTAGTATTAAGCTGAGTCCCGGGAAAGGTTTTTGAAAGCTAGCTAGGAAGAAGCACCGGAGACGGTTTAGAAAGATAGGCAAGTATGTATGAACGGGATGGATAGTAAAGATAGCCAAGCGCGGGATACGTAATAGGCATATGCACGGGTTTCGAAAGAGATAGGCCAGTAGTAGTAATAAGTATAGGTTTTGTAGATAAAGTAGCCTAAGGGAGTTACAAATCGGCATCTGGCCAGTATAATAGGCGCTTGTGCAAGGAAGGGCTGATAACCAAGAAAATAGGCGAGCTTCTATACGGGAGAAGAGAGGTGTTGACACGAGAAAGACTAAAGACGGGAGAGCACACACCATCCTCGGTTTCGAGCAAGAGAGAGAAGAACTCGAATTGTGGTTGGTTTAATGACCGGGCTAAAGGTTTCATGATAGTCGATGCCTTCCTCTTGATTGTACCCCACTACCCGCTCATAGGCGGCTTAGGCAGCTAAAGAATTCCTTGGATAGCGATCCAAACAAGCCAAAGCAGCCAAAGCGTAGGGGTGCCATTGCCCTTTTCTGGACTGTACTGGCGCTTAGAAGTAGGCCGTGGATCAAGAGGTTGGAATGAGCAGGTTCGTAGTCGCGAATACCGCGGGTTGTCGGAGACGCCAAGTTGGCATTCTAGGGCGGAATGACGCCACAAATCTCGCAAGGCAAGTTGCCGCTCGTATTGCCCACCGCATTGACGCTCAATTGGTCTAGCTTCTTTGTTACCGCGTCCAATTTTGCGGCGAGACGGGTTATGCTGTCCACTTCGTACCTTCCAGCGGCGTTCTTTGGTGCGGACCTCTCGGACGTCCAGTAGTGGTGGTTCAAAGCCATGTCTTCAATAAAGGAGTACGCCTCGTCCACACCCCTATTCATGAGAGCTCCACCTGCAGCTGCATCAATGGTTAATCGAGTATTGTAATTAAGACCATTGTGGAAAGTTTGGACTATTAACCATTTCTCTAACCCGTGATGCGGACAAACCCTAAGCAATTCCTGGAATCTCTCCCACGCATCATAGAGAGACTCATCTTCCCTTTGGGCAAAACAGGTGATTTGGTTTCTAAGTAAGGCCGTTTTGCTCGGAGGAAAGTATTTGGAGAGAAACGTTTTCGAAAGTCAAGTTGGTCCCACGTTTTTATTGAACCGTCTGGTAGGGAATGTAACCATGCCCTAGCCTTATCTCTCAAGGAGAATGGGAATAGCCTAAGTCTAATGGCATCATTTTGAACACCGTTGGGCTTGAATGTATTGCTTCTTTCAAGAAAGATAGACAGGTGCAGGTTCGGGTCCTCCTGAGGTAAAACACCGAACTGGTTTTGTTGGACCATGTTTAGAAGCGCGGGTTTGAGTTCGAAGTTGTTCGCAGCTATATCTGGAGCTTCAATGCTCGATTTCATGTTCCCGAGTGCGGGTATGGCGAATTCCCTCAAGGGCTTGATCCGTTCCGCCATGGCTTCTTGCTCGAGATTGTCTTCTCTTTCAGGTTTCTTTGGTGTAGCTTTTTGCCACTTTGGTGAAGCAACACCCTTAGCGGCCTTAGGTAGGTTCGAGTGATGGGCCTGTTGGAGCTTGAGGCCAGTGTCGATTCCTGCAAAAGAACAAGTAGTAGTGAGAGGCGCGTGCGATGGAAAACACGGAAAAATGACTTAGCCTAGCTTACTTCTCGGTAATACCAATAGCCAATTGCGCCCCCGGCAACGGCGCCAGAAAAGCTTGATGGGAAATAGGCTAAAAAAGCGTAGCCCTAGAACTTTGCACTAATCCTGTCGCAAGCGCACGACTATACGGTGTAGTACTTAGGGTGTCTTTCCACAGGGAAAGCGAATGGAACTACTGGCTTAACCAATTTTCTACAAGCTAAGTCTCAACTATGAAGTAGGGGCCACTAGAAAAGAAGCTCAATTCGAAACGAAACGTTCTAAATTAACACGAATCCTCACCTTAGCACTCTTTCTAAACTTTCCTAGTAAATTACTCGAATTTTGCATCATGTGCAATTGAGGGGGTATTGTCCTATTGTAAATGATATCCACTTTCGTGGTATAACACCGTACCTAGACTAGTAGGTCTCCTACTTTCGTGGCTTACCGTCCTAACCTAAGTCCATTAATCTCTATGAAAATCCATGGTATCCCCTAGGGTTTTTGGACGACTTTCGTGACTCAAAACAGCCTAGTCTATCCTCGGGTTGGCAATTTCATCTTTCGATCCATCACTACAAACCTAGGGTTTCATGAACATGTGGCCAGAACATCCATAAGTCAATGAAAGCCATAGAATAGAGAAATCAAACACAAAAAACCAAATTCGTTAAGAAAATTACTAACGAAATGCAAGTCAAGTACTAAGTTACACCATCTTGCCCTAGGCAAGGCTTTGAGCCTTCCATGTTTCTTATACAAGTTGCCATTCAAATTCAACAATGAAATCCACGAACAAGAGAAATTCATAAAGAATTGAAGCTTCGCCCTTTTTCTTCTCTTTATCTTCAATCCTCGTCCTTGGCACTTGTTCTGCGGAAATCTCTTCTCGACGCACGCGCCTACATACATAGTCAAAATAGCGACTGTACTATAGGAAAGACATCTTGGGCTTGAAATCGAAGCTGCTCATCTGGGACTCTTATTTAGAATCAAAACATTCTTTCTTCCACTCTACAAAAGCCTTGCTCTGCATCTTTGTCAATGAGATAATTGTTTCACCTCTCTCACGTTGTGCTTTTCCATTCTTCTTGTACCAGTAGACAGGTTCAGTCCCTTCCTTAGACCAGTGTGCTTGCACTCTGTCTCTTACTCATCCAAAAAAAGAATTAGCTTCTCAACCCCTCAATACAAGACCTAGAATTAGCACCATCTTGGAAGTTGGTGAAATCGGTCTGCGATCTTCTTCCATCTGGTTTAATATGAGCAAGAGGAGAGGTGGATCGATTCGTGAGTTCATCTTCTTTTTATATGGTCAATCATAGGTATGGAAAGCAAATCCATCATAGGGGCAGATCTTTACCCTTAGTAAGTCCATTGGAAAAGGCAGATGCTTACGTTGCTATTTCAAATCCAGACAAGTACTCAGCTATACCAATACTTTCTTTCAAGTACTCAGCTATACCAATACTTTCTTTCTTCTTCTTATACGATAATACATATAAGGTACCCTGAAGGACAATATTTAGGTAGGGAAATCCAGCAGACAAGGGAAAGATTCCGCCGGGAGGGTCAAACGCTTTACTTACTTTTACATACAGTGTATTACCCTTCTTTTCTTTATTCTTTTACTCCACTTTGGGTTACTATTCCCTTTGCATACACCACTCTTACTTAACCGTTCCCTACTATAGCACACCTTGACATGTTGACCGATCGATCCCTAGTTACTAGTCCTTGCTCACCTATGCATACAAAGAGATATAATCAAACTGATGCTTATTATACCACGCCTGTCTTTCTATCCGTTACTTGCCTATTAAAGCACTACTTAACTCATCTTAGTTCCAGCACAAGCCTCTTCCCTTCAATATGCATCCGATCAAAACAACCCTACTCCCCTTCATACGCTCCATACGGAATGCTATAGGGAGGGGGGCAAGAGAAAATAAAACAGACTGAGCTCACTCCGTGCACTGCCTTCACTCACTCCTTTTCATTCATGAGTTGGGAGTTCCTGGTGTAGTAAAGCACAGGGTAATCTAAATATACCCCAGAAAGATAAAGGCGATTCTTGAGAAGCCTGCCCCTACCTATAAGACTTGCCTGCCCCTCAGAACTGAGATGCCTGCCCCTAATAAGCTCAAGTCACTCCGCTCAATCCCAGCCTGGTCTATATCCGAAGGTGAATATCCAACCTATCCTGGAGAATGCAGCACACCACTGACCAAGAAGGATACTGCTTTCGGGTGGGCCCAGTCAGAAAGGCTTGAAAGAAAAGAGTACCTGCTGAACAAGTGCTTTCAGTACCTATAACTGGGAAAGCTCTTCTCCATATACACCATGTTGAAGGCTCTCTTTCAATTCCCAATTACGTGCTGAGCCTACCTCTTTCATTGTTGATAGCTGCTTGCATAAAAAAGCACCGGCTTTCCCTATATATATATAGGGGATTCCTTTTTCACTTCCTTTTCCTAAAGCTAAAGGCCTCTTTACATTCTTTCTCATTAGCTTTAACAAGAAAAAAGCGAATATCTTGAAAGGTTATCTGTACGAAACAAATCATCTTGGTACCAGGTGATACGAACTGCTACCGAGTAAGGCCACCTCTGGATATTTTGGTTCTGTACTAGGCAGTTTAAGCCACTGTAGTGGTTTTCACAATATTCTTGGTCAGATCAGCCATATCTAGAGCCTGATCAAAGAGCAAATTCATTCTAATCATACAAAATTCTAAAGAAAACGTTTCTATCAATTCTTAGATTAATCTCCTTTATATAACGAGTACTATCACACCAGAAAAGTACCTCAGCGAGTAGCTTTTGGTTCTCTACTTTGAGATCTGTCTTTCTACTCTCAAGTAGTTCTTTGACACGATAAAAGGTATTTCTCTACAGTCAAAAGAAAAGCAGCATCAATATCAGGAACTTGTCAACTTATCTCAAACCAAATCAAGTACAGTAAAATAATAGTACTTCAAATACATCTTAGTTAGAACTACATGTTGATGGTAAGGTGCTTGATAAAGATCTCAAATCAAATAGTTGAAAGAAAGGGGTTTAAGTCACTTTATTTTGACTGGAAGTAAGGAACCAGTTCTGTTGGTTATATGGCGAAAATACTATGAAACCATTTCTTTTATTAATGAGAAAGACAAATACTATGCTTCAAAAAAAAAGAAAAGACATGAGAAATGAGTGGCAAAACGTTCCTCAGTTGTCATATATCCGCTTTCTGTCCTATGAAACGCTGTAGGCTCAAGCCTGCCTGCCTATAGTAGCGAACCAGAAGAAATTCCCGTAGGGGGGGTGAAGGGGGATATTGGGTTCGTGCACAATCTTATGTTGATTTCATCTTGTCAGCTCGATTATCGGAATCGCATCATCACTTTTATTGTCAATAAATAAGAAGAAGAACTTCAAATATGGCTTGACTTCTTCTGCTCAGATAGATGTATGCTCGAATTTCTCTTTTATTTCATGTTCACCGCTCGGCATCAAAGCTTCCTAAGCAGCAGCCTAGACTCTCATCTCTTCATCAAACTTACCTAGACGACCCCTTTGATTGCAACTTGGCGAAAGGTAGGGATGGGGGTTGGTACATTCTTCCTCGAACTCCAATATTTCCGCAATGAGGTTGATTTTGGAGTCAAAGCAGATAACGTCAAAACCGCGCCTTCTTTCCTTTCTATCTTGGTGAAAAAAACGAAGGCCGTGAGTGACACCTTTCTTGCACAGCATCCCTAAGCTGGCCTGCCCAGTTGGGTCTGATGGGTTGATAAGAAGCACACTTAATGCTGCGCCCTTGTGGTGAATATAGACAACGCAACAATGCAATTAACCGTCGAAAGCAGGATGACGCTATTGGTTTGCCTGGGGCCATATGCTAAAAGACTATGCCAAGAAGGAACTCTATCCATTTATATGGTCGTCCTTCCTTACTGGGCGAGCAATACAGTTGGGGTACTAAACTAGTCTTTAACGAGACGGGTTATATCAACTTTTCTTTGCAAAATGGTTCATGGTAGCTTATCATTTCTTCTCCTATAACTTTGGGCGTAAGATTTCTACCAAAGGTCTACGCTTGACTATGATGGGGTTTTTCGGCAGTATGTGCACCCGAGAAAGAGTTAAACCAGGATGGTGGCGTAATAATATGTCAAAATGGAGACGCAACATCTTCCACAAATGACTCGGCTGATAGACGTCTTGAAATGGATGGGGCAATTCTGCTTTTCCAAGTCTTAAGTGTCTCTTGCTTCTCTACCAGCATAGCTCGGTACCTAGTTTTAGTATTAATCACAGTTTCTAAACGAAATCAATGTGTTTCCAAGCTACAAAAAGGAAGAAAAACTTGTACATATTACCTATTAAAAGACTTGGGCCTAATTAGTATGTTTGGCTTTTCACCCTGTCCCTGTGCAATGAGGCGGCTCATGCTCACTGCAATGGAAGGCTGATAGGCAGCAATGCATGGTGAATACTACATTGTTCAAACGTTGCCACACGCTTAATAAGTTAGATAACTTCAAAGAAAAGATAATCTCAAACTGTTTTCATCTGACCACATCTGCTGGGTTTTGGAAACATAAGGAATCAGGAAATCAGAGGTACCCTGCATATCCAAGCATCTCACCTTCATAAACCAATATCCATGAATTGAAAAGGGAGAATAAAGAATATAGATCAACGAAAAAAGCAGTATTTTGCATGCAACATCTTACCAGCAATCTACGCAGTGAGTGCTTACCTCTATAGCAGAGATGATTGTTGGCTCGAGATCAGAGAATTCCAAAATAAGAAATCGATCAGGAAGAGATCCAAGTGGAAGAAAGGAGAGCCCCATATAAAGGAACTCACTTTATCTTTCCTCTCTGCTTGTTTCTATCTTCTATGACGCTCGCTCCCAGGTCGTTCATGAATATCCAGCCCCGGTTCAATATGAATGACTTTTTCCCGAGTGATAACAGCTTGTCATTGTTGACACCCGGGTGCTCATTGCTAGCTGCACCAAGAAAATAGCTTTTAGAGGCCTCCTTTGAAGTTATACCTTGGTTGGAGAGAAGTACAAATAGACTTTATCCCTAGATTGAATCCGCCTGGCGCATAAGTAAGATAAGTGTTCCCATCCAGCCTGAATGGAATGACACGTACTGGCTCAACATCAATGGGAGATAGAAAGAATAATCCGACTTAAGACTCAAACCTAATAGACCTATAATAGTAAGAAATAACCACTTCTAGTGCTTCCGATTAGAGACTTTCAATAGTCTATCTACCCAGCCTGGGTGCAGAACATCTAATGGCTAATACCAATAGTAGGAGATAACCAGTCAGAGTGCAACCACGATAATGTCTCTACAAACATGAAAGGGTATACCCGTGTGATCGAATCCATCTGATGCACTAATAATAGTAAGACCAAGGGTAGGTGACCCTGCCCGAATAGCAGAATGAAACCTTGTGTCTGACGCACTAATTGCATCTTTCCTCTAGAAGAAGAAAGAGTGATTCGGACTAAAGGCTAGAACCAATCAATAGTATGAATCCCCGGCCGGGTAATCCACGACTAAAGGCTTCAAACCAATAGTGGTTCCATGCGAATGAGTCATTCCATCTAGTGGCTCACTATCACCAATAAGGGTGGGAAAGTCTCCATCATGATTGATTCCCCTTGATGCGCCATTAACAATAGTAGTTCAATCTGATTTGAGTGAAAATTCATTTCCAGTAGCACCTGGAAACAACCATCAAGAGTTAACCTGCAATATTTTACCTTAGAATATGGCTGACGGACGCACTACACTAATAGTAGGAGACCATCAAGAGTGGCCACATGAATAAACTGACCAATGTCTCTAGCTACAATGTAGATCATAGGAAGAACTCGGAACGAGTTGGTCCATCTACTCTTTTTTCACTAGTACTCTTGACTGGGTGGAACAAAAGTAGTCAATACGTATCCAACAGCTTATTCACAGAATACAGATCTTTTCTAACGGATGAGGAAAGACTGATAGGAGAAGACTGTTCGTTAGGGAAAGACTAACGAGGCATCATCGATTGAGGGGCCAGCTATGAATTAAGTTTCTTCTGTGAAAACAGAGCCAACTGAGCTTGATACAACTGAGCGATCTGACTACCTAACTGAACTAACAGACCTATCTACAGCTTTTCTTGCAGGTCTTCTTTCTTGGGCATCGGTAAATTGTGAAAAGAATAATTGGCAATATTTGTATCAATACTGAACTTTCTTCTATTATATGTGGTAAGGGGAAGCTCATTCTTCAATAAATGAGTAAGGTTGCATATCTTTCCTATGCATGCCTAGCCTATCGGCAAGTAGTGAATGGAGGGCGTTAGCCACTTTCTGGGATAGATTCATCGAAAGAAGCAATTTTGGACCTTTACAAGCTTGAAAGAACAGAGGCCGTCAGGTCCAACTCCTCCCGTAATGCCAGGGAGGCTACTCACTATTGAAGGGAGGTTGCGCTTCGCCTAAGCCAATTCTGGATTATTAGTGCTTGTTTTTATACCTATGCCTGACATTCGATCAGCTATTCGCCTTTGCTCCAGCTCTTAAATCCTCCCTTCCAGTACTTTCAGCCCGTACCGAAGCTATCCCTACTCATTTCATGGCCGTAGCCACCCACATCTCGAGGAATCCGTATTTCCCATACGATGGGAACGCCCTCATTAATATGTCACTGAACCGAATCTTACTTCTGCTAGTAGCCCACTGCGGATATTGAAACTCCAAAAATCGACCTTCGCTTCGACAATCAAATAAGAGATAGCAGGACAAAGAGAGTCAATAGCAGTGAAATGAAATAAGGCCCAGCTCAGCAAATAAAGAAAAAGCATCTTTTTTTATTAAAACAAATCCATCCCACTATCAAAACTACAGGAAAAGAAGCATCAATTGCAAGATTGAAGTACCCGTCTCTTTAGCCTTTTTCATTAATAGAACTTTCCGAGAAAGGACAGCAAAAAGAAGTGAATCAATCTACAGATTGGTCTATTCATTGGATATTCTAACCAAAAGATAACTGACTTTCTTGTCTCAAATTAGTGGTTTGGAATGACATAGGAAGATAGAGATAGGATACGATCCATCCCTAGCTGATGAAAGACTATGTTTCGCGCATATCCACAAAGATGGTCTGATCCCACTTACGTTTCGCGGGAATCGAAGAGCAGTTTTTGATTCTCGAGTTTTCTTTCCACTTTCACTTTAGTCAACTTTCTTGTACGATCATCAGATTTCTCTTTTCTTGATGCTCCAGCTATCCTTCCAAAATATGATCTGTTCACCATTGCCTACAGCGTTACATATCCCCAAATCCACCATCTCTGCTTCTTTGCAAACATCCTTCCAAAAAGGGGACCTTGCTTGAGCACTTCTCCTTTTTATATATTTACGGATAATCACCTCTTTCCACAATCCAGTGTACTCTGGGTCCCTGAATCTCAACCACCACTTACCCAATAGAGCTTTGTTCATGTTGCCCATTTCAATAACTCCCATACCTCCATGCTCCTTACTCTTGCACACTTGCCTCCAATTTCACAGTGCATATTTACTGTGCTCCACATCAGTACCTTGCCAAAGGGGGAGGAAAACCCTGAACTTGCATAGGCAGCCTTGCATAATATGTCGTATTTTACAGTACGAAGTATACTACGATTAGGCTGTTTGTACTAAGAAAAGAATTGAAAAGAAAGCACTCAACTAGAAATATTAGGCCACAGAATGTTTTGATACATACAAGATACCATTGGTACCCCCCATGACTCTAGTTATCTTTGTTGTTGTCTGTCTGGATTTATCTCAAGTAAGAAGTTCCGGGCACAACGTTCAAGAGATATGCTCCTTCTCGCGTCCTTGTCGAAACCAAGTGGGGCACCGGGTACCCATGTCTCGGTCGCGGGACTCTGCCATATTTTTCTAGAGAAGCACCGTCTCGTAAGAAAAAATGCCCCCCCATATCAAGGAGAATTGAAACAGTTGAGACTGGCTTTTCAGTTCTTGTTTCTCAAAAAAAAATTGCCCAGTGCGACCCTCAACATAGGCGCAAAGCGATAGCTAGAAGTCCTCAACTCAGACTGAATTAGAGCCACTTCCTTTTCTGTGTACCGCTTTTGGTAAACCGAATTGGCCTTCCAGCTTTCGCCCTTATAATAGAAGCAAGTTGTTCCATCATCAACTGACTTTTTCTATTCTTTTCCCCCCTAGTCCCATGTTTCCTTTACGAAGTGGTCAGGTTGTTTAGGTCGGTCGATCGAAATAATGGTTGGAGCAACAATGAGTCACTAGACTACGAACGGAACTTGGTAAGACATGGATGAGCCTAAACGTTCTAATACAGATCACAGGGTACTGCCGGAATTCTTCTATATATGAGTTATATGACTTTTTCTTCTCTTCCTGTGATAGTTGATACTTTATATAGTAGTCGGTATCGCCACCCTCCTACAGACCACGCAAATCTTCCCTCTCCAGAAAACTAAACGCTATCGACCTATTTCTCACCAGATCTTCCAGAAACATAACCCGGCGCTTCTTCAACGGGGCAGTCTGGGTGAACGCCCCCCCATCCATAGGAATAAGACGTACAACCTTCATGCACCACCAGTCATGGGCTGGACGAAGCGTTGCTTTAGGGAGTTCGGAATCGCGAAGATTCACCTTTTTCTTTCTAGCTCACTCTGTCTTTCAACTTAACCTTAACACAGGATACCTACTTAACACACACGGTATTTTCAGTCCATTTCGAAGTAACACGCTGGCTGCACTCCTTAACTTCAAGGAGTAAGTCTCCAGGCAGCTTCGGCCAGAATTTCCTTCGATGCAATCACGTCTGGGGCACCGGGGGAATCGATTGAGGATAGCCATACTCGACATCGGATTCGCAATGACCCTCCAGCGAAAAAGATGAGACTATAGCCGGATGCTAAGAATTCTCTCATGGATAGACTGAATGTGAATATGCTTTGAAAAACGCATTGGCTTACGTGCAAACTGAAGCTGTAACATTCCAGGCTTCCCATTAGTTAGCTATTGGGTGGGGCTATAAGTATTGGGCTTTCACTCACTCCTCTTTGAAGACTCACTACCGAACATTCCACGAAAACCTGGTCAACTCATCGAAATCATAAGTAGCTTCACTCACTAGGACAAGGCAGAATCCACTGGGAAAGGTCCAACTACGCTTTTAGCTTTCACGCGGGCTTCCATGTCAACTAAAGAAAATAGTGCAGTAGAGCACATAGGGAATTACCTCGAACGGCATGTGTGAAGCATTTCGTTTAGTGAGTGCGGACCGCACGTAAGGTAATTAAGAAACGGATTATACGATATCGACGATACCAAACGTTAGACGGCGCACCGCCTTCAAGTCAAAGGTGAGTAGAGATACCTAGGGAACATTGAGTCAAAGAATTTAGGGGAAAGCATTTTCAATGACTGAACAGTGCCAAAGAGATGAAATTGCCTTGATTGAATTTGGTGATGACTAGCGATTGTGCTTATTGGGGTGAAAGTGTCCTTACCCTTAGCCACAGTCCACGGTAGACCCGCAGACGACAAGAAAAAGAAAGGCCGAAGGTGGGCCGAATTCTAGAAAATAATTCATGTTGACATTCTATATAGATATCTTATGATCAGAAGCCTTTTATGCCAACACGTTTACCAGAAATTCACTTTGCATTTGAACTCTCACTCGAAATTCAACCTACTCACACTGTCTCGCTGAAAGAAGTAATCAAAGAAAGAAGGAAAGAACAGACGAAGCTGCTACTGCTATTGACTCTGTTCTTGGAATGGCGCTTTCCTAAACTTACTAGTTGAGCTCTATTTCCTTGGATCATTGGAGATTCTTGCTTCATGATCGACTTCTGCATTTCCTCCCTACTTCCAAACTATTCCTATTCTTTCCCTTTTCCCAGATTTCAATGTTGAGCGAAGCCAAATAATTAGTTGTATGGCTCTGGGTTATAACGTTCCAGTTGATGAAATGTTGGGATATCCTATACTATGGCTACGACTGACTTTCTTGGGAACATATATATAGATGGCTTTGTTAAACAATGTGGCTGGCTTTCTCTGCTTTTTCGGATTCTTTCGCTACTACCTTCTCATCCACTCTCACGAAGCGGGGGTCTTGTGTTTCTCGTGATAGGAAGGAGCGCGTTTACGAGGTGAAGGAGCGAGCCTATAAAGCTACGTACGACATTTGCTTATCTTCCTGTAGCTTCAAGCGGTGCAATTGCTACTTTCCTAGTGCCATAGTAACTAAAGGAAAGGACTAGGACTGGCTTCAAGTGGAGACGAGTTCCATAACTACCTATCGGGATGATATAACGAATGAAACTCTCATCAAGGATTTACTAGAAAAAAGAGTTTCTTCTTGCCTAAAAGCTTCTGCTATCGCATTCTGGTACCAGTGGAGAGAGTGGGCCACAAAAGAGAGTGAAGATGGGACCAGTAATCGCGTGCCCGTTACCAGAGCAAAAGCCCACACAGCAATCGGAGAGAGGAGTGAAACTCAACTCAAAGATCCCTATGCGGGTCTTCCTGGATTGACGCGTTACACTCTTTCTCGGGATAGAGCTAGCAAAAGAACTAGATGCCGCGCGCACCGTTTTTGGAGTATTTACACCTTTTTTTTCGAGCAGAACTCAACGAGAGCACTTGTTCCTTAGGTTCGGGGAGATCGGGATATAGCGAAAACACAGGAATTGACAGGTAGAACAGGAACCGGAGAATCAACATCATCACCAACATAATAAGACGTAGATGCAGCTGTCCCCGAACAAGAGGTTTATTCAGCCGGCAGAAGATTCGCGGATCGGAGTATTAGGCAGATTGAGAAAAGCCATACTACATAAGATGTGCTTCACGCCTCCCTTTTCGCTGAGGTTTATTATGGTATTGATATTGGCGATACCAAGATAGAGACTCGGATTTCTATGAATAGATAGCCTCACACTTAGATACTGACACACTATCAACTACACACTTATCCACACCTACATTGCTTTCTACAACCTAATTCCCATTTTTCAATGCGCCGCTTGACTCAGTGACCAGTTTCGCTTAGATTGGCACTCAGGCCTGCTATTTCTATTCAGAACTCTCCGGCTGGAATCGACCAAAATAGCTCTTTACGGCAATAAGAGGATCCGAACCACTACACGGTTCGAAATAGAAATCGAATGATACCTCAATTGAACCTGCTGAGTCAGTTATTGGAAAGATATCACTATCAGCCTCACAGCAATCTTTAGGAAAATGCAGACACAGTAGTTTTTGCTCAATTTGTTCAGACACCGCAAGCAACTACCAGTATAGATCTTCTCAAGAAATGACCTTCGTTGCCGAAGTGATAGACAAACAATTCTATAGCTTACTTGGACTATCGACACATTTCTCCATATATGATATGAAATTCACCCGACATCAAAGAGAAGCTCAAGCTCGGGCGGGATCAAAGATCAGCTACAGATCGGGCTGGCATTCATCATAGTCGGCAGCTTACTTTTGACTTCAACATTGACTTTTCACTACATCCGTAAGAATCTGATGGAAAATGACTGCAACGCAAGAAATTTGGTCGTGCGCGCGTATCGTATATATTTCTATGAGAAAAAATGCTTTATGATATTCACGAATTGGATTCGAACTCTTCGAGCCTTTGTCTCGTTTTAGCTCATTTGTAAATTCTTTCTTTGATTTTTGGCAATTCTTGATTGTTTTAACTATTTTGCATTCGGCTCATTGCTTCAAAAAAGTGACAAGTCGATTGGGGTATAAGAAAGGGAATAGATAATGCTCCCAAAGGAGTCGAACGGGAGTGAGAATCAATTTCCCCACCCAGTTTTCTAGCGGAAAAGCGGAAACGTTTATGGAAGATTTGAATCGGTGAGTTGGAAAGATGAGAATTGGCAGATTTTAGTGCTGATAGGGATCGCTCCAAGAGTTACCCAGAGGGGGCCAGGGGTAGGTGAAGTCTCTATCAGTCTCATACGTCCCTCAACAACATAAACAAGTAAAGCCAGTTTGTTTTAATCTAGATCCAATGCAATCTCATTAACTATTTGTAAACGTAGGAAAGGACAGGAGAGTTCACTGGAGAATTAGAGGAAGCAATGTCACCAATTAATGAGAATTTGACTTATTATCCCTTTTTTAGTCATCAACTGAAGAACTATTTGCACTCCTTTAAACAAAGCTAGAAAAGTGGCTCAGAGCTCAGCTGGGGAAGGCTCCCATGGAGGAGGCAGATCAGCCAGATCCAGGCAAGGGGCTCCTTGGGAATCCCTTATCCACCAATTCCCAGGGTCAACCTGATCCCAGATCTGTGTAGATTGGTAAAACACCTGTGATTTTTGGTGCAAATTCTAGATCATAAAAGGAGAAATAGGGGAAAGAACCCGGGAATCCGGGGAAAGAAAAAATGTCAAATGTGCTCAGAATTTCTCAGTTTTGATGGATCTGATCCGATTGACTGGGCAATTCAATGTGACGTGAAGGTCCCTGAGGAAATAAAAACCAGATTGGCAGTGCTCCATTTTTCTGGCAAGGCAGCTGACTGGTACTGGGGGCAAAACAGAAACCTGCCTCATCCCCCTTCCTTGGTACCTGTTGGTAAAAGAGGTAAAAAGACGATTTAAGAGGGGCACTGTACTTGAAGTAGTGGAGGAATTCAACAAATTGCAGCAAACAGGTTTTTTGTCTGAAACCATTGATAGGTTTGAAGGGCTGAGAGCTCGATTATTACCCATACTTTCAAGAGCCTTACTTCATCTCTAGCTTTGTCAGTGGCCTAAAAGAACTCAAACCCCTCCTCTTCACTGCAGTCTTCCGGCTCTTAGGCAGGGAATGTATGGGATGCGGCCCGATGTTAATGATACTTCAGCGGTTCAGGCTCTAAGATGGTTATTTAAGGAGCCTCAATCAAATATAGAAGAGGCTTTTCCCTAGATGAGGGGGGAGGCGACCAAAGAGCCAATTCCGAAACCCACTTTCCAAAGCAAGCAGATAAAGGAAAGTACAAGGAAAATCAAATTGAAAGCAATTCTGAAAAAGCATTTTCAAGATAAGTGTTCCGAGAAAAGGCTAGTATTGAAACATCTTTCTAGGAGACAGGAATTGCCGTGGTTGGCACTTTCCATAGGAAGAGTCAGATTCGTGCGCGCAATATCTAGTCAAAGTACCAACTGGACCAGATGAATAGGTGCCTTTACCCGTTGCGAGTTAGTTCATTCACGTAAACCCACGTTCCAGACCTACTTGACTCTGAGATTTCTTATTCGTACTTGTCCTATACATCTGTATCAAAAGAATTCGACTTTCTGTGACCCACGCGCGGAAAAGGAAAAGACAGAAGGCGGAGTTACAAGCAGAAAGAAAGACAGGAAGTGCGAAAAAAGTACGAATAATTGTCACAGACACAGATGTATATGAGGGGCTCTTTCAAAACTCTGCTCGCCGCTCTTTCTCGCTCTTCCAAACAATTCCACGTTCTTTAGTTGTCAATTCTCTTTTTTATGTTCTTTATTTGCCTTTTACTTAATGAAATACTTTCCCAGCCAATGAAGGTAAAGCAGCAAGCGGAGAAACTGGTAATATGTGGGAAGACAGTATGGAAGTGGAAAGTGCGAGTGCTATCTCAAATAGTATTCTTGTCTCAGAGTCAGTGCGTTGTGTAGTTATTCGAATATCATATATAGTAAAGTAGCACCGTTCAAAACCAATACTTGTCTCGCCCTCGCAGCACTTCTTCTTCTTTTCCTTACACTGGCTGGGAGAAACTTCAATGAACTCGCTGGCTCCCTAAGCTGCCCAGTCAAAGAATGCAGTCGGAACTCTCAAGTAGGGTTTGATTCAAGAGAGAATCAAAGGCGTTTTAGTTCTTTTTATCGAACTTCCCTGTGAAAATAAGTGACACCTGGCCGGGCATTCGAAGTTCCTCCGGAAAAGCCTCAAGTTAGGTATTATGCCGAGCCGAGGAGGGTCCGGCTTTGGATTCGGGATTTATACCGGCGAAAGACCCTCAGATCGTCTCACTTTAGCAGGAGGAGCTTAAGTTGAGGTCCTACGAGCATTTGGTTCAGGGGGATAAAGGGCTAGAGAGCGATCCCGTTTTCTTCCAGTGCTAGTCATCGCTTTCCTGTTGTGTTCATAAAGCTTGCTCATTCGGGCGACCTCTTCTTGACGGGGGGCAGCCTTTTCACCAACCACGTTCTTGGCCTCGAGCCTGGTAAGCCGCACTTGCGATTGAACCCACCGGCCGTAAAATAAGTCTATGATGGACCTCCTGTCCGAAGACCCGCCCTTTAAGCCGTCTTCTTCATCTGCAAAGTCCCTATAACGGAAAATAGCTCTGTGGTAAGGGAAAGATTCATTATTCTAGGCTTGGTATGAGAGGGTTCAGAAACCTTTCAGCAAGGGCGGTGGGTAGGTTTTTCTCAAAGGTACTAGGGGTCGGACTGATGGCGGCTATGTCGATGAAGATGGAATGAATGTCATTATTCGTTCACTTTTGATGCTGAGCTCTTTCGATCGATCTACTGAAGACTTTCTGACACAATTCTGATTCCATTACACTCTTGCTTCTCTTAGCTAGTAGGAGAAGAAAAGAATCGTAGGGCACTGAGCTATCAATGGGAGCGCAGAACACACTTGATCAAGGATTCTTACTAAAAGCACGACCGCTAAGAAAGCCAAAATGAAAAAAGAATGGACTTGAAAAATGGATAAGCAAAAAGCTTGAAAGATCTTATTATCTTTCTATATTGTTAGGGATGTGAAGGAGATAGACGAATGAATGAGAAAATGACTTGTCACTGTGAGCTCTTTCTCTCAACTTATTTGATTGTCCGTGATCGTCGGCTTTTCTCGCTTTATTTCACTTCTTCTTTGCCAGGTTGTGATTGTTCAAGAGAAGAGAAGAAAACTCTGAGTGGAGAGATTGACGAGATAGATGTGTCAAATGTGGAGGCGGCCTCTAGGGGAATTTCCTCTTTCCCCATTCCCTTTTCTTTTATTCAGAAAAACGTATGAAAGCAGAAGGCTAGGCTACTAAATGATCGTAGACGACTCAAGCTAGCTCATCCAGTCCTTCCACTGGAGCCCAGATGAATAAATAAGGTTTTCTTTGACCTTCCGGGTGTTCAAGATTGATTGGTATTTCTGGGAAAAGCAGACATGAACTCGGGAGAGAAAAAGAGATGAAATGACTACGGCTTTCATTGGGTAGGTGTGAGTAGAGCTTTCCTGAACAGTTGACTTCGGTACCAACTCCTCTTTTTTCAGATCGGGAATTTGGGTCTGATTCAAATACCTGACTTTTTATACCACTACGAGGTCCCCTGCGGTACTTTGACCTCTGGTGTACTTTTTGACCCCAGCCTGTTAGTGGGGAACATATGTATTGGTGTACTTTTCCATGTTTCTCCTAACCTTCTTCTACCGAACCGCTTTTTCCTCTAATACGACAAAGCTCCGACACCGGTTCGCATCATTTTTCAACGTCCTTCGAGCTCGGCGAACTAGATCCATTTCTTCGATCAGGTAAGTTCCGCTAACGCCTTTCTCCCCGCTCCGTCAACCGCTTGCTCCGCAGTGGATTCTTCTAGTGCATGCTTTCTTGGCTTCATTGGAATGGAGGAGAACTTCATCAAGGGGGCGGCCTATACGTCTCGGCATTCAAAAGCTTTCAAAATGTCGGTTGCCTTTTTTTGTATTGAACTTGAATGGTGAA